TTGGCATAAGCAATTCCGCCAATCTCAAAGATATTTGTTATGTTCATAATGAGTACTCTTTGTTCACGAACCGTAATAGAGTTCATTCCTGTACATTGCTTATATATGAGGCTTTTTAGCCAAGCAATTTCGCCAATCTCAAAGATATTTGTTATGAACAACAATTGAGTACTCTTTATTCACGAACTGTAACAGAGTGAATTCATGTACATTGCTTATATATGATGCTTTGGCATAAGCAATTCCGCCGATCCAAGAGATTATATATGATTTCTGATAAGCAATTTTGCCAATCTCAAAGATATTTGTTATGTTCATAATGAGTACATAAATTCACGAACCGTAATAGAGTTCATTCCTGTACATTGCTTGTAATATAGGTGCGAAAGCAAGCAATTCCGCCAATCCAAAAGATTCTATATGATGCTTTGGCATAAGCAATTCCCAGATCTCAAAGATATTTGTTATGTTCATAATGAGTACTCTTTATTTGTAATAGAGTTCATTTCTGTACATTGCTTGTAATATAGGTGCGAAAGCAAGCAATTTCGCCAATCCAAAAGAGGTGCGAAAGCAAGCAATTTCGCCAATCCAACCCAAGATCAAGTGCTTTGTCCGGGCTTGAACCATGTCTCCCGAAATCTTTCAGTACATATGGCGTAAGACGATTTCACATATCGAGGTCGGAATGGGATCGGGTGTTTTCATGTCTTACCATAGCGCCCAGAAAAAACAATATTAATTAATGAACAAATCTTAATGAACAAATAGTGAAGGCCATGCACCGCTCCGACCTTTTCGGAGCATGAGATTTGTTTTTTCAAAAGAGAGAAAAAGATTAAATTCTTGATGAAAGAGGCTACCCTATCCAGACAGAGTTGAAGGCACTCTTCGGAACTAGTGTGGGATCAGGAACAAGATTATAACAAGATTCTTTACGCCGCCCGGCAGAGCAGGACGATTCTTTAGGTCAGGCAGAGCAGGGCGAGCGAAGCCTTGCGGTCGGTTTTTGGTTCACCAGCAGAAGAGTCAGGAGGATCCTCTGGCCTAGCTAGGATTTGTTTTCTTCGAACCTCTCCTCCTGTTTCTGGATTTCCTGGTGGGTGGCTGCTTCATACAGTGAACACGCCATATCCAACCCTCGAATTGCCTCACAAATGTCAGACTCGTTCATATTTTGGAGGTTTTTTCTCATTTTAGGGTTGTTTATTTATCCCGAAAATGAAGCGGCGTTTATACCTGATTGGCCTGATTGGGTTTGAAGATACCATAATGAAATTCTGGATCAGATTCGAGGCTTGAAAATTTCGCATTTTTGCACCATTATTTCCCAATCATCTCTCTGGTTATTAAGCCAATCATTTGTTAAGGGCAGTTCAATTCTCCGTCCTCCGCTCTTGCCTCAAGAGTGCTCTTCATCTCCAGTAACTCTTTGGTCCGATACCCATCATTTGTCAAACTGGTTGGATTTGCAAAAAGCCGTGAGAACAGGATTTTTGCTGTAATAACAGATATAGCCAAAAATGATAATCCATTGTTCTTCTCGTTTTTTTTCGTTTTTTTGAGAAGATTTGTGCGAAACCTACAAAAACCTACACCTTACAACGGTATTTATAGAGAAATATTGGGATGAATATTAACCAAACAATTGTGAATATTAAACCCAAATTGTGAATATTCTTATATATGTCAATTTCCTCAAAGTCAACGTTAACACCTTATTGTATACCATGGAATCTTACAAGGTGACATTCCCAATAATACGAACGTGAACTCAAGGAGGTCAATATTAACGGCCAGGAACATTGTAGAAATTAATCTCGACTTCCAGACCTATCTACTTACCTAGAGTCCGCGGGACCTGTATGTCTAGATCCCCAGGTCCTTCCGCCTTGCCAGGTGGCCCTTTGCCAGGACCAACTACATTAGTCAATCGATTGTATGCAAATGTGAAGGTGAAGGTGTCAGTTTCACGTTTTAAGGTGTAGGTTTTACGCTGAAAGGTGTAGGTTTTACGCGGAAAGGTGTAGGTTTTTTTTCAATTACAGAGTGAGTGTGTAGGTTGTGTAGGTTTGAGAGAAATCTTTATAGGATATTTTGACCGGGATTCACCTTATGCAGTCGGATATGTCACGTTGTCTTTCAATGTCACGATTTACCCAGAGAGGCAATCGACTCACCAATGCAGTGGGGAGCTTAAATCAGCTGGCAGACAAGCTAGTGAAGGCCAGCCAGGCGGGTGCTCCTTGAGGAGGAGCACCCACCTGGCTTACAAGCTTGTGTGCGGCCAGTGAAGACAAGCTAGTGTGCGGCCAGGGTACGTAGGGGCCACCGAATACAATGCCAGCTAGGGAAGGCCAGGCGCGGGTGCTCCTTTTTAGGAGGAGCACCCACCTGGCCACCGAATACAATGCCAGCTAGGGAAGGCGGGAGCTTTAGGAGGAGCACCCACCTGGCCAACCACAGCTATTTCGGCCTATTTGAGGTGAATATTCACAGCTATTTCGGCCTATTTGAGGTGAATATTCACAGCTTATGTATTTTCGGCGCCAAAATAGATATTGAGGTGAGATATTTGTAGTGTGCCCCTTAAACAGGGCGCGTAAGTACACATATCTTTGTTTCTTTGGTAGTGTGCCCCTTAAACAGGGCGCGTAAGTACATATCTATCTCTGTAGTTAGCCCCTCTATAAAGGGCACAGCACTGGCACATATCTATATCTATATCTGTAGTTAGCCCCTAAAACACACATAGGGTTTTCATTGATCCGTCACATCGTCACATCGTCACATCCTCAAACATAGGGGTTGAGGATCCGTCACATCGTCACATCGTCACATCCTGTTTAAGGTCTCAGGCTGAAGATTTCTCTTTTCTGGCTCTAAATCCCTCAGGGTTATTGCGCCTCCGCCAGTGGCCACCTTCCACCATGCCAGTGACCACCTCCTACAATGCCAGCTTCAGGCCAGGCGGGAGCTCCTCCTCAAAGGAGCTCCCTCCTGGCCACCCATTCTGTCTGTAGTTAGCCCCGCAGGGCCCGTAAGTACACATATCTTTGTTTCTTTTGGAGTGAGCCCCTTAAACAGGGCGCAAAGTAAGTGCACATATCTTTGTTTCTACCCTCCCCGAAGGGCGCAAAGTAAGTGCACATATCTATATCTATATATGTAGTGAGCCCCTTAAACAGGGTAGTAAGTACACATATCTTTTCTACCCTCCCGAAGGGCGCGTAAGTACACATATCTTTCTACCCTCCCTCCCGAAGAGCACATAGTAGTTTGTGGAGTGCCACCTTCCCAAAAGAAGGTGGCACTCCAACTCAAATGAAATTGAAGATTTGTCAAATGCCGTAATAAGAGTATATAACAAGATTAAGCATAATTTATATAAAGATTTGAGCTAAACCTACACCACCTACACATTCACTCTAAGTAGGTTGAAAAACCTACATCAACCTACACCTTCCAGCGGGATTTCCATCGAATTAATTGGAAAACCTACACACATTTCGGATGTGACGATGTTCAGAAAAATATTAACCCTCTTTTCCGCAGGAGAAATCAAAAGAGATGTTTAAGTGCTATGCCCTGCGGGGCTAAACCCAGAGAGCTTTTCACTGCTAAGCCCTGCGGGGCTAATGGTAACGCATTTCTATATGCCTTCACTATGGCATGCCCAGAGATTTTGACTGTCCCAAGGAGCTAAACTAAGAAATAATGAGATGTTCAAGTGCTGTGCCCTGCGGGTTTAACTAAACTAAGTTAAGTAAGGGTTCTTAAGGGGGTGCCCTTCCCGGGAAGGGCTTTCTATACTATACTTATAAGGGTGCCCGGAAGGGTTTTATAGATTGAGGAGGAGGTGCCCTTCCGGGCTTTCTATATGAGGTGCCCTTCCGGGCTTTCTATACTTATGGGTTCAGTACGGCTTAGCCCAGGGGCTAACCACAAAAGAACAATATTTCGTGTGTGCGGGGGTTGGCAGGAGGTGCCCTGCGGGGCTCATGAGAAAAGAACAAGATATCTTCTTTTGCTATGCCCTTAGGGACTTAAGTTATCCTTTTGAACATTGTGTCTTTATATTGCCTTGGTTTGAAAAGTTTTTCAATATAGCTTTCACCATCTAGCTTGAAAAGCTAAATATGCTCTTTTTAGCCTTTGGTCTGCTATGGCTATACGTTCTTTATACTCCTGGTCTTGGATCCGAACTTGTCATACTCTGGTACTCGGCTTCATAAACACCACCACACTTGCTGCTGCCGTTATCACTTCGTAATTTTCGTTCAAGTGCTAACACGAAATTATAGTTATAAGGCCATGGTGATGAAGGAAGGATAATGTTTTCTCACTTTCGTGGTATTGCTTTCGAAGAACTTCAAAAGTGTAGCGAAGACTTTCTCTTTTGGTAATACTTGAGTTTTTGGCCCCACCACCCCCAGTCAACCTAGGTTATAATGGGGCAGACGACGCTACAAAAGAATAAATTTGATATTGGGAGGGAGCGAGCAGTCTGCGCTCCTCCGGGTTAATTCCATGGTTCCAGCATTCCAGTGTTTTGCATTTTCCTAGCTAGCTCAGGTCCTCTTTCTTCTCTCGCCCAGAAGATAGGCACGGGCCCATGGCGTGCCAGGCAAGATGCATGGTATGATAGGATTTATAAGTCTGGGTCTTTGGTTCGTGCTAATGTGGTGTTTAGATAAATTAATAAATAGAAAACTGACGATGTAAATAAAATACAATCGATTATCTACCCAAAAAGAGAGAAAATCCCACAGACCTATAATGGTCATAAATATAGTTAATCCAAGTAACATAACAAAGGCGTAATGATAAACAAATCCACTTTGAAGTTGACTCATTTGCTTGGCTAATCTTCGGAATGTTACGGAAATTCCATAAGGACCCAAGATCTCAATAGCACCCTTGTCTAAAGCTTTGAATGAGACTTCGTAGCCAAAACGCAAAAACCATCTCACTAGAAAGTCATGGAAAACTTTATCAAAAAACCAGCGCTTATTCAAAAAGCAATAAAGTCGATTACCAAAAGTACTAGTTTTCAAAGCGAAAATGAATTAATTTGCTACAAAATTGACATTATACGCCAGAAAAGCACCTAGAGTACTAAAGGAAATAGGTATTAGTTTGATAATGGTTGGAGTAGCAAACTCAGATTCGGCAATAATCTCATTTGGGGGTAGTATGAAAAGGGAATTAGCCCAAAAATTGGATAGGGGTCAAGACTTAGGAAAGCCCATTCTGTAAAGGCTTACTTATTTTTTTGAAGTGCCCTCCGTCCGCGTAAAACATAGATGTTGTTCGGAGCACTGGTTTTACTCCTAGCTAGATAAGCGGTTTGATAATACGAAGGACCCATGGTGGAGAGTGTGTTTTTTTTTATCACTGGTGAGATACTAATCTCTCCCAAGGAACACACATGAGATTTATTCAATCGCGGCCATTGATTAGCATTCAAGCTTTTTGTCATGGAATTACACCACTTGGATGCTCCAGATACACTTGAGTACGGGTAGGATACACTGGTGTTAAAGCATTCTTTGAAAATAACTAAAAAAAGTTCCAAACTGTAAATGCTTTGCTCAACGTCCCGTTTTGGAGAAGGCAAAACCAGTTGTTTTCGTGGTTTTAGAATTCGACTTATTTTGGGTAATCCCTCGTTATATAATAAAACATAAAAACTCATATAAAACACACATAACCAAACAAATTGCGTCAAATACGTAAATTGATCTAGTTGAGGCATTTTTTTTCTTTACCTTTTTTGTTGCCGATGGATAAAACCCCCAGAGAACTGTAGGTTAGCCGCCTTTACTCGGACGTGTAATGACAAAGAACAGGAACAAACTGAAAGGAATCCCTGGGGAAACGCTTTTTCTAATTTAAGGTGGCGCGGCGAGCGACCATTGGAAAGGGCTTAGGTCGTCGTCAGTCGCTGCCCTTACTAAATGGTCGTTCATAAGCGGAAGTAGGGTTCGAACCTACTACATTATTGCTGGTTACGAGCTCGACGATTTACCAGGTTACTCCATCCTACCTTATTTATTATGACCTTTCGGTTGGGCGTAGGCCTACTATCGCCTACATCCCGCAAAATTGCCATCGTCGAGGCGGCGGGTCATGCTGTATGAATTCCATTAGTACGAGTAAGCTGAAAACCTCGCGGTGCTTACACCTCTCGCTAATAAAGGTGATGTTCTTTCACCTTCAGTGAGAACTTGTATAGAGATTACCCTGTAAATGCTTTTAGCAGTTCTTCCATCCATCTCAACTTAGCTATCCGGCGCTGTATATTAGAGCAGCGCAACAACCGGCATATCTTCTTGACCCAGCCGCCCAGTCCTCTCGTACTTGGGTTGGTTGGCTTTTTACACCTATATCATCGAACCAACGGTAGATACCGACGACCTGTCTCACGACGTTCTAAACCCATGAACTACCTACAACCACTCCACTATCGGATCAGTCTGGCCTACTTTCGTATAAGTTCGACTGGTGAGTTGATCCGTAAGGCAGGCTTATATCATCACGCTCACGAGGTTTCGGATTAGCTTGAGCCTACCTTCGCCGCACACCTCCGTTACTTTTTTTTAATATGCCCCAGCAGATAAACTACCACCATGCCGGGGTCCCGCCAGTTTTTCGGCAGTTAGACATCCTTAAGCGGGGGGAGGTGGGGGTGGGGGTGTGGTATTTTTTTATCCAGGATCGGCGGCGACATGGTGTGTTATCACCTTCCTCCTATCCAAAACATTCAATCAAGGTTGTCAGTGCAAAGCTGCTATATTTTAATGAAGGTGCACGGGGTCTTACCGTCTTAGCCGTGGTGGGTGGGTACTCCGCCGCATTCTCCCGCCCGGATAATGAAAATTAACCGAGTCCATTGCAAGTCTTGCTCATGAGCCAACCAGAAATCCAGACTGGCGAATTATGGATGCCGTAGGGGGGGGGTGGGAATGGGGATTTGCCTGGAAACGCTTTGCGTTTTATTCACCCCCCTTCGACCACGGAAACGCTTTGCATTTTTATTATTCCGAGTTTTTGTTTTCCGAACCATGTCAATAATACAACTAAAAAATCAGCATCTGTACGGGTTTTACCGGTTCTTGCGTATTAAAAAAAACCTATATTATACGCCATAATAAATAGCCTAGACAAATTAAAATAAACAATAACCAGAAGCCCTATTTGAACTACAAAATCTCACTTTTTGTATGATTTGCCAATTTGGCAATACCAAGCAAGATCTAATCAAGGGGCATGTCGCATTTCCCAATATGAGGCGGTTCCTCCTTATTAAGCCATCAATATGCAGGTTAAAATATAATAACAACTTTCATTATATTGATTCGGCACAGCAACAAAAGCACAGATACAAAGTATATTGTTAAGGCGGGCGGGAAGCCCTCCACATGTTATGTTCCCAAACAACTCGAGTAAAGCTCTCCAGGACTTGTCCGCAGGTTAAAAAAAAGGGTAAATTTGCACGGAAGCCGCCATCATAGCTATGGTCATAATCATAGTGGTAGGGTTCGTGATTACTGCCGGACGGATCATCGTCCTTACCGGGGAACAACCGCGGAATGAAGTTCAACAACCTATAGAACGAAGTGGGCAAAATAGAGTGCAACCCATGGAAGGGCAAAGAATGCAAAGAATTCAACAACCCATAGAACAAAGCACGCATAGTTGAAACCAAAAATTGTGCTCTCTCTTGTAATCAGAAATGTACGCGGAGTTTTTTCTTCCTATTCTCCTGGAGTAGGACTTGAACCTACATCAATCTGGTGATAATTAAAACCCACCCAGCGGGAATTACTTAGTATTACCTCGGAACGTAAGCAAAATCAAGATCAAGCAAAGTTCGTAATTTGTCTATCAATTGACACAACCGTCAGTCGACATTGCATCTCCAATAGCTAATAAAGCAGAAGCAAGCTCTATTGCTAGTTACTACAAACCTTTATGGAAACTAAAGCAGGCTATCCATCCATCTATCATCATCCTCCTTATCCTCCCTACATTCCTACAACCTCCTCTTTTTGTAGTGACTTTTTTGTAGCTATTAAAGTATTTACAAGTAACTCCTTTACCGCCTACATACAAGCCTAATAAGTTTGGGTATAAAGCCAAGCCGTAACTAAGTTGGAAAGCACCGGCGGCTACAAGCCAAATAGGTTGGCAACCAAAAGCCGAATTGGTCGGATAATCAATAAGCCAAAGGTTGACAACACGAAAAGGTCACCGAAGCCCCCCCCCGATAATTGTCTAGAGGCTCCTCATTCATTCGCCTCGGCGAGGTTTAACTAATGCGAAGGGTCTCATCTTCTTAGTATCATTCCCTTGCAATGCAAGAGTAAGAGCAAGCAGTCATCTCCGTCCGCTGCCCTTGCAAAACCGTACGTGAGCGTTACCGCTCATAGGTTCCCAACCCCAACAAGTCTAGTCGAGTTGTTTTGTTCGGCTGCTTTACCGTTGCACTCGCTTGACAAGGTGTACTCCTCCCCCAAGCAATCTGTGTGAGAGGTCCTCATCTGCCAAATGTTCACTTAGCTTCTGAGACCTTCCATCCATGTCTTGGTAGGAATGGTCCCTTCCAAGCTTCGCTGGCGCCACCCCGTGGGCCGGGTGATGGTTACTGATTGTCCGATAAATCTTTTTTCGAACCTTGCTTTGACCGGTCTGCCACTCGGCGTAGATGTGCAAAACCCCAATTCTGTGGGACTGTTTTCGGGCCCGTAACCCAGCCGTACTCGTCACAGATCGGATGCACCACTCTCTGGATAGCATTACGGTCTCCATACCCCTACAACATGAGGTTCAAAGAAAGCTTTCCAGCCTCTAAGTCCAAAATGGAGAAATAGCATTTCCGTCCAAAGAGCTTGTCCTGCTGTGTAGGTGGGATGGGAGGGAAATTACTTGGCTCCCCCGTATCGTAGGGATTAGCCCCAAGGTGCCGGGGCATTTTCCAGCCACGGTAAATTATTCACGGTCACCTCCCGCGCTTATGTTTATAATGAGTATTATTCTTTAGTCATGAACTGTAACAGAGTAAATTCATGTACATTTTTTATATAATGCTTTTTATTAAGCAATTTTGCAAAAAAAGCAGATTGAAAAAACAAAGTTTGGGAATGATAAAGGCAAGAAAGGAATGAAAGACCTATGCCAAAAGAAAGATAGACCTCTGAGCTCTAGGGATAAAGCCTATTACAAAAATAATAAATTGAATGAAAGTTATAAAAGACTAAAAGCACCACCGTGGCAGATTGAGAAATCTTCGAAAAATAGAGTAAATTTTACCTTTTTTATAAACCCATCAGTATTTGTCATGAGGACTTTTAAAATTTACTTTTTTAGGGTTGGGTTGGACTTTTACTGGGCCGAATTACCGCCAAGTATCCACTTTCTTTACCATTGCTTAGAGAATGTCACCGCATAAAGATGCTGGAATGAAGGCTATTATCCTTCCTCAGCAAGTCCTTCCTACGACGATAATTAGCTGCTGTGGGGGGTGGGCAGTCACTTTCACCTTCATGCTCTTATTCTTCCATTTGCTGAGGTTACCCATCCATTAGCTGAGGTTCCATCCTTTTTTATTACGTCAACAATGTTTTTTTTTTCACAGCTGTGAACAAAAGCAAGCAAATATACAGTATAAACCTTGAATTTAGCTCGATTTTTTCATTTATTATGCATTTTATTCTTGTGAGCTAAGCCAACAAAGGAAAGAATATACCTCTATCATCGTTGAGTAACTATTAGCAACCCCTATAGCTTAACCACATAAATATAAAGCCTATTTGGAATTATCACACATCCATACAACTTCCAAGCAAATTGATGAAGGAAGATTGGATGCGGTGGAATCTGAGGGTTTCATCAGAACTTGGGATCGATTTTGCAGCCTAAAAGAATAGATTATTTCCTTTGTGGATCAATAATAGGCACCAATTGATTCCTTTTTTTAAGATGATAAAGAGTAGTTTATGGCAAAGAGATAGACATGAATAACAGCAATATCTGGCTTACCGTGACAGTTGGGGGGGGGGCGGGCGATGTGAGCGCTGCGCCAGGGTGGGTCTCCAGCCGTGGGAGCTCATTCATTGTGAAGTTTTATTTGTAGATGGGTTCGCCGGTTCATTTTCAACACCTATTGCTGCACAATACCGTTATTAATGCAAAGGAACCCTCCCTCTGCCGGGTCCTTTCACGCTGCTTTTCCCTGGCTTGGTAATGTACATTTGTCTTGTGCCTTCTTACTAAGGGGTTTCGCTGTTTGTTCGGGACTGCATCTCCTCTCAGCACTTGAAGCTTACGAATAGATGTGCCGGTTAAGCTATTTGGCCCTGCTGCTGGGCGGCTTATTGACCAGGGATTTCGGCTCAGTGGGGCTATTAGAAAAAAATGTTCATATTGCTTCGGTAATATAGCTTAGATCATGGACTGTCATGCGTTCGGAGGGACGAAATCCAAAAATAATGAATAGGACCCCCCCCCAGTCAACCCTATCATTCCGCACGAATTCGGACACCTCCGCTACTGGCGGGGGCTTAGTATGTAAACGATGTCAAGTAAAACCCGCGAAGGTATGGCAGATGCTGCATAGGTTCCTTTCCCGTTGCTTTCTTTGTGTTCGCTGTTCCAGCCTCTTGCTAGGCTGCCTGGAACAGGCGCAGCAGGTATGTCGTCCGGATCGATCCTCCGACGACTTACCGGGGGGTGTATGTTCCAGGATCTCACCGCTATTCTTACTAGATGGGCCGGCCGCGCATTGCTGATTAGGTATGTCGTTTAGTTCTTTGTTCCCAGTGATTGATGTGGGTAATCCGTTATCATGCTAGTGTGGCACCGACCCTATATCCGGCCTGTCCACTTTGGACCAGTGTCAGGCAGAGAGCTTGATGGCGTGCGCTCGTGCGTGTCAGCAGGCAGTTTGCACCGGCCGCCGGAGAGAGAGCAGGTTATATATATTCGACCGAAAGTAATTCCAATTCGCCGCCGGAGCAGCGTCTCATCCTTTTTGGCGATGGCAGGCTCGCAAGACAGATTGAAACATTATTACCACTCTTCGTCCGGAAGTAACTGGCTGCTGGAAGAAACCACCAACAAAGTGGCTATACATACCAATAATCTCTTTACGGATCCATAAGCTTTGATTGGAACTGGAAGTTTAAAAACAGACTGGTATACTACCATAATGAAACTACCTTTGGTTGGTTGGTGGCGAAGCCCACCCTTCTGGATAGGGTAAATGGGGAGGACCTTGCCCCCTCCCTTTATTCCTTTTATTTTTCTGTGGGAGAGGTTCTATTCTGGCTTCTTCGTTGGGAGGCTTGCGTAGTTCTTGACGTTAGCTTGCTTTTCTTTTCACAAATTAGATTTAAATTAAAAATACATTCACGGGCTTAGTAGCGGCTTCGACCAACGTAGAGTTCATAATAATTGCATAAAGCTGGAGTAAAAGGATTCGAACCTTTGCATGTCGGTATCAAAAACCGATGCCTTACCACTTGGCTATACTCCATGTGTGATAACAATGAGCGGAAATGAGAGAAGCGGCGGCCATCTCCCTCTGCTGCTCCTCTCGGATAAACTTAAGGAACGTTACCGCTCATACGGCTCCCCAACCCCCCCCCTTATAGTCGAGTAGCTCTGTTGTTCGGCTTTCCCGTGCTATTCGCTTGACAAGGCCCAAAGTAATCTCTGTGAGAGGATACGCTTCTCATCCGCCCGCCAAATGTTTACTCCACTTATGAGAACCTCCATCCAGATAATGGGTAGGAGTGGTCCTCTTACAAGCTTCGCGGGCGCCACCCCCCCCCCCCGAAGGGCGGCGGCCTCCCAGGTGATGGTTCCTGATTGTCCAGTAAATCATCTAAGGGGTACCAAATTTGTTTGACCGGTCTGCCACTCGGCGTAGATGTGCCCTTGTAGGGCTCTCTTTATTCGGGGGCCACGACGAACCTAGCCCGATCGTGACGGATCGGATGCACCACTCTCTGGATAGCATTGCGGTCTCCATACCCCTACGGAATGAGGCTATTGGAGATTCGAAGTCCGCCGAGGTGGAAAAATAATAACGCGTTCTCCGGCTTGCCCATGGAAGGGCCGAAGGCCGCAACTACCCCGTTGTTTCGTGCGGAATTAATAATTAGCCCCAAGGTCCCTGGGCATTGGCTTTCACCTGTGAATTTTTCAGGATCACAACCCGCCGCATCCCCCACTATATATGGGAAAAGCAGCAAGGCAGAACGAGCTTGAAGGACGGAAGGATATAGCAAGTAGAGAATAGGCTTAGTAGGGCTCGAACCTACAATATTACCGTTATGAGCGGTACGTTTCAACCAATTAAACTATAAGCCCAGCTGCCAGCTCTCTCTATCAAGTAATAGAGTCAAGAGATGTGGCGATAGCGAAGCCCCCGACCGCCGCCAAGGGGCGAGTGCAGATTTATGGTGTTTGTAATGCTAAGCCCCTCGGGGGTCTTCCACCAACCATGACTGAACTGGATTGGTCTCGTAAGGTTTACGCAGTCGCATGCCGAGCGATCTTCGATCCTCCGCCGGCTTGTGAACAAGGCTTCACCTTTATGTATGGTCCTACCCCCCCCCCCCCCGGCTGTTGCCTATGGTAAGCTGGGTATTTGGTAAACTGGGTAAATTGCTGTAGTGTGGTCTTAGTAGTGTGACTATAAAAGTAGGCGGCGGACTTACCACAGTGTACCGCGAAAAGTGTCCGCATGTACCGGCCGGCGGGGTGGTGGTGGCTATGGTTCTCTTTCGGTTCCCAGGCATCGCAGCCTGCATTAGGTGGGGCTGCGCCGCGCTTTGCAGCTGCCCTCAGGCTTGGGCCGCCGCCCCATCATTCAGCTAAGCTACTTGATGGGCGAACACGTCAAGATAGCTAGCTATAGACCGTTAGGGAACCCGCAGCGAGGCGGCTGGGGGGGGCCGGCTTACCTTGACATGGCGGGTTTTCGGGACTGGAAGGGCGCTACCGGTTCCTTAGCGAGGAAAAATCGATCGTAGACCGGAGGAAAATAAGGATAAACGCGATCATTCGCAAACCTAAACTAGTGTTTTTTTCTCGACTCGTGCCCCACAGGCAAGGGCTCAGCCGCCGCACTGCCTCGAGCCCTGCTGCATCTTAGCAGCAGGTTTGGTTTTATTGGCCGGCGGCTAGGTGCCTCATTTTAATATTATTTCGAAAAGCGGATAATATTAAAGACGCCTTAATTAATTTAGGCAAACGAGGCGCTTCTTTTGTTAAAGCAGAACCGTGCCGGGTGGCAGCATAACCAATAAATTGCTTAGCCCGTGATGGATTTCGCGCCACGGAATAAATCAAAGAACGCTCATACGTTTCCAGGACCTATAATAGCAGCTCCCGCTAAATCAGAGGAAATGATGAATAATACATCTAACAAGACGAAAGCCAAACGTTTGTCCCGTGGGTGGACGTATTATTACGGAACTGGAATAATTTATCAATTTTACATCTTGAGTGGTTACCACGATTTTCCGTAATAATAGAGTGAGTAGTATCCGCGATTCTGAAACGGCCCTAGCTAGGTCTTGATGACAAAAGCCCCGCAGGATGGGCGGCATAGCTAAAATAATATCTACGATGGAATGAGCGAAGCGCAGAAAAGCTTTCTGTTCCACGCAACGTTCCCACCTTCTTTGAAAGTATTCTTGATTGGTTAAAAAACCAATCAGGGTCGGTCGAACGCCGCAACTGAATGAAGAGTTTGCTGATGAACCAAAAAAGCGAAAATTCGAGGATTTTACAAATAGATTCATATCTCATCTTTGGGTTTTTCCGCACCATATTCAGATCTGCCTCGACGTCGATCCGGGATTCCCTGCGAATCTTTGACTCCTCGAATACGATGCTATTTAAATCAGGCGAATCTTTGACTCAACCTCCTCCAATCAGAATCACAGAATGTTCTTAAATTATGACAACCAATCCCTCATTCCTAAATAATAATACTAGTTTTATATAAAATAAAAAAGGGCGGCTATAAAAACACAGGAAAAGCTCAGTGATCAGGTTAAACAAAAATTTAATAGCTGGATGAGTAAATCATTTTCCCTTTTGGGTAAGAAAGATAGTCAGATTTTTTGGATATTTACTCGAAGCAACAACCCCCAATAAATAAATGATGTATTTAAACAGCCCTAAGGAGCAGAATGGAAATGTGGTACAAGAACAGACCGGATAATTAATAGAGAATGAATAAAAAATGCTTCCAGTTTTGGTTCTTGTTCTTTTACCAAGGGTTTCGTTTATTTTTTTCATCCAGCTTGGAGGAATGTTTGCCTTTTCTTCTCTCTATAAGCTAAAATAATTAATTGTTTTAAAAGTAGAAGGATACTTTTCTTGCATTTAAGCAACATAAACAAACAGGCGGTTTGGCTGGCGGCCTGCCTACTTCGAATAAAGTAATTTTATCTACTTATTCTAGCTAGCATCCATGCCAATGAGAACATATAACATCCTGGAAGCAACAAGGCCACAAAAGTACTGAAAATACATAGGCTGGAAGCAAGTTGGTAGTGAGTCCTGTGACTACCACCATGAAACCTACTATACCTTTACATCCAAAATCATCTATGCCCCATACAAAGTAAAACAGGTCTATATCTTGTAACCAAACACATACTGAGAGAAACAATTGAGAAGTCACTGGATAAAGCAACTATAAATATGAGAGCCAGAAAATGCTTTTACTTTTGGGGTAAATTTTGCGCCAAATAACTAAAGATTAATGGCACGATTTTATTGGCTAGTTCAGTCACGCATAAAACACGAAGAACACTGGGTAGGATAACTAACAATAAGCTTGATATATTGAATGGAACATTTAACAATAAGAATAGTTCACTACAAGAATAAGCGACGATTAGTAAGGTTAAATGAGACATTTTTGATTTAACTTTTTATTATGAAACTTGCAATGAAAAGAAGCTTCCTTTTTCGATAAAGCCGAGCACGAAGGAAGACCATTTTTTTTTGGTGAGCTTTGGTTGAATAACTCCAGTTGCCAATAATGCTATTTATCAAATTGTTTTCATTTGTTTTGCCTTTTTTGTTGAATATTTGTGCTTCTCGGTACTGTTTGCCGTTTCGGACCGAGGTACATCGAGTTCCGCGGATGGAAAACAGCGGCCGCCGCCCTTTGGCGAAGGGGTTTCGTTCAGGCTCGAAGCAGTATTTATTTTCTGAGTCGCGTCATTGGCGATGTTGGTCGACTGCCACAGGCCAGGCGGCTGCAAAGCAATTGCGTACTGTTAAGTCGTGGCAACATCCTCAAGAACAAAACAACGACAGCTATTACCAATACTTACCGTGTATCCCTGGAACGAGGAAGCAACGTCTACTGCGTGGTGACTTTATTAGTCACATGCAAGCTATTGGTTGCAGCTGATAAGCCTATCCCGAAATGAGGGCAGTATAAAAGCAGCGTGTTACCAGAGTTCACGAACTAGGTCTTTTCGGGAAAGAGACACCTACATTTATTAAAACGTAAATTCGTCAATCGAAGAAAAAAATAAAATCGTATTAAACCTATGAATAAGAGGAGGGAAAACCTCGATGAGACATTATATATGTTAACCTTTCATTATCTAACGAGCTGAAACGAATACCATCTCATTGGTTTGGTGTTAAATTTTGCAAGGACATAGGTGGCGAATTCGGGCTTGGCCTTCTCTGCGGCGCAAGGACAAAGCCCTGCTCAACCACCAACAATGAATGCAAATCGAAGGATCTGTATTCAATTCATTCTATTTACGATAACTCATCATCGTATAGCGAATTTCCCAAGATTAAGTTCGACGATGAATGCGAATCTATGGATCCGTATTATAGACGATGATTAACCCTTATGGGACAAGGGGTTCCTTCTATGATCCGATCCCTGAAGAAGCGAATCGATGGAACTTTTTCTAATATATGATGATTATTCTACATCAGTTTTTCATTGTGCCAACAAGGACAATCATTTACTTCTTGCAAATGAATGTGAACAAGAAGCGCTATTCACTTGTTTTTTTAGTCAAAATAGAACGTGTGACGGATGGATAATCCGAACTGCTGAGCAAAGCGCGGTATTCATTCCCGACCTTGCGAATAAATACAATGATGATCTTGTGAAGGACATCCTATCTGAACATGTATTTTGCAATGTCAAGGGCGACCTCGAGATTGCAACTTCCTTCCAGGAGAACCAGTCGATCTACGATCCTCAACACCTCCATCGTAGCCACCATCTGATCCGGGTACGAGCGTCGACAAAAATAGCAGGGGTATGAGAGTAAAGGGCACCCGCAGGGTTTATTACTATAGGTAACTATAGCCGAATCAAAATTTTTTCCAAAGCCCACCAAGGAACACTTCGTGTCCAGCCAGAGCTCTCTATTCTTACATTATCTGAGCGAAGCGTTGCACTTGGTGGGGATTTCGAGCGATGAGCGAATAATAAGTCCTTAAAAAATACCTGCTACGGTCTATCCGGAATGGCACTAACACACGGGTTACCTTCTTCGAATTTCAGCTGATTCTGACTGTTGAGGTTGTTGAGTTACTTTATATATGAATGATGATCTCGCTTACACTTATTATTGTCCCAGTTCCGGACAATTAACCAAGAAAATTATTGCTTACTCGGCGATTCTTGAAGATGCAATGCAAGTGCTTTCACGAGCTATGCCGGGAGTGCTCTAGCTACGAGCGAAGCAAGTTGTTTGCCTTAACATCATCCGAAGCCTTCGGAGTGCCTACCTTACGAGCGAAGCGAACCGAGCTCATGACGAGCGGAGCCAGGAAATTTGACTTCTCAAAGGCCATAGTCCCTTACTCACAAGCCAGCAGCCCGCAATGCTTTTTCCTTCTTCAGCTTCGCCAAAGTAGCCTTCTTACGCCGAACCTCAAAAGGGAGATTTACCCTGCACCGGATCTTATCTACTACTACGAGCTAAGCCAGGGAGATTTACGAACCACCTTGTGAGGGCGAGCGTAGCCAGAGTTGTTTTTTACCCGGCTGTACTTTCAGCAGTTCTTCCACGAGCGAAGCCAGGTTTCATCTCACCTGAGCCAAGCGTCGGACCAAAGCTTGAACGACTGGCCGAAGGCAAGGACTTAGCCAAGCGAACGACTGACCCGACGCGAGGTTCTCAGCCGCCTCACTGAGCGCTTACTCCCTGTCACTGGTATCTAGCTTTCGGAACGAACCGCAAAGACTAAACATAGCTATTGTAAACGCAATAAGCATAGCTATTATATACAATAGACATATCTCGTACATAGACTAGACTTACGCACTGACCGGAGGAAGGAGGAAGAGGAGGTCGAAGGCCAGGCCAATTAGGAAAGCAAAGATCATTGAGGATTGAATGAAAAAAAAACGTCCTTCTCGGGAAGACAGGCGACTCAGTCTTGGCAAGACCAAAATATATTATCCATTTACCAAAAACGGCTTTGCAGTAACAACCTTGATTGAATGTGTGGGATAGCCTTTCAGAGATACTTATCAAGTGAGGTATTATTGTTTCACCTTTGGTATTATCAAAGGAAAGATTATTGCCCTCTCACCTTTGGTACAATTGGGCAGAAAGCTTCGACCCCCCTCCATATTTGCTGTATATGCTGACGTGCCCATACGTTCAACGAAAAGATAAGTACGGAACACAACATATGCTTCAAAGGGCTCGGAAATAGAAGAATTAAAAGATGAAAGACACCACTTGTTTGGCGAGCCATGAACTGTAAACGAGTACAAGAATACGTTTTTCAGTGGCAAACCTGGATCTTTCACATGAGTTGAGAAGGTAATAAAAAAATGCACGCTCCCCAGCAGGGTCAGCTTATTCCAGCCCTCAGGGAATAAAACAAGTATCAATTGGGGGCCGCTCGGCTTTATTCGGCTGATAACCGCCCGCCGCCTTCGAGCCTTCTATTCGAACGCTTGGCGTTTTCTTATCTTCAAACGCCCAAAAGGGTTTCATCACATCCAACTTCTGGCGTTTCCCTCTCTTCGGTAGGAAGATTTTTTTGCTACCCTATAATATCAACTGTCCTGGCCGGGGAATATAGAGAAGTCCTGCGAAAAGGGTTAAAACTAGAGTCGTTAAACCACTTCATCTCGACGTCCCATAATTTAAGGGGTTGTCCTGGTGGTTGAGTTACCTGGCTTGCTTTTTATGTTGTTCCATGCTAGGTTTAGATTGGATTATCTTTGCACGCAATGAGCGAAGAGATATTTTCGTATTTCCTCGTTCTAGCGTTCATCCATTCCGAAGTTCCGTATGTAGTTCAGAATTCGTTCCAGTACCTTTATTCTCTGTTTTTTTTAAGTTACTGGGGACATCAGCATCCGAGGATCGGCGTGGCCCTTTCTTCGAACCTTCTTTTTCTTTTTAGAACAATTTATCGTAGCGAGAGCGTAAGCCTACAGCAGCCTAGAGTCGCTCCCAGTATCAACCAGGCTCGAACGAGCATAGTAGACACCCATCATCATACCGCGGTGGATGATGAACGCAGCCTGAGCGGATTTTTGAGTAAAGTATATGATGCTTATACTAAAAGCTCTCATTGTGCTGAGACAATGCTGCTGCTACCCATTGAACTAGGTTAATAGCGGGCGGAGAATACTTTTTTATGGGCTTCTTTTGGACTCCGTTCTTCGAACCTCGTCCTCTCCTCCTAACGCTCTGGTCTTTGGGGTGGCTTCTCGCCTTCGGTCTTGCCTGTCATCGAATTCTCTTCCTCTCATTTTTTAGATCAAACTACGCCCCGGTAGGTTGCACTCAATCGCAAGTAATGCGGTCGACCTACCCGCATCGGAAGAATCTGACCCTTCAGCAGCTCTTTCTAATGAACGAGATGAATAGAACACATCTCCTGCCGTTCTTCGAACCTCAAGCCCCCGTGGTCGACGTAATAACGACATTATTTGGCTATATGCCACTGATTGCTTACTCTGATCCTCATAACTTATTAATGCGTGCATTCCATTATCTCGAGAATATTCTCCCACAGCACAACCTGAATATGGTGCCAAGAATTCTTGCGTAGGAGCAAGATCCCAAGCAGTAGCTGCTGCTGCAATAATGAAATATTCCAAAGCACCCGCTTCTGCTGGAAGAATCTTAACCAATTGTGCCACGGTTGAACGTTTATCTCCAATCGGTACATACACACCATACAATCTTTCACCCTCAGAGGTGCCCCGTGCATTGATTTGTTTCTGGTTTGATAAGGTATCAATAGCTATAGTCTTTTCAGTTCGTCCGTCTCCTATGGCAAGTTTTCGTTGACCACGACCTATATTGGGAGGGCTATCTACTGCTTTTAATCCTGTTTGCAGGGGTTCGTGCACAGATTTACGTGCAATAATCCCTGGAACGGAGTGCTACACGTCTTCGTTCTACAGCGTTTAAAGCACCTTTTCCATCAAATCTTCGATCCTAACACATTAGACCTAACATGGTCTTTCCTGCAGCAGTAACTTCCATCATAGATTAAGTGCGCTTGACAATATTTCCTTCTTTAATGGCAGTATTACTACCAAATATTACAATTCCTACACGAAGGACTGAAAATCTGGGTGTCAGTGGTTCAAATACACTTTCTTTAAACACAGAGTGAAGCTTGTAATTCAAGCATCTGTGGTCAAGGTCTTTGGCCTTAGATAATAGATGGGTCAGCAGCACCGGGAACGTTCTAATCGTAAAGTAGGCTAAGGACGGGATTCGAACCATCTTTCTAGGATTTGCAATCCAATACATTACCCTTATGTTACTTAGCCATTTCTTAAACTTATGGTGCGCCAAAATAATAAATTACTTTCGTTTCAAAATTGACCGATAAAATATTGGAAAATTATTTTTTTGGACGCTGTCACTAATAATGGCAATTCGTGGAATTTTTTTAAAATCTGTTTCGAATTAACAGAGACATTTGATTACCGTGGTTTTTTTCCCCAAGTTCCACGGAAAATCTTGTCAAAATAAAGTCGAATGTGAATCTTTTAGACAACCCGTGAAACCAAGATCTTCGAACCTTTCTGACAATTAAAAATTTCATCATTTCTTCACCGTAGTTCTTACTTTCTACGCTGATATTTTTTGCATCAAATTTAATTACTAGGCGGCTTGTCAAGGTTGTAATCGTAGCTGATAATAGTTCTTTAATTTTTACCATAGGAGCCCTTTCGGAAAAGGCACCTTATAAATAGCAGTTGATTTGATCAATTACGCAATTTATAACTTAAGCCTCGTGGTAATGCCTGTTGATAAATTGGATTTATTTATTGCTTATCAAATTTTGATTTTGACTTTCTTCGAACCTCTCTCTGCTTCATCCCCGAAAATTATTCCGACCCACGTCTCGAGGTGTGGCCTTTTGTGCACTCTCATCTGCATAATTGGTAGCATACTGAATAGCTTATTAGGATTATGAAAGGGCTTTACCTTGGTTCCAGTCTGAGATGGCTTTAATTTTTGCTATTTACAATTCAAGACCTTAGAGGACTTACATAGGTATGCCCTGGAATAGGACAGTATTGATAGATTAGCAAAATGAGGGGCGGCGAAGGTAAGAAAGGGAGCAAAGCGCGCCGCTTGGTGGACTTTGCCGCCGCCGACCTGGGGCGCTAAAAAAAGGCGCAGCTTGGTTTATTTTACCAATTCCGGTAATAAAAACTACCAAGGCCCGAAGTGGCACTTGACCTTTTGTTAAACGGAGAAAACTTTGCGCCTGAATAAGGTAATTGAAGGGGTAAGGAGGAATGAAGGTTAACGAAGGGGTTATGGGGGCGGCGGCTGGGCCCATTCGAGCTCCGAGGGGTCACTTCGACCGAAGGGAAGAGGGCTTCTTTACGCTTTATTGGGTTCCTTGAAACTCCATAAACCAGAATACTTTATTTAAAAGTAGTTATTTTTACAAGGGGTTAATAAGTTATTAGGTTAAGAGAGTAACAAAGCAATTCCAAGTTTTTTTTTTTTTGCATTTTGAGTAAACTTTAGTTTATTACTTGCACGCTTTGTGAGTCCCTTGATTTGTCCTCTATTATGTCCAGCAGAACGTGCTCTTTTTTATCCTTCTTCAAAAGCTTCTGGCGCTGGTGCTTGTTTTTCACTTCCCCCAGGCGTTCTGCCAATATTGAACCAGCGACGCGCTTCGCTTACGTTACTATAAATCGTTACATCAATTTGAGGAGGAATCTTCTTATTCTGAATGATAGATCGAGATCGGGAATGCCATTACTACGTAATTGCATAGCAGCTTTGCGCCGCAATAATTTCGGCAATTCAGTAGGTGCCTTAATTCTTGCTGTAAAAAAAAAAAGATTGCGTATGGATGCCGCCTAGTAGTTCAGTAGGTTAAATTCCTACTGCATCCATAATGGGATCATGGTTTATATCAAAGCAAAAGTAAATGGTTATGCTAGAAGGTGCGGAATTAGTGCGACCCGTTTGCCTAGAAGCTTGAAAGTAATGAATAGTGAAGAAGATATTCTTTCGGTTTCCGCACCTACAAGCGGCGAGCTAACACGCCCCATTAGAACGTTGTAAGACGGTTTGGTTCCTATCCACCCTTGGTTCGAAAGAACCGCCATAATTATACTCTAGTAAAGAGGACTGGATGAGGTCAACCTATGGTGTACTGGTTGTTATGCCCATAGCAGCGCCGGATAGCTTAAACTTGGTATGGAGGAACTGCTGAAAGCATCGGCAGGAAAATCCTTCTCCGTACAAGTTTTCATTAAAGGTGAAAGAACATCACTTCGAGAAGCAAGAGGTGTAAGCACCGCCGAGAGGTGTAAGCACTGCGGGGGTGTTCAGTTTGCTCGTACTAAGATTATCCTCTTTCTATTGTTGTGCTGTTCCTGTAGGGGGGGTGGGAGACCTCTTGTTGAAATGATCGAGAACAAGTAGTAAGAAGAAGCAGAAGCCATACTTTGGACCAAATAGAACGGTCCTCGCAAGAAGCAAAAAGGCGAATGGCCCGACTTAAAAAACTGGCAAAGAATTAAAACCAAATTTATGAACCCGAAGACTCTGTGCCGTTGTCATTACTACAAGACAGAGTCTCGCGGCTCAAAAGATTGAATTTCTTACCACAAGCGGAAACACCTCCTCAAATCGGGGAAAATGAAGAACCAACCGTCTTTGCCAGAAATATAACAGTCCTTGCCGCCGCAAGGGGCCGGAGAAGAAATGGCCCTACTCTGCTCCCCGACTGAAGCAGCGAAGACTGGAGAGGCTGATTCGAGAAGCTCCTCGGGCTCCTCTGAAGATTTATGGTTCAGAAGCTCTTTAATATCTGGGTAAATTTGGTTGTAATTGAGTATAGGAGCTGTGGTATTTAGTCAGGGATGTACTTGCCTTAACGTTATACTTTATTTCCCTTAAGAACAAGTTTGTGCTAGATTGGTGTGTATTAGGTTCTAATCGTATTGACATGTTGAAACGAAAGAATATATGCTCTTAGCTCTGGGTTCAACACTGGTATAACTGGGTTCTATTCCTACTACCTCCTCACGAAGAAGGAAATTTTCTTCTCTGAAGTTTCATTTGAGACAAAAACAGATTAATAATTAGGTCATTCATCAAGATGTGAAAGATGAACGGTCTTCTCCAGTAAAAAAGTTTAATTTAAGTGTTGAATCTCCAAAAAAGATGGATTCAAGATTTCAGGAGCTTTTGGCAATGTATAATTCATTCAAGATAAAAGTAGAAGTCGGAGAACGAAGATTGAATTTATCCGACTGTAAAACAAGTCTTTAACTTTTCAATCAAGGGTTGTGGAAAGTTCATTTAATTTAATAAAACGGTTCAATTTTTTTTCTTCGAGATAATTCGTAAAACTGATGGAGGTTCAACGAGTTTAACCCAGAATTAAAAATCTTGTGTGAAGCCATACATAAGTTACCGTTTGACAAAGAACAAATCCAAATTGGATTTAATAATTAGTGCTTGGTTGGAAAGTAATAAAATAGTTTTTAATTTTGTTGTAGGGAAACCCCGGTTGGAAGGGGAGGACGAATAAGTAGGTTTTACTTGAGAGATAACTATTATGCAGGAGAATGATAATGTTCTTGACCCAAACGTTCTCCCCGGCCCGCCGAAAGGATAATACTGTTTTCGATTTTTCAATTGTCCTTGGCGGCTGGAAGAAGGTACTACTTTCGATTTAAATCTTACTTTTCAGCCGGATCCAGGTCCTGGCGAAAGCTCCGGATTCTGTTTTATAGCTTCTGCTGCTAAAGAGACGTTCTTTATTCTCTTCTTGCTCGAAAGAGATCAGGCTTCGACTTTCGAGAAATGGTTTGATTTATTGAAATAATTATTGAGAGGGAATTTGTCAAATCCCCTTTTCGGTGGGGCGGCGTACCCCCCCCTCTTGGATCTAACCTTGATACTTCTTTTTCCGTTTCTTTTTCGGGCATTGCTACGTTGCGGTAATACGTGCTTCTCTTCAGTCCATTTTATTTTTATTTTTTCTTTTTTTGCTACGTCTTAGGTTTACTTTTGTGAGGTCTTAACCTATTTGCTATGATTTTTTTAGTGGTTTTTGCAGGAGCTATTGCCGTTTCATCTTCACCCGCAGCTACAAATTTCTTTAATACCGAATCCTATTTAAAGTATGTCAGGCGCCTTACTCCTTTTCGTGTCCCCCCGACAATTCTTATGGTTCTGATTATGAAGGGAATAAATATACATCATGCTATGACACTATCTCATGCTGAGAAACGTGAAACAGAACCACAATTTAGGTTGCGCGTAACATTTTCACTTATAATAGCGTCATAGTTAGTTGTTAAAGAAAAAAAAGCGTAGTGGTAGAGGCTATCATTTCCTTCTCGGAAGAACAAAGATGCAAGTAAACATAAAGCAACTAAAAGGATACGCAAAGCATATCCGGAGTTTGATGGCCAACAATGTAGTGTGAGTCTTCGCAAGGGCTGGAATACTATCTACAAATATCTTCTAAAGCAGGATAAAGAATAAACTTTGCGCCGGGGTGAAAGCGTGTATGAAGCGCGTACTCGGGCAAGAGCGTCATCCACAAACAAAGAGGTCCGTCCTGACTTCATCAATCTTCCTCGCTCAAGGCATTGGGGCAAAGTGCTAGAGAATGAAGATTTTTGGCTCGTAAATGTCTGACATCATATCCCTCGGTATGAAGTAAGTGTATTTGCGGATTTGCAAGCAAAATAACAAACTAAAAAAAATTTTTTTTTCACTCGATTATCGGCTCATGTAAGCAATAAAGAAGGTTGAAAGTACAGTGAAGAAAGTGGAGAGAGAGTACGAAGCTATTCCATGGCTGGTATACAACCACCTTTTAAGCCCGAAACTTGAAGCAACGGCAGTTACTAGTCATGGGGGAACCAAATACACATGAGACGGACTTAGTGCCAGCATTAAGTGAGTTTGTAAAGATATACTTTGTAATAATTTCAGTGATGCAGAAAACAGCTAAGCTAACATTTGTGAATAATGGATGAACTAATTGGACACCCTCCCTATGGATATAATACAAACATCGAACATTATTCTTGATGGCCAGAAATGCCTATTAGATTGTAAATATGGGAAGCCTTTTACTAAGACTAAAATCGTACTTATAATTTTCTTGAGTAATTACTATACCGACTATAAGGAAATTTAAGCGACTTTTGAGAGTAGATTGGAAGTAATAAGGTTCACTAGCGAGCTAACTTCGTTCCTCTTCCCTCTATCCTAAGGTCGAGTGCTCTTTTTAGCAGCCCTTCGGTCTAGTGCCAAGAGAACGCTTTGCGTTTTCCCGGCCCTATCATAGAAGCGGAGCGTATAGCCTCTACATTAGACAACTTATGTAATAAAACCAAATTGACATTAATCCACAGTATGGAGTACGTGACATCATTAGAAAGCATCACGATTCCTAAGTAAGTAACGGACAATGTAGAAAAAAAACACCTACGGTGTCAAAAATAAGGGGTTATGTATAAGGCAAACCCGTGAATGTAATTTATCCAGGAGAACTTACTAGGGATGGAAAAGTTGAGAACCCAATAATATATTTACCTGTACATGAGATATAATATAAAGTTTTGCTTTTTCCAGTAGAGGAAGTACGGAGAGGTCGTCCCAGGAAGCGGGTAAATTGAGCAAACAGAATAATAAATGAGGGTAGCGTGTGGTATTCAGTAGTATAAGGGAAGATCTTGTTCAGTTATTCGTGACATTGCTTCAGCAATTTAACCGTAATGAAGTAGAATCGAAACCTGGTGCCCCTTGGATTGTGTGACTAGCCGCTTCTAAATTTAGAGGTCTTTCCGGCACCTGTGGGTGACTCAAGAAGCAGTGCAAGACCTTCCCCTCTTGTGTATATGCCGTTTCGAATTTTTTTTCAGTTCTTGTTAACTTTATGAAGAAAGGGAATTCATAATTCGTTTAGTAGAAGCTGAATTATCTGACATGCTTCGGATAAATACCTTCTACTTATCCCTGCAGCCATCGTGCGCACACTTCGAAATAAGTTTATCATCTTTGTACATTACGTATACTTTGGTTGGGTCTTTGTCGTCTCTTGGATGATAAGAAATGCAGTTTGATATGTAAGCAGTGCTCTTGGAAGGTCTAGTTTTTAATTGCATTTGGTATTTTTCGTTGGTCTAAGTTGCCGCTTGAGAAAAGCTTCGGTTATCCTAGTTCCCTTCAATTTTTTCGTTTGGGGTTATCACAACGTGGCCAATTTTGTCATCCAATTGGATGGTGGTGTAGCCGGAGCAGTCGTCTTCGATTGATTATCTCGCAAATTTTTGGAACTGAAGAATTTTCGAGGTAACTGGTTAGTGACAACACCCAGAGGGATGGGTATCCTCCAAATGCGCAATATGCCTTATTAGTTCAGTGCCTTTAACTTGGTATTGTAATCCTTCCGAGTGTTTACCGTGTTAACCAGAAAAAACTGCATGGCTAATAATTGACCCTGCTTTTCCTTTGAATTTTTTTTAATTTTCTCACGGAGGAACTGTGGGGCACCTTAAGCTAATTTTGAGCTTGCTCAGCCTTTCTACCCAAAATACATTGAATTTTTTCTATGTTAAGTTATGTTCATCGAACAACACGGTGTTAAAGAAGTATCTTCATAGTAAGGCTAGGGAAAAAAAACTTAAACCCCAGGTAATCACTTTAGCCAGGGTTCCGCAAGGTAAGGTAACAATTTGACAAAATCAACTGTCTTTTGTGGTGAAATCTTTCGTTACTTTTGGTGGTAAGGCTCCGTCGTCCTAAAAAGACGTCTTGAAAATACATGGGCAGCTCTCCTCGAATCCAACCCACAAGTTATATATGGTCGATCTTGAGTATGAAGAAACGCAGGGTCTGGCGTGCGTGTCTTGCAAAGTTGGCCAAAGTACTATATCGTACTTCCAAGTATGTAATGGTAGATGTGGATCCTAATAGTTGTTTGTTATACACCACTACTATTCTAGGTCTAAATAAATACCAGCCTTCCCTTTGTCGAGAGAGCTTTTTGTTGGGGTGAAGGCCCTTTCCAATACTTTCGCAAGGATTGGAAAGGTTGTATTATACCATATTTAGCATAAACCTTCTGTAAAGGTGGCACGCCACTCAGCCCTGTTTGCATCCGGTCAAAAGTCTCTGGTCAATGGGATGAGAGAATAGTGGCCCTATACTACCGGCGGCGGGACGAGTTCGTTTCTGTAGAGAACTTCAAACCTGCGACAAACAGGGACTTTGACAACTTCAAGTCGAAGGTTGATTCGAACTTGGAAACTATTCGAAAAGAGCAATATAAGATGGAAGGACCAAGTCCTGGTAAGATGGACTCTATGTGGGCTCAACATACAATTCGTGGGCAAAAAGAAAATAAGTAGAGGAGACGTAAAAATGTGCTGAAAGTAATTTGAAATATCCAGAACGGGGTGAAACTTATTATGGATAACCTTAAGGTTCACGTGGGAAGCGTGAACGGCTAGGTTGAAAGTCTAAATGAGAAAATAAATGCAGTAGTTCAATCGAGATCAAAATGTTTTTAATTGACGAATTAACATATAATATGGATTTTTAGATTATGAGTTTTGCAGAGAAGAATATCAAACGTAATTCTTAAGAAGCAGTCCGCAGGTACTACTACTAACACTACTGGAAAGACCGTGTACGTATATTATCCTCCTCTCAACCTAAAATAAAACTGAACTCAGCTAGGATAGTCCATAGATTTCAACTAACTATTACTTTCTCTGACTCGCCATAGCACTCCAGGGATAAGTAGGTACCATCACCCAGGAAGTAGTCACTTTGTTCCTTGCGGATATGAACTGCAGAGTCTAGAATATTAACCTAGAGACAAGCGAGTACCGTTGGTAAGTGAGATAGATACCTTAAAAAAAAAAGAGAACTGATAGCTTTGGGGAGGATGTAATAAACATCGGTAAACCAAGAAGGAATAAAAAGAAAAAAAAAATTAAGGTGCCTGAAGCCGGCATGAAGTTACTAGCCCGGCCGTAGTTTAGCTGGAAGGGTGAGTAAGACATAGGTCGTTTCTACTCCCTTTTTGTAGTACAAAAAGGTTTCTGTACATTTTCTCTGACTTTCAATCTATCCTCAATCTTTAGGAGTGTTCAATGAAGGTTATTATATAATAACCGGGTGGTGAAGCAGCAATTTAAATAGATTTCAACCGTGGCCGTCCGCGCTATTTTTTTGTTGGTCGGCCCTTTCCACCATTCTTCAGGAGTCTCGAACGAGTAATTCCTTTATATGTTAATCCAACTGATGGCTCATTTATTGGCTTTATCTGTGCTAACGGTGGCTGCTGCGAAATCTTATATTATGGGGCTTTAATTAAGGCCATTATTCTGGTTCTTACTTTTCGACTTCGCGGGAAAGAAAGTGGGCGACGCAAACGGTCGCCTACAGTCATTGTTTAGCTTTATGGAGAAGAAGAAATGCGATCCTGTAATCACCATATGTAGCAAAAGACCGCATTCATTCTGCGTGCCGCCGGGCATAGAGCTTACCCAACCACCGTGTAAACGGATGGATGGTAACCACAGCATGCTCTAAAAGCGTAGTTTAGGTGAAGAGAATGCTTCTCTTCTCTGAAAGAAGACCTCATGGTTCGTGTTTATTAGACTTGGAGCTTGCTTTTTATCCGCCCTGGAAAGCGCTTTTCGCTAGGCCGAAGAAAAGGAATATGAAAAGGCGCATTGCGTTTTCTTTTCAGAAAAAGCTTTGCGTTTCCTGGCGCGCAGCAACCGCGGCCTGCGGCTTTAGCCGCTGCCTTAGCCGACCGGTTAGGCCCGAAGGGCCGCAGGCAGCTCTCGGGGAGGAAGGATACGTTTGACCTTTATCGAAACCCCCCCCCCCGGCTTGATGACGTTTTATGGGCTTTAGCCCGAACGACCCGAGATCACTACGACAAGCCCGCTGCTATACAAAATGAGCCCCTGCTCTGGCAAATATTGAAGTTTATTTTGGTAAAACAGGACCTGCAGCAGTTAACCACTTCCCAGTGGGGGACGCACACGAATGCACACTGTCAAGCTCTCAGGCTGCAATTGATAAATTATGATAATAAAGCCAGGCCGGAAGAAGGGGTCCCAAGAAGCAAGCTTCTTATCTCCCTGCGAACACTGCTCAGAGCCTTCTTGCGGGTGCTGATTACTCACCACACTACTGGGGACAAGAGACTAAACGACATCCCTCAGCAAAACGACCTTGCCCCAACAACTAGCCAACAAGAACTGTAGGCAACACGGGTGAAGTCCATTTCAGTCATCTGGACGAGGGTGGATGGCGCAAGGCCCTTAGTACTACTCGCCTCAAGCAAAAGAGACGCAAAGGGAAAGCGCTAGAACTACTAGCCGCATTAGGGGACCTAAGCATCTGCTATACCTAAGCAGACCATATTAAACCAAGTCCTATTATAGTCAGGCTCCCACGGATCCCGAAGAGGATGAATCCGAAAATGTGCTCCTACGGAAAGGGGCTGACGCTTTTGTGGACCTTTGGTTCCTTAGCAGCTTCAGGACCTGGATCGAGAACGCTACGAGACCAGACAGAACGACCGTGGATGGGACCTCTCAAAAGAAACTGCAAGCCCTACGGAACGCAGTAATCGAAAAAAATAATCGCTGGAGGGCCGGAGGGCCGAAGGAAGGCCTAAATAATCATTTGCTTTTCTAGAAACCAAGCAAAATAAAAGGTCGAAGGTGGGGAACGCGCTACTTTTGAAGATAAATCCAGGCAAACGAAGGAAGCAAAGGCTGGAGAAGCAAACGAAGAAAACAAAGGCTGGAGAAGCAAACGAAGGAAACAAAGGCTGGGGAACTTTTCTTCTACAGAAGGATAACTTTGGAAGTAGGCGCAGAGCGCAAACAAAAGACTCTACGATAAAAGGCGCAGAGCGCGGCTATACGTTTTGGGCAAAGCCACTTACACGAACAAAAGGTCGAAGACCAGAAAAAAAGGCGCGAAGCAAAGCCATAAAACGCTTCGCTTGGCGCGAAGACCTTAGCTTTAAAATCCAAAGGCTTTATGAGAAAAAATACATGAAATAATAATAATATAATAATCTTCTCGGCCAAAGCAGGGCAAAGCCCACCCGGGTTCGCTTCGCGTTTTTCTTCGGAGTTCTTTGTGTTGGAGTTTTACCGGCTTTACCAAAAAGTAACCAACCTATTTTTTTATGGACACTCCCTAGGAAGCCTGGGAACAACCCGTGAGTGTGAAAGGTACTCCACGCAAGATACCAGGCCGAAGGATCATCACTCTCGGGATATATCAAAACTAATACTGTCTCCAAAACCGGTGTACTGGCGTTATCGTAACGAGGTGCGACGAAGCAACTATCCAGCATTCGATACGCGGTAAACGGCAGCGCAACCCCCGCCGCCCGCTACCTGGGTTCCTACGGTACAACTCGCAGGTCGACTAACACGCAGTTACACTGCTCTTCGCGCTCTCTGGGCTACGTGCGGATCTAAAAAAGAGGTGGAAATAATGCACCATGTTTGGGGTCTCAAGGACGGGCTCGGGGAATAAATTGCCTTTTCTTATCTCCTGCTATAATCCAACATGATCGCTATTGCAGGAAAGCAGCAAGTTCCTGTAGGTTACTCATGTCATTTGGAAGTTCACAAGGATCACTGGGAAAACGAACCAGGACCTGAGACGGAAGCAAAACCAAAAATAAGTTCAATGAGAGAGCCTATGATGATGGACGACCTTATCTATCGGTTCATAGAGGGCTCGAGTACCAATGCATTCAATATGTGGGGTTCCACTCTAGTTAATTGCATGAGGTTTTGAAGAAAAAAAAAAACAAGTCCTTCGCTTCTATTTATCGAATGCAGAGTAGATTTCGTTTTTGGGACAAGCAAGATTCGAACGTAGTAAACCCTCAGCAGATTTACAGTCTGTCGCTTCTAATCACTCGACCACTCCCCCCCCCCATGATAAGTAAGTTTGACTTTCCGGACCAAGATCAAGGTACTTCGGTGATAAATTGGTAAATCTACGCGTGTAACCTTGTTTGTTCCAATAAATAAAGAGGTTGTTCCTACAGACTAAGAGTAGAACGAGTAAGGGCTCGCAGAATCAAACAAGTAGAGGTTTATACGTAGGTATTATCCACTGTGCACTTTATGCATCCTGCAAGATTTGAACCTGTGACCTTCAACTAAGAAGGTTGTTGCTCCTCTATCCGACTGAGCTAAGAATGCAGTACATTCTTATCCAGATAAGAAAGCAGCTTGTTTATTTATTATCTTCTGCTTCATTTGCATATCGATTAAAGGCTTAACGACTTAACGATAAGAAGCAACCATAAGTGAAGAGCGCATTGCTACGTGCCTCAACGCATTATATTCTCCGTCCCCTTCTTTATCTATTTACCCGTTTCGAGCCCCGTGAAGAAAAAAGAACAAGACGAGACCGCAGCAGGCCCTTGAAAGCTTTAACCACACGGTCCCCGTGGCTGTCGTCTGCGCTTCTTCATGCTGTGCCCTTTGCTCGCCTCAACAAAATTGATCTAGTATATAGTAATTGCATTATAATGAGTACCTTATAAGGATGGAAAGCTCAGAAAGAAGGAATGCAATTAAGAAAACGCCAAGCGTTTTATTCCCTTCAACCGAAGCCTCTGGCTGAGAGCCCTCGAGCCTTCTCTCAGAAAAAACTTGGTTGGCGAAATGCACAAAGGCCAAAGGCTGGAGAGCAAAAGTTAAAATAAAGAAAAGGCGCATAGCGCTCCTTGCGTTTTCTGTCCCCGTCTTTTTATCATTATTTTGGCTCCATTTCTTTTTCCTGGAGAACGAAGGCTTGGAGTTTTGTTGGAGTCTTCCGGCATAAATAGAGGTTGGAACGCGGAGTCGACTTTACCAACAAAGGCCGAAGGCGGCTCGGGTTAAACACACGACGAAATATCATGAATCTCGTATTCAAAACTATTCTGGAGGAAGTTAGAATTCGTTTTTTTCGGATATTGATTTGCTTCAGTTTGACATGGTTTACGTGTTATTGGTTCCCAGAAGAGTTTATTTATTTCCCAGCTAAACCCTTTCCGACTTTGCCTTATTTAGACCCGTCTTTTATTCGTACGCAATCAACGGAGGCCTCGAGCACATATGTTACTACGTCTTTAATATTATGCTTTTACTTTTTATTCCCCTTTTTTAGTTATCAAATTTGGTGCTTTTTGATCCCCAGTTGCTATGAGGAACGGAGAAAACAATACAATAAATTGTTTTACTTAAGTGGTTTTTGCTTCTTCTTGTTCCGTTCCGTGACTTTTGTTTGGGTAGTTCCCAATGTTTGGCACTTTTCATACGAATTAAGTACAACATCAACTAATTTGCTCATAATAAAGTTACAACCTAAGATTTTTGACTATATTATGTTAACTGTTCGTATTTTCTTTATTTCATCAATACGCTCTCAAGTACCTGTAATTGTCATCTGTTTGCTAGAATCAAAAAGTTTTTCTGTGAAAACCTGTATAAAAAATCGTCGTTTTTTTCTTATTTTTTCGCTTCTCACAGCAGCTTTTTTCACACCTCCAGACATTTGGTGTCAAATTGTCGCTTTTTCACCTATTTATCTTATGATAGAGTTGACTATCTTTTACGCATTGATTCTACGAGTTTATAAAAAGCAACTCTCTGGATAGGTAAACTCTTCCAAGCCCCCCCAAAGGATAAGAACCACACGTGAGAGTTTCCCATCATATGGTTCAAATGACAGAGAAAAGGTCTAGGCCCTGGTCATCAAAAGGCCACATTTGGTTCCAGCAAAACACCCCCCAAAGAGCATGGTTTAACAGAGCACTCACCGTGATGACCATCTTCGCCGCGCGCACTGCTTGCAGCAGTTATTCCCCCGAAGTACTTCGCGTGGTCGTTGGCAGTGGTTTTTTGTGGTGTTTTGTCCCCTAAGATTCGAGTCAGCACTGGTTGGCGAAATGTTGCTCCTCTTACCCCAACCGGGTTAGCCTTCGTTCTTTCGATCTTCCTTCGCCCACTGGACGGTATCGCAATATTACGACCAAACCTCTCCGGAAATATAAGAAAAAAAGTGGGAAATCCTTGTTGACAGTTTGATTCTAGGGCAAGTTTTGGCGATGCTGTGCTATACTCTGGTGATCCTTTTTATTATTGCCGGGGGCACGCACCAATTCATCGTGTCCCAAATTACATTGCTTTGTTGGCTTATTCTTCTTCGCCAACAAAGTGCCTATTGGCCTACTCAATCTCAATAAGGCTCGTCGTAGGTGCGGTTTCACAAAACGTCGTTGCACAGTTCACTTACGTTGATCGATAAATAGGCCTTGCCACTTAAAAAAAAGGGGTATATGCTGTTGTAGGGGGAGGCACACACAAGCCCAACCGCTTCTGTTCGCGCTTCGCCCCCCCCACCTAATATGGGGTGGTTGATTTGGCAAATCCGGTCGAAGCCAGAGCAAGGCTACTAAGACGAAGCTCTCAAGCAACAAATCAGCACTTTGCCGTGGCTATAGGAACTGCTCCGCTACGTCCCCATGGCGTAGTCTTCGCCAATCTGGATGTCCTCCAGGCTTGCCGCCTGTGGTTGCTGCTGTAATGCTGGCCAGGGCACCGCAAAGACAAGTATTCTTCTTCGCCCTCGTGTCACCTTCATTGGCTTTGCATTTGTAGGGGGAAGGAGGAAGGGGTTTTTTGTCGGATATGATTTGCGTAGTTTGGGCAAAGTTGGTGTGGTTGACTTCTGTTCGAGCTGGGATCAGCTTGAGGCGTTGCATTTAAGCCATCAGCATGAGCTTTGCATTATAAAAGCCTTCAGCTTGGTAGGTTGCTCCTCTTTGAGGTGTTGCTTTTCGAAATATGAACTCTGCTTGAAGCATGAAGCTTGAGTCTGATGCCTAAAAAATGAGGATTAAGCCTTTTATTGTGGTTGACAACCAGGGCCGCCGCCCCCCTTCGGGGCAGCACTCGACCAAAGGGATGTTTCGCATGCTACAAGAATGCAGTGCCGCATGTTTGTATGTTGAAAGCTGCATGTTACAGAAAACAAGCTAGCAAGTTAGTGATGATGGGTTAATCTTGCCCCCCCCCGTTTTATCAGGATTACGTCAATCATGGAGAACACAAAGTTTACTACTGGGCAAGATAAAAGACTAGGCAGAAGAAAGAATATGGCTAAAGAAAACAATTATGAAGGAGAAGGAAAATTTTTTTGATTCATTATTGCAACATCGAAACAAATTTGTCGAGATGCATTATGCATCTCTTATGATTATGGGTATCCTTTTGCGGTGGTCTGGTTGTATATGCTCAATATACTAATGTTGTAGGCAACACGCCACGAATATACTACGTCCTTTTTTTGATCCTATCTCTCTATGTATTACAATATTTTGAAGTAGAACTTTTTTATTTGGAATACAAGTGGTAAGGTAATTTACGATTTTTTCTTGAAAACATTTCCGTTTTATATGTTTTCGCACATAGAACTTTAATTGTTTTTAATCCGATTTTGACATTGTTAATTTCGTTGAACCCATACTTCCCTTTTCTGCGTTATTAACTACAGTAGTCATGATTTGTTATTTAGTGCTAGAGATACTTGTAGACTTCCGGATTTGCCATATTACCTCTGTGTCTTTGAGGACCCTTGTTATGCACCATGAATATCAATCCAATTTTATTAATCACGAAAAGCCTATTTTGTTAGTAAGTGAATTTTATGATTGGTACTGGTACTTTACCCAAGTGGTGACTCAAGGCTATTGAATCAGAGAAAGAAGCTTTACACCTGGAGAAAAAAGACTAGCGAGCACTTGTGCAATTCCTTCATCCAAGAGGTACTATTGTATTTTCGGTGCCATAGCTGAAGTAAAGGGTACATGCTTCTCAGTACCAGTGTGCAACAACCCAACTTTACGGCATCGAGCCGCCCGCAGGGAGGCAATCTTTGCTCGGTCCCTGCGTGCCAATAAATAATTGACGAAAACGGCAGGCAAATCGGCTGATCGGCCACTTGCCTCGTGAATAAAAGTAAAAATTAGCCGATTCTTGTTTTTCTTCGCAAAAGAATTGGCCGCATGCCTTTTTACCTTGCCCAGTGAAATGGGAAACTCATTATTATTTATTTTCATTTATTCTTACTTTTATTTCTACTCATTTCTATTCATTTTCACATTTTGACATCTTTGTTTTTAATTCTGAGATTTTTTCATATTTTTTATTGAAGAGGTCTCACCGGCTTCGTCTACTTTCGAAAGTATAAAAAAAAAGACTTGATATTCACCGGTTCGCCTACGGAAGGGGGTATAGAAGACTTGATATTCACCGGTTCACCTACGGAAGAGGTTATAGAAGGCTTGATATTCACCGGCTCACCTACGGAAGAGGTTATAGAAGGCTTGGTATTCACCGGCATTGATTACAATTGGAAATAACTCAATTATTGCTGTATTATCAAAAAGCTATAAAGAATTATTGAACAAGTTTGAAAGGAAAAAAGTGAGAGTTTTAGATTGGATTATATTCGTCAATTCATTTTAGTAACATTATCCTCAATACTGGGTGTTTAAAAAATAGGTACTTCAATTTAAACTTGCTTTTTTTTTATAAACTGAGCCTTTTATGTACCTAATGCAGGCAGGAACTGCTGCTGGATTTACTCGGATCTGCTGCGCTGTTAGGACCGCTGATCTTGCTGGACGGCTCCTTTTAGCCCTTTAACGAGTACAAAATGACTTTTTTTTATTATGTACTTTCTTGAATTTTCCTGATCTTTTTCCTCGTTATAGCGGTTGGGGACTGTCACACCCGCAACTGCAATGGCTAGAGCTGCTACTCCTACACCGATACTTTAACTCCAAGGCTGCTTGCTTAAGTAACAGCCAGAGCCGCCTAAGTCTCTCCTCTCCTTCGGACCTCAACGGCTGGGTTGCCTTTTCGCCTCAAGCTCTGGTGGCAGAGCTAATGTGCTTCAATAGCGGGGCTCTTAAGCCTAAAGGACTAGCGAGGCTCTTACGCCTCAAACAAAGGCAAGTCTTTTACGTCTAAAAAGACGCCGGCGAGGCTCCACGTGATAAGCCATTGGTTGATCACGCACTGAAATATGGCAAGTTTAACAAACAAGCCCAAAGGGCTTTCCACCTGAACAGTAACTACCATCAAAGAAAAGACCTTGTCTTCATTTCCTCTTCACTAGAAACCTCAGGCTTGTTTACAGTTAGAAGGAAAGAGCTCTTAATGCAGCTACCAGTAGGAAATATTTTGGCAGCTGCTTCCGGAAATAACTCCTCATTATTTACCTAAGCGCGGGAAGTGACCGTGAATAATTTACCGTGGCTGGAAAATGCCCCGGCACCTTGGGGGCCGAAACAGTCGGCCTTCGGCCCTCCCCTGGGCAAGCAAGCCGGAGCGTTTCCATCCACTTCGGACCTAGAGGCTGGAAAGCTTTCTTCGAACCTCATGTTGTAGGGGTATGGAGACCGTAATGCTATCCAGAGAGTGGTGCATCCGATCTGTGACGAGTACGGCTAGGTTACGGGCCCAAAAGACAGTCCCGCCAAATCGGGGAGCACATCTACGCCGAGTCGCAGACCGGTCAAGATCGCAAGGTTCGAAGAAAGATTGACCGGACAATCAGGAACCATCACCCGGCCCCACGAAGTGGCGCCGGCGAAGCTTGGAAGGAGACCACTCCTACCCATTATTATCTGGATGGAGGGTCTAAGCGAAGTGAACATTTGGCAGATGAGGACCTCTCACACAGATCTCTTTCGGTAGGAATACACCTCGTCAAGCGAGTGGAACAGGAAAGCAGCCGAACAAAACTACTCGACTAAACTTGGGGTTAGGAGCCGTACGAGCGATAACGTTCACGTACAGTTCTCTGTTTTGGGCAGCAGACGGAGATGGCTGCTTGCTCTTACTCTTGCAGCTTCAACCTACTTCCTTCTAAAGGCTGTTGGCTACACAACAGCAGTAAGCTGCCTTTTTTCCGCTGAAGCCAGCTGGCTACACAACAGCTATAAGCTGCCTTTTTTTTGCTGAAGACAACTGGCTACACAAAATTCCTCCTCATTTTTTCTGAAATATGTACTTATTTGTCAAAAGTTTTTCAGCGAATTTACTTATTCTCAATTCTTATCCTAGCAAACCCTTATTCAGGCGGCCAACGGCTTACCCCAACAACCCCCCCCCAGCCTAGCAAATTTTTTGAGCTTGGCCCCTTACTAACAAGCTAACAGCGCCAAGGGGCCGAGCTTATTATAATGCATTGCCGGCCTGTTTCGGATCTTATTTTGGTTCGACAGGGCCCACCTTGGTCACGAATTTCGCGTTTCGAAGTGGCGGAAACCTCAGTCAAAACTGGTTCAACGAAGCTTCTTGCTTTTTCCAAAACAAAGCAATCCATTATTACGAACCATTTCACTCCACTTTGAAAATTATTTATTCTTTATATTGTTTCGAATTATATGTATGTACAATATGTAAAAATCACAATTACTACGTTCAATACCAAATATTTATCGAAGTAATTCATTTTTTTCCTACGACCGAGACGGGTCCAACTTTTTTATATACTTCTTTCTCCTTAGCTATTCTGGGCAATACAACGTCATGGAGCTTAATAATAAACCTTTTCTATTTTTTTAGCCCGTTTGCACCATTGCCAGTTATTTCATGTTTTAGGAACTACGTCTATAGCATTTGCTTTATCATTCAAATTCCATTTCTTAAAATCGTAGATACTACTAAATCTCGTAGATTGGAAATAAGTTATCGATCATATTGGAAATCATACCGCTGAGAAAGCTGCTACAACCTAATCAATACCAACCAACACTTTTATTCTGACGGACAGGGTGCTGCTTCACTGAGATTTAAAATCCTCAATGATAAAGATGCAAAAAAGTATGTGGAAACGCGCGAACAAACCAGTAGAGAAGTCATAAAAAAAGGCAGGGGGGCGGTAGATATTCCAATAACCTTTATAGAATCAAAACGAGAGTAGGAAGAATGAAAAATAATAATCAAAAGTTTGCCTAATAAATCTTATTTTAGTGAAAATTGTTTTTTCTGCTTGGTTAGGATTGCCTTTTTTTTTAAGTTCGTGAAGCTTGAGTGGCACACAACCATTTACGCTTCTTTATATGTAACTGCTCGGCCTTTTTTTTATTATGGGCAAACTTTTCCACCCGTGGTCCGAGCTTCATTACTTTCTTTGCGCCTCAATTGCCTAGAGGCCGTATCCTTTCAGGGGAGTGATCAGCATCCCCGAGCTGCTGATCACTGATATGAGATATGGCAAGTTGTTCAACGAGCCCGAAATTAATCACATCTGAAAATAAGCCCACTTAAATATTTGTTTCTTATTCAGTGTTTATCCTCTTATTTACCTCGAACACTTCTTCCCAGTAAATAATCCCTAAAAAAACCAAAAACACGTTCACTAAGATTCCCAATAAGTTTTTGATTGCGAAGAACTTCAGATGCGGGTCAAAATTCCTTGATAGCATAAAGAACAGCGTTTTTTACATCGACAGTGGTGTCGAGTGGTTTAGTATTAACGTCTAATAAAGAATCAATGAAATAACATTTTAGCTGGTTTGGAGAGAGGTTTAAGAAATCAATAGCAAAAATTCAAAATAATAAAACGATGTGCAGATGGGGGTATAATAACCACCTCTTGGGATTCTTGGCCTGGTTGCCATGCCGTTGGCAAATCTTTTTTTTCGTGCGTTTCTACAATAGCACCTGTTACGAAAAAAAAATTTCTTTGAATCAGCATCTTTTTCAGAAAATTAGCTAAGTAAAACCAATGTTCTGCAACAACAGCAGTCTGAGGTGGGGTAATTGTGAGAAAAGAAGCAAAGTTAATCGCAAAAAAAAAACTTTTTTGTACTTAGTGGGCTTGGCTAAAGCTTTGCTGAATAGCAAAGCTGGAGCTCTCGTATAAGCCGAATGGCGGCTCTTGGCTTTGGCTTCGCTGAATAGCAAAGCTTCAGCTATCATTGCCGAGTGTCTCTTGGTTAAAGCAGTGCTTAAGCTTGGCTGAAGCATGGTAATGGTAAGCCGGCTCTTGACTCAAGCTTTGCATAAGCTTTGCATAGGCTTGGCTTAAGTTTAGCTGGTTCACTAAAAGAAAGAGGGGGCTTGGCTAAAGAAGCTTCGCGGAACTAGCTCTGTATCCTGGCTCGACCTGCTTTGCTTAAGCGAAGCTTGGTGGATAGTTATGCTAAAGCTTTGCCTGTTGCTTCGCTTATGTTGTGAAGCTTTAGCTTTTTAACTGGCTTAGTCAGACCGGAAGGTTCATTACAGTGGCAAAGCCTTACTCGGGAGCGAAACTCGCTAATCAGCCTCGTAGAAGCAAAGCTAAAGTAAAGCAACAACAAAGCAACAGCGAAGATAGCTTGCTTCGCTTGGGCAAAGCTCAGGCGAAGCAACAACCAAACTTACTTGCTCCAATTAAGCAGAGCTCCGGCAAAGCAACAGCCCTGCTAATCAGCAAATAAAGCTTTATTGAAGCAATACTTTAGCGTCGCTGATTAGCTCCAATATAAGAAGAGGCAAGGCTTAAAAAACTTTAGCTTCACTGGCTAGTAAGTAAGCAAAGCTAAAGCTTTGCTTTAGCTTAATTTAGTAGGCTTCGCTACAGCTTCAATCAAGCCGAACTAATGCTTCGAGCTTTGCTTGGCTAGCTTCGCCAATAATGCCTAGCCAGTCGCTTCGCTTAAGCAAAGCTGAAGCTTCAAGAGCTAAAAAGCGAAGCGGCGCAGAGCGGGTGGAAAAATTTCACACGCCAAGGCGTGGTTTGAGACTGCTGCGCGCCTTCGTTCGTAAAGCCAACGGACGAAGTCCACGGGAAAAAAACGCGGATAAAATAAAACTTATTTTTGGCTGCGCGCTTCTCTACTTGCCTCCATTCCACAAGCCAACCAAAGGGGTCCTTCATCAACCCCCCGCAATGTGCTTTCCAATTTTCATCAAATTTTGCTACTTTAGATTGGTCAAAAAGCCAAAGTAAAAAGCGCTCATTCACATAGCTAATTCAGGATTAGTTCCCCACGGGGGGGGGGGGGGGGAACTAATCAAAGCCATTGAAGCTCTTGCTTAGGGCATCCGGTGGGTGATGAAAGGCTTTCTTCGAACCTCGACAAATGGCACCAAATGGATCCACAAATAGAGTGTCTAAAAATGGTCATTCATTATCATACATGATAAATCTGCTTTGTGCTGCAAATTGACGAGTCGATAAATGATCTATGGGCTTCGTAATGCTGGCTGGCAAAATAGAGTTCTTTATATAGCTACCCGCATACTTCATGCATTTACTCTTACGAAACATCGAGATTTCTCCACTCGACTGACGTAGCAAGTGGAGAGCCTGAGACCCTGATGTCGTGTTATCAGTTGGCCTTAAGCTATGCAAAAAGGCCCATCTTACGGTGTAGCATGAACTTCAACCGAATGCAGGTATCAACCCCGCAGATGTAAAGCTAAGCTGACTTCCGGGCCAAGCAGAAAGGGTGGAAAGGCCCAGGGCAGTCGACGAAGGAAGAGGAAATAAGATGAATAATGGGCACAAGCTTCGTAGCCTGAAGTCAATACTGACCACACCTTCGAAGATTGATTGCCGCAGGCTCCTAAGCCGCCAAGCATACTCTGGGACGAAGCAACCAAGGGCAAGACCATAATGTATGTGACAGCTGGAATCCTGTCATTGAGCTTTTCTGGTCACCTGAAATAATTGGGTCAGAGGGCAGAGCCTTCTACGCTCGTGGCGCTCCTCGCCGAGTCAAGCTCACATCCAAACGTGTGGTTGAGGAACGGATTATTAACTCCTCTTTCTTATTTTTTTTTCCTTTGGCATTAGCTCTGACAACGCTGGCCGGGCCTCTGCTCATGGGAATGGTATTCTACTTTTCTACAAAGCAACATGGAGACCTCCTAAAGTGAAAAAAACAACTTAGATCGTGGGTAAGCATAAAACATACGTAAGATGACAGGGCATTTGACCCTACCTATCTGCTTAGGGCGCAGCATCAGGCAACTATCCAGACGTTTCGGGTTCCTCCTCCTTTTGACTTTAAAAAGTAGTAAAACGCCAACAAGAACCATAATGAATAAGAGATGCCAGTATTCTGGAAAAAACACGAGTCTACGAGCTTCGCTCCTAAGCTTAGGTTAACTCTGCGTGAAGCCTTCCAATGGACTACATGCATAGCCGCCTCGGGGGAGATATGTTTTGTTCTATCCCAGAGCGACTCGGAGCGTAGAGTCGAAGAGCTTCCTTTTGGGCGGCGTTTTCTTGCTCGTCAAGGCTTGAAGGATGTGTAAGAAAGAAAACGCCCGCGGGCGCAAATAAAACCACTTCTTCTCTAGATCCCTGGGTATTCCACGCTGTTCTCCAGTTTTATGGAGAGGTCAAGAATGAAGTTCGCGAAGCGAACGAAGGGCGGCGTGTATTAGACCATAAGCTAGGCGGCGGGGATCGCTCCGCTGCGCCTGCTTCACCTTTTATGCAAGCAAGTATCCGACCTTCTATTTTATAAGGCTCCGGCCCCGCAGCAGCAAAGCGCCCCAGCGCACATAATGGGGAAGCGCGCGCTCCGCCCCAAGGCGGCGAGGCGCAGCAAATGAAGAAAGTAGCATGGGGGAGAGAATGCGTTCTCTTATCTCGGTTACTGCAATGCCCTTGATGCCATTTCCCCTTCCTACCTAATCTACATTCCTTTACTGCTACTTCTTGCTTCTATGGCCATCAAATTGTGCTTGTTCTTTAGTAGCTCAGTGGTTGGAGCAAATGGCTGTTGAGTGCGCTGAATATATTGGTACGGGATTGAGTTAGCCTCCTACGTCATTTTTCAGAGCATGTCTAAAACAATACCTTAACTTCATTTGGAAACAGATTTTGGAAACGCAGCATAATATAGACTATGTATGAGTCAGGCCTCATATGGATAAACCTTATTGAAACGCAAGTTAATTGGGTTTTTTTACTCCTACCCATGGTTGCACGGCATGGTCGAGCTATCGAGCATACAACAATGTGTTGTATATTTTATCCCATGAATCTCTTTCTTCAAGGCAAGGCCTTGATTCATCCCCGAAGGATGGATCTACGATCCATGGCGTAGCATGCAATTACTATGTCTTTGCATAACTGAATGGAAGCCACGTAGTGTTTCCACTAAAACATGAATAATCAACAAATTGCATCATCCGCTACTTCGAACCTCCTTTGCAGGCATGGTGTTGGTTTGGCTTTCTGCACCTAGATTGGGTTTCCAAGAAGTTGATGAGACTTGGAGCAAATAACCAAAGCCTGCTCCGGCTCTGTATTTTACATATGATTTTCACGGTTAACAGTCATATTGATCGTGTAAAAAGAAGAAATAAATGCAGTCATCCCAAGGCAGAGAAATCTCTCCACGAAATGCATAATGCATTGTGTTTAGCATCCTGTAGCTGCTCTCAAGCCACGTACGTAGTGAGGAACTTGCTACACTCGATTACTAAACCTGCGCCCTCGTCCATAGCACGCAAAAAAAACTAAAGCGATCCTAAGTGAGGACCTCCTCTATCAAAACAATTCAGGCCCCCCCATCGCAGGCAGGCCTTATGTCGCTATGAAGACCAAGAAAACGCAAAAACCCGCGGCGCCGACTTGCTTCTTCCCTACGGCTTGCTTTTTCTCTAACAGTCCATCGGCTTATTCTTGAGGAAAGAGCTATTTACAGGTAGACAACTACCCGCCCGGGGCCGTCAATCCTGGCCGCCGCCTCCAAGCGGAGGGGGGGCGAAGCGCCCACTTGGTTGGTAAAACCAACCATGGATTATAATATCATTGTGGGTCCGACTCAACGCAATGTTATGCATGAACGCAATGTATGACTTGCTCCCATCAATCACCCTCACCTATAACGCCAGGGCCCTTAATTCATCTTTCCAAATAGCTCAGTCCATCCATGGGATCGTTGGTTCGAATCCAACCCAGAGAGGTAAAAAATAAACAAATTTGAAAAAGGCAGTTCACTCTACTCTGGTTTATCAATTTGTTGTTTTTAAATTTGTTTGGTTATGTTCAATATGTGTCTTTTATTCCATTCTATACGTGTTATTGTTCTTCCATTTTCGATTTACCCACAATTAGTCAAATTATCCTTAAGACTAAATCTTATTTGCATACATTCTATTTCGTTTATGTAACCATGGCACCAACTTTTACACGTCTTTATTTATCCTCAAACCTATGCGCTAAAAATGGACCATTACAAGTTATAATTGTTTGGATTTACTTATGTTTATGGATGATTTTACTAGTAGTAATCCCACCACCACTAGTGGTAATCCTAGTAATTTAACTTTGCCTGGAGGTAGTGATTCCTCGCCTGGAGACTCCGTAACAAGAGATGTTAATAAAAAACTAAACGATCTCTGTGAATGGATTTAACTTGCGGTTATATTGAGGTGGATGCTACAGTATACATAAGATTATGTCTGGAGTCCCATCCGAGCAAGGTAAAATTATGGTGGGGATAGGTGGTAGAGTTTCTACGTATACCGCTGGGGTTGTTCGTGAAATGTTAAAAAAACACTCATCTGAGGGGAAGGTGCGCGTTCCCAGCTTATCCCTGACCCATAAACTGATATGGTAGGGCTGTTCTTTGGACCCCTCCTGGTTAGCGATCCTTATTCTTATATTTACTATGGTTCGAGATCGATTCGTTTGCGCTACCCGAAACTCTTGCAGCATCAAAATAATCTACCCCGATTAGATTATACACATTTATCCATAAACCCGCTAGTCGTATGCAAAAAATATCATTGTTCTCTCGGCTAGCTTTAGGGCGGCTAATCCAGCTTAATTTGTCCATTTTTTTTATTACAAGGTTTAAACGACCATATAAATTACTTTGATTGATAAAGGATTAGCCCGGTCTGCCACATAACGTAGGTTGCTGGCCAGGGGGCCCACGGGGAAGGCTGAAGTTTCGAAAGAAAGAAAAATATACCAAATGATTTTGAGAAACATATGGCTATTTGTTCCAATTGCTTATCGTGATGCTGCGGAATCTTGGCGATGAGAATTTCAAAACGCAAAAACACCTATGACGCAAGGAATAATTGACTTGCATCATGATATTTTTTTCCTTCCAATCATTGTATTGATTTTTGTCTGGATGTTGGTTTGCGCTTTATGGCATTTTCACTAGAAAAGAAATGCGATTCCAGAAAGGATTGTTCATGGAACTACTATAGACATTATTTGGATTATTTCTCCCAGTGTTATTCCGATATTTATGGCTATACTACTTTTTGCTTCATTATCTCCAATGGTCGATAAAGTAGATCCAGCCTTTAGTAGCAAAGCCATTGGACACCAATGGTATTTGACTACTTATTATGAATCTTTTTGCTTACGCAATAGTTCTGACGAACAGCCATTAACTTTTGATAGTTATTTAGTTATTTGATTCTGGAAGATAATTCATAATTAGGTTAATTACGTTTATTAAAAGTGGACGATCGAGTGGTTGTACCAGCCAACACTCATACACTATGAGTGAGTCCCGTTGTTTATTCTAATAAGTATCCATGCATAGATCTAGCTCATAGGGGTGCTTTGCAGTATCCTGAAACCTGGACTCCATCGCAATGGGATGAATGGCTTTGTGGGCTGGGACGTCAAGAAAAGACCTCATTCTTTCTATTATGTTCCCTTCTTCCCAATCCAGAAGCATGTCCTCTAGGACAACCTGAAAGGTTCAAGCCTTTCTATGATTTTGTTCATCTTTAAAATCTTAAAATAAAATTACTCAGCGATCTGAAATTTACTTTTTAATTTCAGGACTAGAACGCTGGAATCTTGGAATAACTATATGTACAGGAAGATAGAATAGCTCAACCTTTTCATACTGAAGGCCCAACAGCCATGCTAAAACATGGGAGCCCTACGTTTACAGTGGGCTTTACTCAAGTATCGCGATGGCAGTGGCATTTACCACCAATGTAAAAGCAAGCTCGTTGAGGTTATTATGCGTCTGAATAGATTTTAAAACTGTTCAGCCGTTGTACAACAGGAAACGATATGCTATCTAAAAATGGAAAGATAGCCACAAGGCTCAACAATTGCCGAATTAACTTGGCTCCACGAACAAAACAGGGTTCACAATTTGAACTTCGATCAATTATTGGAGTTTTCTCTCCGGGCTCTACTACAGGAACCTTGGTATTGACTTCGTTTAGAAGATCATCAATTGTAGTTTTCTCTTAGGGCTTTGCTAGAAGAGGAACGGTATCCACGTCGTTTTGGAGAACCATCTGAGTTGATTAACCCGAAGCCGGAACCCCGCCCGGTATCCCTGTCGTTTTGGAGAACCATCTAAGTTGATTAACCTGGAGTCGGCCGGTATCCACGTCGTATTGGATAACTCCATCTGAGTAGTTTCCGGGACCCACCTTCTTGTCATCTGGGGCTAATTTACTACTGGTCACCTCCTTTCGCACAAAACTAAGCCCCCAAATAACCCTTTTTGTAAATCACTTCCATGGTGTTCCACCAAGGAATTGACCCGGAGCGCACGCAGACTGCTCGCCAGGCGCTCCCTCCTCAGATTATTATTAAATTTATTATTTTTCACGCGTCGTCTGCCCCATTATAACGTAGGTTGGCTGGCTCGGGCGGTTGGGCCAACGGGGAAGGCTAAAGTAGTTCCGAAGAAGAAAAAAAGAAAAATATACCAAATGATTTTGAGAAACATATGGCTATTTGTTCCAATTGCTTATCGTGATGCTGCGGAACCTTGGCAATTAGGATTTCAAGACGCAGCAACACCTATGATGCAAGGTGCGGGGTCTTACATCCCTGTCCCGTAATGGATATAGCCCATACGTCGAGGTTTTTTTTTAGACGTTAAACCCGTCGGGGCGAGTTCCGAAGACCTATCCCAGACCGTAAGGTCAGGATGGGGGAGTAAGAGCCGCGATGTCTTCCGACGAGGTAAGGATTCGAGAGTGTACAGTTAACCCCAATCAACCGGAATCCTCATACATAAAGGAGCGGGGCAAAGGCCAGATAGCCTCGTAACAACTGTAACTGCTCGTTACACGAGTACTCCAGCCTTGCAGAGGAAAGGATCACCTCTTCCGAGCAGCAGACAAATCACAGGGAGGGTTCGCCGCAGCAGGTGGATCCTAAACCGGGGGGACGAAATCGAATACAAACGGGACAGACAAATAGGGTGATGACCACAAGGAGGCTGCCGCGAGGTTGGATAAAACCGGAAACGGCCTACTCCCCCCCCCCCCCCCGCAAAGCCCTTCTGGCGACAAAATAAGATTAGAGCAGCAGCTTTACAGGGGACGGCGGAAAAAATGGATACCATTAATGTAGCCGGGCCTCTCCTCATTAAAAAAGGGCCTTGCCCTCACTCACTTTCGTGCCTTGCCCTCACTTTCGTGAGAGTTCGGATAAAATGAAATATCCTGTGTAAATCCCTGCAGTATATCCGTTGTGCACGGATCTTTGGCTATCCGCGGCGGCGGCTCCAATACAAGTTGATTTAGTTGTGACACTACATCCCCCCCAATCGACGAGCTAGGCGAAACTCAGGCGAAGGTACCTAGAAACATAAATATTATCTCCGTCTTGGCGGAGTACTAGATAGCCTGCTCGCACTCACCTGACCTTTAATAAGGTAGTCGGGGTTGATCCGAACTTGAAAAGCGTCGTTCATGGTCAGCCATAATTATGCGGTTGGAGTCCCTATGAATCCAGGAAAAGAGGAGAAGAGAGCCGGATGAAGGGAGACCATCATGTCCGGCTTCGAGGGAGGGCTTTAAAGCCCTACCCGCCGAATAATTGACTTGCATCATGATATTTTTTTCTCTTTAATGATTATATTGATCTTCGTTTTATGGATGTTGGTTCGCGCTTTATGGCATTTTCACTATGAAAGAAATCCTATTCCAGAAAGGATTGTTCATGGAACTACTATAGAGATTATTTGGACCATTTTTCCTAGTATTATTCTGATGTTTATTGCTATACCATCTTTTGCCTTATTATATTCAATGGACGAGGTAGTAGATCCAGCCATTACTATCAAAGCTATTGGACATCAATGGTATTGGAGTGCGCCCCTTAACGAGGGTGATGGAAGTGCAACAAAATGCACCGGACTACTCATAAGGTCCGCGAAGCGTCTGGCTTACCGAATGACAGACGACAAGAATATTCCATTTTCGTCTGACGTCGAGAAACTCAAGGGACCAGAGCATGCCAGAAACGGGAAGTTTAGGTTAAACCTATATACTGAAAAGGTTCCCCTAGCTAAGAGGCCTATGGTTCATTCCTGAAGTCAGTCGTTGGAGGTACACATTCCTCTTCTCGGTGTAGGCAATATACGAGAAATAGATGCTCAGCCTGCAATGTCCAATAACAGCGCTGAAGTAGTAAATCTATCGGCACCACAGCCAGTGGCATACAACTTTGGACCTAACAACAGGCCTGACTCCGTCAACTTTCGGAATGGGGGATCCCTAAACGTTGGCAACAACCACGGTAGTGACAAAAAAAACTGCCAGAAGAACAAAAACGAGGACAACCCTTTACTGTTCCTGCTCTGCCTTCTTCGGGGACGGAGGTCCTACGGTAGGTAACAGCAAGCACAAGCACTTCACCGAAGGGGACCAGCGCTTATACTCCACCGTAATCTCGGCCGCTTCGCAGGGGACGTCGTGAAATCCCGCCCCCCGGTGGAAACTCACTCAAAGGTCACAGAGAATGGACCTCTGGTGGAAATGTGAATATTCTAGTTTATTCGACCCAAAGATCTACGAAACCGCATATCACAAGATCAAATCCAACCCAGGCAACATGACTCTGGGAATCGACGATTCCACTCCCGACGGTTTTTGCAAGGGCGTTATCCGTCTTATCATTGATCGAATGAAGGAAAGATCCTTTCAGTTCAAACCGACCCGAAGATAATTTATTGCAAAAGCTAACGGGAAGATGCGTCCCCTTTCCATACCTTTACCATGGACAAGGTGGTACAAGAAGTGATCAGAATGCTCCTTGAGTCAGTGTTCGAAGCAAAAGTGGTTGATGGATGAAAGCTATGAGTTCATACCAGGAAGATGCGCACATTCGGCACTAAGAACTATCCGCCAATGGACCCTACCGGGCTGATTGAGGATATCAGGGGGGGGGTACTTCGACGATATAGACACCATACTTTCTTGGCATCACTTCTTTCTCATGAGAGAAGTGAAAGACCAACGGATAATATACTTGTACTGGAACTAGTTCGTGCCGGATTTGTGAACAACGGAAAACGAGAACCCCACACCAGTTAAGGTGTCCTGCAAGGCGGAATCTTGTCACCTTTACTATCCAACATCTACCTACATGAATTCGACGTCTGGATTAATAACCCGGCAAGTCTTCGTACGCCTGGCAAGGTCTTGGAACCAAACCCCGAATACTCCCGGATACTATATACTATATATACAGCCCGCCGAATAAGGAAGGGGCGTTTGCTCATGGAACTACCAATCCGAAATCGAAAGAGCAATTCCTTCAGCTGGATAAACGGAAGCGAAAGACCCGGCACCAAAATAGACTACGTACGATATGCGGATGATTGGGTAATAGGAGTGACCGGGCCGAAAAGCTTGGCTGTCGAGATCAGAGATAAGGTAAAGGAGTTCCTAACAAGGGAATTAAGACTGAAACTAAGCGAAAGAGAGAACCAAGATCACCCACCTAGCCACAGAAAGAGGTAAGTTTATTGGAACATTAATAGGTGCTAAGACCCGGAAGTACGCCTTCGGCCCTGTTGCTACAGAATGAGCAAGGACATGATAAGAAGGTCCGACCCGCCGCCTACGGTAGGATCCTCTTGGAAGCTCCTATCAACGAGCTCACGTCCAAACTCGTCGATCGCGGGTTTGCCAGCGATGCAAAAATACCCCCCACCCCCAAGAAATGAGCAAATGGATTTATCTTAAACCGGAGGTTCGAAGAAGGCGCTATAACGCGGTAATTCGAGGTATCATGAACTACTAATCTTTCGTAGACAGCATAAACATGATGCGTAGAATCCTCTGGATTCTAAGATTGATTATCGGCCGTTTTCAGTGTAGAAAATGGAGAATCTCTGCAAAAGCTCTGTTTATAAAACTGTAACACGTATCAGGAAGGGGGGGGGGTTACCGAGTTTTCACTATTTTCGCTCGATAAAGAATCAGATCCCCGTTTGTAGGGAATGCCACTGTTCGATCCACCAGGGTAATTATGACGGTCTCTCCCTGAAATAGTTGGGAAAGACCTTTCTTCGAACCTCGAGTGTTAATAGGCGTGGAGAGCTGTTTGCGGGGAAACTTGCAAGTACAGTTCGGTGGGAGGCGGATGGAACCTTTGTAACAAAGACTGGCCGTCGACCCAACCTTATGAATATTCAGACTATAACCGTTCTGATGAACAGTCATTAACCTTTGACAGTTATATGATTCCAGAAGATGACTCAGAATTAGGTCAATTACGCTTATTAGAAGTGGACAATCGAATGGTTGTACCAGCAAAAACTCATCTACGTATGATTATAACATCTGCTGATGTACTTCATAGTTGGGCTGTACCTTCCTTGGGTGTAAAATGTGATGCTGTACCTGGTCGTTTGAATCAGACTTCCATCTTTATTAAACGAGAAGGAGTTTACTATGGTCAGTGCAGTGAAATTTGTGGAACCAATCATGCGTTTATGCGTGCGCCCGAATACATAGGCCGACTGCTGAGCCCACTCTGGCTCAGCCGCACCTTCTCGTTCTTTGGCCAACCTGGATGCGAGCTACCTAAAGAGCTATCATAGCAATATCATGGCTAGAGCAGTAGGTAAAAGCTGGGGATCGATGGGCCTGCTGCTGCCCCGGCTCCCCAGTAAAGCGGAGGATACGGTTAGGATAACGAGCTTGAAACGCGGAGCCCGTCTGAAGCTGGACCGAACCTCCAAGCAAGATATAGCGGCGAGCAAGTGGTTAGTAGGCCAATCGCGCCGGACCTGCAGTTGATGGCATTATCCCCTGCAGCACTCGAGGAACCACAGGGCACTCCATACAGAGCAAGTCTGAGAGATCAGACGCCCGCGCAAGGACCTAAATTCTCACGAGTTAAACCCCAATTCGGACCTAGGAAAGTCGGGGCTAACCATCCCCATGACAGTGTCCTGAGGGAGTTCAGAGGCCTTATAGTAACACAGACCTTTTCAGGTCATGCGAAGGGGGCCAGTCCAAGATCGTACTGTTCCTCTCTTTTTTGCAACAGACGTTCTCAACGGATCTGTACACCACTCTACGCGCAAGCTGGACTGGACAGACCGTGTCCGTCTCTCGACAGCGGAACAGGTAAAGACCCGCAAAGGCAAAGACGGCAAATGCTACGGATTGATCAATAAAAAATGGAGTGACCCTTTGTTTCTAGCTGTCTGTTACAAGTCTATTTTTTTTTCCGAGATAAGCCTGGAAATATGACACGGGATCCGTAAATGAAATTCTGATGGTCTTTCCCCAGCAGGGCCCTTTTTGGCGGGAAGCTAAGCAAAAGCCAGTTGTCTTCACGGCTCGTAGAAGGGAAATAACCAAGCCAGGCGAGATAGAAACGAGACCTCTGGGCAGAGAGCCGCCGCCCGAGGGAAAGGGTCGTAAAAAATACCCGTTTCTAATGCCAGCCCATTCTGAGCCTGTCTTTCTCGACTGCTCGCACGAATTCCGGCCCCACTGAGTATAACGCATACGGCCCTAGATAATCTTGACTTGAAAGGCTCTTGGCCATGAGAAGGGGATTTCCTACAGGTTTTGACTCGATTCCCCACCCAGTCATGCTAAATCTGGCGAAAAGAGTAGGATGTCAGCGCACCCTAAATCTATTAACGAAAGCGCTTGACGCGGAATCTTCTCTTGACCTAAAGGCCCACGGCCCAAAAGTTGAAGCAGGAACCCCGCCCGCAGGGGCCGCCGTCTAAGCCCGCTACTCTGATTACTCTCCACGTCCTCTCAAAATTTGTGCATAAGCTCCAGTCAAAATTGGTGAGGGGAAAACGAGGAAATTAAAGCTAGGAAACACCTAACCTACCAAATCTCTCTCTGCGAAGACCGGAAAAAAAACACCTTTTATTTCATGGCTACGTCAACGTATTCCCGACCCCAAAGACGACCCAAACTTGGCGAAGACTGATGTATCTAGGATACGCCGACGACTCTGTACCCCCATAACCAGGTCAGTTAGGAGGGAAGCAAGGATCATCAAGGATCACAAAAAAAACTTCCTTTCCAAGAAGACGGGGCTGCAACTCAGTATTGACGAGGCGAAAGAAAAAAATATCCCACTTAGTTTGGCCAAAGACGGCTTCGATTTCTTAGGCGCCCACTGCAATACGCAGCCATCTCAAGTGACAAGTACAGGTGCTACTTTTGGCGCGCCCAGCCCAATCCAACGAAATAAGGCTAGGAATAATTACGGCACCCATCAAAAAACTTCTCATAAAGCTTAAAGAAGCCGCGCCCGCCCGCCATAACCTGGTTAGTTCCCCGCTCCCGCTTGCCAAAGAAAGAGATCTCATCACGACGTGGGACCACGCAGACATACCAAAGTTCTACCATCAAAAAGCCTATGGCATTGTGAACTTCTACTCCTTCGCAGCGAACTGCAACTCCCTACTCAAAATTACCTATCTCTGAAAAATTTTTCTGATCTTGGCTTTCAAATAAGTTGCAGACCACTATGTAAGTGTTCCGTCGATTTGGTGGGAGATTAGCCTGTACGAGTACAGACCCGGGGGCTGCTATTAGACCCGAAGAGCTTTTTCGCCATAAACGTGTTTAAGCCTGAGCAACTAGAGCTCCCAGAGAAGATCGTAGACCTGAGTGAGCTAGGACGCCGCCAAGTTAACCCTAAGGGTGTGCGCCATCTGAGGATGTTCTCGAGTGGAGATGCATCATCTGAGAAAGATGATATACGGTATTAGAGCTAAGATTGGGTGGATTTAACCTCTGACCAGTGAGTGCGGCGGGCATTCAAGCTTAAGCAAATACCATTGCGCAGACAACACCGCAACGCCTATTACCACGGTAACCTTACGGTCGCCAACATGGAGAAACTTTCAGCTTGCACTATTGCGGAGGAGGGGACCGCAAGGCCCAAGGTTAAGATCTAGGAGTGTGAGCAGTACGAGCTGAAAGGCTCCCATACTGTTTGGAGGGCAGGGGGGGCGAGCAGAGATGCTTCTCCTGACCCCTATCTATTGTCGTAGAAGCTGTTTCTTTGGATGCTTATGTTTCTCGGGTATCCCATAAATTAGACTGAAAAAGGAGGACCTTTTATAAATAATCATTGCACCAGAGATTCTTCTTCAGACAATAAACACTTGAATTCAAAAAAAGGATTTGGAAATTGTAGTAAATTGAAAAATTAGAGGTAAGTATATCCACTAGAAAGGAAAGAGCGAACATCCCTCTGTTTTTTACCCTATTTCGAGACAAGCTTACAACATTATTTATGTTCCTAAAACATCTATTTTGGTTATCTGTGAAATTCAGCTCGAAAATCGAACTGTGGACTCTACGGGTTTTTCCGGTGCATCCAGTTGGTTGTGGTATTTTTTCTGTCGTAATGGTATACACCATTCCTGCCCGTTTTTCTGAACCTAGTCTTGGTTGGCAAATATGATGGTTTGTTAGTGTTAAAATGGGTTTTTATTTACTTGCAATCAGTGCTCTTTTTTATTTTATTTCGAGATTTAGTTCCTTTCAGCAATTTCTAAATCATTTGTTAGGTTCGGAATTTAATATTATGTATTGGTAATCGGGGTTGCTAAGCCGCCACACCTTCTATTACTATTGCAGCAGCTGTCGATGTTGCATTCCAAGTTGTTCAACCTGAAATCCGTCACGGAGCAGCAGAACGCTATATTGATTCTTGTAATTGGGCCAATGTGTTGATCCAACCAATTCTTTAAATAGTTGCATACTCCTGGTGGAGGAATTGGTCTCTTGTCTAGGGAGATAAAGGATGATTTTGTCCGTTCTCTTTATTGAACAACACCTGCTGGGAATCCACCAACACTTGGAGAATGGAATCCAACAACACCGGGGAAGTAGCTTCATCAAACGAGAAGGAGTTTACTATGGTCAGTGCAGTAAATTTTGTGGAACTAATCATGCGTTTATGCGTGCGCCCGAATACATAGGCCGACTGCTGAGCCCACTCTGGCTCAGCCACCACACCTTCTCGTTCTTCGGCCCGGTTGCGAGCTGCCTAAGGAGCAGCTATCACAGCAATATCATGGCTGGAGCAAGAGGTAAACGGGGATCGGGCGGCGGTCTGCCCTAGCTCCCAGTAAAGCAGAGGATGCGGTGAGGATAAAGAGTAAACGAAAGGAGGAGATAAAAGGAAGTTTGGGCAATTCATTCTACAAGTTGATCGGAAACTCTTTGTATGGGCGATTTTCTCTGGGAGTTAATCCAAAACAAGTCTTCGAGGCACGAGTGGGGGAAAATGTCACGATGAACGGAGGAAATTTGACTAATCGCTTGGGTTGAGTTAACAGAAGCTGCAGCACCCACTCCTTCGTAGGAAGAAATAACAACTTCGCCGCGATTATCCCCTGCGATGGAAATGATTTTCCAAGATATAGCAGCGGCTGGGGATGTGGCGAAGAATGTATTGGACTTAGCAGCTCCACCTGATACGAATTCATTAGTCATCCAGAAAGGAATGAAATACATAGTGATGCTCAAATTATTGGCTACATTAATAAAGGGGAAGTTCCGCCTGCAGAGTTGGATCCCATGAATGCAGAACAAATAAGTGAGTAATTCTTTAAAAGCCCTACAAACTTTTAAAAGTTTGAAAAGGACTTGCGGCCTTCATTTTATTCTTTTATTCGTCAAAAGTTGGAATTGGAGACGCCACTAGAAATACCAGACTCGAATTGGGAATGGTCTGAAATATATGATAAAGGCAGCCTATCCGTTAGAGTAATGCTAACCAAAATAATGAGAGATTAATTATTCTCTTTTATAACCAAGCTATATTCATCCATAAGATAAAATCTCAATCAATACGGGCCGTGCTATGTGTATGAAAAATGAAAAATAGCACTTATGAGTGAACAATTGGAGCAAAGTTTTGATATACCAAATTTGTGTCAAAGAGAAGTAGCCTCCAAGGTTTCAGAAATGAGTGAGGAGATATCCCAGAAACTTAATTGGTCATGGGGGCATGTATATGACCTACCCTTTGGATAGGCAGCTTCGAATGTGTTTGATATTTTGAAAGGAGATCCCATTTATTTATTCATAGGTATGCTATATCTATTACTTACACCATATCTCATTAAGTATGGACCTCAGTTCGTTCTGTCAGCGTTAGGCAAGGCGTTTGACATAGGAGATTCCACCCCCACTGGACAATCATCAGGTAAGGACAAAGAAAAAGAGGCAGAATCCTCTTCGTCAGCTTCTAAGTCTTAGACATAAATAAATGATATCTAATCCCACAATGTCATACCAAGAAGGATCAATGTCATACCAAGAAGGATCAATGGGTAAGTATTCAACTCTGGACCTAAAAACATGACAGATTTTGGAAAACATTTTAACGTGTCAGGAACTATTGACAACTATGAAGAAGCATGTTTCAACCCAGATACCTCCTCCGATTGTAGAGTGTAATTTTGTGTATGAGATAAAATGTATATCTATATAAAAAAAATATGGTACACAAAATTACACCCCCCTGCACTTTAAGCGGTATTTCAGTCGGAAAAAAACAACATTCTACAAACAAAAGATGAGTGAACTCTTTTTTGGGCAGTAGACAAAAAGATGACGGGACAAATTTGTGGTGGAATACAAACAAACAAAGAAACAGAAGTGGGAATTATGGATACAAATAAACTATTAGATAGAAACAACCACAACATCCAAAACAAGGCCAAACAGGTTCCACATATGTGGGAACAAAAGAGCAATCAAGGTCCCGCTGGAAAACATCTTCAGGAGTCTGTTTATAAAGAAGGGTAGGTGCCCAAAAGGCAGGACAAAGGGTTCCAGGGAAAAAAAAACGTCAAAAAACCCGGGAGTATTACAAATATAATAAATTGGTGGATTGCCTCATTGATAAAGAATGGCTTCCGGATTACCTAAAATCCTGTGAACCTTGAGGGAATGGCAACAAACCAATGGTTTTGATTGATGGACTCCTACTATTAAGTTTAAGAATATTGAACCATAAAAGTTAGAATATGAACGAACAGATAGTAGAAAATAAAAAAGTAAAATGATTAGGAACATAAAGTTAAATATGGGTAAAGAATAGGAGCGTCCTCCAAACAATGTCGAAGTTGGACTAAGGGTAAAAAAATGAATATTTCAATTTTTAAAGTACGACAAGTAAATAGAAGTTTGTGTTGCTTTAGCAACTAGTATGCTGAAGCAACAATAATAGGGGGGGTTATAACCGTAGCTAAAGCAATGTACTAACGGTTATATAGCTCAGCCAAAGGCTGTTAACACTAAGTTTTTTTTGTTACCCATGAGGGTATAATAATATATGCCTGAGCTGGGTTTGTCCTTAATTCTTTATGCTAACTATATTAACTATTTTTATACGGCAGATTGCTCTTACGGCGTATGATTCTGAATTATCTACCGAGGGTAGCTGTATGCTGTTATGTTTCGAGCTTTATGAACTCGCTCGGCTTTTGGTGAACAACTTACAGGCTATTTTGTATGGGCCGAGCCCTCACAAGCTTAACAGTGGCAGTTCCTGTTTCTGAACTTGCTCCGCTTTATGTATCCTGCCATTAGTTATAAATGGCTGCTTGCTATAGCAGGTTTCAGGCTGCAGCAGCGTTGGTTTGAGCTTTTGCTCTTGCTCCGCCGCTCCTAATGTATAGCCGAGCCATAGCAAGCTCACTGGAAGGAGTGCAGGCTCGGCTCCACACGATGAAAAGCCGAGTGCTAGCTCGTTTATGTCTGTTTTTGTAGGTGTTGGTCTGAACCAACCTTTCTCGTTGATCCATATGTTATGGTATCCAGCCTTTCTTCATTGTAGACTGAAACCTAGGTAAGGCTTTTTTTTGGCTGCAGAGTAGGTTCGTGCTAATGTGTCCTGCTGTGTTTATTAATAGCCGGTAGTCCGGTGTAGGACTAATTGTTCTGGGTAGAATGGCCTGTTTATGCTAGGAATTCCTTATTCTTGTGCGTTTTTTGCGTGTTATCCAAATGCTTTTATTTAGGTTAATTTATTAATGACACTGTTTGTTTTACTCGTTGATGGTCTTAACACCTACCTAAACTTTGTAATCAACACTTTATTATCTTAATTTTCCTCTCACAAACCGCCATATTGTGAGGGTCTGGGTCTTGTGGCTTTGTTTTTAACTCATGTCCTTAGTATCTAGATATTTCTAGTATTATATTTTACGTATTTGGTTCCTATGCAATAGCTTACTTATGCTTACTTACCTGCTGGCATCTTATAAAGTGGGCTGCTAAGCTGGTGTTTGAGGCTTAATATAGCACACCCTTCTTACTGTGGAGGCAATTCTGTATTATGCCTGATTTTGGTGGTGAGTTTTTTGACGATACTTATAGGATATCCGGTTGAATACATATTATTGTGCTTACTCCTGTACCTGGATGATAGTTTTACCCCTTGTTGGTTGTACACCATCCAGGTTTCCGTCATATTTCGTAAATATTACTATAAGAGTTATTTCTACTAATAATTTATTAATATTTGTGAAGAATTAAATATATTCTGGAATTATATAGTATATATTCTGCAAGTTTACTATTTCACCACCTACTTGGATGAGGTTTAATATTTTCTTTATTCACAAGGCCCCGCTGTTGCCTTACCTTTTCTACGAGCCTTTTAATGTTTTTTATAGCGGTTTGAGTTTTACATTTCTTTTTTATGGGTTATTTTTCCACTGGCTCCAGTGCCCCAACACTTGTGGATCTAATGCTTCAACGAGCGAGCACACCGATTACTTACGAATTACTATATTAAGAACCCCTTTTCTTAATAGCCTAGTACCAATCGTCTTATCTTTTTCATTAATATTATTTTCTTAAGAATCGTCTTCGTTCCAGAGCCCATCAGACGATCAGACGCCGGATTATTTTCCGCAAACCATCCTTAGTAACTTTCCTATGGGTGTTCGATTAGTTCATCGATCACCCATAGCTGATAATGGTGACTTGCATCCGACAAGTCGCAGTAGCAACGATGAACCAAGTACACACTTAGGTACTGTCTAAGTACAAGCACGACTTACACAATGGCCTAAAGCTTTCCTTTATTCAAAAGCAGCAGCCTTCGGTAGCGCTTAGGATTATGCGTACAAGTTGCACTCTAATGTTATTATATGAAAGCAGCGAACCTTTCCTAAAAAAACGTTCTAATCAATCGTTATAATAATGCGTTTAAAGCCCATCTTTTATACTTGGGTGATTGGTATTGAAGAAATATACACGCTGTGTCCTGGAAGCGAAAGAGCAGCGGCGGCCGCCAGACAGCTGCTGATACTGAACGCTGGAAACGAAGCGGCTGGAACAACATAAACAAATGCTTTCGATGGCTCAAGAGGCGGATACAAAAGCTTTAGGCTTGTTTTAGTATCAACACGGAACCGCAACTAACGCCAGGATGCCGTAAAAATGGTTGGTTACTTTGAACTCGAAACATCACAGCATCCTTTGGTGGCTGATGTGTACGTAAAAGCATACCGCAGTAAAGGCTAATGCCCCTCCTTCCCAAAAGCGAAAATAAAAGCAATGACATTCAACCACTTTCGGCTTGACCAAAAGGGATTGGAAGTATTCGGTATATGGAAGTCTTTGGGAGGTAGGCCTTACCTGCGCTAGCTCTAGCAGCAGCTTTTGGCCACTCATTACTTTACCTAATAAAATGCTAGACTTTGGTTAATTGCTTTTTACATTACAGAAAAGTTTTGACATTACATTAAACATAAATAGTACGAATTTCATTTGCTATTGCTGAAGCTTCTGGCAGTGAATAGTTTTTCTCAGAGACAAACCGCCTTGGTAGCTAATAATGGCTTTACCGAATGAAGATAGCAGCCTTCGGTGGCTAACGGAAAGGCTAGTAACTAACCATCCAGCAGCTGTGCTCGCTCCGCTTTACTTGCACCGGGAAGCCAGCCTGGAAAGGCCAAAGGCAGCAAAGAAAGATTGCCGTGGGCTTCACTAGGATACGCTACGGCGCCTGCTTTGGCCAACGGCAAACATTTGCTGGCTAAAGCAGCTGTTATATACTATAAAACCTACCCGGCTGCCTAAAGCTTTCCCAGAAAAAATGCAGCCTTCAGTAACTAATGGCTCTACTATATACATAATTTTCTGTGGTTAATGCGTACGCTAAGAGCTGACAGCAGCCTACAAAGGCTGTAGGAAGGTTGGTTTCGTAAGAGGTTGTTTGTTAGAGCTTGGTTATCCGAAGCGGCGGTTGAGCAAGTTTCACAAGCCGGAATATGAACTGCATAAAAGAGCATTCGGTGGCTAATGTATTTGCGTTAAAGCATGCGGCGGCAGCCGCCTAAAGAGTTAAAAGGACCTCCCCGTTAATTAATAAGTCGTTATTGCGTGCCCCTGTTAAACATGGATGATAGGGTACATCCCGTGTTCCGAAACTTTGTGTCAAACTATATTTATTTGATCAAAGCGGGCCGCTCCGATCATAGTAATGTTTTTATTGCCCCGGACATTATCCGCAGAGGGGGATCCTGTCCCCTCGACCAGAGGGGGCTAGTATGTTACAATAATAACTTCTTTCTTAGTGTATTTGCCTTACTATAATAGGGCTGATACGACCAGGAGATTTCTGGTTGTTGGCCAATCTGTTTTCCTCGTTACTAGGTTGTTCAATCCCTAGTATTTCCCAATGATAGGGGCGGGCGATACCCTCAAAGTTGTAAACCCTGACAGGTCAATCAATGGGCGACCGCAAAAAATTCATATTCATAAAGGATGCACTCTTTGTAATTAGACATCCCAAAAACCTCTAATTCATTACGTCCAAACACCTTCATAGTAATCCTTGAGGTAATACTAAACAAAACAAATTTACATACCTTTCCACATATTAAACGATTTATGCTTTCGCACCTCAATTGTTGGAGGACTTAAAAACACGAAATGTTTATAGGCTTTCGAACAAAATAAAAGGATTATGAAAGACTATGTTTTATAATTGAATGACGTATTACGAAAATGTGTAGGAGATCCCTCATCTAAGACCTTCAATCACATACCAATTCCTTTATTTGTACATCCACCGCGGAGAAGGAAGAAAAAAAACCGAATATTTCTCCAAGGATGGTATTCTTTCTGGGTAGTTTATTCTTATTTTAATGAGGTTTATTTTTTTGCGCAAATTGTATTATAATCTTGGTTTTTTGGGAACCCCCCATCTTCAAAATCTACCGAAGAAAATATCCAATCCTATAAAAACCAACACACAATTACAAATAGCAATTCAAGAGCTGGAAAAGGCTATCCAAGAGATGCGTAACAGTATGAAGGAGCCCCCCCAGTTCCTCCTTCCAACGTGCCTTGGTACCAAAAACAAAAGGGTTTTCAATATTATTTCGAATTTCTGGTTCCTTCTGCTTGTGTTACTTTTGGAGGTTTTGTGTGGTTTCGACAGATTTACAAAAATATGTAGATTCTTTGCAGCAACGTTTCAATGAACGTATATGGTGTACGACTCCGCGAAAATTTATGGACGGGGTACAACATTGGTAAAATTCTGAAAACAATATGGTACAATAAGCTCAAAACTGAGAAAGAAAATTAGTTAATAGTCCAATTCTCAATTCTGTATATGATAAATTGAGAGTCGGAACAATGCCTAGAGATTTACTAAGGAATCGAAGGAATGCAATATTAGGCTCAGCAGAAAAAAAGAAGCGCACTAACCTGTCGTCTGCGCAACAAACTGTATTATCAGCAGGTCGTGTGGCTATCTACGGGCTTGTCGGATATTGTAAACTCTATGGTGGAAGTAAACAACTATTTAATACGCAACATCATTATGCCGAATGTCATTCGGAAGGTAAAAAATCCTCAGCCAAGAATTCCTTATTATGATCCTACTATACATTATAATTCTCTGGTAGAATTAATCCCCATCTCTTGACTTGAGTCACCCCCTATTGCTGCAATCGGAGGGACTAATTTTATTCCAACTTTTCCTGACGCTAGTAAGCCTAGCCTTTTTTTACATAAATCACCTTTTTTTTGATGACCAATCAATAACTAAACTTTCCAGAGGTAAACGTAAGATTATCCAAAAAGTTGATACATCCAATTCAAAGAAAAACATTCCGATGTTTTTTAAACCTTACGCGGAATTATGGTGCGTCTCATTATAACATTCCCAAAGAGTTAGCAGTTGACTTTAAAGATGCGGCGGCTTCATCGTCTTGGAAAAATGTGGCGTCTTCATCATACAACATACCGCTACAGATTACGTGAAAACAAAATACTTAATCCAACAACCCAAATGTTGCTTCTTCGTGACCTGAAACGTAAGAGTCTTCGTCAATGGGGCTAGTGCTTCCTTGGCTAACCTCGTCCAACCCGAACGTTGCGTAGAACCACCAAAAACAAACATTAACATTAATAAACCACAACTTTATTCAAAAATTTTAGCCAAAACTTGTCCAATCTTCTCTCCAATCTAAAGATTTTACAAGACAAACCTAGAGAGAGAACGTTATTCCCTGACGGTCGTCCACGGTACCAGTGAGCCCAGATGTTCTTAAATCGAGCTCACCTAAGAAAACTGCATAGTAGCATATTGATGAAAAAGACGTTGAATATGCCGAAAATCCACGAACCCGAACAAACTACCGATAATTCTACGTTGCCTTCAAGAATGGAGCGAATTACATCCATTAATACTTCGAGACTATTTAATAAGAAGGTTATAGATGTGCAAAAAAAGCAATATGAGCTTATTCCATCATTAACTCAAAAAGCAGGGTCCTTATTAAGTCACAAAGTTGACTCCATCCACCAATTATTTTGCCAAGAATCGCAATCATCAGAACAAGATATTTCGACACCATACATCAATGCACCTTTTAATAAGGATACTTCATCAATATTCTTCGAACCTGATGCATTTTTTTCATCAATGGATTTTACATAATACAAGAATAAATACATTATACATAATGTATGTATTTATTTTTGCATTATGTTTGACGTTCTTCTTTACGTGGTTTTGCAAACCGTGACCGTAATTCAAATGTCGTTAGCGGTGGTTTTTATATTATACGAAATGCAAGAAGAAGCACTGGGGTTTAATTTGGTTTGGAAATGCCTTCGAGTGAAGACATTACGAAGGAACAAACCACATTACACGAGATGCATTTGAGAGATCCCAGCAAGTCCTTGCTCAAAAAACAACGGCTAACCACCAGATTTATCTAGCGAAACCAGAGCAGCTAATTGTTGCGAAAGCACAGTCTTAAATAGGTCTGATGCTGTAGCTATCAATACAGCTAATAATCTTTCTAGAACTGTTATGATTTCGATTTTAAGAGGCAGCTCCTCCATTCCATCATATATTATTGAGAATAAGTAGGGTATTTTTTTATTTTCCGGTGTATGGTTTTGCTTCACATAATCGTATATTCAACCCGTTTAATTTCCGTGTACTACACAATTATAAACTTCAAGTTTAATATATTGTAGGGGTAGAAATAAAAACGAGCTCTTTTCCACCTGAACAGTAATTAAGATCGTCGAACTTAGTAGCAGCGTTTCGAGAGAGAATGTGCCAGACCAGAAAAAAGCTGTGGAAGGGGCACAAGCTCTCCCAACCCAGTAGCCGCCGCGTTGACGACCGACCTTAGTTACTGCCATCAAAGAAAAGACCTTTAAAATAAAGACCTTGGCTTCATTTCCTCTTTACTGCAATAAACCTCAGGCTTGTTTACAGTTAGAAGGAAAGAGCTCCTAATGCAGCTACCTAATCTTGCTTGCAGCTGCTTTGAAGATAATAACTTCCAATTCTTACTCGTAACCGCTTTATAACCTATTCTCTGCTCAAGGTGGTTGGCTGCATCACAGCCGCCGCCAGAAAAAAACCCTTCTCCTGAGCCAGCTTGCTACACAGCAGCTATAAACTGCCCTTTCTGCTGCTGAAGACAACTGCCTACACAAAAATCCAACAAAGCAAAATTGCTTAAATAAAAGCATCATATATACACCAATGTACTTTGTTGGATTGGCAGAATTACTTATGCCGAAGCATCATATATAATCTTTTAGATCGGCGGCGAAATTGCTTATTAAAAATCATATATAGACAATGTACACGAATCGACTCTATTACTGAGAGTGTTTTCGAAATACGTACTCATTTTTTTCAGAACCTCAATCTAAAGATGTGGCGCATACTTCAATTTATGAAGGGAAACCAATATTATTTCCACTTAAACGAAGCTTTGTTCTCGAAATAGAACAAATTCAAACATGGCACGGGATGATATTCGAATTATCCCGAGTATTACCAAGCTTCTTTGTGTTACTCCCGAGATTAGTTACCATTGCAGCAGTTATGTATGGCTTCACCAGTTACTCAGACATAAATTAGTAGCATGCCTCTGATAATTATTATATTCAAGCCTGTGAGAAAGCAAACAAAAGTGTTGTGGATCCTAATTAATGCCAATAAAACACAGTTACATACCCCCACACCCCCACAGGGGGGTCGGGCCCTTATCTCAGGATATACATAGATGCTGTCCATAATTGGCAACGGCCCGTCGCAGAAACGAAGAAAAATAAAGGGCACTTCAAAGTAAAAGTATAAGGAACATCAAAAAAAGGGGAATTTCGTAGGGACTCCAAAAAGGCTTAGTAATCCTGCAGTAATGCCTACCTTTCCTTCCCCCCCCCCCCCACACACACACGCCTAATATAGGCTTCAACAAGCCAACTTCTGGCTCTATTATTTGCCTTACACGCCTAATAGAGGCTTCACCCAACTTGCTGGCTTAACTGCAACATATAATTTGCCTATGGCAGATAACTAATAAAGAAATATGGCAGTTTTTTAAACCAGCCCAAAATAAAAACAACCCTTGAACATATCCATTAACCAAAACAGAGCTACATCTTTCTTCGAACCTTATAACCTATTATTTTTTTTTGTACTTTATTCAGTCATCAAATATCAATGGATGTTTGACGGATAAAGTATTGAACCTTGGTTTCAATTTTTTTCCTCGTAACATCATAGTTCGTTTGTTGCATTAATTATAATGTGACCTCTTTTATTGCATTTTTTCTCACAAAAACGGTTTGGTTCAAGGTTATAATAATATATGTTATAATAATATATATATATATATATATATATATATTTTTTACTCATGCCTGTCCAACTAGGCTTAAAACACATTCCATCGACTAATTAAAACATTTTTACTTATACTAAGGTGATAAATCTATTAACCAACCAAAGAATCATTCCGTTCTCTGGGCATAAAAATGATTATTCCTGGACTCTTTTCTAGTCCGGTACGATTTGCTGCTAACTGGGCAAGGAAGAATATATAGTAGGTCTTCATAAACGAGGCAAATTTATCGCGAAGCCACCCATGGCACAGGCTGACCTCGAAATGATACTCTGACGTGTAGCACGTTTGTAATACTCTGCGGTGGTGTCAACATTCAGACATAAAGGTGTTGTTGAATCGCCATATGCGCTCTTCTCTAACAAAAAACCCAGGCCTTTAATAGTGAGCAAATGAGTTTGGTGATAGGTGTAATTTTTAGGAAACGCATGATTTTGGCAAAGCATATGAATATGAAAAGTGTATAGCGGGCTACTTACGCAGACCGAGCCCTCCGCATTTTTTTCAATCCCTCCGAGTCTTTCTCATAAAGAACTGTGTTCTTTATGCGTGGAAAAGCATTCTTCGAACCTTCTCCAGTCCAGGCCGCTTCAATAATCAATGTATTTTCCACTTCGTGTTCGACAGTAAGGGGTAATTTGAGCTCGTAGTTAGCTCGAAGAATTACTCTCAATATGAGAATACGCCATTATCAAGCTCCTTTATCACTTATGTTTCGAGTGCACCGCCATCTGCCTCGAATACTTTTTCTTAGTTCACATTTATTAAACCCCCCCTCACAACAACCTCAGCCTTGGCAATACTCAAATCTCCCATTAATAAGAAGCTATTTCCGCCAGCTTCACCATAGCAAGGTGCGAAGCAAGTAGATTGAAACTACTTACTCTACACTTATCAGACGTATTCTCTTAGTTGGTACTATGTAAATGAGAGGCCTATGCTTGGAAAGATTCGAACTCTCAACCCCCAAATCCGTAGTTTGGTGCTCTATCCAATTGAGCTACAAGCACGAGTTTACTTTACGAACAAAGGCACCACTAACGGTCGGAAGAGAGGGGAGGAGGGGCGCAGAAGCGCGCTTGGCTTTACGAGCAAAGGCCGCAGCAGCAGGGATGGGTCCCAGAGAAGCAAGCTTCTTCTTCTCTCGCGGACGTTCTGAATTGACCCCGTGCTGGGTAAGGTAAATTGCTTTCGTTTCTAGTTGAGAGCGTCATGAAATGAAATATTTAAATAGCAGTGAGCGGCGGCGCATAATAAACGATCCAAAGGCCACTAGGTTTTTTTTTTTGCTTTGCAGCAGCTTCCGGCCGGACCTCTTTCTTTTTTTATTCGAAGTCATCTCGTCCCTTTCGTCTAGGGGTTAGGACATCGTCTTTTCATGTCGAAGACACGGGTTCAAATCCCGTAAGGGATAAAATTCCTTACATTTACTAAGGTTGCTCTGAAATCAAAGCGAGAAAAAAAGGGATAAGTTTATGGAAGGAATACAAAACAATGATAAATAAGAATACTCTTTATTATTTATTTATGCCAAAAAAATTGCCAGAAAGAAGAAAACGAGTTTTATATTTAATTAATTGTCTCTTTGAAGTTTAGAGTACCTATTATTTCCGATACATCTGGTTGGATTTTTTGAAACATAGATAGTTGCTTCTGGATTTACTTCGAAAAAAAAAGGCTTTCTTCGAACCTTTTTTAGGTCGTAAAAAAGGCCGATTGTTTTTCGCAACGTAAGCTTTTCCTTTTGGAGTGTGTTGCTCTGACGTAAAAGCAGCATAGTATTTCCTCGTAATGTAAAGATAATACTGAAGCAATAGCCTCCGAGCTCGGGACTGTAGGGATAGAGAACGCGTGCCACCATCTCTTGCTCCAATAAGGAGAGCCAAGTACAAAATGCACGGTTGAAGATTCTTGGATCTTTGCAACATGAAAGCTTTTTATGAAATTGTGGATGGTAATAATTATAACCAGGCCCGGAAGGTCGACGTCGCGTAATTGATTGGCAAATGTATTCATAAACCTTCTTTGCTCGAAGAACTCGAAAATAAGAGGTTCGTGGTGAGTAGGAAAAACGTCATTCATTTGCCATTTACTTTTCTCGAGGTGCCGCTGAAGAAACCATTTGTCGTGCACACTCAAAGTCTGAAGCGCGGGGACCCTGAATAATTCACAGTGGGTGGCCCCGCGCCTTTGGGCTAATCACCAAACAGGGGAGTCGAGTAATCTCCCAGGGCAAGCGGGAAAACGCGTTATTTCTCCACCTTGGGCCTCAAAAGCTTTCTTCGAACCTTATCTCTGAGGGGTCTGGAGACCGCAATGCTATCCAGAGAGTGGTGCATCCGATCTGTGACGAGTACGTCTAGGTTACGGGCCCGAAAACAGTCCCACAGAATCGGGAGTTTGCAACTCTAGCTGAGTCGCAGACCGGCCATGGTACCCACTAAAATTTACTGCACTATCAGGAACCATCACCAGGGCTGCCCCACGAGGAGGTGGTGGCGCCGGCGAAGCTTATAAGCAGGGGACGTTCCTAATTCAGACAGATAAATGGAGGGTCTTGGAGTGAACATTTGGCAGATGAGGCCCTCTCACACAGATCGCTTTCGGTAGGAATACACCTTGCCAAGCGAGTAGAACGGGAAAGCCGAACAAAACTACTCTGACTAGACTTGGGGTTGGGAGCCATAGGAGCGGAAGTATGGTTCTCTGTTTTGAGCAGCGGACGGAGATGGCCGCTTCTCTCACTCTCGCAGCACAAGAGTGCTTTTTCTTTTGATACAGAATGGATTCCACGTTATGAAGACATGTTTATCAAGTATATAAGGGGACGGAGGCCCGGGTTTCAGATTGCAACTCGCAAAGGGTTCTCTAAACCCAGGTTCTTTTGCCGCCCATTTAGTGTTACCGTCGAACGGGGGGCACCTTTCACTATAAGTAGTTGCTTACTACTCAAGAGATCTTTCGCATGTAATTCGTCATCTCAAGCACAAAAAAGCGAGCTCGACCAAAGGTCGAGGGCCCGCACCGCAGCAAAGGGCATTTCGAAAGATACAACAGGCAGGCAAATGAAGTATGCTTTAAAAGGAGCAGCAAGTGCAAACCAGTGCTTGGCTCGCAGCCTCAAGCAGAGATGCTTAGTATACTTTTGAATGAAAGGAAAAAAGGGGTTTAAAAACTCACACTCGATGGTGCGTCGAAGTGCGGAGAACGAGCCCCTTTGCATCGTATTGCTGGTGTTGTGAAGACACCGTGCCGGGTCAGTTTACACTAAACCCACCCCCGGACCAACTAAGCGGTAGCTGGGGGCTAGAGCTCGTGGGTGGGAAACTTATATGGCTAGTACGCTTACGCTAAGAAATCGTTTCGTGGTCAGCCCGATAGTAACCCGGGTCACGTGCTCGACAGGGCACGTGGCGAGCGATAGACTTTCACGCAGCATGAGTACTTCCGGCTTTGGGGAGGGAAAGGGTGACCCTGCGTAAAGCTACATCATCGCTCAACGGAGGAGACCTCCGAAAGACCAACGGGGCGGGACACGAGCAACCTCTCTGTTGCAGAACGAGACAGGGGTAACTTCCAGCCAGGAGTCCCTTCCCTCATAGCCGACCACACTCAAGGCCTCAGGACAGCAATGTACCGGGAACCACCCACGTGCCCTCACAACAAGGTAACCTCTTTTATGTGTTGCACAAGTTTGGCGTCGTCCTCCGGGTCGAACTTGGCCGGGGCAAAATATTGACCAGATCGTGGGAAATGGTACTAACTTGATTGGCCAAGAGGATATACTACCATCCGTGTCCCAAGGACGCCGAGGGGCCTTCGGACACTTCTTTAAGGCCAGTGTTGACATGCTATACCAATGGCAAATACAGAAAGCTGACCAACATAATTGCATACCCGACCACGTGAGAAGCGGCATACTATCGTCTAAAATCTAGACCAGGGAACATGACCCCTGGCGGTGACATAGAGAGACCATCTTTTTTCCTATCCCCTAGGCCGGGTGCCCCTTCGGGGCCTGGAGAGGATAAACAAAGAATGGTTTGAAAATGCAAGACGTCTTCGAAGCGGCTCCTCTGGATTCAAACCTCTGGTGGGTCCCCCCCCCCCAGATGGAGAACGAAAAACACCCCTGACGGACGATGGCCAGCCCCAGAAAATCGTCCAAGAAGCCGTGCGGTACTTGTTGTTGAGACAATCTAGGAGCCGCAGTTTTTGGAACATGGGTTCCGACCTGGCAAAGGATGCCACACGGCGCTCCGCGAAGTGCGCCGATGGACTGGGGCTGGTTTATTTAATTTGACATCGAGGAGTGTTACAACATCATACCCAGAGGACGACTAATGGGTATACTTGGAGAACAAATTGCAGACCAAAAAATCCTCGATATTTCAGGATGTTTAACGCCGGAATCTTTGGGTTGGTTTGGGGTGGGCGGGACGGGGCGGCGTGCACGAGGCAGTGTGCCCACCCCCCCCCCTTGCTGTGCAATATCCATAAGCACAAGCTATACGCTTTCCTGAAACGGCTGATAGTAGGAAGCAGCCGGGGGAATGGCCGCAGGCACCGGAATGGATGAACGCGGAAGCAAAAGCCCGCAATATATATGCGCGGGCAAACTTTCAGGAGCAATTGGCAGTGAGCAATGAGCTACGCCGTAAGGGGGTCCGGAACAACATTATGATCTCAGACCCCCATAAATTTCGCAAATTTATGCTGGTGAAATATGCAGATGACTTCCCACCGAGATTCGTAGGCGACAAGACGGGAGCAAGAAACCTTTGCGAAAGCATCACCATATCCCCCACCCTGGCCTTACAGTGAATTTGGAGAAATACAGTTTACCCATGCCCTGCAAAACTCGGTTAATTTTTTGGGACTTCATATTTATTATTCGAAGCAGAGACCCCAAACTATATACCTCGAGAAGCGCAAAGCACCTGGAAAAGGCTAAACGTGTGAGCCGGAAAGTCACACGGAACCACCAAGTGCAGCTCGCTAGCTAGGGTAACTAAGTACTACGAAGTAACGGCAAGGGAAGCCATAGCGAAGACCTTTAAAGAGAAGCACACGCCAAGAAAGAGCATAATACATACTTTCGATCAAATCACGACTGCAGGTAAAACGAAGGCAGTGCGCACCAAGGTAACTATGCTGCCCCCCCAAGAACTACTATATTAATTATGCGCCGCCAATTGAATAAATCATGAACGAGCTGGAAAAAAGGGCGGGCTTTGTCAAGAAAGGGAGACCCAGTCGCAACCCACGGCTACTTAGGATGGAGGAGAAGAAACCCGTGTTACATTATGCGGGTATTGCCATGGGTTTACTAAACTACAAGTGCTCAAACAACCTGCCCACTCTCAGAAGGAGAGTAGATTGGGGGGGTATTTCTGTCTGCACGCCCTAGCAGCAAAGCGAAAAAAAACTATCTATCAAACCATCGAAATATACGGGAAGGAGCTGACCGTTGAGTTGTAGATCGATCATAAGGGGCGCTCCGTGGAGAACAGCGAGGATCGGAGATCGACATTTAGGGGGTTCTTGATCCAAACCAATCCTGTACCACCCCTACGCTATTGGGCCGAGCATTCATCATACACGCAACGCGTAAGACGGACCAATGGCGATGCTCAGTCCGAGACTGCGCGGCGAACCAAGACATCGAGATGCACCACTCAAGCCAACTTCGTCGAAGGGTGGAAGAGGACGGCCGCCTCTCTGTACAAAGTCACCAAGGGAAGGCGCGTCAAAGGCTGGCGCGCGGTCCATCCAGAGCTTTTGATTAATAGTAAACAAAATACGCTCTGCCGCAGGCACCACAAAGAATGGCATGCCAACCAGATCTCGATGACAGATCTTGACACTCACTCAATTTACCCTGGGCATGCATGCCTGATTAGGCGGCCCTGTGGGCATAGTAGGAAAGGATAGAACCGTACCCAGCTAGAACGGACTGGAACACTTGATTCAAAGAGAGCCGAAAAACCATCATGCTGTACGGTTCTGTGAGGAACCAACGGGGTAAAAAGACCGTATCGTGTCTACGGCTGGCTACCAAAATCTATGCAAATTCCTCCCATTTGGGTGTGCAAAAGAAGATGCTACAACAAGTTATTTATTTTGCACTTCATGTGTTTCAATCGATGAATTGGCTGACCCTTCCTATTGTTGTTGGAAGTGTGCAGCCCGCCCCGGGCGGGCATGCATCAAATGTATCCTCCCCATATCCTCGCCCTTTCGTTCGCTTTTCGAACAAAGCAGACGGCCTGGACGAAGCGGGCAATTAAATATGAGCCAGCGGCCGATAAAAAATAAGAACTAAGTGAAAAAAAAAGGCCTAAATGGAATAAAGCATTCTTCCCAGTGTGGATGGACTCCCCAGCAGGATTGGGAGCATCTTGTCAATTGCCTGAAGAACCCTCCTTATTTTCAAGGCATTGTCCTATAAGTAAGTTATCCGCGGCAGCAATCCAACCGACCCTCGCCCTCTCCAGCATATGCTTTACCCTCAGCAGCTTATAAAAAACCTCCTTGATTTGATTTATACCAAAGTAATGGAGTAAAGACGAACGTAGTACGTGGGTAGAATTGATCAAAAATGTAGACGGAGCAAGCTACGCAATCTATGGACATCGATTTTACCCCTTCGGAGAGAGATCCCGAAGGGTCAATTCGTTCTGACCGTATTAATATACCGGGAAAAAGTCCAAAAATATACAATATAATAGACCACTCTTCAGGAGGGAGGGGCTTACGTTACACGCAAGATCTCGAGACCCAACAATTTGTGGATCTCGATATGCGACGATTTGTTGATAATTAGAAATAAGGTCGTGCTTTTCGAAGCGGGCCTGATTGGCTGGCATAAACGAATCGAGATGCAATGTGGTGAATAGTTTCGATAAAATTAAAAAGTGGATTAAAAGGTTTCCGAGCTTAAGCACTGAAGAAAGATCTAAGGTCCACAAAAAAATATTGAATGATCTTAAAGAAGCTCAAGATAGTTTTGGCCCTCAAATCAAAAGTGGGGTCGTATCTCACAATGAGAAGCAAATAGAGTTCTTCCATTTCCATCTCCTGAAGGTAAAAGAAAGAAAAGGATAAAAGGTAAACTGGAACTGTTTACAGCTGCTCCTTCTTCGACTCACGATGCCCCTCCGGAAATTCTGAATTTCCGGAGGGGGGACTTACCAAGACTACTATGAACCTCGTTCGTCCTGCTGCGGCTTTACCATAGCTGGTAACTGGTGGCCGCCCGGCTCTTTCCCCAGAGCCCCAAACTGAAGGCCGCCGTAGCTTCAGCAGGAAGAAATAGATCTTCTTAACAGTCTACCTTTTTACCTAAACCAAGCCACCTGCCGAGATTAATGAGTGTGTGGTGCATCCTCCCGATACGCAGTCAGGTCCGTTGTCAGACAATAATAATCCGCCAGCACAAGTTCCAGCGCCTCGGGAGGACTATGCTTTCTTCGAACCTATCGAAATAATTTATGATATAATAAAACATATTACAGATCTTTAAGAAGGAGGGCTGTCAAGTCTTGGCTCATAAGCTCAAGGTACGGTCCGGGCGACTGTTACGTACGGTGCTGTGATAAGGGGGGGGGGGGGGGTTCGCTCGAGCCTACCTCTTTCTTCCGATTAACTTTATTCAATTTTTATGGCGGATGGGAGGTTACCTGGGGTAACTCCATATTTGTCAATTAATTTTTGGTTTACACGACTTCCGGCAAATAAAGCAGCTATCAAAGCTATGCTTGTCAATCAGGTAGGTAATTTTTTTTTTTCTTAGCTCTCGGGATCGCCGTTGCTTTACTATCTTGCCAACAACAGTAAGTAGACTTCTCTACTATTTATGCTCGTGCTAGTGCCTTTTCCGAACCCAATCATTATTTCATTTTTTGTGACTTGAGATTCTATGCCATAACTGTTATTTGTATTTTAGCTCCTACTGGCGCTGTTGGAAAATCAGTACAGATAGGATTGCATACTCGGTTACCCGATGCAGGAGGGTCCCACTCCAGTATCCGCCGCCGCTTCGATTCATGCCGCTACTACGGTAACAGCAGGCGTTTTTATGATAGCATTCTTCGAACCTTAAACCAAATACTCAGCCAATGCTTTGATTGTTATTACTTTTAGGAGCTATGACGTCATTCTTCACGGCAACCACTGGAATATTACGAAAAATTGAATAAATAAATAGGGTCATAGCTTATTAAATTCGTAGTCAATTAGGCTATATGATCTTTGCTCACGGCATTTTTCCAACCACTATTCCGTTAGCGTATTCTATTTAATGAATCACGCTTTTTTTGAAGCATTACTATTACCGAGTGCAGGTTCAGTGATTCATGCTGTGTCAAATGAGCAAGATATGCGTAATAAGATGGAAGGGCTTGCTTTCTTGTTACCTTTTACCAATGCTATGATGCCTATAGGTGTAGTACGAAAAAGTTTTTTCGCACTTCCATCATATCTATCTCAATAATCGATTAAGTGGCTGCTGACCCTTCATTTAAGTGTGCTGCAGCCCTGGAGGGGGCGAGCAATTGTATTCTCCCCCCCCCCTATCCTCGCCCCTTTGTTCGAAAAGCGAACAAAGCAGACGGAGGTATGGGCGAAGCCAATTCATGGGCGATTCTATTGGCCAACGGCCAAAAATAAAGTAAGTGAAATATGCCTACAATTAATCAAATTATACGTAATGGTAGAGAAAAAAAGAGGCGCACACTACGCACTCGAGCTTTAAAGAAGTGTCCTCAAAAGCAAGGAGTATGCCTGCGTGTTTCGACAAGAACACCAAAAAAACCTAATTCAGCTTTACGCAAGACAGCCAAAGTACGTTTAACCAATCGAAATGTAATAATTGCTTACATTCCCGGCGAAGGTCATAATTTGCAAGAGCATTCTGTGGTTATGGTTAGAGGAGGTAGAGTAAAAGATTTGCCAGGTGTGAAATACCATTGTATTCGAGGAGTCAAAGATTTGCAGGGAATCCCGGGTCGACGTCGAGGCAGATCTAAATATGGTACGAAAAAACCCAAGGATTAAATATGAATTCATGGGTAAAATCATCGAATTTACGCTGTGTTTTTGGTTCATACTTTGATGGGTTTCACCCCCCCCCCAAAGAAGGTGGGAACGATGCGTGGAACAGAAAGCTTTTCTGCGCTTTCATCCCATTGTAGATATTTATGCTATGCCCTCTTACCATCGGTCGAGTGCCGGGCCGCCGCCCTCAAGAAAACGCAAAGCGTTTCCCGTTAACCTTCTCGGGGCCCTGGATAAGCTTGTGCCGTCAAAACCTAAAATAAAGCGGTAGGGCAAGCACAGACAAATTATAATTTTTATGTGATTATTATTCTCATGTCATGATAGGAGGATTTGTCAATAAGTAACGAATTTATGAACAGATTGGCAGAAATTGCGGCGGAGCTATCTACTTTATTAGAACGAAGAATTACCAACTTTCACACCAAATTGCCAGTGGATAAGATCGGTCCAGTGGTCTCAGTGGGAGATGGAAAGGCACGTGTTTATTTATGGATTGAACTACTAAATTCAAGCTGGGGAACTGGTTGAATTTGCCAGCGGTGCGAAGAAAGGTTCGAAGATCTATCTGTGTTGGCGAAGAATAAGCCAACAAAGATTTACTTTGATGCTCAAACATGCGCAGGTTTTTGCTTTTTTTGGTAGTCATACTGCCATTGAGTGGTGGACCACTGTAATAAAGAAAAAGGATAATCTACTATGTTATTTATAATCATATTTTTTTTATTATAACGTAATAATCCGCGGCTTTATTTCTTCGAGTTTGATTGGAAAGCCTACCTCTTCCTCGGTATTTGTATAACTCCGCTGGAATTCATGCTCAAAAAAAAATAAATGTTTATGCTTTATTGACAGCCAATAGCTTTTCTTCAATTCAGACTATTTGCGGCACTTAGCTTGGAACAAGCTCTTCGTAAGGAAAGGGCTTTACCAAAATTACAAACCCTACTCGAAGTATTCGTGATAACCTCGTCCATCGCTTCGCTTTACCAACCTCCGCCGCGTTTGCCGAACAAACCTACCTGAGAAAAGAGCCAGGGTCGAAGAAGGAGCCTTCTTAGTCTTTCCCCAAGCCTAGACATCCTTCGGAAATCACTTAGAGCTAAAATCTACAACAGATTTACCCCTATGGCGAGAAGGGGCTGCACCCGCCCCGGAACTTGCAAAACGTCGAAATAGTATTAGGGGGATAGCATCGCCGCAGTTGATCCAAAAACCCGAATCTCTGGCCTCAGGGCAGAATGAATTGTTAGACGGGCCTTTGTGGAGGAAGGATATCCTCGGCGTGAATGTAGTGAACAAAATCGAGGAAGTTAGAAACTTACTTGGTATACTAAAATCGGGTCGAGGCAAGATAACCCGCTATGTACGAGATAAGGACGAAGCTAAAGGTGGACAGGCCACGAAAATTGCCTGACATCCCCCCCAAGCAAAATCTAGAAACCTGTGTCTAAGATGCCCGCCGATACTCCACCAGTTGGAACAATTGCGGTCTTAAGATGTAATAGCTAAAAACACCGGGAGACCCGGGTGCTATTACTGAATTACTTTCTGTCCATAAGGTGCACGGAATTTGCAGGGGCTTCAGTCTCATCAAATCGAACCTTATGACCTCTCTCGTTCCAAGCCATCTTGCTGCGGAGACCTTGTGTCAGGCTTTCACGCAAGCTGTTTGAGGGTCGTGCGGTCTTGGGATGCAAGAATAATGTAGAGGTTCACCATATACGCAAACTAGTCAGAAGGTGGAAAGGGGCTCGGGTAAGTCAGCTAAATTTGAGAAAAAACTCACCAACTTTCATTTTTTAGGGTATACTTAGCTCTGAACCGTAAACAAGTACCGCTTTGTAAAAAGCACCATGACCTGCGGCATGAAGGCGAACTGGCCTCAGTAGTCTTGAATTGTTCTTCGTGAACGAGACTTCTGCTGAACCAAGAGACTAGCTGCCACTAGTCCGTCCTTCCGGATGCCGCCCGCCGCCTTTTTAATTGACCCCCAATCTTATCTGGGAGCCGGATGAAGGATGAATCTTTTACGCCCGGATCTGTGAGAGCCCGCCCCCCCGGGCTACTCCTATCCCAAATCCTTCTGGAAACAGAACTCTTTCGTCGTAGAATTCGACCTGCTACTAACGTGGAATTATGTGTGAGTTGCGCCGGGCGGCGGCTCAGTTGAAAGCTATGAAACAAGTCTGTGGTGGCTCAAAACCAGAATTGGCACAATATTATGAAGTAGCCGCTTCTGCTCAATCTGGTGCAGCAGACCCTGACGCTGCTACTCAGTATTCGTCAAATTGTAGGGCTAGGCCGAACTTCGTGCCTAAACAACCACAATATAGCCCACTTCCTATTGAAAAAAAGTTGTGGTTATTTATGCTGCTGTCAAAGGTTAATCCAGATCAAATTCCTATTCCGATCATTAATCAATATGAACAAGAGCAAGTCTATTGACCCAGGTATACTTTCTGCTATTGTACAACAAAAAAACATCACTGAGCAAATAAACACTCAACTGGCTACCTTTGGCCAAAGATTTACAAACAGCTTCCTAGCTACTCATTTTAACCGTTGAGATAAAATATTTTTTGGATGGGGGGGGGGTGGGTGCTGTGGTTCTCTGCCGCTGCGCTTTGCGCACCTCTGCGCCCTTCCCCCACGAACCTTAGAAGGCGGCTGACCTTCGCTTAGTTTTCATTAATTCGAAAAAATTCAGAAAAAAAACTAGGTTTCTTTCTTGGGTATCCCATAAAATTAAACTAAAAAGCAAACGAAGGACCAATTATGAATGTCTCTCAAAAGCATCCTTATCATTTAGTAGATCCAAGTCCATGGCCTATTTTGGGTTCACTGGGAGCTTTGGCAAGCACTATGGGTGGCGTTATGTACATGCACTCTTTTGCGGGAGGTGGAACACTTCTTAGTTCAGGCTTGGGAATAATCTTATACACCATGGTGCGCCCGAAGACATTTACTCCGACGAGGAGGGCATTCTCCTCTCCTCCGTGACATCTCAGGCTAGGTCACGCGCTCAACCTGTAGGGTACACACCCGGGAGCAGCAGGTGTAAATCGAGGCTCGAAGAATGTGGGTCTGCCCCCACCGAGATGCCTCGAGGGAGCAGAAGGTACGGTTAGGATAACGCACGTGATATTACGCATTTCCCGGAGCAGATAGGCCCTCCTGTCCCAAGCAGAATATAGTGGCAGGGGCACGACAAGCCAGGGCCAGAGTTGGGCACAATACATGGTGTGTGCACAGCACCTGAGAAATCGTGGGGAACTCTACGAGGAGACCGGCTGGGCAACCAGCCGAATGCGCTAGGACCTCACCCTTCGAGAATTCTGCCTCCTTCGAAGGGGGCGGAGAACGAGGAGTGTATGGAAGTCGGGGAAATAATGCATTCCACGGGAATGGCATTCCGAGGGTCCGTAGTAGCGCTTCGGGCGGAAACACTCATTCTACCTGGCCGCGAAGGGACCTAGCTTACGATCGTACTGCTCGAGACCCGAGATCTCGGCGGAGGATGGCAATGCTTCAGCTCGTCCCAGCGGAGCAGGCCGCGCAGCCAGCAAGGTTGACTGGTCCGGCCGCATCCGTATCTCAGTCTCTGCACAAATTCAAACCTACCAGGGAACATGGTGGAGATCGGAGGTGCAAGCCATATGAGGCGAAAATCCCACGTATAGTTTTGAGGGCAGCCACTCAGACATGGATGGACTGACCCCTAGTTTTTATGGTGGCGCGATGTTATACGTGAATCCACTTACGAAGGACATCATACATTTGTGGTACAATTAGGACTTCGCTACGGTTTTATTTTGTTCATTGTCTCAGAGGTTATGTCTTTTCTAGCTTTCTTTTGGGCTTTTTTCCATTCTTCTCTAGCACCTACAGTAGATATTGGAGCTATTTGGCCCCCCGAGGGAATTGAGGTGTTAGATCCTTGGGGGATTCCTTTTTTAAATACTCTTATCCTACTTTCATCTGGAGCTGCCGTAACTTGGGCTCATCATGCTATATTAGCGGGATTAAAACAGCAAGCCGTTTACGCTTTAGTAGCTACCATTTGGCTGGCTTTAGTCTTTACAGGGCTTCAAGTAATGGAATATGTAGAAGCTCCTTTCACTATTTCCGATGGTATTTATGGTTCTACCTTTTTCTTAGCCACAGGATTTCATGGGTTTCATGTTATTATAGGTACTATTTTTCCAATAACATGTGGTATTCGTCAATATTTGGGTCATTTCACCCAAAAGCATCACTTTGGCTTTGAAGCAGCTGCTTGGTACTGGCATTTTGTAGACGTGGTTTGGTTATTCTCATTTGTCTCTATTTATTGGTGGGGTGGTCATCAAAAAAACAAACACAAATTAGACATCTTATGAATCCAGACATTCTTCGTTCGCTCCACCATTGGAAGCTTCGTTTTTTAAGTACGTTCCTTTGAGGAATAAAGAAAAAGTAGTTATCTCGTGGAATTTGCACCTATTCGTGTCTATTCAGTAATCAGTTTGCTACTTTTGATCCTCATTGGTGTTTTTCTTTTATTTGCTTTTTACTGTGTGGCTTATCCAAATGGGATGTCAGCTTACTACGAATGTGGTTTTGATCTTTTTGATATGATGCCAGAAGTCGTTTTGAGACAAAATTTTATTCCGTTTCCATTTCATCTATTACATCTGATTTGGAAGCCATCCTTTTCTTTCCTCGGGCTTTATTTCCTTGGGCAGTCTGCCGAGTGGTCTCAGTGGAAGATGGAATGGCACGTGTTTCTGAATTTAACTAAATTCAAGCTGGAGAACTGGCTATCTGCCAGCAGTCGTAATACTGCGTCAAGCGCAGGGCTTTTCTTAAGGCTAAGAGAGATGGTCTTGAATATGAATAGAATTTATTGTTATTTATGGCCCATTTTTCTTGGTCTTCTCTTAAGTAAGCACTATCACAGGCTGCCCACTGCCACTCCTTCAAGCCCTACTCAAGGGTGTGTCCTTATTTTGTACTCACAGCAGCCACGGCCACGAGTAGTGAGTGCGCTTTATGTATGAAGGTAGACCCGGTCCGAAGGTATAAAAAAGAGCTCGCGGGAATTCCAAAGAGCGTAGTAAACGCTCGCTCTTTGGAATCAATTCCTCCGCAGCAGGAGGAGGTTCCTTCCTCATCTACTCCACCCGCGTAAGTAAATAGAACCCGCATTTTATACTATGGTACCCAGCACACTGATCCAAATAACTGGATATCTCAATCCAGAATAGTTGGTTCAAGCTTTGCGCCCTATCCCCACCACTTACCTTGATTTTAAATTCAGAGTCATTAATTAAATCTTCAAAGGTTTAATTACTTTTTCTCCCTCACAGCAGCAACCGGGACACATAGCGGGTTAATGTCTTAATTAAGAGACAAACCCAGTTTAGCTGGCAAGAGTAAAAGTTCCGTAGTGGTTAACCGAGTAAAATGAAATGCCCTTGGAATGAAGTCGGATTTTTTTTGAAGAATTAGCTAGATCTTTTTTCATAAAAATAGATCCAAGTTGATTTCACATCCACGGAATATGGATATTTAATCAATACTACTCGAGAGAAAAGACCCTACTTTTTTTCTGGACGAAAGGTACCTCGGGATCTTGAGCCTCATACGGAACCGACGCGTTGGAGTAGATATATTATGACAAAAGCGTAATTCGTTCGACGGGATGTTATTATTTTTCACGAGAGTAAGAGCAAACAGCCATTTCCGTCCGCTGCCCTTCTCACAGAACTGTACGCGGACGTTACCGCTCATATGGCTCCCACCAGGTATGGTCGAGTAGTTTTGTTCGGCTTTCCCGTTCTACTCGCTTGACAAGGTGTATTATTCCTCCCGAAATAAATCTGTGTGAGAGGCCTTCATCTGCCAAATGTTCACTCCACTTCTTATTCAACCCTCCGGAAGATAAATTGCTGGTCCCCTTCTGAGCTTCGCTGGCGCCACCCCGTGGGCCGGGTGATGGTTGTTCCTGATAGCCCAGTAAATTTTAGTGGGTACGATTGACCGGTCTGCCACTCGGCGTAAATGTGCTCCCCGAAAATGTAGGACTGTTTTCGGGCCAACAACCTAGCCGTACTCGTCACAGATCGGATGCACCACTCTCTGGATAGCATTGCAGTATTCATACCCCTACTCTAGGGGTTCGAAGAAAGCTTCCAAGCATCTAGGTCCGAGATGGAGGGCCTTCGCCGGCGGCGCATGCCCGGGGAGGGCCGACTCCACTGTTTCGGGATTAGTCGCCTCAGAAGGTGCAGGGGCATCATTTCCCACCCACCGTGGATTATTCAGGGTTACATCCCGCGCTACGGTTCTGAATTATGGGCAGCCTGGTAGAAGACCCAGATCGACCATAACTTTTATGTCTGAAAGTAAAGCTGAAACTGCTAAAGCTCTTTCCCGCACGGACCAAGGAATGTGCTACGCACTTTGGCCTGCAAAACTCCTGCAAAGGAAGAATTCATTATCTATCCAAAGATTGGCAGCCAACCAAGGAAAGGATCATTTCTTACCCTCCCCGGCAGAAAGGCAGGAACCAATCTCTTCTCCCTCCCCAGTTCCGAATCGGAACTGGGGACCATCATTTCCTGGGTAAAGGTTATAATCATCCCTGTTATGTTATTAACATGTATTTGCTAAGCTTACAGGTTATCAGTGATTTCGAGGAGACTATAACCTCGTGAAGCGCTGGTCAGGGAAATACCCGACCGTCGAGTAGACGAGGTTCTAGCTATTATTTGATCGTTATTTTGCTTTTTAAAAAAAGTGAAATAAGATCCTGCTGAACTCGTCACATTTTCAGCTCTTTGTGGCCTATCACCAAGCTTGACTTGAACTGAGGTGTGTTTAAGCTGCATCAACTCTTCCATAATATAGAGAAGTTGCTGTAATTGCATAGTAAAAGTAATAGTAACAAATATACAATGTGTAAATATAATAATACTGTGTGTGTTTAAGTTGCATCAACTCTTCCATAATATAAAGTTGATGTAACTGCATATGAATAGACCCTGTGTTTTGCCAATAATCCCTCCCTCAGGAGCTAAGCTAGCCGCTATTGGAGGCGAACTGTAAGCGAGCCTTATGCATGCGCAATGAATCGTCATAAATAATGATAATTTGTCATAGATAACGCACGTTTGTTTTTTAACTGTTATAATATTATAAACAATTACATAGTTAACAGTGCAAAATCGTGGCGAAATACATCAATCTATAAATTGTATACGTAATTGATGCATTTCGCAAACAAGTAAGTTTTACATTTGGATATTCTGCATTGAAATACTTTGATCTCGGATGGTTATCCCCGGCCTGCTTGCTCCTCCAAAACAAAAACAAACAGGTTACGAATTTTTCGAAAGTCGTCGCCAAATCAGTCCCGGAAATAGGAGGGGAGGTTCGAAGAAAAGAACCCCAAAACCCTCATCAAGAAGAGGTTGAATAAAACAAATCCGAATTAAACCGCCAATGAAAATAACACCCCCCCCCACTTGCCCTTTTTATTAGTTATCCCTTTTCCTTGAAGGCTTACGCGCGGTTCACTCTTTTTTTTTGTGAAAGAATGACTGTTATCGTAATCAAATTACGAAATGGAAATACGAAGTAAAATCATCATTCACCGGAATGGAATAAGTAATTAATTCGTGTAATCTGTTTCATTAGAATCAACCCAATAATAGGTATTTGTCATTGATTAACTTCAAGTATAGCCATGGTTTTGAGATTTGCATTCTATTACTAAACAATTTGGAATATGGTGTGTCACGATTCCTTCAAAACATTTTGGCATCTTTCCATTCTTCCAAAACGTAGAATAGAATCAAAGGGCGAAGATGTAAATGCGTATTTCAATTCGGGATTCGCAGACAAATGAATAAAGTGTTTTTCTTTTTCATCTGTTTCCATTGGTAAACCTTCCTCCCATCCATTCATGATTGATACCGCTTTGATTGGGTTTTTCCTGCCGTTTGTTGAATAATCTCATGATATTTTGCATTATTTATTGGTACTTACCAAAAATAAATGCCCTTTTGCACGAATGATAAATGCCATCGAATTACAATTCGTAAACGAAACAAATAAGTGTTTTTTTCTGAATTAATAACTCTTTCATTTCCGAATCCGTATAAATATCATCCTTGAAGATCAGAAGTAGGTATTCGATGGTCCAGACATGCGTGTGTACTCAGTAATTCCTGAATAACCGAACTGGAATAATAATTGTACATAGTGGCTTTTTGTTTGTTTGTTTTTTTGTTTGGATAGCTCAGGTGGTTAGAGCAAAGGACTGAAAATCCTTGTGTCAGTGGTTCGAATCCACTTCTAAACACAATAGAGTGAAGCCTGGCTGGCGATTCAAGCATCTCTAGGGATAGGGAGGCGGAGAATAAAAAAGTATTTTTTCTCGATAAAGGTCTCGATTTATGTGACACACACGCAAAGTTTTTTGCTTTGGACAAAAGTATGCTTCCACCGCATGAGGCCCATCTCGCTTCGTCCACACCTCCCGTCTACGATAAGCGAAGCATGCTGGGAGTTAACGAATTCATAGTCCCCATAGCTAACCCAAATTACGGCATTGCTGCTGTTGGCCTCCGAACCGTAATGTGGGCCTGATGCGAGAACAAAGACCGAGAAAACGCTTTGCGTTTTCGCCAAAAAAATAATAATCTTATTTCTCTTGGCTTATTCTCTAAGAGAAGAAGCGAGCTGGAAGTTTATTAAAAAAAAAAAGGCCTTGATTTATTTGCCTTCGCAAATTAAGCGGGAGAGGCCGCGCAAGCAAAAAAAAGGTAGTTGCTCGCACTGTCTGTGTTGCAGGTGGTGGTGCGCCAATGGTATTGCGGGTGTAGTAAAAGGCTAAGGCCTTCCTTCTCCGAGAACCTTATGCTCCGCTAAGCACTTCAACTGGATGTGCAACTATAATCAGGGGGCGGTGATCTGGTTCAGCCGCCGGCGGATCTCCGGGCTTGGTGATGTGGGAGGAACGGTGAATTTGTATTCTCAGGGCGAGTGCTGCAAACGCCGATGACAACGACTGCGGGGACAAAGCTAATGGAGATAAAAAATCTACCATAACGCAGTTTATAAACACGAAATAAAGAATCAGAAAGCGTCACCGATGACTTATTGAGGGAATTGACGGGAAATTGTCTGTATTGGAAATCAACCCAAGCTACTAGAGATCGGAGATAATTGCTTTAATTTATTGGCCTTTTCCAAAAGCACCAAACGCTTACAAATTTGGCCAAGTCGTTGGGTGGAGGAATGGCTTCTTGAGCATAACGAGCTATTGGTAGAGAATCCGTAACAGACATAAAACAACGCTTTTGTGAGGTGAAAATGAAAAGCGTGGTTGGCTGGAATTAAAACGGCTGAATACTCAGAGATATCCGGCCGGGTAAGCATAAGAATTCGAGGCCGCCGTGCTTCTTAAAGAGTTCTTTGAACGGTACGTCGAAGTACCGACAGATGTATTTGGAGGAGTGGAAACAACACCGAGACAAAGTGGTTGGTGGGTGGCATAATCAGCCAATTAACCAAACTCGTAGGAGAATAATTTGACATAAAATCATCTGCAAGTTGGACTTCCAAGAAAAATAGATGCAAAATCGAGGTCCATGAATAACTAAGTGGTGTTGCCCAGGAAATAGACGACTACACCACAACTCATATAAAGTAACTAGGTCGGAACAACAACCTTCAGACTCGACGGGTCTAACCGAACTTCGGTGGTCGCCCTGCAGTGTCGGAACTGAATTGTCCTGCTCTGCCGGACCTGAAATGGCGTGCTCTAGCGGGCCTTAACCCACTGGATCCGTAAAATATGCCAAATGATCAAGATAAAGTTACTAGGCCGGAACCACAACAACCTCCAGACTCAGACTGGGCGGCGGCTTTCGAACCTCGGCGGTCGTCCGTCCTACCAGATTATGGCCGGACCTGAAACGTTCAGCTCTGCCAGAGAAATGCCGTGCTCTAGCGGACCTGAATTGCCGTGCTCTGCCGGGCCTCCACAATCCAAATCCGGATAATACTACGCCGAATGAGGATTATCTACCGGACCTACTAAAGCCACTGTCCGCGCTTCTGGCGAGTGAAATATATGCCTGGCCATAAAATAGGGGGACTTTCGTCAAGTTTTCGAGAGAGATCTTCAAGTCTATTTTTTATCATTATTACGGAGTTTTTGAAGAATTTTTGACGAAATAACTCCAATCGATGCAATTCTTCGAAGTATACTTTGGGGGGGGGTGTAGCTGCCATAGGACCAGTTTCTGTGCACTATATGGACCTTACCTTTTCCTAACACTAAAAAAAGGTACGTAGTTCAAGTTTTCGACCTATTTAGCAAAGATTGTTTTGCTTGCTTTTGGCAGATCGTTTACTTTCAGGTTGGATTGGATGTCAACTCGTGGAGGCATCATCCTTCGGATGTAACTATTGGACAAATTAAGTAGGTTATTTATTTTATTTTGCTATTACGCCCAAAAAAGGCAAAATATAAGCCAAATTAATCAAGAGTAATACTGGCGAATTCATTAATTCGCCAGCATGAATCTACTCTTTTTTTTTAGTCCATTCCTGCATGGTTCTTTTCTTAGGTGGATACTACGCGTCCTCTTACTTCCCACTTGGAACATAGTTCGTTGGATCCCTAAGCCGGTAAAGTGAGCTATAGCGCTTGAGATGTTGTTTAGTTTTATGTTTCCAGTAAAATATGGGTAATCCGCAATGAGGAATCTTAAATCCCTGCCTTATTTTTTATTTGGTTCTTTTTCGATTTATTGTTTTTTTTCGTTTTTCTTTGAATGCCGCTACGCGGCGTTGACGACCTTTGTCGTATTTTTACCTTGTTTATTTACTTCATCGTGCACTTCTCATTTGTTTTGGCTTCAAATATCATAGGATTAGGCTTCCGTTCTTGTTCCTGCGCATTGGTTCATAGGGATATCCGGAAACCCCTCTATGAGCCTATCAATTACAACCCTAGCTGTGATTGTAATTACCTCAACCTGTTTTGAGGAAGATGGGACCTTCATGAGCCTCTCGATTACACCCTTTGAGGCCACTTGTCCCAAACTTTGTGTCATCACCAGACTATAACGCGTAGCTTTTGCTGATGCCACCTCTTGTCCGGACTTATAGTAATGGTGCATGAGAAAGGCCAAGCGGCCACCCCATTCTTTATGTGCCCTTGTATATGATGATGGTCTGGTATCCGCTTAACACTTCTTGCTAAGCAGTATATGCCCCGCCGCATTTTCACCAATATCTTTCCCTTGAAGTTCAGTCCATATCTTTCCTTTTTAGTTAAGTAAAGAGGTTTTTGCTTTTGTCTTTCACTCACTGTGATTTTATATTAAGGTTGAACTTGTGATAGATATATCTCAAGGTTATGTTTGGGTTAATTTGGTACCAATAATTTAAATTGAGAGCCCTTTCGTCTTGTTTGATTGAATCAACCCATAACTTGATATTAGTTACAGAGGGGGGGTACTTATTTATTGACGAAGTTTCCACCCTTAAGTTATTCAACCAAATGTTATGGTGTTCTGGCGAAATGAAGACCGGTTGTTGGGTGATGATAGTGTGTTGATATCTTTATTATTACTGTGCTGGTATTTAACACCAAGGCCGCTCACTCCAACCAACGCAAGCCCGAGCTTTTTTTTTTACTTAGTCTAGCTATTTGTGATTGACGTTTTAAGGCGCCGCCTTCGATCATGCTCTCTGCTGCGTAGTTCAGCAGCTCCAGAACTTCCACATTCTTGAGATGAAATTGTGTCTGGCCAATTATTTGCAAATGTCAGGAATGACTCCAGGAAAGTGAATGGGATTCATAAGCACTGCCACGCGTCGGCGGCGGCGGGCGGTGAAATGTGTGCCTCTTCTTTCTTTGGGAAGCCGCCGCATGTCACAACCTAGGTTCTGCTGAGTGTTGTTACCAATTGCGAAAGCTCTTTAACTTCTTCTATGGTATTGCAATACTGAATATACAATGGGTGTGTGTTTAAGTTACATCAATTCTTCCATATGAAGTTGATGCAATTGCATAATAAATAGACCATGCGTTTTGCCAATCCCTCCCTCAGGAGCTAAGCTAGCGGCAATTGGAAGCGAGCTGTAAGCGAGCCTTATGCATGCGCAATGAATCGTCATAGATAATGATAATTTGTCATAGATAACGCACGATCTTTCATCGTTCTAATTATTACCAACGAATCACATAGTTAACAGTGCAAAATCGTGGCAAAATACCTCAATTGAGAAAGAAATTTGTATAAGTAATTGATGCATTTTGCAAACAAACAAGTACCCCATGATGGGTCACCATAGGCACCGAAGGGTACCTCCGGGGGGGGTTGGTTATAAACCCGTAATTTGTTCCCAAAGGCCCATCCGTTGAGTCAATAACAATTGGTTGTAATTTTCTCGAGTCCAGGATGAAGTAAACCCTTTGCTAAGTCAACTTGTTTCATTCTTCGAAACTTCTATTTGAATAAATTAAGATACGTTCCTCTAATTATCTGCATGTGTATGGCTATGGGTCAGTTTTTCCTTGACTAACTACTTTACTGCGTTTATTCTCCCGACGGCCGAGGGTGCCGGTTCGGATTCTAGTAAGGGAGTTTCGGATGAATATGATGTGAGGGAAGTTAAACAGCAAAACTGATAGATAGCTTGAAGGATATAGGGGGCTGATGTTGCCACGGCTGGTGGGATTTGCTGGATTATAGGCAAAGCGGTGCCTCTGATACCGGCACTGAGCATGAAAAGGTGGCGCCGTGAGGATAGGGCTCGACGGGAGAGCTCTGCAATGCATGGGACGCACCACCTCAGAGAGCGGGAATGGCAGTGGCTCTCGTCGAAGTCAATGCGAGAGCGGAAGAGATTGAGGCTGAAGCGGCTGGGCTGTTTAGGTAGCTGCTCAGGCTAAAGCTCTTCAGCCGCCTATGTATGACGATGGAGCTTAAAATGCGGCTAGAGCTCTTTCCCGTACGGAAAGTAATGGGGTCAGTCAAACTCTTTGGCTAGCTGGCGGAACTCCTGGAAAGGCTGAACCTGATTTATTATCTTATTCTACCCAAGGTTTGGGAGCTAATCGAGGAACAGATTATATCTCCATACCATCCCCGGCGGAACCCTATTTATTATCCTCCCCAGTCCCAAATTGGAGCCCGACAATATCATCATTTCATTTGTGAAGACTCTGATCTTCTTTGCTCTATTCTTAATTTTGCTAAGCTCGCAGGTCATTATTTGTAATTTCGAGGATGATATAACAACAGCTGTGAAGCGCTGGTCGGGGAAATACCCGACCATCGAGTAGACGATGTTCTAGCTATTATTATTTGATCGTTATCTTGCGTTTTCAAGGTTCAATCTCAATTTATGCGGGTCCTAGTTATATAAAACAGCTTTTTGTGGCCGGCCTATCTTGCTTGAACTGAAGTGTGTGTATGCGAGGAAAAACGGGATGACTATTGAAGTTAGTAGCTTAAACGGAATAAGCCCCACTAGTAGTTAACAGCGGGTCGTTATTGCGACTCACGTGTTTTTTGCCGGAAGTGCCACGGCAATGCTGCTGGGGATTGGGTATTTTTCTACTTATTTAAGACAAGCGCTATTTTCTTAGTGTTGTCTTGAACTGTCTTGCAGCAGCAATGCCTGTAGCAATTAGAGCTTCTTAGCAACTCATTCAGTTGTTTTGGTGGGAACTTTCATGAAAACGCGAAGCGTTTTCATCTCTTCGAGCTTTCGCTCGGGGGTGCGTTTCGGGCAGCTGCGCCATGCGCACTTTAGTACTTGGGTTACTCCTAAGGCTCATAATCATAATGTTGTAGGTTCGAATACTAGGTTCGCGAAGCGAACCAGGGTGGGCTTTCCCTACTATTGCCAAGGCTAAGCCAAAGAAGCAAGTCAGCCAGCCGCCCTACTGGCGATGCTTGCCCAAGCTGATTTTTTGGCGGTTTACTAACGAAAATAAAAAACACGCGTTTCAAGGTACGATTATTGTAGGGTAATCACCTGAATCGCCAAAAACAGACGGTAATTTTTTGCTGAAAGCCGAAGGCTGATAGCGAAGGCTCGCCAGAAGCATAGATATTCATAGAAGCAGAGATGGAATAAATAGATATTTGTAGAAGCAGAAAGATAATAAATATTTGTAGAAGCAGAAAGATATAAATAATTAGTATACGTGGACCTAGCGTAATGTTAGACTATTTGGGCTTTTTTCCTTCTGTTTGGCGAGGCCTTTACCTCTTCCCTTTGGGAATGCTGCCAGGGAATTTTTCTTTTAAAGGCCTATTTTTTATGACAAGGCTTCGGTTAATATATACCCACTCCTCTTTGTATGGCAATGGGATATAACGCAATTCGAGTAATTATTGAGTCCGAACGGCTGCGCCCTTGGGCTCACTCTGAAGGAGTTCAAGGAATTGCCCGACTACAAAAGGAGATATAAAAAGATTGTAAAGTGCTCTCCAACAGACGAATATCATACTTGACCCTCGGAACGTTGCGATATCCTTCTTTCAGACGAACGAAAAAGAATGAAAAATTGCAGCAGGCAGGACCCACTGGCCCTACATACCGTACTACGGAGAAGGAATTTGCTTCAGTATAAGCTTCAGTATACGCTATCCCCAATCCTACTAATTGGCGACCCTAGCTGATGAATTAAGCTTCCCCTCGGTTGAAGGATGAATAAAGGGCGCCACCACCTTTTACCCTTCCTCCTCTTTGCCACTTTCACGACGGGAACATGTTTGCCTTCCTTGATACTTCTGTAGATGCTTATACTTTTGGAGATAACCTCAATCCTTCCCCACACAATGTGTGTTGAGTGGGTTTCACCCCTTTGTTCTTCCATAACAGAGTGGGGCGGCTTCCTCCGCAGATCGCTCTCCACCCTCGGCCTTGGTTCGCAAAGCGAACCAAGTGGGCCGCCTTTCAGCTCCCTCAAACACGTTATTTGATCCTATATGATATTATATTTAGTACCCTTCGGGAACTTTCGAAGCGGAAAACTAAATACAACGTGAAAATCCGGTGGATGAATCAGGTACCATTGGAAGGGTTCCTAGCCAAATAAGTACTAGACCCTCAACGAAAACGGGTTGCCTCGAACATGTTTCTTGCGTCCCGGCTCACCGTATGTTAATAATTGCTTCAGTCTCGATATGTTCCCGAACGCTCTACGTCCACAACAATTAGTTTGTTTTGTTGAACCTCTAAAGGGTTCAAAAGGGGTCACATGAAGATCCTTAAGGCTCGTAACTATAACATCGTGCATACCCATCATCATAGAGAGAAAGGGTTCATCATAAGTGTACTCTCATCTTCTTCAGCCTCCCTTCTTATTTTTCTTATTCTTTTTTCTATGATTCGCCATAATCTTTGAACTTTGGTTGTGGATCGAAGGAATCGGGTAGGCGCCGACCCTTCGGTCAGTACCCCCAATAATAAGAACCATATGTGGATCGGAGGAGTCGGGTAAAAGCGCCGACCTTTCGGTCAGTACCCCCGCTAAGACCCGTATGTGGATCGGAGGAGTCGGGTAAAAGCGCCGACCTTTCGGTCAGTACCCCCGCTAAGAACCGTACGTGCAAGTCTCCCCGCATATGGCTTACGCCAACCCGTTAAATGGTTAAAGTTATGATAAGTTTGTGCATATCAACATTTTTTTGGTAGATGAAAATGTGCTGACGTCATTCAGTACTGCTTGAAGGACCTTTTTCTATTTAATAGAGTGTCAGGCTGCGTCATCAGTAGTACTATGGAGTTCCCCTCGATTCCTCTGCTGATGTCAACTCTAGCAACGCAGCCACTTACCCAAGTTTACCTGGCTTCCGTGCCATGACCTCCGGCCGGGGGCCGCCCGCAACAAAATCCACCGTCTCCATAGGCTTTGTCAAAGCTGAGCTTCGGCAAAGCTCAGGGCTTTCTTTTTTGTTCGCGACTTTTTTCCATTTGCTTTTGGCGATCTATTACCAGCGGATCAACTTTGCTAGGTGTTATTCGACAGTGGTGGTGCCATCCGACCTCACCGGAGGAGTTAATTTATCCTTCTTCTAAGTGAGTTTCCCTATTTGCTAGGACCTTTGGTTGGTTGCACGTCTTGCTGCTGTGCTAAGGTACGAAAGAGCTGGCTGGCCATTAGAAGGTGGAATGTGAACTTGTCCCTCACAGTCGAAATGGTAATTGTGAATCCATCCTCATTATGTGGGAACCCCAAATCATCCCAATAAGGACTCCAAGTGCAGTTTTAGAGGCCACCTTCATGGTCTTCACCTTTATTTTTTTTTTTATCTCCTGGGCGATTCACTTTATTCGAGTTCATCGTCGCCCGCAAGTTTGGTGCTTATGACAAATAAAATTGCCTGGAAATGCTACCCGAAGCAGAAAGCAAGTGGAACATAACTAGCAACATTGGAATTGCCGACTTGGCTTCAGCAACTTCGTGTCGCATCGGGAATAATAGAGAGGCCAGTCGTAAATACTACACCACCTCAGCCCTTCAGAGGTCGTGGTGGCCTAATGACCTACTCATTTCAAAGCCGTAAGTACCTATTTTAGCCTTAATGTTATCCTTGAGCGTTGTGACGGTAGATGATTATTTTTCATACAGCTTCCCACCCCCCACGTTGTACGTCCTTCGTATTCCTGTTGGCGTCGTCGCGACTCTAACTATGGCCGTTGTTCTTCCATTTATCAAGGCTCGGAAGGAGGGGCTTACTGAGCCGCCGCCCGTTTATAGTCTCCGGTACTCGTCCCCAGAAGTGGAAAGAGATAAAGAATGCTTTATTTGCAAAGCGAACAAAGTTGGGCCTTCGGCCCATAGAAACGATCCTGATTCTGTTGGATTATCCTTGGTATTTGATCATCTTTCATCCAATTCTATTGCACTCCTACTGAAAACAGAATAAATACTGGTAATATTATTAAGTAAATGCTTTTTTATGTTGCCTTCTTTCGAGGCTCCATCTACGGCAATTTCTCAACTTACAAACAAGTTCTCTTTCTTTTTCAGTTTTTTATCGACTGCTGCTGTTAAGGCTGCAGATGCTCTCTCTAAAGCATTGTAAGCATCCAAAAAGGACTTGAGTAGAAAAAAAATGTACCAAAAAAAAAAAACCAATGCGCTAACAAAACAAAAGGTGCGCCTCGCTTGAAAGTAATCATTTTTACCCATTCCTGCTGCAGCAGGGGCTAACGATCCTTGAATACCATAAAAATGAAATAATACAACACAAAAAGAAGATAAAAAAGGTACTAAGGTTGTCCTTGTTCAGGATATTTCGGGCAAACAAAAGGCAATCAAAATAGTAAGTAGGTACATCTTAAATTGGAAAGGAATATTTTTGAAATATCAGATAGGCGGCACGCAAAAATCCTAGTGTATTTATGCAGAGTTTTTTTTTTCACCAAAATTCCTCAGAAGTAATGGCATCTCTCAGCGGTCTCCTTTTAGCTTTTCTTTTCCTTTGCAAAAGCAATGGTTTTTCTGTGAACCTTGTACTTACGGAGTAAAATTTGATCGATAATAAATGATCAGTTTTACAAGTACTCTGATCTTATAACCGACAGCTTGAACGTCTGCATTGAGTTCAGTTCTCCAAATTATAAAGAAGAGCTTCCAATTTCCACCTTCGGCCTGACTTATTGATCTCCTGGAATCTTTTTTTCGTTTTACGATTGTATATAATAAACAATCCTTTTTCTGAGGTTCTATCGACAAAAAGGTTTTGCTCGCGCTAAAATTTTATCTACACTTACAGGAGAGAATCGGCCCCCGGCCCTCCGTCTCTTTTTTTTCTATTTTATTAGGTTTTTATCATCCCATTATGTTTTTTTCTACTCTATGTTGCTTGTGTTGCGAAATAATGTTAATAAATCAAAGATTTATAGTGAGTCCCCTTTTATTATTTTTTTATTATTAACAACAACGTCACCTTCTGAACCTTAAATCTTTTTTCCCAGTTTAACCTCGATTTTAGCCGAAACAGCGGCGGATTACGCTCGTTGCGATCTCATAAGTGCTTCATAATCTATGTGCGGTTTGCCAGCGTATTTCCTTCCTATCCTCGAATATTCTTCGGATCGTGATATGGGCTGTGCTTGGAAAAAAAAAGGACTGTTCGAGACTGCGGAAAAAAAGGGAGGGGAGAAGAGAACGCATTCTCTGATCTGAGCTCCAGTCTTCTTGGTTTAGTACTAAGCTTGGCGGCTAGAAAGCTTCTTTAAAGCATTTGTTGGCGAGTGTAATCATATGGTAAGGAGTGTGAGGTGGAGCTGATGGATGTGGGAAGAACTTTTCCTGTGTTAGCCGTAGCTTTCTCGCTTGGCCAAGAAGTCTTCAATTGTAAGGCAGCACTTGTGCCGGGTTCTGAGCGCAAATTGACTACTTCGATTGGTAAAGTGGTCAAAAGGTGGCTGTGGTTGGTGGTGGTTTTATCCACTCTGTTCTCTTGCTTCTCCTAGACTCTTTTCGTTTTACAGTTCCAACCTCCAACGTCATAATAATGTATTATTGCAATTTGCTACGCCTTGAGAGTGGAGAAGCAATACGCTCTATTCATTTGTCTTGCATTTTAGATCAGAGTTTTTTTCATTTTTAAGTCGTCCAATTACTCTTAGGAAATCTGCCTCAGAATAAAGAATATCTGGGTGTATAGCTTTGTTGGTAGAGCATGAGGTTTTTTACTTACTTAATGGTCGCGGGTTCAAGTCCTTATACGCAAACTTTTTTCCATAAACTATCCGTGATTAAGTAATTATGGCAGTTCGTATAAGCATCCTAATAAATATCACGGATAGTGCCTTTTCTTCGGTTGGAGGGAATCGTATACGAGCCATGAGCTAAGCCGCCTAACAAGCTCAGGTGCGGCTCCGCAGTTATTAAAAATGAGGGCGGAAAAAGCTTTTCTGCAAGTGTAAAAACCGCCGCCGCGGAGCAGTTTCCACGGTACCTGCGGCGGCCTGGAGATAACTGCCCCGCCGCACCTGAGCAGTTCCGCACTTTTTTCTGCTTTCTCGCTTCGCACCTTTCTTCTCAAAGGGCAAAGAGGGCGGCGCAGCGGGAAGGAACAAGCTTGCGTGTTTTCCAGCTCGGGGAAGATAATTTGTTCTCTTCTCTCCAACCCTGCTTCGGCGGCATACAAGCCTAACTGAGATGAGAAAAGCATGTCAATTACAAAGTAATTGCATCATAGAGATGGATCTACTGCGTAGATCCGTGGTCACTTCGTGACTTAACCTTCATTAGTTAAAAGGGCGCAGCTCAACCGTCGTAGATGGCGGCTAATGGCAGCACTTCTATCCAAAAGCAGCTAACGCTGAAAAACGGTAATGTCATTACAAGCTCTATTCGCCTTGCGAATAGAGGCCGAAGGAAGGGAAGAAAAAAGCAATTCGATTCGGAGAAAGAGGTCTAGTGATTGCATAACTTCAAATTATTTGAAGTACGGATAGAGGGACTCGAACCCCCACGAACATTAGGGTCACCAGAACCTAAACCTGGCATGTCTACCAATTCCATCATATCCGCCAAAACTTGATCTAATTAGTTTTTTTAGTTTTTTCTCGAAAAACCCCCCCCCCCCAATAAGTAAGGGTTTCAATAGAAAAATATAACTATATACAGTTCATATTCCTTTGCTTCTTTGCTGCGTGCCTGGATAGAGCCAAGAACGCCGGTAGCTGAGCAAGGCCCGGATTGCATAGCGGCGCAAGTAGAGGGCGCGAAGTGGAAACACCGTAAATGCGCGTTGTTAAAATCATCCCGGCTTAGCTTAATAAATTATCGCCCTCTGATAGAGAGAACCTTAAAATGTTTCTTCTGATTTTCCTTTTTTTTTACTAGGCTTAGCTTCATAAATCGCATATTACGATCTCTTTGCGCCCCTCCCCCACGGGCAGAGCCCGGAACCAAGAAAAGGGGGAAACGCATTATATTGCAGTTAACTAATTACCATACTCATGGATGGAGAGGGATTCGAACCCCCGGTATTCTCAATACTTCGGTTTTCAAGACCGACTCTTTCAACCGCTCAGACATCCATCCTTTTCTCAGAAAGATCATAAGCTTCAAGCTTTTTTAATCAAACGCCATTTTACTATGTGAATGAAACCTAAGAGAATAACCCGAGGAAATAAAATGCGTTGAAAAAAAAACCCACGAATGAAAAAAGACGAGTTTTATTCTCTCCTTGTGGAAGGAGAAAGAGAGATATTCGCGGCGGCGGTTATTTCGCCGTTTATATATTTAAGAAGAAAACCAAAGACCACGCCTTGGCGTGGTTTTCCGTTCCACGAACAAAATGTCATTTTGTCCCCAACTGCAAGAAAAGTAAACCGCATAGCTGCGCCTGTTGTGGCAGCCAGCCCGAAGTTAGCTCCATTTTATAAGGCCCTTTTGGGGCTGGCGATAATCCTTCGGATGGTGGCCGGGTAAGATATATCCACAAACAGTGGCTAGACTTGTCGTTAAGCCTCTCGCGGAACAGCTATATGCTCTGCGCTTGGCTTACCCAAGCAACGCGAGCTTGCTCGTTCTCCATTTAAGCTTCGCCCTACTGGTTCTTCGCGGGCGGGGCTCTAGATTTTGTTTTTCCGGGCCGCCAATGCAGTATATAGATGATGTGCTACTCGTTTAGCCAGCTTCCAGTCCCTAATCACTGTGTTCAACGAGCTTCACCATATCAGCTCCGATCAGCTCCTATTCTGCGAATTAAGCGGGCTTTGACCAGAAATCAGCGCAGATAATTCATGACGGTAAGCTTTTGTGAATGGGAACGGAAACCGAAGAATATCTTTCTTATCCAATACTTCTTCTCTTTCGAGGCGGATATGTATTAAAGGTAAATTATTCGCTTTCCAAGCAGAGGATATGGGTTTGATTCCCGTTATCCGCAATGGCTAGAAAAACAAAATCATTCAACTATGCCTGCATCAAAATTGAAAACTTGTCGTCGAATTTCGGAAAATGTTTGGCAGACCAAAAAACTTACTCAAAAACAGAAACACATTATTTTGGAGCTTCCGAAAAAAACAAAAAAAAGACGATCCGACTTTTCCATACAATTACAAAATATACAAAGGTTGTCCCTTTTTTATGGAAAATTACCCATAAAAAAGATTAAAAGGGCTAAAACACACAGTTATCTAAATAAAGGAAAAAGTTTGCTATATTATATAGAAAAAAGATTAGATGTTATTCTGGTTCGTCTCAATTATTGTTCAACTATTTTTAAAGCAAGGCAGCTAATAAGTCATAAAAATATTTGTGTAAATTATGAAATGGTAAATATTCCTGGGTTTCAAGTATCCAAGGGTGATCTTATATCTATTAAAAAGAATTGTTTAGATTCTCTTAAATCAAACATGAGACAAAATCTAAAAACTCACCGAATATGGAGAAGCATAAGATATCTGAGAAAAACTACCCCCCCATGGATATGGCATACTTGTAAACCTACCCAAAATTTCGAAGAAAAATTAAAAAAACTACTAAATGAGAAAAATTATTCTTTAGCTTTATTAGCTCTTAAAAACAAACCTACTTTTTTAGAGAAAATGATAGCACGAGAAGAGATAATTGCGGCACTAAAACCTCTTCATTTAGAGGTAAATTATAAAACACTAAAAGCTGTGGTGTTATATGAACCTAATAAAATACTCTTTTCTTATGAACAAATTATGGAGAGGGATCTAGAAAAATATCTTTTACCTGAAAAAGATCTAGAGCCTCTTCGAAGCAGGAACGTCGCTTTTTTCGCGTAATTTTTGGACGAAGCGAGAAGAAGCAAGAAAGAAAAAAAGCTTACTCATCATCGTAGAGGTTTAGCTACTACGTGTTGTAGAGCCAACACAGCGCTAAATGCTCTGAATTGGTATGTTATCTGCCTTTGGTGATAACATACCCTTATGTTACGTATGTTATGCTGCCAGCTGCATCGAGTTCGCTGTGAGCTGCCCGCTGCTTTTTTTTGAGTCCGCTGTGAAGCAGCAGGCGTTTGGGGCTAATAGCCATGGGAAAAGGGCACCACATAAATTAGACTCAGGTTTGTTTTCTATTTAAAATATTTTCAAAATTTATTACTATTTGAAAGAAAAAGAACACCTACCGTGAAATTAATTAGCCGTTTTGTTTCTTAATTATGCCCATTTTTAGTTTAATTTTTGACGTCTTACAAATAATTTTCGATCCTTTTTTTTTCTAGAATTTCCCTCGTTATTATTCCAGCTTTTTTTTTCGGATTGCTTCTTAGTAATACAGTGACAACTCAACCTATTAAATTAAAATATATTAAATTAAAATATATTAAATTAAAATACATGTAGTTGTCAATTCGAAGCTATTTCAGTTTTTACTGTATTATTGTCTTGGTACAGAGCACATGTTGAGTATTTCCCTTATTTCGAGAGTTTTAGGGGGGTTTAAACTGGTAATATTATTTCGTATATCCAGGGGTACGGAGGATGTTGATATAGAGGATCTTTCTCCAGGAATATTATTAGCCAAAATAATTGCAATGTTAACTATTATAGTCTACTATAGGCTAAGACAAGACTTCATTGTGTTTGATGGCTGGGAACTATACCTGGAACCATACCATATAATTCAAAATGCTTTGTCTAAACTGCACTAAGGCTTGAAACGCAAGTTATTGTAAGGATATGAGGCTGCAGCAATGGAGGAGCTGCCTTAAACTTCTCAGTAGGTCCAGAGTAATTTTGTGTTTAACCACAAATACATGATAATTTTCTGCGTCCGCCAAAAATAAAAAAGGACGGAGGAGTCAGAGAGCGTTCCGCTCAATGGCTTTTTGAGCAATCAATATGGCGATAAACTAGTGGTTCCTTCTTACAGTTGTACTTGGCAGAATGTGCGCTTTTGGATTGTCTGAAAAAAGAGACAAATCCGAAAAGGCTAACCAACAAAGAAAGGCTCAACGCATATTCGATAACCAACTAAAAGAGGCTCAATTCGCAAGGGAACCACAGAAAGAACAACAAAAGTTTGTTCGTTCATTTTTCAGACAACAAGCTGATACTTATGAATGAAAATTGGCTTCAGCCCGTAAATAATTACAAGATTGCATTGCGGATATGAAAAGAGGGCGGCGCCGAAGACGAGACGGCGGCGAAAAAAGAATGGCATGCTTCTTGCGTTGATAACGTAAAGCGTAGATCCTTGAAGATTGGAGCGGCGTGTAGACAAGCCGGATCTCTTGGCTTGAACTAACCTCCAACTCGACAATGACCCATTCCCGCCCGGGATAAGGATTGCCTCCCCTTACGTAGAGAGTCCACGAGGCTTCAAGGTTATCATACATTGTACTATTCCCTTGTGTAGGACGAAGGCAAAATGAGGAGAGCCTCAATAAAATAATGGGGTTCGAGATCATTAAACTTTTGTGGTGTTTGGTAAGCACCCATCAGGTAGCAACTATCGACTGACTGGTACAGGTTTGGCTAGAGTTGATGATTGGACTGATCTTCCGTTGGGTGTCCCAAGAAAAGCGCTCGAGGTTTATACATCGATGGTAATAATATCCCTCCCCTCAACAAGGCTATTTTACTATTGAAGAGAAGGTTCGAATAATTCGTTGTGCTCCGTAGCGCAAAGGGCTAATGCTTGTTTTGGCACAAGTTTTCGCGCCGTCATCGGGAGTGGGGGTTGAATAGACTTTCGCACTGCATCTTCAATAAAAGGGTGACCCCCCCCCCAACTAAATCGTATCTTGCCTTTCATTTTTTAGGGTAAGCGCTTTTTTTTCCTTAGGAGGTGGTGTGTGTGCGCTGGTTGTCAGGACAAGTATGCCGGCCGGCATGTTCGCAGAGCATCAAGCAATGCGCCTTTCGTCCTATCAACGAAAGGAGGAATCCTTTTAAAGACAAGGGGGGAGAAGGGTTCAAAAAACAGCCTATCGCCGCGGGGAGAATGTTGTCTGCGTCAAGGCTCCCACTTATGGAAGCGAGAGGTTTGTGATAATTATTCCGAGGAGTCGTTGGCCGCAATAAAGGGATTAAAAAGAGGCTTTTCGAAAGGCCTACGGGCCTTACTTGCCAGCTAGCGAGTAGGTCTCTACAATATTAAGCTACAACCCGTGCGTTGTTTTCCATAGACCTTTTGACTGTTCCAACGGGGAAGAGCTTACTCTGAAAAAAGACCAGGAATATTACGGAAATAAACCTCGCAGGAGGTGGTCTGATGATTGAGGGGAAGAAAGTGGGCAGAGATAGGGCGGTGAAGATAGGACTTCAGTTATATCCTAGGAGTGAAGTGCCCTTCACCAGTTACGGTGCTTATTAAACACTTGGCCTGTTTATTTGCTTTCACGGGCTAATTTTTCTTTGTATTTTTGCTTATGCCAGCATGCAAAAGTTCCACTTAGAGTTCTTAGGGAAGGCTACTTGCCACAAGTCATGAGTCGCTTTTGTCTCGAGCGATAGTCAGATGCTTCAATTTTGCATAGCTTCTTGGTAATTTTGACTAGTAGGGCGAACTGGTTCCATACTAGAATCCTTGGCCTGAGCTCATTCGTATTGCCTTACGAGAAAATATTTTTACACATTAGGCTTTCACATTATGCGGCTGTACGACAGTTTGACAAATGTGTATCTCGATACGCACCATTTATCGCTCTTGCAGGAGGTGAGGCGCGCGCGATTGGACAAATTATTTCGCCACTACTAAAGAGAGAACTCTCTCTCATAAAACCAATTCGATATCACGCGGCAGCACCCATCTTGGGTGGTGGGAACCGGTCTGAATATGCCAGATAATAATAGGAAAATGAGAATTATCAACATGACGACAGCCTTCAAGCCAGCCTCCGCGTATTGGTACTGTAAGACGATCGAAGAGGTCCGAGAGCTATCCACCCAATACTTAATCAGCTGTGTTCAGCAGAACCTAGGTCGTAATGACGGAGCCACGGGGAGAGGAGGGGATGCCCGTCCAAGCGCGTAGCCTTGCTTATGAATCCAATCTACTTGCCCGGCGGAAGAATTGTTCCTTACATCTATCTTTCAATGGGCGACTGATAACTTAAAGGAAGTTAATGTAATTTAACTTGATAATTTTGAGGCGCGAATCCGCGATAAGCATCGTGGAAGGAAAAGATCGGCGAAGCTTCTTGCTTACAGTAAGAACACATAAAACAATAACAGCAACACTGATTCTAAGAGGAAGGATCTTCTTTCCTTCCGCCTCAATCTTATTTTCCATGTTGTGAATTGGCTAGCCAAATTCGTATTGCTTCGACAAACAGGAGTTTTTTACTTTTGCCTCGGAAGGCTTTATCGAATCCGGCAATTTGACTCGCTACTTTCAGGCGATCGAATATTGGCTCGAAATAAATCCGAATTTGACTTTTCGACAGCTCTCTCATAAAATGCATCTGAACATAAAAGCACGGAAGACTCTAGATAAATGCAAGGCCTATCTGACTGAACTTCAAACTTCAGACAGGTTAGGATAGGACCACCAGGACACTAACTAGGGAAAGGACGGACAGGAAGGACTAAGGAAGGGACAGACGGGAAGGACGGAGGAAAGGACAGACAGGAAGGACTAAGGAAGGGACAGACGAGAGGTTCGAAGAAAGCTATTATCTAGTTTATGCAGCAGCTGCATAACGACTGCAAGACGGTTGCTTCCTTGTCCTCTTCTGGGCAAGGGTGGGGGGGGGGGGGGGAAAGCAAAGCCATTATTTAACGGAGCAGCTCTGATAAGAGTATTCACTACTGGCAACAAGGCGGTGAAATAATTTTCTTTTCCATCTTAGATCCTTAGATTCCATAGGGTAATGCAGCAGCCATCGTTAGGCTACAATTTTTAGGCGACAACACTTCGGATACTACCAAGAATACCCGGACGGAGAATCGACTTGTTGAAAACGAAAAGAAAAAAAAAAAAAAAAGAAAAAAAAAAATAACAGCTCAAGCGCAAGGCGGAAGATTAGGGAACGAAGTATCGGACTTCGCTTTCTACGGTAACTTAGATAAAGAAGTAATCGGAATTGTCAAAAAAAGCTACGGTAAACCGGATAACTGGGAAAGGATGTTGCCTTTTCTTTCGTAAAAAATCTTCTTCAGATTTTTGTGTTACAGTAAAGCAAGTCATCGCGGGTAAAGGACGGAACGCTCTGGCTTGACGAAACGAATAGCTCCTTGGTGGCCGCAAGATACAACATTAAACTAGCAAATAAATAGTTCGTGAGCCGACCTTCACCGCTAGTTACATGTGTTCCAGTCCTACTTGAAAAGTACACGGGCCGGCCCCCTTGCTCGCTTTGCAAACAAAAAATCGAAGAGATGAAAACGCTTTTCGCGCGTTTCCATGGTCGAAGAAATGAAAAAGCGAAGCGTTTTCCTGGTCGATAAATGTTGAATATTTCGTGTTATTTATATACGCGTTTTAAATATTGAAAAGAGGCCAAAGGTTCGAAGAAAGCCGTTGAGTAAGCACCCGCCAGCAAAGTCCAAATCATTAACTTTGCCACTCACTTCTTCGCCTGAAATATAGACTCCTTTCTTACGCCCAAGAACGCAGATTTGGCCATCTCTTTATCTCTTTATATAAGGAACAATTGCGCCTCTTCAAATTTGGCCCTCACTTTTGAGGAATGACTCGAATAAATAGCGCGCAAACATTCCACCAACCGTTGGAAAAACTCTCTCATCTTCCGAACCTTGCGCGATTTTATGAAAGCCTCAAGTATAACTTAGCTATAACAGCATACCTCATCGCATAAGAGCGAAATTCGAACAGAGACTCCTTTTAAACATATCTTTTCTATTCTCTCCAATTAATCTTTTAGAGGCCCACAAACTTCCCAAGTAAGAAACTTTGATAACCCGTTGGTGCTTCGGTGTCATCATAAAGACGGAATTACAAATCCATCGATTCCAATAATTTAACGTTACCTTTATCAATCCTAACTTCACCGTTATCATCCCTTTCAATAAAACAAACGTTAACTCCATTAAGGTGTTTTCAGAGTGATAAAGGACCTGAGGAGTCAAACTTCCTTCCTCGAAAAGTTTTAACTTCGACTAGTGTGAGATGTAATATCGAGTGTACCCTATTAGTCCACCCACCTGATATATTACTCCCTAAATTACACTCATCTCTTATTTTGCAACACACCTTAATTAGGAATGAAAATGAAATATTACCACCTCTTGTTAAGATCATATGGTATTCAACCTTAGGTTTTGTAACACTATAGCTAGTTGGTGAGGATAAAGTTTCGTTCCTGAACATGGAAGGAGTTATCCTATTTCCATCAACAACTTTTTTTTCGATTATATACTTTTTATTTTTAAGACACTCCCACCACCCATCGCATATGTTGTCTTTAAATATTAATAAAAGACTTATCACCTTTTGTTTCCACCTAAATTACGCCTTTGATATTCCGAATCAAGCCCGATTATCACGTCGATTATCTACTTACCATCTACGTCGATCCAACTTATTCTTCTGGTACAGTAAGCAAGTTTATCTTAGGGAATAGTGAACTCTTCCAACTCATGCACTGATAATTTGGTAGCCTGCCCAGTTGCCCCCTTATTAACTTTTCATAAATAACGTAATTGTATTTGCACCTTATACAATTCCTAAGCCTTCTTCACTTTTTTTAATTACGGTGTGAGTGAAGCAAAAACCTGTATGAGATTGTAATAATATTTGTATTTTACCGGAATTCACACCACACTTAACATTGAAACTCTGAAACATACCTAGTGTTCCCGATGGTCACCCTTCATTCCCTTCCCAAACATCCTCGTTCCAATAATCTTCATGATAGGGACATTGATTCTGCAACAAGTGTGGAATATTCTCTCTAGCGGAAGCCGAAGACAGACGCGATCCCACGCTTTTATCACTAGAGCCGTCCGAACCACTTCAACAGTAAAATGTGGCATTTCTCAAGAAAAGACACACCATATACGACCATTCTCCAATCTTCTGCATCTTTTATATCCTTGTCGGAGATAAAACATGCCGCCCTTTCCTCTCCGTATTTGTTCTTAGTCCATTCAATAGATAATTTATTCGTGTATTACCTTTTTTTCAGAGTCAAAATCCTCCTTTTCTTTCTTGTTTACGACGGTAATCTATCATCACGCGTAGGATTGTATCCTATCTTGAGATGTTGTGTGCAATAATTTCTGTTTCTTGGCCTAGTAAGGGCTTCGATAGGATACCTCCTCGGCAATACTTCGGTAGGGTCTCAGCAGTACTTCGTTCGGTAGCAGAGCTCGACAGTACTTTGCTAGGACGCCTCAACAATACTTCGAGAGGAAGCCTCCTCGGCAGGACTCGGCAGGAAACCACCTTAGCTGGAGGATTTGCTCACCCATGCATGCAAAAGGATTAGTAACGCTTCGGGGAGGAAAAACATCAGTATTGGCGAAAAGGAGGAAAAATTAAATCAAAGTCGGTCAGTGGACAAACCATCGAAGTAATTTTTAGGTTATTTCCTTTTTTTCAGCCAGGAGATTCAATTTTTTCTTAGTTGGTAGACAAATATATCATCGAGGAACGACGGTTTTCTTCCCAGAAAAAAAAGTCATCGGTACACAGACTTGGACTAAGCGACGTTAAGGACTAAGGAGTGTGGCTTAGACCTAGTGTGCGAGGTGAAGTAACTTTCACCGCTCGACTCGACTCGCCCGTAGGAGTAGGAAGATAATGAGGGCTGGCCCCTACTAATTTAAAAACAGGTTTGTCAAGTTTCAGACTAACCCGAAAAAGGTTTACCTTTTATTTTAAGGGTACCTTTTATTTCAAGGGTCCCCTACCACCTTCATCAACCTTCCCAAGCCTTCCCCCCCCCCCAAGGAAGGGGGCCTCGACCGAAGGGCGGCTTTAAAGGAGCACTCGACCGTAGGGGGGAAGGGAAGGAAGATGGTTCTTTTCACCTTTCCCTCATCACGGTACTTAGGCTTGGATAGTGGCCCCCTGATTGCATAAATAAAAGCGATCATAATTCAAACACGGTATCCGCGTTTTACCGAAAAAAAAGAAAACTATAGTCTAGTCGTGGAGGGATGCTTGTTTGGTAAAGTTAGAACATTTAATTTACCGGACTTCAAAAACTCGACCAACCGAGTTAGCTGGCGCGCGGAATACTACATCCCAAGCACTCCTGCTTTCGAAAGCTGATGATATTATTAGATCACGACTATTTCCGATCCCAGTCCCATTTGATGAAGCACTGTCCTCGCCCACAAGATCTTCAATCCTGGTTTGAGGTTCTATTTATTAAAAAAAGCTTTTCCATTAGGAAATTGAGAAGAGGCCGGTGCTACTTTGGATTGGTTGGGGTGATCCTTGGAGTTTCCATGACTCCTGGAAAAAAAAAGGTCAACGGCTCTGGTTCAACGATGTAGTTGGCTTGGAGGTATAATAATCTCAGACGAAGGTACACTATTATACTGACTGAAGCATAAAAGCATGAACAAAACCAAATGAATAAGATGAAAGAATGGTTCCTTCGAAGGAAGAAAAGGTATGGCTAATTGCACGTTAAGTAGTGAAATAAAAATGAAAAAAAACGGACGAAAAGGCACTCCGACAAGGATTTCCCATACTCAGTCCCAGGAACTTTTGAAAAAAGAAGTTCGAGAAAACCAACCATTTGTCGAAAGGATCGAAGATCTTTGTTTTGAGTAATAATGTTCAGTACTCGTTCCAAGTAATGATCTAATGATGAACATAACGAAAATTGACGATAAACAAGTATCGAAAGTTAAATTTTCGAAAACTGGATTACTTTCATTATGGAATAGAAAGAAAAAATTGTCATAATAGAGAGAGCAAAATCACAACGAATGACATAAATCAATAATCCCTGCAAAGCGGAGCCGCGGAGAATAAGAAGCGGAAGTGGGCTCCGCAAACGAATCTTTTTCATACTATCCGCATATTCTCTTCAAACGCTTTTTGGGCGTTTTTTCTTTTTCACATAATGAAAAAGAGCCTTCCTTGTTCGTAAAGCCAACTGTTGTTTCCGCGTGGTTTTACGCCATCTACACCTACGCCCTCTATTCTTCTTACGCTGCGCGTAAGAGAAAGCTATGCGCTCTTCCTTTTGGCTCTCACTCTTCTTCAGCAGCCCATAACGTCTCACGCGAAGAGTTTCGCTACTTCTGTGATAACCCCAGAGCTCTCTACGAACCTGTGTCGTACAAAAGCCATTGCCTTTGCCTCCATGGCTTTTTTTTGGCGGCCATGGTTCGAGTAAATTGAGTCATTTCTTTTTATCTGCACCACAATATAATAAATAGAGGTCACAATAATTTTGATTTATCATCATTCTATTACTAGCAAAAACATGAAGAAATGGAAAATTCATTGAGTATGAATAGTGGAAAATATAAAGAAAAGAAAAAGAAAAAGAAAGAATCTTAGTTTCAGAGATCTTGCTTGGTAAAATGGCTTTGTTTGCACCAAGCACACTCTTGCCGCTGGCTACTTGTATGTAATAAAAAAGAAAAATATAACAAAAAAAAAGAAGGTTGTTGACAAGGTTTGTAAACGAAGGAGCGCTCTACGGGCGCAGCCTGCGTAGGGTGCACTAATACGATGGAACGCTTGGTCGCCTCAACAAACATTCCCACCAGTAAAATCGGGCGAGGCCACGCGGGTATGGCCAAGCCATAGTAAGCCGCCTGGCTAGGCGAAGCCAGGATGAGGAGAAGAAAATGCGGGGATAGGGCGGCGGGCGGAACTCCCCGCTCTGCCATTTGCTTCCCCAAGCTCACTTGGTGAAAATGGTAAACACGACAGACTTAAAATCTGTTCCTATGGGTTATCGGTTCAAGTCCGATAGTGAGCATACTCGCTTGGTGAAAGGGGTAGACACGGCAGTCTCAAAATCTGTTCCTATGGGTTATCGGTTCGAATCCGATAGCGAGTATCTTAGTTTTTGGATTGGAAATAAGGGCGAGTATAACTTAACAGGTGAAAGTGTCAGATTGTGAATTTGAAAACACGGGTTCGAATCCCGTTATTCGCCAAAAACACATCATCCATTAGCTTGCATCTTGACAACCTTCGAAGCGCTCCGCGCCATTGCTTTCCTATCTCCGCGCCTTTGCTCGTTTTGCCAGCCAAGTTCTCTGGACGAAGTGAGCGAAGCAAACTTCGTTCGGAGAAGCAAGCTTCGTTCTCCACTCCCTTCGTTCGGAGAACGTTCGTGTCACCTACTTATTATTATTATTCGGCCTTCGTTCGCTCGCCAACGAAGTGCTACGCACCTGACGAGCAGCCAGCAGGTTCGCGGCTTGATGGAGAGAACACATTCTATTCCCTGAGCTTCGCCATAAACTACGTACCCCAGCGCTGCCCATCAAGTGCTTCGCCTCTTTTTTTGCTCCCCAGTTACTGGGTTATCCCATGGTGACTAAGTAACCCATTGAATTATTTGGCTGATTTGAACAGAAGAAACAAAAACTTTGATAGACGGGTAAGCCAGAAAAAAAATTGTGGAAATACTCATGTTGTTTCTGAATTAGCAGCTTCTTCTATATCCATGTGATTTACTAAAGTATATTGGTGTTGCCCGTATAATAAAACTAGATTTTGGTTGTAGGAGGCCGAAGGTAGCAATTGTGACCATGTTTGGCTTTTTTTTTTTCGTATTTGACGAAAAAAAAATGCGTTTTTAGTTTGAGTTCTAGGGTTGGGTGAGCTTTTATCAATAATTTTGTTGGGTAATGGAATGGGCCTTGCTCTTACCAACACTGTACTTTCTGTTTCGTCCATAGAGCGTATGAATCCCCAGCTGGAATGTATAATACGAACTAGAACCGGTAATGAAGAGGTGAAAATAAGTATTATAGTACCATTGAAGAAAGGGCACCAATGGAAACATCTATATTTATCAACCAATAGTACGGGTGCTTGCTGCCATGATGCCACGAAGCACAACCATAGAAATAATAATAAATAGGAAGTTCTGTAGTTGGACCATCTGCTCTATTCGCTTCGATGATTTCCGTTCTTCCGAGTAAGAGAATACGTTATCTCCTCTAGTGTTCGCTCCGCGTTTTAACGCGTACCAAGAACAAATATATATAATTCCTTTGCTTTGTTTTCTTCTATCCGCAAAAATTATTACCTTCGAACGCTTGGCGTTCTCTTTTCTTCGAGCTTTCGCTGCTTTGTTATTCAATTTTGAAAAAACAAAGCGTCGAAGAGAAACGTCATCTATGCATTTCTTCTTTCTCTGCTGCGCGTTAGAGAACGCTATGCGTTCTTTCTTCGAACCTGGGGGCTTTTTAGCCTTTCTTCAGCCTGAAAGGAAAAAAGTATTACGCAAAGAGAACCTGCGGCTTCTCTTTATTTTTGAGATCTCCATCGCTGTAATAAAGGCGCGGAGTGTTCGCATAGCGAATGAAGGCCGAAGGTTTCGTGGGGCCGTGTGTGTAATCGACATGTTGCTAGCTTATTATTGAGGATAAGAATAAGATGCTAGCTTATTCTCTGATATAGGAATAGGATAAGAATCCGTAGTAGTTTTTTAAGCTTTCTTAATATAAAAAAATTGTATATTCGACTTCAAAATCAACAACCCCGAAACCCCCCCCATAAGATCACTTTCGAACATTCATCCCCTTAGCGGGGATTGCTGCGGCTTGGGTCAGCCCGTGAATACTTATATAGGTTAGTTAACTTGCTGACACTCTTTGTTGTCTGAGCAAGAGAAAAGTGTACAATTGTCGCGAATTGTCGCGTAAGGACTAAAGAAGCTACATGCAGCCTTTCCTCGAACCTCGCTCGCTAATCAGGCGACTGGCAGGGTAAGCTCATCCATAGAGTATAGCATAGCTATAAGAAAAGGAGCTAAACTTTGCATCTTAGTTTGCTTCTTCTATTGCAATTCATCCATTACGACGGATCATCCATGCAAAATCAGCTAATGCCCTTGAAGAATAAATGAAGGTGTCATAAAAATAATCCCTTTATTATGGATATCGGGATGACAATGTTATTTTCACTCCCTTTATTTACGCTAAACCACTTTTCCGGAGGTTCCCAAGGCTTGATACACTCGGGAGCCGGAGGTCGGGTGTACTTACAATCAATATCCGTACGGGGAACAAGAATCTATAGAAGTAGATATCAGAAAATAAACCTATATACGTTATTTTAAGGCAATAAGGTCTACTCCATTGAGGATATTTTATAGGGCCTCTTTATTGTGGATAATTGACGGCTGGGGAGACTCTCAGGTCCATCTTTATTCTCCACCCTCGAAAGACTAGAGCCGTCGTGCTTTAATGCAATTCTGCGCAGAAAGCCAACGACAGCCGACCAAAGCCACAGTAAAGGCTTAAAAATGAAGACTACAGCAAGGACGAAAGAACACCAAAAATGGTAAAGGCTGGCCGAAGACTAAGCCAGCTAATACTGTTGCTACACAGCGATGGGCTTTGCTACCTGGCAATACTCTAACAACAGAGATTGCATTCTCTTAAGCGAAAAAAAAAGTTTTCATAGCCAAAAAAATTGCTATCACAGCAATTTGCGTACCTAAGACGACAATTAACGGGGTTGGAACAATGAAAAGGAAGGCGCAGCCTCCTTTTCATAACTGTTCTGGTTCTAGCTAGCTCCTGAGCCCGCACGGCTAAACGCTCGCTTATTCACCCTCTGCCCTCCCCAAGCGGTGCCCAACACCATAAGCTAGAGCGCCAATGCTTGCCTTCCCTCGTTCGCTCCGCGAGCAGCCAGCAGTGAGCTCTGCAGGCAGTAGATGATCGAATTGCTATGCAAGACACCGCCCCTAGCAAGCTCAGCTAAAGGAAGCGGAGCAAATCACTTTTGATAAAGGCGCCAATGCCCGCTGACTACTCCCACCGTGGCAACCAAGTCAATACCTATTCATTAAAGGAAGTCGCTCGCAGCACTTGACGCTGCTATTTGACAGTGCCGAAGCGCACGCCGGGAGTAGCTTGGGTGGGGCGGAGCCCCCCCCCCCCCGGGTTGGAGAGCAGAGCCTCCAAGCGCAGCAATTTGCTCAACAGTTGCAGTGGTAACTCGTTGCAGCTGTCTTGCCATCGTGTTTGGCCTCCGCCTGACAGCATATGGCGGAACTGCTAGGAATCGACCCTATTTAATTAAGGACCAGAAACAAAAACCCCATAAAGCAATTTGCTTCTCACCATTCCGGGTTGTCCGGCAATAAAACAATATGAAACGAATAAACGGTAGTATATGCCCCTCCAGTGGTGATCAGGTTAGCTAAGACCAAGGTCTCCCCCTTAAGCAAGCACCCGGGAACGAGAAAGAAGAAATATGAATATAATAAACAAAACCGAATAACGAGTTCCTAACGAGCGGGGCAGCCGCGCATTAGGCGACGCATTGGGCGAGCGGATGCTTATTTTTTTTTTCTGGGCTTAGGAGTTATAAAAAGCCAGCCCGCTAAGGAAATCAACCCAAGAATTGACATTCTCGTAAGCCAAACAATTCGAAGGTGCATTGGCAGGACTACCCGGCAATCAATCCCGACCCCGATGGTGCATTGGCAGGACTACCCGGCCCGACCCCAATGGTGCGGCAGGACTACCCGACGTGCCCGAACCCTCCGACGATACGGACAAGCTTATGCTGCTGCTCCCATCCCTAGTATCGGACCTTGGAAGAGCATCACCAGATCCAGCGTTGAGCTATTGTATAAGATCCCTGGCTAAATCCAATTTGCCTCTTTCTCTGCAATGCTCTTCCACCAAATGTTGGAATTTTAAATGTAAGAATCATGACGCTTTCTTAGATCGTTTAGCTCTTTTTTGATGGAAGTAGTGTCTTTGCAAGCTTTTAGTTGTAGCAGCCTTTGGTAACTAACGGCGTACCAGAGAAGGGTATTGCAGCAACCAGCCGAGGGGCGAGCGCAGCGAGCCCGGCTTGCGTATCCGGGCCTTTTCCCTGCTCTCGGCCTTAGGCTTACTACCCCTACTGGCTGGCTATTCCATGCGGTTGGACACTGTAGCACGAACATACAATATTGCTAGTGGCGGCTATCTTCTGGATGGCTGCCGCAGCCCGACGAACGCCGGTAAATCAGACCACCTGCCCTCTCCTTTATCTAAATTCCACATAAATCAGGCCGCAAGGAAATAAAAAAAAACGTCCAGTTGGCTCGGCTTAGCCAGTCCGGGCCAAGTCCATTAGCCATCAGGTAAAAAAACACAACCGCCCATAGTCCCGTTTCACGCTATGATGGAGTTTATCGTTAAGATGAGGCCGAAGGTCATAACTATATTTAGTTACGGAAGCCTTTTGCGGCGAAGGTGTCCCTTCGTTCCCTACCTACAATAATAATATCATATTTGATTTTGTTGCTACCAACCATAACCAACCAACAAATCTGCGCCAATGGCTTTGTCTCGAATTATTTTTTTAACATGGACCTTATGAATGATCTTTTCGAAGGAACGAGGTAGGTGAATAAAAGAAGGTTTGAATGGACTAAAGGCCTGGGGTACTTGATATCTCTAGAAGGATCCGCTGGTAGATGCTACGTCCCCTGCCTCAGGTAGTAAAGCGTCCTGACTTGTAGCTTGCTGCGAAGCAGTCCTCAACAACTGGAGAAAATTAGACCATTTCCGTTTAGCTTGTTCAAGTGTTTCCTTAGTTTTGCCAATCTCTTTGTACGCACTACGTAGCAATTTTTTCTGATTTTGCACTTGATCCGCGGGAGGTTTTATCCTACACAATTCGGAGTAAGTCTAGACAGCTTCCTTATGGGCTGACTGAGCCAACTCTACATTTTTTGAGACAAATCCTGCGGGCAATGGCCAGTTGTTCAGTAAGGGGTTCCTCAGGAATTATCTTGTTCAACCGAGTCGTTACGTAATTGCTGTCGCAGCAAGATTGGCACTACCCCGAAGAAGAAAGTTTTCCACCCGCCGTGGTGAGAGTTTGAGTTGAAGGCATTTTGTTAGAGTTAGCCAACCCTATCTTGGATAAACATTGTCCCATATTACGTCTTGGTATCATCAGTCTAAAGCTACGGTTGAGCCTTACTTTATCTTCAATAGTGCCCCGAACGTTTTTCGAAGTAATTATTTAACCAGGGAATTACTACATTCGAATGATTCTCGATTTACATCGTAAAATTGCAGTCGATAGTCATTGATAACATGATATCGAAGTGTTACATAATAAAGCCTGGTTATATATATATATATAAATGGTGAAATTGAACATATAGTCTTCATTTCCTGGAAGCGGGAAGATAAAAAAAAACAAGAAAAACGAACGAAAAAGGATAAAAAACGGGGGAAGAATACCATTAGTATAATAGTGTTTCGGTTTTATTTTTCGATTCAAGACCCCAAAAAATAAATAATTTAGAGGCACGTGTTTGACATAGAGATGATAAAATTGTCTCCGTATTAACTTCGTGTTTCTCCACGAAATACAAGATAGTACACGTAATGGAGGAAGTAGGAATATGGCCACATTGACGGCAAAGTATAACGGATAAAATACGGAATAGGTAGAACTAAGAACAAGTACAAGTTCATTTGGATTTTTTTTTCAATTTTCTACTTTTTTGTTTGTCAACAAAAAAAGTCCTGTCCGTTATAAGCGAAAGGACTAGCATTACCCTCCACCCTCCCCAGGTCGAAGCAGCCCGCTTCGATTTTTTTGGCTGCCTATGGGCGGCCTACCGCTGTCAACATTGCAAAACCTCACCTTGGCAATAATGTTTGTCGACCTAACCCTGTTGGTTGAGATCTTCCCATTTACCCAAGGTAGCACCAAAAACATACCTCCATCCCATCATTCCCATATCTTCAAACCATTAACGGAGTGGAGATTCAATTTGGGGGTTTAACCTGAAGCTCGGGGTTTCGCGGGGCGTAGCCGCTTGCTTTGGTCAGTTGTCAGCTGGTAACGTGCCAAATGAGATGTTATGCACATATTTTAAAGCGGGGCTACGGCGAAAAGGATTGGGCGCTGGGACGGGTGGACGAAGGGCCTACCGGTTGTTCGTTGCTCGTTTGACTTCTTTTACAGCTGTGAGTTACGAGTTGGAAGTTGAAGTTCTGGTTAAAGAGTTGGGGCAATGTTGGTTGGGCTGGCCGTGCGTGCTGAAGCATCTTGTTTACTCTCAAGAGTGGTGATGCGGCGTTCTCTTGGATTACAAGATCCAGGCGCCAATGCTGCAGTTAGGGGAATACGCTCTTCAGGCGGCTCTTGGTTCACCAAAGGGTGTGTCAGAAACAGCGCCAACCCCCTCATTTTCGACAAAGACGAGGTGCCCTTTACGAACAAAACAAGAAAAAACTTGCGGAAAAGTTTTTTTCTTCGGACTCAAAGCTTATGATAATAAAACGAGTTAATTAATTTTATAGACAACATTACAAGGGGAGGAATGGCTCTACAAAGTATAAATTCGGTCTCCAAGGTTTTTCCTTTTTTGGGCGGCCAACTCAAGGGCACAACGATCGAAGGGGTTAGGAGATCTTCGCAACATCCACAAAAACATCCCATACCCTTTGGGTAGCGCAAAAGCACGAGTCTACGAGAGCAATAACAGGTATGTCATAACCAATGTGGATGTAAGCTCTTATTATCCGGGACTGTTGCTTGAGTTGCTCAAAAGCGGGGGGAGAGCATACCTCCATCGAAGGTCTTTGTGACTTGTTGGGCAGGTTCCGCCGATTGAAAATAGATCAGCTGAAGTGAAATCATCCTAAAACAGGGCCTTTGGCAAAGGTATACAAGATAATAATCCAGCTGTCCATCATTGGCCTTTGAACTCCAATTACTCCCATCTCTATCAACCTGCATTGTTCTATTCGATCACTATAAATAAATGGCCAGTGGTTAATTGGAACTTCTAAGTAAATAGAAACCATTTATCGAAAATATTATATGTTGCAACACCGATGGCTTTACTGTGCGGTTGAAGCGGGAGAACGAGGAATAATTCCACAAAGTTCTCACCAATGTCGGAGATGGAATTAGTCTTGGAACGCAAGAGAATATACGCCGAATAGCAGCTATACGAAATTGTCACAACCTTGTCTTGTTGAAAGACACGGGAAAGGTGGATGTAAAGGGCTTTTTGTCAATTATTTGGACCCCTGAATAATGTCGTCTTAAGGAGGCCTTTTCCAATCTATTTAGCTCCAACAATCGTCAGTTCGAACATGTTGTCAATCACATGGAAGGAGAACCCGATCCCCAAAAGTTTATGTTTGTTAGGCAGGCATTTTTAAAGGGTTTTTTCCCGAGAACTTTCGCCTTCTTTACCTGACCAATCGCCGCAGGGTAAAGTCGCGCTGGAACGCTTGCGCCAGAAGGGAATCGCAATCTACCTGCAATGTAACTTCTGAGACGACAACTGGAAAGCTCAGTACCGAGGGTCGAAGAAAGGTTTCGGTGTAATCTCTAACGGCAACAAAGCCATACTTGTGCGGAAGTGGCGTAATGGCAGACGCGCTACCTTGAGGTGGTAGTGAGGCAACTCCTCGTGGGGGTTCAAGTCCCCCCTATCGCAATTGCTCCCTTCATCCCGCCTTGCACAGCTGTAAGTGCGCCCACTTCAATATCGGGATTCTCGGCTTTACTTTAGATTATCCTCGAGGGGAAGCAAATTCATCGCCATGTTATCGCGACCAGCCAGCGGGCCGATCCAGATCTTTGCTCCGGACTGAGGATTAGTTCCGGTTCCCATAAAGCCTTGCCGCTGTCCGGCACATTTGCAGCAGAAGAATCTTCTGGCGGCCGCCCGCCGCAGGGTAGTCCCGAAGCCCCCGCCGCCCGCCGGAGAGCCCCTGCCGCACGCGGAGCATGTTTAAAGACGCGGCCAAACTCCGGCCAACCGGGGCCAAAAAGCCGGAGGACGTGCACCCCTCAATTCCCGGGCGGCCCCCTTAAAGCGAACAAAGTAAACTTTGACCTGCTGATTGCCCCAGTCGTTGAGAAGCCAGGATGAAGCGGCGAGCGCTGATTCCAGCCGCCGGCAAATCGAGGGCCTCAGGCCCAGGTGAGGTTAAACCCGAGGAGGCCAGCCCCCCTGGAGCAAATGAATATGGCGCACGCACCCAGCTCCGTATTAGATGCATCTATGGGTTGCACGGTAGCTTAGAAAGAAACAAGCAAGTAACTTACGGCCTAAGATTCATCCGGTTGTACCGGACAGCTTTGTAACTAAAACAAAGGTCTTTTGCTCCAAGCAATGCAAAAAAAATCTGACTATGATACCCTCTCTAGAGAATTGCGAAGAGGGCCTCGCAGTGCGAATTATTGCTTTGCCCTAGCTGCGGGGAAAAAGGCCGCAAAAAATAACCGGAGGAAGCCATGCTGCGACCCAACTTCATCCGCCTTGGTAGCCTGCGAACGGCATTGAAAGAAGATTTTATACACCATTCTACCGAAGTCATTAAGAGGTTTCTACTAAAGCATCAGCAATATATAAGGGAGGTCATCGATCGACAGGTATGGAACATGCGTTTAGTTGTGTTTTTTTCCTGACTATGGACCTACTATAGTGTTGACCTTTTTTGCTGGGGATTATTAGTCACCACTCCTGCAAGCTGGTTCACTTCACTTTCTCAAATCGTTTGAGGGCTTTTATCTGTTTCTGCAGCAAGCAAAGAAAATTATTCCCGTATTCTAACCAAGCGAAACAAAAACACTCAAAAGAATGAGGTTCGTGAGAAGCGTTTCCCGCTCTGGCAGTCGGACCTCCGCTTCTTTCTTAGAACCATGCGGCTACGCGCACCCCAAAAAAAAAGTGTTGTACTTTAAAAAAAAACACATATACTATGAATAGATAAAATTATATATTGACTCAAAAAAAAATCTCATTAAACAGCAATATTTAAGCAGTAAAACCAATTACGTGCTTTGTCTCGAGATTACTCCATTAGGATCTTATGGTTACTGTTTCGCGGTTATTGATCTAGCAGCTCGCAATATTGTTGGACATTGTTACAAAAGCACCCCCCTTTATGTGCAAGATATCTTAGATTGTTTATCTAAAATAATATAACAAATAAGTTTATTACCTAAAATTCATATTATACATTCAGATCGGGAATCCTTCTTTAAAAATGAGCAGTATTATAATTTTGTTGATGAGCATCATATTCATATTAGTAGAGGTTCCGCCAAAGGACACGATAATCAAGTAATCGAAAGGACTTTTCGGACGTTAAAACACTTTATAAGAACACAATTGCAATCTGATTGGAAACAGGGGGTTAAAACAGATCCTTTAACACAGAGCGGATTCAATAGCAAAGACATTGAAGTAGCCTTACTTAAAGCTATCGAAATCTAGAATAATAAACCCCACAAAGCCTTATATATGATGACGCCTAATCACATGGAAGAAGCCTTATTTCATGAACAGCTGCGAATCGACAACTCCGAAACTCATGAGAGCAGTCATCTAGCAGTTCCTTTATTAGCTAAGAATGACCAGTCCATCGAAGCTCGGGATATCAGGGACTTCCAGCAACAAGTTATCAAGAATTATGCAGGTAATTGGCAGCTATTCTTCATCGATTTCATAAATGAGAATAATAATAAGTTCAACCAAATACTTGGACAGAATCAAAAATTGTCTGACCAAACTCTGAAACTACAGGATGCCATTTCATTCATGAAGAATGAATTGGAGGTCATGCAGAAAGCACGAATTCAGGCTGAACAGCGGAAGCACAAGAGACGAAACGCAAAGAAGCAAATGCTACGAGACAGTATCTCACCTCACGAGTTTCAGCTCATTCTGGATTCGGTCCGTTCCACTGTATTCACTGCGGCCGGCCAGAAAAAGAACTGCCTTCATTTTGCTTTATTGTACCGGGTTAAGAGTCTCCAATTTATTAATGTTATCTGTTAACCATATCAGAGATTTACTCGATAAAGGCAAGACCTTTTTACCTTTGAACAAAGGCGGAGATCCTCGTCACGCCCTTGCTCTCAGCTCAGTTGCGAGAAAGTTGCTTAATCAACAACATTTACCGGACTTTACTCAACTTATGAGGGATAAAGAAGGAATTCATCCTTTCTTTACCACACAAGTACAATTTGACAAACCCATCAATAGGTCCTCTTTTGATGATGAACTTAATCATGTACTCAAAAAAGCCTCATTACTTCTCCATAAGCACATAAGGACTCATAGTTTTAGAGCTACTATTATTACTGAATTACTTGAAACTACCCCCATTCAAGTAGTTAAAGATATCATCGGGCACCGCAGTATCAAAACCACCGTTCAATATAATAGAAGTAAGATCGACGAACAACAGCTTACTAAGATCTTAAATAACATTGATAAAACAAGAGCCGTCCTTTACCCCAGCTAACTATTTTACAATCTTCTTATATCAATTTTTTATACTTTCATTTCTCATAAGAGATTTTCACTGCTATGCCCTGCGGGGCTAAACCCAGAGAGCTTTTTCACTGCTATGCCCTGCGGGGCTAAACCCAGAGAGCTTTTTCACTGCTATGCCCTGCGGGGCTCACTACAAACAAAACACCAGAGATATATTTGCACTTACTTATTTCTTAAAAGAGAGATATGTGCTACTACATGCCCTGCGGGGCTAACACAGAAGATAAGGAAACACATATATGTGCTACTGCATGCCCTGCGGCGGGGCTAACACAGAAGATATAAGGAAACACATATATGTGCTACTGCATGCCCTGCGGCGGGGCTAACTATACTAAGTGTTGGGGTCTTACTTAAGGAGGTGCCATTCCGGGCTTTCTATACTTATGAGGAGGTGCCCTTCCCTTAAGGGAACTTCCTTTAGTCCAAAAGTCAAGTGACTTCAGTGAACTTCCTTTAGTCCAAAAGGGAACTACCTTTAGTCCAAAAGGGAACTACCTTTAGTCCAAAAGGCACTTTAGTACAGTAAGGATATCACTTCAAAACAGGAAGAGCTCCTACTTGAATAAAAAGCATAATATAACAGAATGAACAAACACCGCCTTATCAATAGAGAGCTCTTCTGGCCGAGCTCGGGTTTAGCTTACTGTCCAAGCTTCTTCAAGCCGCCCAATTGGGTAGTTGGTAGCTTCGGGCGGGCCTAGGCTTACTTACTTTGCTTTTATTTCGTTAACTGTAGCCCAATTTGGATTTGTTATCTGTAGCCTAATTCGGAGCTGTAGGCCGCCCTGATTCATAACCATGGCGTAAGTGGTGCTATTTCACGTAGCATTAATTCAACAAAATACTAAGTTAAGCGCTACCATGACATTAGTTTGTGTATATAACCTAGACTTGTTATCTCTTAAGATAGTGAGACTTCAAACAGTAACTTCAATCTATTCTTCATACCTTTGGGAAAGCCAAATCTTTCACCCCAACACAAATCAGTAGTTGCAAGACTGCTTGAAGTTTTTAGTTTTGAGGTGGTTTTCTCACATCTCTTTCGACATATTCAACTTGATATTCAACTCGATGATTCAAGTTGATATGAAACCTGTAGGATGATCTTAGGCTTAGATTTCTGGCTGTAGCTAACAGTGAAGTCAATTTTGGTGGACATCATTTCCATTATGTCATCACTTTGGTTTCCATATCAGGTTTCTTTGATGACACTTTGATTTCCATGTCTAGAATTATTGGTTCTGAAATTTTTACAACGACCATGGCGACACACTACTGCTGACGGCAGAGCAGGAAGATTGGTGATAATCAAGAGTAATTTTCAGAGATGACAAGGGTAACCTATTTCTAAGGTAGACAAGGCGGCTAGCCTCCGGCTTCAGCGATAAAGGAGGAACATCATAATCTTATTCTGGGATTATTCCAACGTAAATACAAATGCAAGGCGAGATGGGTCTCGGTTCGGCACTGATCAACCAGCTGTAGAGTTGTTTCGGCCTTCCCATGGTCTTATTTCGCCGGGGGCGGCGGCAGCTTTCCCCTGACAGGATCGAGTAATGGGCGCCTAGCCCTAACATTGTCATCGGAGCCGCTTGGTTGGGAATCCTCAACAAATTGGAATTCCAGCCCACGCTTTTCATTATTGCGATCAAGAGCGCTTCCTCAGTTTTTCTACTCCCCGTGGGCGCTGTAACCAAAGCAACCTTGGCTTTTTCATAGCATTCCGAAAGGCTCACATTTTGAAGAGTATTTTGGTCCGAACGGCTGCTAAGTTTTCTCGTTTTATGGTAAAACACCACCCCATAACTTCCGAATACAACATTTGTGCCTTTTTAAGCCCTTACAAGTGTTTGCATTCCAACTTTTTCGGAACCGGGCGGTTCCGACCCAAGATAACTTTAGTATTATCTGAATTTGAAGATCGGAACAGACAACTGCTGGTATACTCGGTATTAGAACCGGCTTTTGAGCGCAGGCATAACTGATGACGAGTGTTCATCCATTCCGCGACTTGGTTCATGATAGAAGCCGAAGGATCGAAGATCATTCCATACCTTGTCATTTTCGGCCTTCGGCCTCTACTTCAGAAAGTTGTTCCGGCTTTGACGAATTGGCGCCGCTTTTGACAATCATCCGGGGCTCAGGCGAAAGCTGTTCCACCCGCTTTGGCCTCTCGATTTCCGCCGCCATAAAGGTTCTTTCTTTTGTTGGCTTTACCGCCAACAAAGATCTTCGATCCTTTACACTAGTTTTATCTTCGATACTTTAGAATGCTGATCTGTTCTGCCTTTAGCAGCTAAAATCCGTACATACGGCTTTTTCGCTTCGCTTCGCGTCATCAATCATCATAGATGATTGATTGATCGCGGCGCAAAGCTTAACTTCGCTGTTGTTTTGCTTTGCTTTACCGGGACCGGGTTTGACGAGAAAAGACCAAATCGAGAGAAGTTCAGTTAGGACTGCTTTAGTTTGGGATTCAAATGCTTGCAGTTTGATTGAAGTTTCGGAACATCTTAAGAGGCGTCTTGATTCGCCGCGGGTTTCGATCTTGTCGAAGAAAGCAATCGTAGTCTGCTGATGCTGCGTCCTGGAGATTGGGAATGGCAACCCGACTTATCGATTTGATGTCGTTTGGTGGTGGGCTTTTAGACGCTTCTGCATTTTTTCGCACCCGGTTGTAGTCGTTTGGCTCTATAGAAGGGGGGGGGTGGTGCTCCAAAAGAATGGGGCCAATGGCAAACTGATGGCTTTGGAAAGATGGCTGAGTGGCCGAAAGCACATCCCTGCTAAGGATGCGTACCCCTATAGGTACCGTGGGTTCAAATCCCACTCTTTCCGTTTCTTTGCTCGGAGGTTGGGATCTCCTCCGAAATATTCCTATTATCGGGGAAAATATTTTCACATTGGCTCCGGGCTCTGGTTCCCAAGTTCGCTCCGGCTCATGCTGTTCGTGTTGATGGTGCGGCTGCCCTATTGCCTCAACACCAAGTACTTTTTGACATCTATCTTCAGTGATACTTATCCGCCCGGGCTAAGATTTGCAATCTATCCTGCGATGAAAGAATCGAATCGCGTAGAACCTGTTTGGTAAGTATTTATCCTGATAACGGTCGAAAGAGGGCCTGCCTGAGGACGGCCTCCTCCTGGTTGTTGAAGGCGAAAGCTGAATTTGTGCCTCTTTACCATAGCGTATCGACGAAAAAAAAGAAAAGCTCGAGGATGGCCCTACTGATTCCGGTGGGGAGGGGGGGGGGGGATATGCTTCAAATAAAACGTCCGTTTTTTCTTTTTGCACTGTCGCGGATCATGAACAAGCTTTCTTACAGTTCAGGAGATATCTGTCATGATGAACGCTGCGTCGTCGCAAGTTTATACCGGCAGCTCGTTACAGACGCAACCAATTCATTAGTATGCCCTGGAAGAGGGTGATCTACTAAATATGCATGCCGCTGCTTACAGAAAAGTTGAGGTTCGAAGAATTCGTGGTGCGAAAAGTGAGCTGCATCACCAAATGCAGCAGCTGGTTCGGACTTTGCGCTTGGAATGATCTTCGACAACGCGAAGCGCGCCAAAAGAAAGGAGGAAATTGCGAAGCGAGCGCTTGGCATACATAGCTTGACTTCCGCTACGGAAAGCAGTTGGAAAATCTGAAGTAAGGGGCTTTTCTAGTATAATCCAGAGGGGCGCCGCTTTTTTGGATGAACGCGGGATGGTAAAGTGGCTCCCGCTCCGCCCTAGAAAATTAAGCAAAGCAAAGACTCAGGAAGAAAGAAAAAACTCAAGGAGCAAATTGAGAACTCGCCGGCGATAGACTGTTTGCTTGAGCTTAACTTGGCTTTGAGACGGCCTGGTGGACTGGGTCCGAACATACCGTCCGCATCGCGAGGCTCTTTACCTGGCTGGGAGATCCGGTCCTTCAATAATCTGGGTCTTTTTTTCATGCCCAGGAACTGTGATAAAGGTTATACAAAAGGAGGCAAAAATAGATCCGGCAAGCCGCCGTGCGAACTTCGTTTATGATGTTCCTTCGTCAGGGCAATCGTTTGGAGGGTGGGATCATCACGAGGTTTCATAAGGCGATGAGCCCACAAGTCCTGTATTCATCCGCCTCATCAACCATATTTTCTTTTTGCGCCCAGACTGGCTGTGAAAAGAACCTCTCCCCCCCTCCCCCCACCAACAAAGTATGATACAGGCTTGAGGGGCGCCGGCGGCAGGTCGAGAGAAGCGCTTGCCAAGCCGCTCTCGGGCGGGCCGCAGGCAGCAGCACAGCCGCCGATGGCAGTTACCATAATGGTAGCCGCCCAACCCAAGGTCCAACAGCCGTCAGGGTAGGGAGCGTGAGAAGGCCGGCCGATCACTTGGGTACCACGACAGAAGTAATCACGACCGCGGCGGCTGTCCCAATCATTTCAATAAGCAGCAGGAGATACATCAACCCGACCTTGATACCTTGCTGCAGTTTGGCGTGGTCGGCATCCATGCGAAGGGCTGCAAACTGCTTATGGCAAATTACAATCGTTGCTGCGACTAGCGCGTCGATAATTAGCAGGACCATTAATCGAATTAGGATACCCCAAGAATGCTGCCGAATTGGAGGGAGGACAGTTCTGGTGGTCCCGAACCGGGGGTCACATGCATGCAGAGGAATCCGAAATTACCAGCGGCCTGGGAGCAGTGATCAACGCATCATGGGGCTATCGGACGGAGTTTTATAGGTCCAAGGTGGAGAAATAACGCGTTTTCCGGCTTGGCCTGGGGGAGGGGAGATTACTCGACTCCCCTGTTTTGTTTGTGGATTAGCCCCAAGGTGCCAGGGCATTTTCCACCCACACTGAATTATTTAGGATCATATCCTGCGTGCGTTGATGTCATGGCTGACTATAAAAATCGTCTTGTCCCACTTAAGTTTGAGAAGAAGATCCTGGATCTGACATTGACTTTGGGGGTTTTGGTTCATTCAAATGGTTGGAGCAGGTTCTTTGGCTCTCTCGACAAGGCCCTGGCTCAAGCTCTTCGCCGTTGTCCTGAATAATTGGGAAAAGGTTGAGAAAAATCGTCGAGTCCGACGGCTTTTTCGAGCTATGAGGCCACTCCCGGGACAGCGACGGAAAGTACCCCTGGGAGACTACCTTCCCATCATAACGAAGTCGAGCACGGCGGGCAGTGGAAAATAATTCCTTTAAAGGATTATGCGTAGGCACCCAGGCTTTAGGCAGACGACAGCCACTTGCGCCCTGTTCAGTACCCGCACGCTGCCTTGCAGCAACGGCTCTAGGAGGCGCCGGCGGCCAGCTTGAGCAGAGTTGTTTTGCCTCCACCAAAGGGTCTGATCACTTCCATCTTTTGCCTTTTGGCAAAGAAAAAAGAAAAATATTAAAGAACCATTATCCCCGCGAGGATAGGCGAAAAATGGACATTCCGGAAACAAAGGAGTTCGCAATCGTGCTCAGCAGGAGTGCTCATATTTAAAAGCAGTCTCCAGTTCCCTTGGAAAAACCAACCTCCGTTCGCGATCCATAGGGTATGAGTATGACAACTGGCAGTAAGTAGCCGGCCGTTTCCAGGGCCGCTTTCTCGGAATAGGGTTCGAGAATCATCAATTTTTTTTTCTTCACTCCTTTGGCTCGGACGAGCTCGAGAAGGTGAGCTTGCTGCTTTGCGTTGGGTTCATAGTCTTCCGTTTTCAGGGCAAGTTGTTGCGTCAGGCCCAGGTCATGGCAAGAATAGGTCATAGCTGCGTAAGAGACAAGGACAGTCCGGGTTGTCGTTTTCTCGAAGGTAGATTGTAGCTCATCATGCAGCTTTTTTACTTCCCGAAGTTTCGGTGCATTGCCGTCTCGAATATGCCTTAGGATCGGATATACACTGCTGCAGGTGATCCGGAATCGACCTGATCTGTAGAAATAGACTGTTGGAACTCAGCCACTTTAGGGGGGGGGGTATCGACCAATTGGGTGTGCTGCATGGGCCATGATGAGAACTGCAGCAGCTTCCAAGGCAAGGGGCCGGGAGGGGTGGATAGACCTTTTTTTCTGTGCAAATCGAGGATTCGACAGGGAGGGACTTTTTTTTTTGAAGGATGGCTTTCTGAAAGGGCTTTTGCTTCGAAAAGTTCGCCAATTATGAACCTGAATACCGCTTGCAATATCCATCGAATCTGGCGCGGTGAAGGCTCGAAGTGGGGATCGCTTACCATTGGAACAAGGAAGTGGACCCGGCAGGCAGCATCCGTCGCACAATTGCTCGACGATGCCGCCGGCGGCTAAGGAGCGACCGACGCTGCTGACCAGGGCCAGAGGTCATTTGGTCGTCGGGGAATAGGCGCTTGGCACGCCAAGACTTTAGGCTGCGAGCACGGCAGCAAGAGAAAGGAAAACAATTGCAAGGCGTCGCCTGGAAAGATACTCGAACAGCATGTCAACTCCGGTCAACTCGCAACACTTACTCTGTCCGCAATCCATCCAGCCCAACGCAGTTTCATTTGGTTCGTACGTGCACGAATGTCCAAACTTTTCATATCATAGTTATTCGTCCTATGGGCAGCAATCCTGTTTCGGGCTTGCGTGTTTTTGCCGAAGGGGTTGAAGTAGTTGCCAAATATTGGTTCTTTGCTTATACTTTTCGGGTCATTTTCTGGTTTGTGAGGAGGAGTGTCCGAGTGGTCGAAGGGGCACGATTGGAAATTGTGTATGCGCTAATTCCGCATCGTGGGTTCAAATCCTACCTCCTCCGTTAAGTTAAAGGCTGAACAACTTAGCCCCTAGGTTCAGTTTTTGCTCGGAAGAGATAGAACGTCTGATTGCATTGCTAAAAGGAAAGGAAATCTTGAGAAAGATTACATTATTCTCACATAAATAGCTTATTTCGACCCCTTTGTAGTATATAAAATAGTTGTTCCCCGCCTTCAAGCCTGCGCTCTTTCACAGCCTTGGGAGAAGGAGCAGTGTTGATAGCTGCTGTTAGACCTGCTGCGAAGGCTCGTACTTGGCCGCTGAAAGAACATGAAACGCGCCTTCGGCCCTTCGGCCCTGATCTAAAAAACTTGACCAGACTGTTTTCTTCGATCGAACCTTTTGGTGCCCTTGAAGTCAGGACGCCAGAGGATAGAGGTTACTCTCAGCATCGGGGCCACGAGGGTTCCGATGACTTTGATCGCTCTATTTACCTGGAAATGACCGCCCAAGAATTCGATCTTCCCTCTTCAGTTGAGCGCGCCGCTTCGCTTAAAATTGAAGAGGAGACCTACGTAATTTGCGATCTGGTCGGATAGGACCCGTTGCTCGCCTTGAAGCAATTTCCTACGCGACGATAACTGTCGAGACTCAGGATGAAAAAGGTCTGATATTTCTATATACCCTGGCTGGGTTGGCGGCTGCTTTTGTTGCTCGGTAAAAGTTTATTATTTTTGGCGACCTAGCTTCTGTTTACGGTCCGGCTGGTGTCCACTCTCCTTAGAGGGCATTGCGTCCTTGCCTAGTTTGGTTTCGAAGCAGCCTCAGCAGCCTGGGTTCATATGCTCAATCGCGGTGCAGCCTTTCTTCGAACCTCGAAGGACACCTGAGCAACGCCCGTTTCCTTATGCTGGTTACCTTCGCGGCAATTTGGCTGTCGCTTTCGACACTTGCGACCTTTGACTGAAGGCTGCTTGCGGGGGGGAGCGGGGCGGCGGCTGCCAACCTCCCGTTGCCCGCCGCACAGGGTATGTCTACTGAATACTCCTTCGCTTCGGAGGCTTGTATTTTCCTGCCTTCAATCTTGCCGATGCGTTGATCACTTCTTGCGCTATCTGGCTCGCCCTGAAGACTTGTACTCCGTGTCCTGGCCTGATCAAAGGGAAGAGAAGGAAGCAACTCATTTTGAACCCATCTCGTCAAAAATAAAGGAAATCGGAGTCTTCCTTCCGCCACCACCAGTCTGCACAATCCGAAAGTAAGTAAGGGCGGTGTGTCATCTCAAGCATCGCGCGCCTCCGGCCCTCGGGTTTGTTTAGAAGAAGGATATCAAGAGTTGCTGCGCTATTATTTTGGAGGGAGATAAAAAAGCTCCGGATTGGGGCCGCTTCGAGCCGCCTTCTTATACTGCCCTGCTGACTGGTTTCTCGGTTCCGGGTAATTGCGGATGGTGGAGAGAGCGCGAGGTTCGAAGAAAGGGCCCTTCATCCGTACCCTTATTATTAAACTTTTCCACCAATTATTTACCTACGAATAATTCGAATACTAAGTCGCGAGTAAAGACCAGAGTCTTCGAGGCGTTCCCCAACAAATCCAGGTGGTTTGATGGAGGGCTATTACTTATTGAAGAAGAAAGGGCGGCCGAAGGCGGCTTCCTTTAAATGAGATCCGGAAAGTCGTTCTTTTTCGAAGTGTGTGCTTTTTGTTCGTTGATTTAGAGACAAAATGGCAGGTAACCCTATTACTTAATAATATAAGTCAGATGGTGACACGTGATTTTGTGCAAATTGATTGGATATTAATATTAAAATATCTATGGGGGCCATCTTTTGTGTGTGATATCAACCCTAAATAGCAAACCTTACTTCGTAGGTTGGTATACCGTACCTAAAGCGGAACATTTTTTCTCAGAGCGGACCGCTGAAACATAATAGACATAACAGTCTTTCTCCCTCCAAGAAGTTTTTATGTACGATTACGCGTCGTAAGATACCTGATGTACATCAGCAGATGTGAGCCCTCTCTGATGAGTTATTACCCAGTCCTTGAGACATGAAACTCCTTACCCGATTGTCTTGGCTGGCTATCAATAGCCTACTTGAGACACAAACCTTCGGTAGTTAAGAATTACGTAATACAAGCAAGCATGACTGCTATCATAGCTAGGTGCTTTTTCAATATTTTATTATAGAATCATTTTTACTTGAGCCTTTGGCTAGCTATGGCCTGCAGAAACTACTTCGGTAGTTCAAAATGACGTATATACAAGCAAGACTGCCATGCATAGCTAGACAACGATAGCTATAGAAAATGCAAGCTAGCTATACTTTATTCTTTATATTCGTTCTTTGTTTTTTTCTTTTTTTTTTCTCGTACTTTTTTATTATCATGCCTTATTTGCTCCGGGGTCAGCCTAAGTTGGTGCGCTACGCGCGCACTTTTGGGGGATGTGTACTTTACCTCAGAGGTACAAGGTCATTCTAGCGGCCCGCGCAAGGGCGCCGGGAAAATCTCTCGCTACATTATTTGCTTTTACTAACCAGCCTCTGGCCCATTTCCTTATATTTGGGCCAATACTAAGGAAATGGCCCTCTTTCTCTCTATTTGGGCCAATTTTTCTTCACGCTAGGTAGAATTAAAATTATTTACTCTCAGTATCCTCTGGATTTGCTTAAAAAATCCCCGCTGAAACAAATTATTGCATTTATGTATGATTTTGTCTTTGTTTTTTTTTTCATAAACCATGGCTTTATCCGATTCTCTTTCATAAATCATAATAAACTAATTTATTTTCCTTTGTTTCGGAAGTGGTAGGGAAAATATTTAATACCAAGTAGAAAGAAAGGAAAACGGTTCGAATTATGACCAACAATTACAATATATCAACGGACTCTGAATGGGACAGTGGTGGTTCATTCATTAAGTACCCCATGGAGACAATTTCCACAATAACCGCTTTGTTTATTGTGACCGATCAAATAAATGCAGATACTCGTCCCAAATAGAACAATATTGCTCTCTAAAAAAAACATCACATCTTACTTTGTTTTCTGTTCTATGTCCAACGAAATTTGTTTTTTATATAGAGTGATAAAACTTAAACTATCCATCAAAGAAATTGCATTGGCTCGAAAGGCCCTCTATGAAATTTTGCTCTCTATTAAATAATAAAAAAGAAAAGTTGATCATTAGTTTTAGGAATGTCATTTTGATAACTATACGATGGAAATAAATTGGTTTAATGCGCTTCACCTTCTGGACACGGGTTTGGGAACGCTATTTCGAATAAAAGCATTGCCGGTAATAGCAAGAGAACCTTGAAAGGCAAGAAGCTAAGATTGATTAAACTTGTGTTAAACTCTAACGGGGGTTTGTTTCATCGGGGAGGTTAATAAGGTCGCTGCAGTGTAAACCTAGTTCGTTCCAAATAATGTCGTCTAATCATAACATGAAGAGGGTTTCTTGGTCTTTGGCTTCTTAGCCAAAGGTAAATTGTCCACTGTGTCTTGACAAAACATAAACTTGATGTTCGCCCACAGTTCCATCAAAAATAGCTTTTAAAATAAAGGTTTTGTCATAGCTAGGTGGTCCCGGGCAGGTTTTCGCTTTTGGTTGTATTCCGGAGGGAAAAGTCCGCCAATGGCATAGTATTCTACAAGATATCTTTCATCTCAGAGCCGCCGTTAGGTTGAGGTAGTTTGCTTAATCTTCAGCAGGAGGTTGGTTTTAAGCAGCAGCGTCTAAATAAAGGAAACCTAGGCAGCGGGTGGTTGTAACTGATGGAAATAGCACAAATAGAAGTTGGTACTGCTGGTAAAAGGTGAAAGATGAAAAGAATTGCTGGAGTTGGGCGGTGACAAAGTCATAAACGCCATCAAGGATTTCAATAACATTAATTTTCTTATTTCAATCAGGAAACTAAAGGGATTCAGGCGATCCTTTGTTGACAGCACCTTGGGCAACCAGCTAGTTAGCAGAGTAACTCAACATGCTTAAAGTGGGGGCAAATGACTTCGGTCGGTACCAGGCGGAAATGGGAAGGCTCATCCTTCCCAAGGAAATCTGGCTACTAGAGGTTTATAGACATGTTAATCGATTTACCCCTTCTTTTTCCTTTTACCGGTTCAGCAGTGCCAAGTAATAACAACAACACTCAAGAAGTAACTGAAAAAGTAAATTATGCTACGGAATAAGCTATTATTAGCTATACCTAATAACCTGGCGGAACAAAAACCTGCTTAATCATTCAACAGGTTCGAAGAAGTTTCTCTTAACATTCCATGAAAGGGTTCTTTCAGACCTCACCTTGGGTGAGATGAAGCAACATGCGAAACAAATTGGGATTTACTAATTTAAAATTGAACAAACGAAGCTATGCACTCCAAAAACAGTTTTTAGCTGAAGAGGCAAACTCCGTAAGATTGAAACAAAAGCAGCAAGAAAAAAAAGAGATGTATTTTTTTTTCTCCGGACCGAAGTGGATCGACGCGAGAGTAGCTTTTTTCCACTGGCCAAGTGGCGCAGAGGAGTGAGCCTTGGTTTTTGCTTTGTGTTGATCGCGCCAGCCTTAATAGAATATTCTTGGGGGAAATGCCAAGGTAGGTGTAGCGCAATTTGGTTGGTAGCGCATCCGCTTTGGGCGCAGAGGTTTGTTCAAATTCCGTTGTCACCTTAAGAAGAAGTCTACTATACTAAGGAATGGCGCCATAAGAAAGAGCTCACGGTGGATAGAGGCCTCCGGCACGAAGTGTGTTTTCAAAGAAAAGACTTGAAACGGCAACAAACTCCCCCTTCGGCCTACCGTCTTTCCGATCGGCATCTACACCATCCCCGAGATCCCCAGTGGCGGTTACAACGAAGAACAATTGAAGGAGAGGGGATTACGCTACGAGATCGGTCGGGCAGACTACGATGAACTGGCCAGGGGCCAGGCGGCAATAACGGTTTGTTTAAGATTATTTTCCATGCCGACGAAGGAGATCTTGGACGGGCGTCCACATACATAGGCCGGCCTTTCAGCGACCGAACTTATTAACATAGGCCAGCCAGCGATGAATGCCTGGTTTTTGTCATCGACCAGGTCTGCTGCTGAGACTACCTAACCCAAGGAGGCGTAGCCGCTATCAACGATCTCAAAATCATCCTAGACCTTACTGAACTGTCCTCGCACCCGGGCTGCCTCTACCGAAGAGGGTGGAGAGGTTCAGCAGGCCGAAGTGCAATCCTTGTCGCTTTCGTGCAGGGGCTTGTGCCGATTCAGGGATCTTCAGCTTTTTCCGAATCGAGCCAATTCGCCTTATCATTCCCCCCAAAATGCGGAAACATTGACATAAAAGATACAAAAGTATATATAATTGAGATATGTAAATTGTAATGACGTAATGCAATAATGGAAAAATAATATCTGGGTGTATAGCTCAGTTGGTAGAGCATTGGGCTTTTAACCTAATGGTCGCAGGTTCAAGTCCTGCTATACCCAAACCTTTTTCAACAATAAAGTCTCCGTAATTAAGTAATTGTGGGAGTTCGTATAAGCGTCATATTACGTATAGTGCCTTTTCCGGAGGAAGGGGATCGTATACGAGCCATTGGCTAAGCCCTAACAGGTGTAGGTGCGAAGAAGTTCTCTACCTATGAAGAACGAATATTACCCGCTTTGGTTTTATGCGAGTGGAAAAACTGCCGCGGAGCAGTTTACTGCACGTTTTATTTTAGGGACCTGCTGCGCTGGAGAGAACTGCAGAAAAAAGTTCAGCACTTTTTTTCTGCTTCATCGCTTCGCATCTTTCTTCTCAAAGGGCAGAGAGGGCGGCGCAGTGGGAACAAGCTCGCGTGTTTCCCGGCTCGGGAGAATGCGTTCTCTTCTCTCCAACTCTGCTTCGGCATACGAGCCTAACTGGTCTGAGAAAAGCATGCTCCGGGCACTTTTGTAAGACGTTAAAAAAAAAACACCTGATCCAAAAGAAATTACCGACCTCGAGATGTCAAATTGTCTCGCGCCATATGTACTGAAAGATTTCGGGAGACATGGTCCAACTATGGACAACCCCAAAAACTTCGGGCCGGCGGCGAAAACCAGCCGCGCATAATACATAAAAAATAAACAAGAAAAAAAATCTGCAACTTTTTGCTCTTTTTCCGAGCATTGCTTTAGTCTTTGGTGTTACGGTTTTATACGTGCCAAAAATATGGTTCATTCAGTTTAATGTTCTCGCATTTATTGCCACACTTCCGGTTTCCCTCTTTTATTAGGTCTTGACTTCCTTGCTATGATTTTTTCAGCGGTTTATTATGCAAGAGCAATTGCCGTTTTATCTTCCCCTGCAGCTACGGCATCAAAAAGAAAAATAGCACAAATTTACGACAATTTCTTTCTTGCGCTGTGCACCAAAATCTTTTTGCTACCTTTGGTCTTTGGTGCCCGGAAATAATAATGAATTCCCTGGCATTGTGCGAAGTTATCCCCTGCTGGATATGCAGCAGAGGGCAATTCGGTATCCATTTCGTCGGATGTTGTACTTAATGCCAAAAGGGGTTTCTTCAAAGAAAGGGCAATGGCAACCAGGAATATTTACGGGTTGAGATTGCTACTCGACCAAGGCCTCATCATAATAAGATATTTGGTAGAGTACGGATTTGTTATTCCGGACGTTAATACCATTTCATTTTTGGTGATCCAGGGGTTATCCTCCGATTTCTCTTTTTTCTCGTAGCAAATCCTTCGTAGTATGTCCTCAAGAGGTTTTGCTGCATCGGTTGTTGGACAATATGCTTATTCCTCCAAATGAGGAAAAGACGTACTTGTTTCGTTACGGTTTGGTTTCTTTTGATGCATCACCTCAATCGAGCCTTGCATAATTCCCTTTTGGAGAATTCCTGGAAGAGTACCCCCCACCCCTAGTAGGAGAGGTCTAAGCAGCCACCAAGACATCATAGACCGACCACCTAGTGAGAAATAACAGGAAAGGCTATCTCCGGCCATCAACAACCCCCTCCAAAAAAACTCAGAAAACCCCCTTCGCGCCGCCGGCGAAGGCCCGCAGCAGCACAATACAGAAAAAGAAACAAAAATAGCATGCGTGAATTGGTTATATTTGCTATTTCAATTCTTAGTGTTTCGAGTCCAAAACAAATCTTAATTTATAATGAAGAAATTGTGGTAGCTTTAAGTTTTGTGCTTTTTGTTATATTTAGTCAAAAAACTTTTGGTGAAACTTTCAAAGCGACTTTGGAGGCGAGAAGCGAAGCTATTCTTTCAGAGTTACAGCATTTGATGAGTTCTCAAGAAGCTTTGTGGTCCGAATCAAAGAAACAGCACGAATTACGTAGTATCAGCTTGCGTTCAAGCACGCAAATGATTGGAGAATCATGTATAAATAATATGGTTACGCGCTGTGCACCTAAGTGCAAACAAACAGTGCAAGCTGCGTTAGGCCAGCAAATAGAGCTTCAGTTAAAAACACTGTTAGCTATGAAAGAGCATTATTCTCGCATCCGTTTTCAAGACAAGATAGTAACTTGTTTCCGCTTCTCAGTGGATGACGAATTTCGCTTTTCGAAATTGCGAAAACATCAGTCAAAACTGGTTCAACAAAGCATGGTACTATTGCAAAGGAAAAAACACAATGAAAACACAAATGAACTTTAATCAATCATTTACCAAATTACGTTCTTTCAATCAGGAAGTTAATCAACGCGTTTATTATCTACAGGTGTAATGAAACCTAATTCCTGCTTACAATGCGGAAAATAGTGAATATTCGATTTGTGGAGTATCTATTGCTATTCGTTTTTATAATCCAGGGCTCCACGTTGTTGGAGAATGTAAAAGGGTTTAATTCAATTTTTATTATTGTAGGTATCTTTATTTTATCTGCGTGCTAGCATACTACCTAGGTTTGACCCTTTTTTGAGGATTCGCGGGAAAAGTTCATAATTAATAAAGACTCGCCCGTTGATACAGCTTCCTCGACCGACATAGGGTTCGGCTAAAGCTGTGGGACCCCCCTGCAAGCTAAGGTATGCTTAATATGCATAGGAATTGCGTGTATAGTCGACCAGACTGTAAGAAGCTAATTTTCCAGATTCGTGCCATTTTACATACTGGCTCCTCCCTATAAATAAGACCAACCAAGATCTTTTTTTTTTTTTACGTTTTCTTGGTTTCTTGGCGCTTGGCAAATTCCTCCCCTGTCTCTTATCATCTTTGATGATAAATTGGGGTTAAGCCAAACAATCTTTTTGGCTACAGTCACAAGCTACAGCTTTTTGATTGGCAATTCGATAACTGGGCCAATTTTAACAGACACACAAAGGAACAAGTAAGCAAAGCCTTTCAATACTTCGCCTTGTTGAAAACCATCAAGCCGCGAGGCGGCTTGGTGGTTTCGCTTTGCGCCTGGTTCAAAAAAGACAAAATTCATCATGGCTTGGAGTCCACTAGAACAATTTGCCATTATTTCCTCGATTCCTATTCATATATAAAACTCGTCTCTTTCATTCACCAATTTATCTTTGTTTATGCTACCGACTCTTAATTTAGTATTGCTTCGAGTTAATTTTGTCACCCCAAGAAAAGTGTGATACATTTTATACCAAATGCATGACATTTTCATGATTCATGATTTTGTGCCTAACTTGGTGAATGAACAAATAAGTGGTACTTATCCGGTAGAACAACGAGTTTTTTTCCTGATCTTTGTCACTTTTACTTTTTCATTACAAAGTAATCCTATCGATATGATATCACATAGTTTGACAGTAACAAGTCATTTTGTCATTACTCTGGGTCCTTTATTATCTTCTCCTGGAATAATTGAGTTGGATTCCAAACACATGCGCTTACACACATGCTACTAAACTTCCGAGTGTCCGTTTGGCGCTGGAGTGTACGGTATGCAGACAACCCCTATCCTAAATAATACAGGCAGCAATGGACTGTAAATTGCCGGAAATCCATGGCCCTTGGTCAGCGTGACTCAACGTATTTTGGCTTCAATGGCGGGGTTTATTGCAGGTGTTAGCGCGCCGTCGTACACTAAATAGCTTCCCCGACGAGAAGCAGCACAAAACTCGCAGCAGGAGCCTGGATCCTTGGCTCCCGCCGAATGAATCTCCCTCCCGGCGGACGGAGAGCGAGGGGACTCTTGCGCCCTGAATTCAGTCAGGGCTTCATCTACGGCGAAACCCGGCCGTAGTTTTCAAGATTCTACCGGGGATGACCCGGCCATAAATGGTCGAAAACTAAGCTCGATTCATTGCCGCCATGGGCATAACAGCGAGATTGAGCAGTTTTCGAGCCCTGACCCAAACCATTGCCTTTTTTTGCAGTCCCTAGCCCCTAAGCCCTCGGGGCGACCACCCACAGGTGCAAGTGCGCCTAGTTGTCGAAGAACCCGAAGCTACGATATATCAAACCTGGCGGCAGACGTTATTCCCAATCGGAAGGAAGGGAACAACATTAATCCACCCGGGAACAACAACCGGGCTGCCACGGCGGGCGGGGCAGCCATGGGGGATGGCCGGCGGCGCCCTTGGCCAGCGCATCATACAGAAAAAAAAGTAGATTTGTCTATCACTATGCCTTTGGTATGTTACTTGGATTAACTATATTTATGACTACTAATGAAGGGTCATTATTTTCGCATCCGTTTTCAAGACAAGATAGTAACTTGTTTCCGCTTTTCAGTGGATGACGAATTTCGATTTTCGAAATGGCGAAAACATCAGTCAAAACTAGTTCAACAAAGCATGGTATTATTTAAAGATGGGGTTCTGAAGAAACGAACAATTTTGCACAAAGATGGCTTTTTCCCACGAACCACAAAGATATAGGTACTCCATATCGTATTTTTGGTGCCATTGCTGGAGTAATGGGTACATGCTTTTCCGTACTAATTCGTATGGAATTAGCACAACCTGGCAATCAAATTCCTGGTGGGAATCATCAACTTTATAATGTGTTAATTACAGCTCATGCTTTTCCAATGATCTTTTTTATGGTTATGCCAGCGATGATAGGTGGATTTGGTAATTGGTTCGTTCCGATTCTTATAGGTGCACCTGACATGGCATTTCCACGATTAAATAATATTCCCTTTTGGTTGTGCGGGGTTGAACATCCTCGTCCCGTAGTGGATTATAGCCCATTCGCCGAGGTTTTAGGTGATAAACCCGCCGGGGCGTGTCCACTTCGGAGGAGTAGGGTTCGCGATGTCTTCCGGCGAGGTAAGATTTTGGAAGTGCATAGCAAACCTCAGTACCGGCAACCTTACTAGTCATGATAGTAGCGGGTTACTTAGTTTTGTTTACAACCTAGCTATAATTGCGTCCACCAGATACATGAGTACCACTAGCAGCCAGGGGGAAAAGCAACTTCTTTCGGGTGAACAAGGCGCAGGTGTGGCCGCCGCGGGCGGACCCGAAACCGGAGAGGGTAGAGCCAAAGTCAAACGGGACAGCAGGGGTGATGACCACAAGGGCGCGGCGGAGTTTACTCCTTCCTCTGCGCTCAGGGGACGATGGAAAAACAGGAGGGCCGGAGGCCGACCCCCTGCAACGTAGTCGGGCCTCCCCCCAAGCTATTAATGCAAATAATTTACTACCAGACCCCTACAACACTACCGGTGGAGGTCTGGAAAAACTAGCTAAGCTGCTGAAACCACCCACCATCGGGCAACGGCAAATTCGCTGGACCAACGTATATCTTAGCTGACCGCGACGTTCTCGTAGCCGCATACGAGAGAATCAAGTCGCGACCTGGCAATATGACCCCAGGAGGCGACGAGCAAGGAGAACCGGGTATCAGTCGGAGATGGTTCGACATCGCGCTGGCTAAAAAAAAGCCGGAACGTACAAGTTCAAGCCCGCTCGACGTCTCATGATTTCCAACCTTAATAAACCCAACGAGCAGATACCTCTGACAGCTGGGCCTCCCAAGGAAAAAATAATACCGGAGGCGATCCGCTTGATTTTGGAGATAATATTCGAACCGAACTTTAGCGATCACTCCCATTTAAGACCAGGCCGCGGGTGCCATACGGCCTTCATGGAAATTAAGCGTACCTGGACTGGGATCTTCGTGGTTTCTGGAGTTCGACATTGCGAAATGCTTCGACACCATCGACCGCCACCGTCTGGTAAATATCCTTAAGACTAAGATTGAAGATCTTAGTTCAATGGATTTAATTCAGAAGATCTTCTATGCCGGTCCGGTTGGAGGCGAAAAAAGGAGGTCAGTCTGGATAGGAAATAGTGCTTCAGGTTCGAAGAACACCCCCCCCCCCGTTGTGCAATAAATATAGACCCGGATCCGCTGGATAAGGAGGTCCAACGTATTCAACATACTCCACCCGGAAACTACGCAAACAGTCCCGATATTTTCTTAAGGCCACCAGGATGACCAAGAAGAAAAGCGTCGTGAAAATTACGATCTTGATAAGATCGATGACCTCCGCAAGAGTAAGAAGCGGAACACCAAACTTGCGGGCGTCCCGATGAGGGACTACCTAGATCCGGGCTTCTTCATCAAGGTAAGATGTGTTCGCTATGCTTTAGACTCCTTACCTGGTATCGCCGGGCCCAAAGAAAAGAATTGGTGGAGAAGATCAAAAAACGTATTATGTTTTTTCTGGGTTCCAACCTACTATTGCAGGTAGGGCAAAGCAACATAGTGCACGCAACTTCAGCCAGGGTGAAGTTCTGAGGTATCTACCTACATTGGAGGCGTAGCTGCCTTTTTAAAGTGGCCGAGTCGATTCTCTAAGTCACTGGGGAAGAGGCGTCGGTCGGGTCAGGAACCGGCTTTCTTCGAACCTGCGTAAGCAGAGGCAAGTTGCTTGGTAAAATCAGGTGGTGGGACGGCCCTACTGGTCCCGCGGCGCTTACCGTAAGGCTCTCTAAGCCCTCAGGTAAAATCTTATTCAGGCGAAGAAGGCGCTGCTGCTGGACCGAGCTTCAGAACTTGAAACTAAATCAGCCCTAGACCTACATTTATCATCATCAAGAGAGGACCTTCAGAAGCTCACAGCACGAGGTTCCCTCGAACCCGCCAAGAATGGGAGGCGATCCCACCACATCGGTAAAGACAGCCGCCTTTATTCGAACCTTATCCGCACCTTGGATAAGGTTCGTTCTTCGAACCTCATTTACGATCCCGGAACGAAAACAGTCCCTCAAAACTTCGGAGAACGCGTAAGAGCCACCGCCGACCAATCCGGGATTTACGGCTCGGTGCCTAAGCCGTGGGCTCCGATCCCCGAGATCCTATACAAATTGTGCGGAGGGGGAATACTATATATACTTAATTGGCTAACCGCCCATCTTTGGTTAATAAACCAATATCCACCACGGACGAGGCCCTTATCCAATGGTTGGTGTTCGTTTATCGAGGCATTCCAAACGCCTATTGCTGCGATAATTTTGTCTTTTCTCGAAAAGACTACCAAGTCGGATGGTCAGCTATCTAAACCTCGGCCAATAAACACAAGAGCTCCGTAAAAGGTTCGAAGAAAGGTGTTTGGCCGGTATTTGGTCATCCACCTGGACTTGGGCGGCGGCTCTCATTTTTGAAGACGACCAATACTTACCGCCTTGACAAAAGATTCTTGATTAGCTTTCTCTAAATTTGGACTTACCGCGGTCTGAAGTGTTCTCCTGTCTCATCCGGAATTATCTGGTGTTAGGCAGGTGCGCGGTTAAGGGCTGTAAGGATACGAAAGAAAGGTTCGAAGAAACGCAAGCTAAACGGGCGTGGGTTCAGGGAAGGGAGAGCAGGGGTGAGAAAAAAAAAAAGTTGCGGCGGCCATCCATGCGGCGATTAATCGGAAACAAATCCCGCTTTCTTCGAACCTCCTAATCACCAGGTTCGAAGAAACCAAGGTAAATTGTTCTTTGAGCATCTAGATCTCGCCGTGGCAAGACCCGGTGGAACCAGCAAAGGGGGGGAAGAAAGCCGGATGATGGAAGACTATCACGTACGGCTTCGAGGGAGGGCTTTAAAGCCCTACCCGCCGTTGCCACCTTCGCTGTTGCTTTTATTAAGCTCAGCCTTGGTAGAGGTGGGTAGCGGCACTGGGTGGACGGTCTATCCGCCCTTAAGCGGTATAACCAGCCATTCCGGAGGATCCGTTGATTCAGCAATTTTTAGTCCTCATTTATCAGGTGTTTCATCTATTTTAGGTTCTATAAATTTTATTACTACTATTTTCAACATGCGCGGCCCTGGAATGACCATGCATAGATTACCTCTATTTGTTTGGTCTGTTTCAGTCACCGCATTCTCACCTTCATTATCCCTTCCTGTATTGGCAGGTGCAATTACCATGTTATTAACCGATAGAAATTTTAATACAACCTTTTTTGATCCTGCTGGAGGGGGAGATCCAATTTTATACCAGCATCTTTTTTGGTTCTTCGGTCATCCAGAGGTTTATATTCCAATTTTGCCAGGATTTGGTATTATTAGTCATATCGTTTCTACCTTTTCAAGAAAACCTGTATTCGGTTATCTAGGCATGGTTTATGCCATGATCAGTATTGGAGTTCTTGGATTTATTGCGCGGGCCCATCATATGTTTACTGTAGGTTTAGACGTTGATACACGTGCTTACTTTACCGCAGCTACAATGATTACTGCTGTGCCTACTGGAATAAAGATTTTTAGTTGGATCGCTACCATGTGGGGGCGCGGGGTGAGAACCGCCGAGGATCGCTGGAGCTGGAAAGCACTGCTGGGGATCCCAATGAAAAAGCTAATCCGTCGCGCCCGGTCCAACGCCCTGCGCGGGGACCGAAAGATGGCGACCCGGAAACGGACTCTCGAAGATATAGGATAACCAACCTCCATAACGGCCGCCTTACTGTGTATGGGGAGGCGCTGGTTCATAACCCGCGTCCTCAATAATGGAGTGCCTTTCAATGCGCCAGTACCCTCACTCCCCAGGGGGGAAAGGGGGATCTCAGCGAAGGAGACATCACTCACATTACGCCGATGAACGTACAAAATCAGCCTGTACCACAATTCGGTAAAAGCCTAGAGGGTACCTTCGTCGAGAGGAGGGCGGCGAGAGCCGCCTGAACGGTCCTCGCGGAACCACCACAAGAATCGTCGAGGGGAACCTTGCCGATTCAGCGAAGGGTAGAACTGCGGAGCCTCGCCAAAGGCCGCAGGATAACCCAACCCCACCTACTCCTGACGAGATCCCAGCGTCTCTCAGAGAGCTGGAGTATAAAATCAGGAACCTGGCTCCCCATAGATAGCGACGGGAAATACCGGAAACTCATAGACCTGATGATAGCCGACCCATACGCGCTCATTGCGGCCTATGAGCGCATGAAATGCAATCCGGGAAACCTCCTCATCCCCCCTACCCGGTGATACCCTTGAGGGCCTCGGGAGTGGTTCTGGACAACCGCCAATGAGCCCTTATGGGCAAGTACAAGTTCAAGCCGGCAAGGCGCGCGCGTTCAAATAGCGAAGCCCAAGAATAGTGAGACAAGACCCCTAATAACTGTAAGAAGTCCTAGAGACGAGATCGTAATGGAAGAAGCGGTCTGTTTGGTCTTGGAAAGGCTCAAAGAACCTCAATTATCGAAGAACTCATAGGCTTCTTTGAGGAAAGTCATGCCACCATACAGCTCTTCCAGAGATAAAGTACCACTGGAGGGCGACTTCGTGGTTCGTAGAGTTAAACTTCCGGGAATGTTACGACACCATACATAAACCGAGAGAGATCGCTGGAAATCCCGGCAGAGCATATCCGGGACGAAAGGCTCTTTGACATTCTTAACCAAATGTTCAGGGTTCGTTTTGTGGGGTTGGGCCGTCCGAACGAAGACGGGATACCCCAAGGCAGTAAACTCTCCCCACTGCTGTGTAACATTTACCCACACAAACCGGATGTTCCAGTAAATCGGCTACTTCCAGAGCTATCAACAGAAAAAAGAGTCGACGCACAAACCCCGAGTACTCGAGGGTGCGTCGGCTTTACTTCCAGATCAGAAAATGGAACTCGGGAACGACCTTACACGTATAGAAGAAGAAAGGAAGAGGTTGAAATTGGTTAGGAAGCTGCGCATAACCCATCAGTGTTTTAGGGACCTGGAGTTCGTAAGGATTAAATATGCTCGCTACGCAGACGATTCTTTTTCAGGTGTTGCGGGAGGGGGGGCAAGCGATAGCCGCCGCCTGGCTGGAAGGTGCTGGCTCAGGTGCAGCAGTTCCTTCAATCGGATTGAAAACTCTCGATCGACCCATTTCTATGGAATACGTCATGCCGTGTCTGACCGCGTCCTTTCACCCTACATGCTCGTTTTCGAACACCAAAAACTGTAAGGTCGGCCAAGATTAGGGCAGCGAAGAAGAGAAAAGCTCACGCTCTGCAAATCCACCGTAACCTCGTGGCGAGGTGGGAAAGAGAGCGCCGTCGAACCGTGCTTAAGTGTTGGGCCGTCGCGTACGGCAATAAGCGGTCGATGGCAGTCCAGCGGGCAAAATAAACAGCCGCGGAAGCAGCTAAGCTTTTCCCGTAGGGATACTTCTCTAAGCTGCAGGGGGAAGAGCTAGAGCAGTGGCAGGGCCAGTGCTCCTCCTTCGTGAGTATGTACGTGGAAGCCGCCATGGATAGGCATGAAATGTGTGACCAGTTTTGTCAGCTCAGTGAGGGACTGAGCGCGAAGGCGTGGGCCGAGGGTGCCTTTCTTCCAACCTCGAAGGATGCAAATAGCCCGCCCGGAGAAGGCGGCGGGGCAATCTCGAAGCGCACCGCCGGTTGGATCTGATAAACCCCAAAATAAGATTATGGACAAACTTCACCAAGTGGGCGGGGGGATCCATCCGGAAAACCCACATACGTGAGCGTGATCTTGAACCAGGAGGACGGGCGAGAAAATTGCCTGGTTCCGCCGCAGTATAGCACTGGGTTTGCTTGCTAAGATACCACCAGTGTGGCAACAACCGGCATGAACTAAAAAACAGAGTTAACTACCCTATGTGGGCGGCCATCTCCACGCTAGCCAGGAAGCACCGTAGCAGCTCCTAGCAGGTGCTCGAAAAATACACCAAGAGTATGGCGGTAATATTACTTTCCCCACCGCGAGAGAACTAGCCAAGAAAATACGAGTGGGCTTCCTTTCGAGCGACCCAACTACTCCCCTTGGCGTGGTGGTGGTACTTAATAGGGTCTGAGGATAACCAGCCGAAGCAAACTGCTTACGGAGAAGTGCGCGCTGGTGGGGTGCGAGTCCACCAACATCGAGATGCGTCATGTGCGCAAACTGGTAAGGAAAGGGAGGCCCAAAGAGTATTAGCAACCAGTAAAACAAAGAAACTGGAGGGGATCCAGGCTCTCCATTCAGCGCTCAATCGAAAACAGATTCCTCTGTGTGAGTTCCATTACCAATAACTGCACGCCGGGAGAACAACCAGGGCAGACCTGAAGAATATGAACGTCGCGAAAGGACCAGACTGATAGGAGGGGGGGGGAGCCGTATGATAGGTAACTACCACGTGCGGTTCTGCGAGAAGGCCGGCGGACGGAAATGGCCGTCGTGCCTTACTCCCGAGGTTCAATACAATATAAAACACCCATGTTATTCGCAGTAGGTTTTATTTTCTTGTTCACCATAGGAGGCCTTACTGGAATAGTCTTGGCCAATTCTGGGCTGGACATTGCTCTACATGATACTTATTATGTTGTTGCACATTTCCATTATGTAGCGCGGGATGTGACCCTGAATAATTCACTGTTGGTGGAAGCCAATGCCCCGGGACCTTGGGGCTAATTCCGTACGAAACAGGGGAGTTGGCCCGAAGGCCCTCCCCCGGGCAAGCTCTTCGGACGGAAAACCTTTCTACTTTGGACCTAGCTGCTTGACAAAAGCTCCGATAGCCTCATTTGGAAGGGGTATGGATACCGCAATGCTATCCACTCTCAGGTGGTGCATCCGATCTGTTACAAGTACGGCTAAGTGCGTGGCCCGAACGAGAGTTCCACAGAATCGAGGGTTCTGCACATCAACGCCGAGTTCGTAGACCGGTCAAATTCGCGAGGGTACCAACTTGGATTTACTGGACAATCAGGAACCATCACCAGGGCTGCCCCACGGGGTGGCGCCAGCGAAGCTCGGAAGGGGACCACTCCTCTCAATTATACGGATGGAGGGTCTCATAAGTGGAGTGAACACTGGGCAGATGAGGGCCTCTCACACAGATCTCTTTCGGGAGGAGGAGAGAGCATAAGATCCAACCAATTTTCTATATGGACCTGGTCAAAAAAAGCTAGGATAAACAAACAATAAACGTAAATACCGTAACCTCATAAAGTATATTGTTGCAACTCCGGAAGTGTTGCTCACGGCATATAACAAGCGCAGGATATGATCCTGAATAATTCACAGCGGGTGGCCCCGGCACCTTGGGGCTAATCCCCCAGGGAAGTAGAGTAATCTCCCAGGGCAAGCCAGAAAACGTTATTTCTCTACTACCTTTCGGACCTCAAAAGCTTTCTTCGAACTTTTTTGCCGGGGTATGGATACCGCAATGCTATCCACTCTCAGGTGGTGCATCCGATCTGTGACGAGTAGGCTAGGTTACGGGCCCGAAGTCCCACCACAGAATCGGGGTTTTGCACATCTACGCCGAATTGCAGACCGGTCAAATTGAAGGGTACCCCGTGAGATTTACTGGACTATCAAGAACCATCACCCGGCCCACGGGGTGGCGCCAGCGAAGCTCGTAAGGGGACCACTCCTACCCATATATGGATGGAGGTTCTAAGTGGAGTGAAAACACTTGGCGGATGAAGGCGTCTCTTCTCATACAGATCTCTCTGGGAGTACACCTCGTCAAGCGAGTAGACGGTAAAGCAGCCGAACAAAACAACTCGACTAGACCTGGGGTTGGGAGCCGTATGAGTGGTAACGTTCACGTACAGTTCTCTGTTTTGGGCAGCGGACGGTAATGGCTGCTCGCTCTTACTCTCGCATCGAATCGAGTCCGGGCAACATGACTCCTGGTGGTGATCCAGGGAAGGAACCCTTTCGAAAGGATTAACTTGACGTGATTTAAGAAAACCGCCGAAGAGCTGAGAAAAGGCACCTTCGAAGTCAAGACATTCCGTCGAGTACTCATTCCTAAACCGGGCAAGAACGAAAAGCGGCCTCTCACGGCAGCGAGTCCGCGGGTGAAGACAGGAGGCTATTCGGATGGTCTGGTAATTTTTTTTTTTTAGACGAAAAAACAACCAAGTTTATCAGACATTTCACACGGCTTTAGGACAGGCAGAGGCTGCCATACAGCGCTAGCGCTGAAAGATATTAAAAGGAGAAACCCCCTTCGTGGTGGATCGAGTTTGATATCCTAAGTGTTTTGATACAATTAATAAACATACTCGTCCATTCTAGAGGAAACCCGAAGGGATAGTTGCCTAATCGGACTTCTATACCAGATGTTAAAAGCCAAAATCTGTCATGTAGAATTATTAGGTGGACCTAAGGTGTTCCACAAGAAAGCATCACATCACACATTTCAACATCTACCTAGACTCGATCGAACATTAAATCAAATCAGACAGCCGCCGGTTTATAGGCCGAGAGCCCGAGAAGACGTCGTTCGGATCCAGAATACAGCCCTACACATCCCTCGTGGCCAAGCCAATAAAATGAACTCTACACAACTATCTCGCGGGAAGGAAGATACGAAGGGCCAAAGAACAAATATGCTGCAAAGGAATACCTTTTGCGGATTATAACGACCCCAAGTTTGTAAGGCTATATGCTTGTAGATATGCCGATGACATACTGCTGGCTGTATTAGGCCCATAATCTCTGGCCCAAAACATCTTTGACGGGTGACCACTCTTCCAAAGTCCGCGTTGCATCTCGAGGTTAACCCTCTGCAGCTTTACGTCATGCAATGTCAGACAAAGCCGAATTATCGGGGATGGAGTTACAATGCGTATCCGCATCAAGATTACCCGTTCGTCGCTCGGACAAGACCACGAGGTTCGAAGAAAATAAACTTCGTAGACAATAAAAAAAATGGCACTGGACCGATGGGAAACCGGCTTAGCTTAACTAGGAAACAAACTTATGAAACACGCCTACTTTCGGACTACATTCTCGGGGAACAAATACACAGTGACCAATTAAATGTTATCACGAAACAAATAGTTAAACAATTTTGAGAGGAACGTAAAGAAGAACCTTTGGGACGAATCAAGGATTTATGGAAACACAACTTTATCTCAGGGGGGGGGGAGCTGTTAAGCCGGCAATTCAGAAACAACTTCCTCAATAAAACGAGTTTCCGCATATTGCGCCTTCCAGCAGTCGGTAGAAAAGTTCCTGGGTCCGAGAAACGAAAACAAAAGCCAAACCGAGGGACGAAGCCAAGAACCAGTAGACCAAACAACACAATCAGTTGAAAGCTCGCAAAGGTCTGCCTTACGCGTACAAATTTACGCTCCCTTGAAGAAGATCATGAACAAGCTTCGTCTACGTAGGATGATCAACTTTACGACCACAAGCTATAAACATACTGCTGCTATCCCAGGACAATCTCACAATTATCCGATGATATGGGAGTGTAGCTCGGGGCTGGTTGAACTACTATTGCTGTTGCGACAACGCGTTCAAGGTAAAAATCTGATGAACAACTATCAGGTGAGATGGTCTTGTCTACACACCTTAGCAGCAAAATATAAAACTACTCTCCGCGGAATCACTTCGCGGTACACCGAGGACTTTGAAAGAGTCGTCGTGACGCCGAAAAGTACAATCTTGTTTTTTCTAACTGCAAAGGAAATACGAACCATGCGCAAAGAGTGGCGAAAATTTGTGGATAGATAAATGGGTGTGTTGTTTCTACGAGCCACTCGTCATCCGCATCTAAATGTGCTGTCTTTGGATGTGCGGAGACGAAGATTGAGATGCACCACTGGAGGGCGCTTTCTCGAGGACCGGGCCCACTATCGGTAACAAATCTACATGCAGACACATGAGGTGGATTATTTCCGGCGATCCACTCGGCACTGAACCGGAAACAAATATCACTATGCAAGACGCACCGGACCCTCTCATGGCAAAACATCAACATTGAGTTGGTAATGGGCGGTCCTCCGAAGAAGCTGAATAGGGGCGACAGCCAACCCTAGGGTTTTCCGGTTCATAAAACAGCCCTTTCTTTGCGCGAAGCCGAACAAAAAAACTACTCGACTAACCCCGCGGTTGGGAGCCGTATGAGCGGTAACGCTCACGTACAGTTCTGTGAGAAGGGCAGCAAACGGAAATGGCTGCTTGCTCTTACTCTCGCTTTCTATGGGAGCTGTTTTTGCTTTATTTGCAGGATCCTATTATTGGATAGGTAAAATCCCTGGTCTTCAATATCCAGAGACTTTAGGTCAAATTCATTTTTGGATTACTTTCTTTGGAGTAAATTCGACTTCCTTTCCTATGCATTTTCTAGGTCTTGCGGGTATGCCACGTCGTATTCCAGATTATCCAGATGCTTATGCTGGATGGAATGCCTTTAGTAGTTTCGGCTCATATGTCTCTGTAGTAGGGATTTCTTGTTTCTTTGTCGTGGTTTTTCTTACTTTAACCAGTGAAAACAAGTGTGCTCCAAGTCCTTGGGCTGTTGAACAGAATTCAACCACGCTTGAATGGATGGTACAAAGCCCTCCAGCTTTTCATACCTTTGAAGAACTTCCAGCTATCAAAGAAAGCATTGGCACTTTTCCGCTCCGCCCTCGTTGGACCTAGTCCATTGAAGGGGCGGAGCCCCGCCCCACCACGAGGTTATCCCTACTACATTTTTGCGTGCGGGATCTCTGGGAAATGGTAAGAAAAAGTCTTTTTGGATGAGAGGTTGACCCATCTTCAATTCGAGGGCGGCGTCTAAGCTTTCTGTAATAATTATTCTTTCTATGTTATGATCAAACTAGATTAAAAAAAAACAAAAACAATGTTTTTAAGTGAAAAAAAAAAAATAAAAAATTATGAAACAACTTTCAGCATTTTATTATCAAAAGCACTTCTGCCAAAATATTACTTTGACATTCATTATTATTCTATTTATTACTTATATTATATATGGTATTATATATTATATTTATAAATATAGTAGTGATAATCTCAAAAAATCCTATAACTACTTGGTAAGTCCACAAGATCTAATCCCAGAGGTTAATCCTGAGAAAAAAGTTAATCCTGAGAAAAATTCTCATGAAGATGAAGCGACCCCTTGGTATCAGAATCACATATTGTGGGGGAGTTTGTTGTTCGCAGGATTGGTCTTTGCCATTTACTCTTTTGGTCAAGGTTCAGGTTCAGATAATTCCTTCCGGGAGTTCCAGTATTTGCGAAACTAGATTATTAAATGATATTGCTACTTCTTATTCTGAAAGGGGATAAATGTATCCTTATAATTCTATAGAAGAAGAAGTATTAGGTAATATTGTGGCTAGTGGTAATGAAGCTAGAAATATCTTAGAGGGTCTTACAACAAACAGCGTCGGACCCTTTGTTTCAGTACAATATCCTAATAAAAAGATTATTTAATCTCACGTTGAAATGGGTTCTTATGAACTTCTCAGGAATGACAGATTTTGAAAACAGAGAGAAAAAAGCTTTAGTCGAGGAAACTATGTCACTTAAAAGGCCTTTTCGGCCGCTCAGTGAAAGCTTTAACTCCGGAAATGGTTCCAGTTCCGTTAATGCTTCTGTTAATGCTTCTGTTCCTACGCCTGAGCAGCCTTCAACAGTGATACCAAATATCCTCGATTGGGATTGGGCTGATCTTTACCAGACATGTGATATAACTAAGTTAAATATGGATTACTTCAACGGAGATCCATTTTTGCCTCCTTTTTTACTTCAATTGTCTTCATTAGTTATACCATTCATTATTAAATATGTACCAGTGTTTTTTCTAAATACAATAAAGTTTTTTTTAGACACCCCATAGTGTCTTTCATACTTTTAATGTATTCATTAATAATTTTTTTTATAATTAAAAAGAGACCTGTTCCTAATAAAATAAAAATAGTATTTCAGAACGTACAATTTAATCTTGTGCGGTCTTCATCAGTGTTTTCAGATTTTAATGATATTCCTCCTGATTCTGGCAAGGGTAGTTTCAGAAACGTTGCAGAGATGGGTAAATCAGCCGATGCTTCTCTCAAGGATGAAATCAGAATCATTGTTTCATAAATGATTGAATCTGTTGCTGATTCTGTGGCTATGAATGAAACTAATATCCTCGTTTTACATAGGAGTGAGTCTTCTGCTGCTTCTCAGACCGGAAAGGAGATAAAAAAAAAAGGAGGGGTAGTTGGAACTTTTCCTACCCCAACAAGTAGCTACACCGCAGGCAATCTTAACAGAGCTTCTTTGGGGGAGTCCAATACTGGATAGGACGCCGCCCCCCCCTACTATGATTTGTTTGTTAGCACTAGGCGGCTGTATTATTTCGATATTGTAAGTCCCAGCCCCGTGACAAAATATGGCCATAAGGGGCAGCGGCTGTTTTCGGGAATCAGTGGGCGGTTGCCCACAAAGATTATAAGCTTGGCGTTAAGAGATGTCGATCCTCACATGAGCATGGCGAGCACCTTCGGCGGATCCTTTTGCAGATACAATTTGCTGCCGCACTTGGGGGGGGCCCGGGCGCAGAGATGGTGCTTAAAAACCAACCCTGAATTAGTCGGTGAACGCGCGCGCCGAAACGCAGAATAATCCCGACGCCCTATACCGCCTGCAGCAGATGCGCAGGCTAGGGCGGGCTGATAGCTTGTCCTCGTTGGAATGGCTTATATAGCACAGGATCCAGCCTCAAAAAGAAATGATAAAGGCAAATACCAAGATCTCTACAGCCTTGGAAAAAGCCCAGATAACTCGAAACTGGCGTGGCTGGAGATAAGAAACAAACCAGGCATTCTTACGCCCGGTTGCACGGGTTAAATCTTAATGGTCTGAAATAAAACTGGTTCGTGGAAATCAGCGAAATGAAGAATGGAGGAAGCTATAAATACGAACTAGCCTACAGAATCGGCCCCGAAGCAGGTTACAATGAAAGCCGACCTTTGACTATTTATTGAATAAGTATCCCCCACGGGGGGGGGGATGGCTTTCGGAAGAGAATTAGAGCCTATCTTCGAAGGCTTTGCTGTCGAGCAAAGGGTAGGTGAGCAGGCCTTCTATTCCCAGGAGGCGCGCCCCTCCACCCAATTCGAAAACTGAGAAGGGCAGGGCAGCAGCAAAAGAATGAGAAACTGGATCCTTCCAGCAGAGCAGTCTTTAGCCAATTCTCCTACGAATTAAAACCCAAGAAAAGCACCCACGCAGCGCTCCAACAAATGCCATTTGATTGGAAAGATGTGCATCGGTTTCTTGACTATGATATTAGAAAAGCCTTTGATAACGTTAACCACCATGTACTTACTATGTGCTGCACTGTAAGAACAGAGAGCGGACCGTAGGTCGTCGACAAGATCCACAAAAAGCTCAACGTGAAAGGGATCAACTTCGACATTCAAGAAAACCTGGGCACCCTGCAGGGTTCAGTACTCTTTCCTTCTCCTTCTAACGTTTATATGTCTAAATTTGACCGATTCCTGCATAACCGGATAGCACACTACGAGTGTTCGGGCAAGGAAATAATAAACTAAAATGGAAAGAAGCCTGTCGGGTAAAAACTGATGACAAAATAAAACTAAGGATAACCGAGCCACCAAGACCCTTTTCTGGCGGAGAAGCTTAGCCGCGGCCCGCAAAGGAAGTATGAAGCAATACATCTACCATCCGGATAATCCGAATATCAAGATCCGGGACGTCCGCTACGCAGACGAATTCTTGGTAGGTCTCGAGGGGTTAAAGGACCTATGTAAGACCAGGGAAATGAACGACTTACTTAGATCTACCTACACCTAGATATAAAGACGGACAACCTGGTTCACGCACGTTCCGATTGGGTACGTTTCTTAGGCTTCAACATCCAAGCTAGAATGATAACCAAGGGCAAGGAACTCTGGGCTATTAGCAAATTAAAACAAAGAGCCCTAGGCCAAAGAGAGAGAACATGATAAGTACCAATCTCTGATGAGCAAGATGGTAGCCGCGATCCAACGCCGAACCAGAGAGGATACCTTTTTTTTTGCCAAGGCCGAGCAACCGCGAGCCCATATTGCTGCATGCAGCAAAAGGAGCGGAAGTCCCTAGCATATTGCAATCCTTGGAGGCCCTGCAATAATAATAATTACTCGATAATCTAAGATCCAGGTACTGTCGTCCTATGGATAGACTGGGTAACGGACCCGCCCGGACGCCCGAGAGCTTTCGGAACACCAAATCGGCAAGCATACATAAAATAGCAACGCAGTGGATTGCTTCGGCTGAATTGGTAGGAAATCTTAAGGTCGAACAAGAGGTTAGACAAGCCTTAATAAAAGACATCTATAAGGGATACATCGCGCAAAAAAAAAGTGGAGGTATGTAACTTGACAACTTAGACTTTGGTCGAGGTAAGATAACACGTTACATACCATATGAGTATGAGGGTAAGGCTGGACCAACGCCTCCGATGGCTGGCCCAAAGCCAATTAATTTGGTGAACCTTTCTCTATTCGTTCTTCGAACCTCACCTACTTTCTTCGAACCTCAACATAATAGCAAAAAACCCCGCCGTTTTATTTTATCCCGCTGGTCGCTGCCGCTAGCAATCCGGACAACCTAACTATCACGACTGGTTTCAAGCCAAAGCCCACGGGATCCTAAGCTTTTACAAATGAAATGCACACACAACATCTGGGAAGTCCAAGACCTGGTCAACTACCACATTAAATATTCTCTCCTAGGCACCCTAGCCCTTAAGCATAAGAGCTCGAGCTCGAAGATTCTCAAACAATATGGTAAAGCCCCGAAAATACAAACTATCAAAAGCAAAGGTCATTAAACTCTAGAGACTATAATAAAGTCTCCTACAGTTCATCATAAAGTAAATTAGATCCGCAGGGACGCGCGGAATATGATCCTGAATAATTCACTGTGGGTGGAAGCCAAGGACCTGGGACCTTTAGGCTAGTAATTCCGTACGAAACAGGGGAGTCGGCGGCCCTCCCCCGGGCCGGAAAACGCGTTATTTCTCCACCTTGGACCTAGAGGCTGGAAAGAAAGAAGCTTTCTTCGAACCTCATTTGGTAGGGGTATGAATATCGCAATGCTATCCAGAGAGTGGTGCATCCGATCTGTTACAAGTATGGCTAGGTTACGGGGCCGAAGAAAGGCAGCCCTGGGGTTTTGCGCGCGCCTCTAGCCGAGTCGCGCCGGTCAAATTGTTGGCGAGGTTCGAAGAAAGATTGACCGCACTATCTATCAGGAACCATCACCTGGGCTGCCCTTGGAGGTGGCGCCAGCGATGCTTAGGAGGGGACCACTCCTATCCATTATCTGGATGGAGGTTCTAAGTGGAGTGAACATTTGGCAAATAAGGGCCTCTCACACAGATCTCTTTCGGGAGGAGTACACCTCGTCAAGCGAGTAGAACGGGAAAGCCGAACAAAAAAACTACTCGACTAGACTTGGGGTTGGGAGCCGTATGAGCGGTAACGTTCACGTACGATTTAAGGGCAGCGGACGGAGATGGCTGCTTGCTCTTACTCTTGCCTACGTAGATAATCAGGTTGAAGAAGTTATTAGTGCAGGCGCAGATGAGATTGCTCAAGTTTTCCATAGATTCATGACAAGCAATTAGGCGGCCTTTCGTTTCATCTTGGGAACCGGTTGTTCCGGCCTTCGGCGGCCGCCTTTGTGCCCTGCACTGGCCTTCGGCCCTCAACAGCTCTGCCCTCTACTCAGGATACAAAGGATGATGAATCTACGAGACGAGGCCGAAGGCCGGGGCACCCTTCCTGCCCAGCCGGGAACATGTAAAGGTCCTACCAGAAAGAGCTCAAGATCCAATGGAAAACCTTCCAAGTCCCTCTCATTACTTAATAGATGGCTTCCCAGAGGATACAGAAGTGCTCCGCCCTCCTCAATCATAAACTGGTTCTGATTCGACGACAGAGAGTTCGTTACCAGGAACCTAAAAGGCATGTAACAAAGCTTTAAATACATTCAGAAGTTGTTAACTAATTAGAACCATTCTTATCTGACGGAAATTACATTGCTCAACCATGGAGCGGAGGGCCGAAGGCACTCAAAAAAGCCTTTGCCGACCGGGTTGAACTGCTTTCTCAATAACTCAGTGAGCATAATAAACCTGCTTTATTCTGGTGACAAAAGCAAAATGGGATATCATCTAACAGCCATGTATACCCTACCCATCAACTGTCAGCAAACCAACCCTTAGTATTTTAATGAACAAGGCGCGAAGCGTCCCGGGGAAAGAATTGAAGATCTTGATTTTCGTGACGAAAATCTGGAAAGGCCTCGCAGCTCTGCCCACCCCCGGATCAAACCAAACATAGTCCACGCTGGGGCGACACAATAAATTAGCGTAGATAATGAATGAACCATGAATTGGCTCGGCCTCGCAGCTCTGCCCACCCAGGGGCAGAACAATGAGTTATCTACGAGAGATAATAAGCAATGATTTATCGTAGATAATGATGACAGGGATCATTAGGCTATCTATGAGGCCGGAGGTCCATACCCCATCTATCCCGAAACAACAAAGGTCATTTATCTATGATGATTCATCATTCATCTCCGATGATTGAGCGCTACCTCCACCAAAATTTGATGTAATCAGGAGAAAAGGGATTCGAACCCTTAACCTGTGGTTTTGGAGACCATTGTTCTACCATTGGAACTATTCTCCTCAAGAAAAAGTAGTTATCTCATGGAATTTGCACCTATTTGTGTCTATTTAGTAATCAGTTTGCTACTTTCTTGTGCGAACCGTAACCTATAATTCGGGGGTGGAACCCACGGGTTCTATCGCACCAAACCTGGTCGAAAAGGTTAAAAAAGCTGACCGCTTGTAACTCAGAAGAGATGCAGGACGAAACCTGCCGGTGGTAATGCCCCACTGACTCCTAGATCCTTATGTGGTAATGGCATCACCAGAATTGGACGCAGAACGATCTAGGGAAGAAGACCCCTGGAAGAACCATCATATGTGAACGAGTGAAAGCGTCGATGTCTAGTAGCAAACAATCTCTGACCAATACTGAGGCTAGATTCTTATTTCTTTGAACTTACTCACGAAGTCTAAGAAATTACAGAATCGAAGAGGAATAGTGCGCTTGACTAAGAAATCAAACGCAGGCATTCTAGGATGCGGAATAGAGGTCAACAACATTCTGCCTCTCCACGAACGGAATGTGGTGCGTAATAATCTTCTTGTGTTACCACCTATAACCGCAATCCCCCCTAACGGCGTAAATCTCGCTTCCAGGACCTTTTCGCATCAAACCTGGGGACGGTAAAACTGCCTCTAGAACCCCGGTACCGTCCGGGTCGGCCAGCCAGGCCACATGTCTAAAAGGCAGCAGGATTCTTCAAAAAGTTGTTGACCTGCAGCCTCAGGCTACGCCTCCAGGTCAGGTTCTTACCTAACCTAACTCCTCAACGGATGAGAATTATTATGGATGGTCCTGATGGAAGTACACGAAAAACGACCTACTTGGAGACTCAAGATACGAAGTGAAGAAGGAATGGGGACGTCATGAAACAATATTTTTCAAATATAATACGAAAGTTGACCTGGTAACAAATACTCCGGCGGCTACGAGTCGAGAAGTACGTGACCAGACTCCCATTCAGGATTTACCGAGCTTCACGCGAAAACAACTATGCGAAGATACGAACATTACAAACACTTCTACCACGCAGTGTGCAGGCTAAGCTACTGGCAGTGCGCCGTGTGACCATGGAAAACCGGGGCCCCCAAAAGTTGAGAAAATAATAAAAAAAAAGGCCACTGGAATGTAAAGGATGGAGATGGTACGCACCCGAAAACTCGAAGGCGGCAAGGCCCTGCCTATACGTCGGGTGTGGAGACCATAAAAGCCTGGTAGGAAGGCGGAAGCCCACTGGGAATACCTATATAAGGCACCGGGCAAAGCAAGCTAAGGCCAAAATGGCTTTAGAACACCGGAATGGGAAGCGCGCTTCGAACCAAACTCTTCTCTTCTTATCCGGCCACTGTGGTAAAGACGCTATCGAAGCAATTTATTAATCCACTCGAGGCAAAACCAAGTACGTACTTAATGCGGCGGACATAGAAAGTGCTTTGACCGTATTGACCATGAGGCCTTGCTGGGAAAGATCAACACCTTTCCTAGAATAAGACAACAGATCGAGGCCTGGCCCATAAAAGGCAGACATCATGTCTGTATTTATTTGCCGATAGACCGAAGTCGATCGAGCCTAGCGATAGAGGTATTCCCAGTGTGATATTTCCTCCCCCCCCCCCTTTGGCATATGACCCAACATGTTGGGAAGCATAAACATGATAATAAACGAGCGTGAAGACACGAAGTCTTGAAAAGAGCCGTATGAAGTGTAAGTTCCACGTACGGTTCGGAAGCCGAGCCTGCGCAGCAATGTCCAGGCTTAGGTTAACTGATCTCAATTGGTGTTTCTCTTTTATTTGCTTCTTCTTCTGGTTCGGCGTATCCAGAGAAATTGTCAGCTCACGAATGTGGTTTTGAGGGCGACCGTTAGGTCACCTATAGTCATCAACGTGTGTGGCCGAACTTCACACGAGGAGTATATGGCTTACCTCCAGCTGGCAACGGCGGAAGAACCAAAGCAAGCCATAAAAGCACCACTGAGGGCGAAGCCGGCCTTCGCCTTCATTATTATGCCCGAGACCGTGATGCGAGCTCCTTGGCGCGTTAGAGATGAGGTGCTGTTATGGCAAATTGGAGTCGTTTTCGGGGGAGCAAACCCTGCTGCAGCTAACCCGTGCCTTGCGCACGCGGGAACACACGCGGCGAAAGCACGCTGTCATGCCCTCTGCCTGTTGATGATCAAAACCAACCAGGCCCAAGCCAGAGTGAGACACAAACACTTTGTTGGGGGGCATATTCCCCAGCGCATTATTGGGTACAAGCGACTAAACGACATCTCTCCGCGCTACAGCCTGTAGGCGATACCGGCGAGGTCCAGCTGCCAGATGGCTGGAAGTCATAAGGCCCATAGTACCAGCCTAACCCCTAGCTTTGGGACCCAGCTGCAAGGAAAGCACTGGAAAACCAGTAATCGGGAAAGGGTCTAGGATTCTGCTCAGCCTAAGAAGCAGCAGATCTCGTGTGAACCGTTAACCTATAAACTTGAAGAATAACCGTCAAGTAAAATGGCCGTAATAAGTAAATTGCAACTCGTGTCAGATGCAGGTGTAATTCCTGCCATGTGGCAATGCCCCACGAACTATCGGTCATCAGCAGAAGTGGGGGGGCAGCTCCCGCGCGCGGAAAACATAGCAAGATGTTCGTTTTCAGAAGGTCGAGATAAACGTTTGTGAATGAGTCCAAGGGGCTCGTCGATCTTGGGCAGTATGCTGAAACCTTACTGGGGGGGCCGCAAGTCAACAAGTCAATGAGATTAGTTGGGATCCTAATCACAGGCAATTATGGGAATACGAGAGGTCAGGTTGGCTTTCGCCAAAAAAAGCCAAGCGTTATCCTGGATGATACCAAGAGAAGGCGGCTTGGCGTTTTCATCGATAATACCAAAACGCTTGGCGTTTTCATGGATGAGACCTTACATTCGTGTCCCACCTCCCGATGTCTAGCTTGTCTTTCGGACCTTCAACATAATCCGAGGCGGGAACGGTGTAACTCTCCCGAACACCAAACGAGCAATCGGGTCAGCAGCCAGGCCTTTTGTTCAAAGATAGCAGCAGGATTCTCTAAAAAGCTAATGCGCAACTTTTTTTTTTTGAGGCTCGTGAAGCCCACTTGGAGACTTATAATCTCGAAACTCAATGGATGATGGTGAAACTCTGAATGGTAGGTTACAAAAGATATCCAAACGCCGCCAAGGAAACGTATATATACGGCGTAAAACCACGCTACAGCTGTTGGCTTTACAAACGGAGGCAAAAAAAAAAAAGAATATTATATAAATCTTTTCCACACCGTTATATATATAAATTGGTACGCGCGTACAAGCCCGAATGAAGGCTTTCGACCTTGTTTGCTTCGCGAGAAGTAGGAAGTAATAAAACGCGAAGAACGAGTGGTCTTTGAAGAAAAAAAAACCGAAGGTTTTCTTCTCTTGGGCCTTTAAGCTAAGAGGGCACCCTGAACCAATCACTCAGACCACAGGTCGAAGATTAAGGTCAGACCACAATCATCCAGAAGGTCTCGGGTATGTCGTCAGGATCTTTGACGGGAAGACACTAACATTATGAGAAGAGCCTATGAGGCCATAGGCTCACGTACAGTTCGGAAGCCGACCGAGTTCCAACAGTAATGTTGCAGCTTAGGTTAACACTCTACACAACCTACCAAAGCAACTACCACGGAACCCAGATTGGATGGGACCGACACGGTGCAGTTCTTTGGGGTAGGAGAACGCGGCGTGGCTCTTTCTTCTCTTCGAGCCTTGTCAAAGGTTCGAAGAGAAGAAAAAAACCAAGCTTTTGAAGGAAAGAAAACTTGCGGATAAAAGAAACCCTTTCCTAAATGTGCGCGGTTTTTCAAAATATACAAACATAATGTGTATATATGCACATTATGAAATACTTTCGAGAGAAAGCTCGGAGAGAGGGCGGCGGAGCGCCTCGCTTTCTTCGAACCTCGCCAAATAGTAGTTAAAAAGAGATCAAAGTAAGTAGAGTCAGTGAGCCGTGTAATGGGCAACTATTTTGCACGGTTCGGAGGGCACTTCAGTAAGCCTAAAATAATGGGCTGAAGTCTTGACCCTATTCCTTTTGATGATGCCAGAAGTCGTTCCGATATAAGATTTTATCCTGTTTCTATTTCATCCATTACATTCGATTTGGAAGTCACCTTTTCATTTCCTTGGGCAATCTCTCTTAACAAGATTGGTTTGTTTGGATTTTGGTCTATGATGGTATTTCTATTGATTTCAACGATTGGATTTGCATATGAATGGAAAAAGGGCGCTTTAGATTGGGAGTAACCCATGCTGGTAAAGCCAACCAAGCGCTTCCTTCGCCCGCCCCCTTTGTTTGTGCGTAAAGCCAACCAAGTAGGGCGGAGAGAATAGAAAGGTGTTTCCCTTTTCTTCGCGTTTTATTGGTCCGTTTGTTCGACACGTGGCTAGTTCTTCCTTTCCACCATAAATGGCCAACTAGAGTAAAGACCACTTGGGCAAACAAATAATATAGAGAGGTACGCCGCCAAGTCCTTCCTGGCCAATATGTACTGGGGTGTAAGACTGCAGCATAGGCCTCCTCCGCCGAGTCAACGAGAGCTCATTAGGCAGCGGCTATTAAGATGCCGGGAGGCTTATTATACCAGTGCCAAAGGTTTATTCATGTCGGGTAATTTTGTATAATAGGGATCACATTACTCCCACCCGAAGCGGAGGGCGTAGCAGAACACCTAGGCAAACTTTCAATAATTGCTGCATAAACACTGTCGCATGGCCAATAAATAAATAAATACTCGCGAAGATACAAACATTATGAGAAGAGCCGTATGACGGGCAATTGTCATGTACGGTGCTGTGGGGCCAGACGGCCGGAAATAGAAACGCGCTCTCGAGAAGAAGGATAAAATAAAGAAGCTGGCCTTTGAATAAGTATTTGCATTAACGGTGACAGTCGCAAAATTCGCTATGGGGCCATTTTGGTTATTATTTTGAGAATTAGCGGGATTATTGCAGTAGAGCTGGGTATTTTCTTGGTTGAATTTGCCCGCGGTGCGAAAGGTTCGAAGATCTATCTGTGTTGGCGAAGAATAAGCCAACAAAGGAATTACTTTGATGCTCAAACATAAGCAGGTTTTTGCTTTTTTTGGTAGTTATACTGCCATTGAGTGGTGGACCACCAGAACATCAAAAAGGGGATAATCTACTATGTTATTCCTAATCATCCTTTCTTATTACTTTGTAATAATCCGCGCGCGGCTTTAGCCTTTTCTCTTCGAGTTTGATTGGAAAGCCTACCTCTTCCTCGGTATTTGTATAACCCTGTTGGGATTGATGCTGAAAAAGAAACTAAAAAAGGAAGAAAAACTTTTGAATGCTTTATTTACAGCCACTACCTTTTCCAATTCAGACTATTCACGGCACTTAGCTTGGAACAAGCTCTTCGTAAGGAAAGGGCTTTACCAAGATTCCAAACCCTACTCGGGGTATTTATGATAACCCTGCCCATTGCTCTGCTGTATGAGATGGCTGGCCTTCTATTTTACTGTTCTAAAACACACCCTAATTATTACTTTGCTTCTCTATGTGGGTTCTTTATTACCTTTGTGGCCACGGTAATTCTACTCCTTCCTATCCCTCCGGGCGGGGTCGTGGTTTCGACAAAATAACTACCTAGACCAACCTGAATAAACCACTCTTACATGGGGTGGAATTTTGAAGACTTTAAAAAAAAGTAAATCCCGACAATCAGGAGTAGCATCACCCGATCACTCTTTTCCTAATAAAAAATTATAAAAGGTTAATGAAGGTTATCGAAGGGCGGCCCTCGGGAAGGTGGATGAAGGTTATTGACCTCCTTCGTGGCCCTCGAGGATACTTTTCTTCCTCGGGCAAGTAATCAGTTATGTTTATGGTGTATGGTTTCTGGTTCATAATTAAAGTATCCCCATAAGTAAAAAAAAATGAGGTGAAGGAACGAATGTCTCTTTCGGTCAATATGAATGAAAATCAGATGCTTCAGAAACAGGTGTTTCTTCCGGGCGGCATGCCAATCCTTAAGTTTAAGGATAAGATGCTTCAGAAGCAGGAGTTTATTCGGCGGGCTATTTTCCCAGCTCAGGAAAAGGTGCGAAGATCTCGTCACAATCAATCTTGAGAGGTGTTTTTGTGACATGGTTGGTCTGATTGACAAACTAGCTAGGTCTGATTGACAGCAGCAGAAAGTCTCAATTCTTCCCCCACCAAGACCCGGACAACCCAATCCATACCTATCTGAAAGGACACAGACCTATCTGATCACTCGGATGTGGTACTATGTTCGATCCGCACGAAGGAATGTGGGGTTTCATCAAGTATGGGGCCAGCCAGCAGGTTCGATTGCCCCAGCTGGTTCGATATCCCCAGCAGATCGGGAATCTCTGGAGAGTTGACCGCCATTCCAAGAATGGAACTCGTCAGCATTGGGTTTATGGACCCTGCTCTTTTCAGGTTGCAAGGTCATAATAAACCAGTGTGTCGGCAGGCACCCCGATGACTCAAGAATAAAAGCTCAAGATAAAATAAATAGTCCTGTTCAGCAGATTCGCGGCTGGTCCCACAACTTGTCTATCCCACGACCTGGAGGAGCCAAGACGGCTAGAAAGCTTCATATCCAGTGCTGACTACCCAGGCAAATCTTAGTTAGTGAGTTCGTCCCTAGCTTGTTTAGCTAGGCCAGCTGCTTATGTACGTACGCAAGGCGTAAGCGCATGTGCGCCATGTGTAAGCACGTGTATACGCGGGCGCAAGCAGTACCTAGTAGAGACCCGAACCCAAGTATGGCGTGCCAAATGGGCAATAATTGCCTAAAAAAAGGGAGGGGACCCCAACAAGGGTGGGGTCCACTTGGTGGGCTTTACGCACAAAGGGTTTCATGGTAGATGACAGAAAACTTGAGCTAAAAATAAAATATGAAGCCAAGTTATAGGCAGCGAAACGCACGAAAAGTGCGTTTCGTGGGTGGGGTTGGCCCCCCCAAGCCGGCTCCTCAAACAGGTTCTTGAGCAGGCGTTTGATTGGCGATTTCCAAACGTTCCGGGACAGTCTCAGAGCTGCACCCTTTAAACTCGATCAAAAGCCGGCTTGAAAGTAAGTACCACGGTATACAGCCGCCTGGTGGAGATCTTGCATGGCGGGTTGCCGTGAATCTCCTTAGGGACATCGTGCCTTCAACTTGCCTATCTCTGCAGATTTTTACGTACTTCTAAATTACTTTTGGGAGTCGTTCGTCAACAGTTTGTTCGTCCATGCCTCCAAAGCCAGTGAGTGCTCCTGGTGTGCGTTTCGTACTGCAAAGGGGACTTGTTGGCCTTCGGCCCTCCCTCGAAATGAAGTGTTTATCCGGGTCCATTCCAGTTGTTGATCTTGGTAGTGAGCTACGCAAGTGAATAAACCAAGTGAATGGCAAGCCATTAGCTGATGTAAGTACAAATCCCCTCAAGTTCCTGCTAAAAGGTGGAAAAAAAGGTCTAGTTGAGAAAAAAACCCAATTGGTTATGAGTTGGTGGATAAAAAAACCATCGAAGATATTTTGAAGGCGCGGAGCGCTTCTTTGGCTTGACCAAAGAAGGGGAGCCTGCGGGAATGAAAAAGGTAAACTGATGAATTAATTACTGGGAATAAAAATTTCGGGTGAGCTTATTCAAGTTAAAGCCGGCGGGCATACCAGTGCCATTGGAAAGTTAAAGTTCAAGCTTCCTGCTGCAAGTGTGGCCTGCGTTTGCATGCTGTGCTGCTGTGGTATGACAGTATCGTACCCAGTTTGTTTACAAGGGTTCCTGCGGCGGCACACTCTAGCGTGTTGTTGACTGGTTGTTGGGGAAAATTACCGAGCTCGGTAAGATCCAAGTACTTTGGTATGGAATATTGGATTGGGGGGGGGTTTCATTCTCGCGGAAAAAATCGGAAGATGTTTAGGGTCGGATGGTTTTTTTTTGTTGGAAAGTCTTGAGAAGGAATGGTTTATGAAACGGAATATTTTCATAAAAAAAAAAGTTCCTCCTTATGGATTTTAGATCGGATAATTCCAGGGTAGGCAAAGCCTTGGTGGGCTTCTTTGCCCCCTTTCCCCAACCAAGGTTCCCTCGGGGTTTTCCCGGAGCCTTCCCAAGTGCGCAAGAGGCACAATTTTTTGGTCTACACTCGGCACCCCAGTTGGATTTTGCGCAAAAAAAGTGCATTATTAAAGTATTGCAATGAGGGTCGTAAATGATGGACCGGCAAAGCTTTTTCGTTTTTCATTTACCGCAATTTAAGCTGCTGCTTTGGGGGGGGGGTAATTGCAGTTCTGTGTCGTAAGTAAAAAACCTATCCTCTATATTTAACCAAAAAAGGTTGTAGTGCTTAAGTGCGAGCATGCGCTTGCTAGCAATAGCTGGCCCTCGGGCCTTTCTTATTATAGCGGGTTTAGCTCGCTCATTTCGTGCTTTTTGCACGCCTTTGAAGAGCGTGTTTAGCTCGCTTATTCCGTGCTTTTTGCACGCTTTGCACAAGTATAGATCCGTTTTTTCGCACATATGATGGGAAAAGTTGTACATTTCCGTGGTTCTTATATTACGATGTCCCGTACACAAATGACCCGTTAAACTGCGTTCGTTGAAACGTCTCATTCGTTTGGCACAAATGAACACCAGGAAAAAAGGGTGACTCCTTTCCTTAGTTAGTGAGGAGAATAAAAAAAGGTAACTCCATTCCTTAGTCAAGAAAAGAAAACTATGCTGCCCCGAGTAACGAAGTTCGAACGCCGGCCGCTACGCGGCGTTCGTCAACGAAGGTGGATTCAACCTATATTTGTTTGCTGGAAGTATAGCGAGCTTGCTAGCTTGCTTGCTTGCTAGTTAACTCATAAAGAATCCATTGCTTCTCAATTCCGGTCTCCATCCACAAAAAAAAAGAGGAGACATTAAATGATGGTAGAATAGTGTGCTGCCCTCTACCCCCTCCCAACCCAACCTTCCGTTCCGGGTTGTCTTTATCCACTAGGAGGTAAGGGATGCAATTAATTGGACGGAATAGTGGCCTCTTCCGTCTTTGTCTAAAAGCATGCCTTACATCTCAAAACGTAGTCCGTATTGGTATATAATGAAATGGGCAGTCCATATTTATATAATATTCTCAAATTTTGGTGTTTTAATTTGCTGCATCCATTGACTAATATGCCGCTTAAAGACAGTACCAACTTGATATTGGGAATCTTTCCCCAGTGTGTTAACTTGTTTTCGGGGCATTACTGCGGCGTTGACTTGGCTTCCGAACCAATAGTGAGATTTTAATCTCATTAAAAACAAATTGTAGTAGTTCCTGTTACTAATGCTAGACTTGAAAAACACCCTCTTTCTTCACCTATTTTGGCATTGAGACTCTTTATCCCATAGAGGTTACGGTAGTTGTTTTGGGTTTACCCACGGGTTCGGGTGTACAACGCCGGATGGATACCCCACCCCCCCCCCGGCCGTAAGTTTGGTGGTGTCCGAAAGTAGTTTTTGGCGCTTTCTAAAGCAACCCTTAATCTCTCTTTTTCTGCTAACGGATCTGAAGAAATTCTCAGTAATTCAGAAGATTTCATATCATCACAACATCCTTCAATATGTATGTGTCACTTCCACAGTTTGATCCCTCTCGCCCGCTGCACGTCTATCGGCCGGCGCTGTTGCTTTTCCAATTTACGTTGTTCCTCCAATTTCCATTGCGGCAGAAACGCCGTTCTTCGAACCTCGCTCATCTCAGTACGAGACCACGGCCACACCCAATGAATGAATCATCAGGGCCAGTCCGTGTACTAACAGCGTCACACTTCCCCAGAAAGAACGAATCCTTGAAAGAATTGATGAAAAAATCGATCCTGATTCCTTCCTTCTTTCTCTAGAAAAGTCCATACTCTATGTAATATATATACATGAAAAAACCCGTCACTACAGTGAGCGCTGTATCTAATTGATCATTTTTTTGATTGATTTATCTACTTTTATCACTACTTTACACACAAGTTTTTGTCACTCTGTTAGCATAAACAACATTGTTTGGGCGCTTTGCGCAGTTTGCAGGAACGGTCGCTATCGTCGGAGGTAGCAATGTAAGACCTCAGCTTACATCGGAATGGAGGCCAACTTGTGAACTTATTAATATCTCGCTGTTTCATTCAAGAAAACACAGGTTTATCAGCAACTTTCTTTTGATCCGAGCGAGGTTCATTGTTGATAGTTTAAGTCCAGTCGTTCTCGCTTCCTTAGGTATCTGAGCTGGCAGATGCTGATGCTTCTGTTGTAGCACCGTTTATGCTACTCTCGTTTGTCCGTTTGGAGAAAAAAAAACCACGTATTTCAATTAACTACGTTAATTCACATATTGAATTTTGCTATCTGAGAAGGTATTTATAAATATGGGGGAAGGCACAGCCGTTTCACAATGATGCTGAGTCTCTTCTCTACAGTTATCATAAAGTAGTATCACTAAATCGAAACAACTGTTAACACTTCTGAAAGACCTGTCCAAATTTTGAGGGTCAACCAAGGACTTCGACGTTCAGTTGCTGTTTCAGTTACCAAAGACAAGTATATTTGGGAGGGAGCACATAGTTGCATGTTCACAGAGCCCCTTAAAGCATGAAAGTCTGAATGAACTGGCCAATAAATCGACCAGATAATAATGCAACGCTTGGCGTACGTCGGAGGGAGTGTTAACGTGGCGTTTGATGTGCCGATTATTTTTCCTTTTCTTTTTTTTTCGAGAGCTCCGCTTCGGCAAAAAAGATCAACCCTGTTAGTTTCAAAAGCGCAGATGGATAAGTTTTTCCCACTACTGCCATGGCTTCATAAGCACTTCGTAAGCATCAAATAAGCTTTTTTAGGGAAAATCAAATAACGAACCTACGGTCCTCGACACCCATCATCAATGAAAGATAGATAGGTAAACTTGATCTGCTGAAAGTTATTGGTTCATCATGCATGTGCGACCCAATCTGGCAAATAACGATCTTGGAACTCGTCAATAAGTAAGTAAATGATACAAACCAAAAAAAGGCACCGGAAGAAGCACTAGTGTGGTGATGATTTTATTTCCGCGCTCATTTTGGTAGGAAGAGAAGATAACAAGAATAGCAAGTAAGCTGTGCTGGATAATATCTTATTTTTTCAGTAAACACCTCATAAATAAATATAGGGGCAGGCATACTATTTATAGTGAAGAAAAGAAGTTGTTGCCTGTTGTTCTATAATGTAGACTTTTAGACCAGATTGAACAACAGTATTTGGTTAACTTATCTCTCGTATCGTTGGGCGCCTGGCGCCCTTCGCCCCTTTGGGGGCGGCGGTGAGGTAGGTCTCCGACTTGACGGTGTTACCGTTTTTATTGAAGCTTTCAAGTTTGTAGCTAAGCGTTGCTCGCTGTAACTTTTCGAAGCGCTTTGCGCAGTGGGCCGCCACACCCACCATTCGCGCTTGATCTTACTTTTTCGAGTAGTCAAGTCGAGACAAAAACACTTCTTGGTTAAGAAGATTAAACTATTTATATGATATTTTGTGTCACCCGATTACACGGAAGAACTTCAAAATAAAATGAAAGAGGAGAGAAAGCACGTTAACTATTCACCAGTGTTGATGCGAAAACATCTGAAAACCAGTGTTAATATGAAAAATATATGAAAAGAAGCCCTCAATGGCCGTTTAAATGCAATTTCTGACATAAAAAAGGATGTTAGTTGTAAGTGTTTTGTTAACTAACCTGGGAAAAATAAAGATTCATTCCCAGAATCTAGATAGCGTTTCGGGCCATAAATGATATATGATATTAGCGCAGTGTTTCGCTCAGTTTTAGCTGAGGTAGTAGGCAGCGAGCTCTGCTAGCGAATAAATGAAGGGGGCGTTCTGCGAGCTTTCAGCCCCGCCCAAGCCAACTCATTCAGTGGAATAATTTATCTATTCTGTCAGTGAAAATTGCCCCAAGCAAGACGAAGGCCGAAGCCGAAGGCATTTGCTTCGCGAATGAAGGCCGAAGGTGGAGAACGCAAAAAAAAGGTGTCTCCGCGGGCGGAGCCCAGCGAGTTCTCGGGGTTAACAAACGAGTTGGCTTTACGAAGGGGCGAAGAGAACTGTTTTCTCGGACGAAGTTCCTGACTATAAGCAAGGACCGTCCCCGTCAAAATTTTCCCAGGTTCGAAGAAAGGGAGTGGTGATTGAGAAGAGATAAATTCCATGTACTCACTCGCCAAGCAACTCATAACCACCTTTACGCTTTACGCGTGCAAGATAGGAGTAAAATCCAGACGACCCTCCGTAAGGAGACTGGGCTGTCTTTAGAGCGCCGGTGAAAAACGGCGGGCGCTCCACCCCACAAGTTGAACTTAGTAGCGGCGTTCGTTCGTTAAGCAAAATCGATTGGTTTTTTGAGGGTTGTGGTAAACATGGAGCAGCCTTTATTAGGCGCGTTGCGCGAGAGGAAGCCGCTACTGCCCCAAATGGGAAACCAAATATCGCTATGAAAGCTAACCAAACAGAGCTGGAAATCTTTGAATTGGAAATAGTAGAATGACAGAATGTCATCACGTAAATCCATATAGCTTACGTGTTGTTGTGATTACATTTATTTGAATTAAATTAAATCATTCAGGCAGGCAGCCCGGCCCAGAGCCTTTATTCTGTTGGCAGTCTGGCCTAGCGCAGAAGCATGAAAAGCAAAGGGCATCCCGAAGCAGTGGCAACGGAGAATTTTAGCAGGGCTCTGCCAAAACACCGGATATTCGCCAAACTTGGTAAAGCTTGCCTACCAATTTAAACATAATAATAGGGGGTACACATAACTGCATCATGTTCTCATAATAAAGGGGGGGGGGAAAGATTCGCAATATAAAGTTATGCAAGGTGTTTCTACCAATCAAAGATAAATTGTTGTAGGGGCTGTGGGCTTAGCTCCATCGTCTGCATCTACTAAAATTGGTAATGCGCTAAAACCTTCCCCTGGGAGTGGGAGCGCGAGTTTTAAGCTTCTACCTGATCCTGACTTTATCCCTAATCCTACTAACATTGATCTTGTGGGGGTTTTCTCGTTCTACGGTCCAATTTGCCGCAAACTTGATATTATACATCTTGACCACGGCTTTAGCCATCAATATGTTTGCACAACCTTCACTTAGTTGGATCTCACAAAGCTCCCGCCCCGATTATCAAATTTTCTCAATAAATTATCTAGTCGTATGGAAAAGTTTTTGTGGTTATATTGGGTATTTATGCTGATAATAGCACTAATCCATCTCGATTTGCATAGTCTATCTAAAGTGTTTAAAGGTTCAAGCGCCCATGGAACGAACACTGTTTGATTAAAAACGATTGGGCCTACCAAGCTTCGCCCTTTTTTTAATCTAGCCTATCACACGCGGAGCTTGCAGCTCTAAGATGTTTTTTGGATTCGGTTTGTTCTTTATTTTTCCAGGGTTCTAAGCCAAGCCGACTTTTTGGCTACAGTCACAATACAGCTTTTTGATTGGCAATTCGATAACTGGGCCAATTTTAACACACACACAAAGGAACGAGTAAGCAAAGCCTTACTTCGCCTTGTTGAAAACCATCAAGCCGCGAAGCAGCTTGATGATTTCGCTTTGCGCCTAGTTCAAAAAAGACAAAATTCATCATGGCTTGGAGTCCACTAGAACAATTTGCCATTATTTCATTGATTCCTATTCATATAGGAAACTTGTATCTTTCATTTACGTGCGGAGCTCGCACCCACAACTCGATGGTGGAAACACTTCGTCGGGGTTTTTTTTAGACGATAATCCAACTCCCGTTTACCTCGATGCCGCGGAGTCAGGAAAGTGTTCTGTGCAGGATAGGTTGACGAATTTCGAGGATGGCCGCTCTTTTGGAAGGGGGACGAATATGAGGACTTACCCACTCAAGTAGCCGACGGTAAACGGTGAAAGGAAGCCCCTAGGTCGGGATACAAACCATGTTCACGCCGGTACACACCGGTCAAAAGCCTAGATAATCCTAGACAGAACGCGCGGGTAGATGGGGTGACGGCTATGAGGTCGAGTGCCCAGGGGACTGTGTAATGCGCCCGAGGATGGATAAGAAACTCCCACCAAAGAAAGTGGTGAGAATTGTAGTCCTGGCTCTCTTCGGCAATTACGGTGCTACACCTGTGGTCTGGAAGGGAACAACCAACCTGCCCTCCGTTGAGCCTTCGGGCCTCCTTATTATACACAGGTCATGGGGAGGAGAGAGGAGCCATATGACGGGCGACTGTCACGTACGGTTCTATAGGAGGGGAGCAGCTTATAACCTCAGGCCGGAGGTGGACATGGAGCAATACCCTACCAACCCAATTCATCTTTGTTTATGCCACTAACTATCAATTTAGTATTGCTTTTAGTCAATTTTGTCACCCGAAATGGAGGACACTTAGTACCAAATGCATGGCAATCCTTGGTGGAAATGATTTATGATTTTGTGCTTAACTTGGTGAACGAACAAATAAGTGGTGCTTCTTCGGTGAAACAACGGTTTTTTCCTCTGATCTTTGTCACTTTTACTTTTTTATTATTTTGTAATCTTATCGGTATGATACCATATAGTTTTACAGTAACAAGTCATTTTATAATTACTTTGGGTCTTTCATTATCTCTCTTTATTGGAATAACTATAGTTGGATTCCAAACACATGGGCTTCATTTTTTCAGTTGGGCGACCGACGACACGCCAAATGAATTACTGTTTTCAAGATGGCCGACTTAGGCGGCCCAGAGCAGGCTCTGCAGACGTTCGCAGAAAGACGGGCACGACTTATCCACAAAGATACACCTTCATGCCACGGAATCGAATGGGGAGGATACATAGCATGTCGTTAAAGGTACTCAGAGAAGAGAATACGTTTTTGTCTGGAGAAGGTTCGTTCTTCGAACCTCAAAAGCGCTTTGCGGGGCGCCCAATAAAAAGAAAAATGAGCCGAAGGCTCAGAGATAATTGAATTGGCTCAAAGGGAATAAGAGAATTGAGGGCTGAAGACCAAAAAAACGTAAAAAGCGGAAAAGAAGCTGGCGAAGAAACAACAAGCTTCCCCGCTTTGCTTCTTCTAGAAAAAAGATATTTTGTTTGCTTTGCGAACAAAGGATCGGAGATAGCTGCCAACCCTTGGATGCAGCAGCACCTTTACCGCGTGTCCCGGAAGCACAGTTGAACAGGTTATTGGTGAACACGAGATGCTGGTGGGATCAAACCCTGGGCGCTTTTTTTGGCAATGAGGAGGCCACACTGTGCCTTTGCTTGCACTGCGTAGAAACTGAGCGCACGTGTCGGAACATACAAGAAACCAAGATCCAATATGGATTCGTAAGCATCAGAAGTGCAACCTGTGCACTCCAAACACATGGGAGCATTTGGTGGAACCGGTGAACCCTTCGGACGTCTGGATTTCCGAATGAGGCAGAGGGCTCGTAGTACTTGCCGAATGCAAAGAGAACCCAAAGGGGAAAGCGCTGGCACTGTACAGCCTAGGGGAAGGAGCCTGAATCGACGAACACAAAACCAAGTGTAGGACGTCGCACACTCAATGAATAAGTGCGAAGAGCTGGGTTTGAAGCTCAGATGAGACTAAGCTGCGGTCTATGACTACTTGGACATCTTCCGAACGACTTCGCACCCTTTGAATGAATAATAAGCCAATTCGAGAAAGGAAAGGCCAAAGGCCGAAGGTGGTCATGAGGTCTCTAAATCTGGGCGGATCGTTGCCTATAAGAAGCACCTAAACCAAGGACGAAAGCCAAGAAAGTGCTAAGGGTTTTTTACGGAACCCCAATAAGATCACAGGGAAGGAAAGAGAAGGAAAATAAGAGGCCGAAGGTGGAGAACGCTACGCGTTCTCAGGTCGAAGATCTCACATAAATACAAAGTTTATACGCTGCATAGCGTGCTCTTTTTTGAGCGAACACGAGAGAAGAAAAGAGATTTACGCTTAGTTCGCTTCGCGAACGAACCTTCGGAAAATCACGAAAACCACGTTTTCGTGATTTATGTTTTGGAGCCATATTTAATTAATTCGCCGCTATGCAAAGCCCCTGGCTTCCTTCGCATAGCGGCGAATCGAGGCTCAACAAACATCTACGATGTTCCATCCTGGCCTTGGCTCCATCCTGGAGGACGTATACTCGCTATCTGTCAAACTTGCGCAGCTTGGCCTGGTTACGACCTGCAACCCTCCCTTCGGCCTGCATGAAGCAGATACGCAGTTACAGAGCACGGTGGGGTGGTCTTATCTAATAATAAAGAGACACCTCAACGTGTGAAAAGAAGCATGAGAAAGGGGCGAAGATACAAAACATGAATAAATCTAGGGTGCTTCGTGCTAATGTGTCAATGCCTGCATAACTAGACCAGCCTTTTATGCCGCTAAAGCGCTTTGTCGATCAAGGCCGTAGGGCATAGCAGGGCAAAGACAAATCGTTTGGCCGAAGAGGAAAATGACACAACAAAGCCACAGGCCGCGGGTGCGCGGCGGAAAAAGCCAAGCCACTTGGCCTGTGGTTCTCTGATTCGTCACGCTTTCCAAAGCTCGGAGAAGTCAAGAATAAGGAAGGGAGGGACGCGAAGCGCGCAGAAAATGCAAAGAAGGCCTGGCTGGGGCGAAGAAAAATGCCAAGAAGCGTTTTATCACGGTGCGCCGCCCATTTATTAGCTTTACGTCTTCCGCGTCGGAGCTTTCTGAAATAAAAAAAGCCCAATGAGCTTCGCGAACGAACAAAGAGTGGGCCTTGGCCCTCTGCGTCTGGCCGGAGAACACGCGAGCGGCCATACGAGCAGGTTCTCAAAAATGCTCCTTTGGCGCTGGTCCTGCGACTTCGGATTTATGATCAAACTAAAATAAAAACACTCTTAGCAAACTCGGCTACGGCAAGTGAAAAAATGTGCGCTCATAAAACCAGGGTTTTCTTCCCATTGCTCTAAAGCTAACAAAGATCTTTGACCCTCATATAATTATATAATGTATATTTCGTTAGCGATGCCTTCCCTGGCGGGAACCGGAGAAGATAATTCTTCTCTTTCTTCATGAGCTTCGAGTACGAGAGAAGAAAACGTGCGAAGAAAAAAGAAAAGGTGTTGAAAACGGGTTTTCTTCTCTTGAGCTTTCTCAGAGCTTTATTACAAATCGCTCTGCTACCGGACTGTGTCTTTGGAGATTAAGCTGGCTCCTTATCCGGTCCCTTTTCCGAAGAGCTTTCATCTACTAAGCAAAGAAAGCGCAAGTGGCGCTTTCTTTGCTTTGCTCAGCCCTAGATTTGGTTTTCTTATCTTCTCCCCAAAACCCTAATTGGAAATACTTTAAAACTTTCATGGATGGGCTTTGCTAACTACTATCACACCGCGAAATCTAAGCGACCATGTCTGAGCAGATTGTCAACCATTATTAACCATTCCAAAACTAGGTCGCCGGGCGGCGGCATACGAACGAACGTGTTCGACAACCAGCCATGCCAAAAAAAAACCCACTGCTAGGCAACAAAGATTATGCAATTACTACTTTCCCGCAAGCTTGCTTTCTATCCAGCGCCCTGCCTTGGACTATGTGCTGCCATTCATTGTGGGCTAAGACCGGGGAGTACCGCGAAACACGGCGATAAAACCGCTATCTCGATAATGGCGACCAAGTGGATGATACACCGGGAGGGAGATCCTTGGAGGAAGCTGGACCGAAGTTATACGCTCCAGGGCCCCTGGAAAAAAGGCCGCGTGAAAGGCATAACGTGATTAAACTGAAAGATCTGAAAGGCCGATCCTCTGTTTTAATCGGCGGCCGAAAAACAGATTACCTTGCGCCAAAGAACTCAGAACGTAGCACATGGTCATGGGTGGGGTGTTTCATAAGCATCGGTAGTTTGGATCGGTGAGCCGTGTGATAGGTGACTATCCTGCACGGTTCGGAGAGCACTTGTATGGGTCACTCGGGCGAAGGTCAGCTTTGCCGTACGGCCCGGTTAAATGAGCTTTTGACTCTATTCTTATTACCTCAAGGAGTACCCTTGGCGTTAGCACCTTTCCTAGTACTTCTTGAGCTAATCTCTTATTGTTTTCGCGCATTAAGCTCAGGAATACGTTCATTTGCCAATATGATGGCTGGTCATAGTTTAGTCAAGATTTCAAGTGGCTTTGCTTGGACTATGCTATCTATGGGGGGTATTATGTATTTAGCATATCTAGCTCCTTCTTCGATAGTATTCGCATTAACTGGTTTAGAATTAGGTGTTGCTATATTACAAGCTTATGTTTCTACTATTTCAATTTGTATTTACTCAAATGATGCTATAAACCTTCATTAAATAACTGGTAGAAATAGTATCGAACCAGTTGCTGCATTACCTCCTTACTTCTTCTAAGCGCGTCACCATCAAACATAAGAAAAGAGTTTGCTGTTGATGACGCAAAGCAATGCACTTGGAGACCTTTACCTACCTTGTGAACGCGCGGGATGCCACTACTTTGCTTGCTTGCACAGTTCACTATAGGGGGCGGAGGAAGCCAATGTCCCAGGACCCCAGGACTCATTCTGTACGAAACAAGGAAGGGCCCTTTCTTCTTTTGTGGGGCTCACCCTCTACCCACAAAAGAAAGGACAAGCTCTTCTTTGTACAGAAAACTTACCTTCATTGGGCTGTGTTGATTGACAAAAGCTCCGATTGCCTTTCTCTTGGTAGGGGGTTGTTTGGGGCATGCGCTACTTAGAAGTGTGCAAAACTACGCGAGTATGACTAAGCTTCTGGTCATAAACTTCGTCGAAACGCCAAGCATTTTATTTACTTTATCCCAGTTTACTTCACTTTTGTGCCTGCACACCAACGCCAAAACCAAAGACTAGTTCAAATCGTGACAACGTCAACCTAGGAATATCGGACTATTAGGGACCATCACAAGGACAGTGCGGCGGAAACGCCGCCCACATGTCCAGCAAAGCCCAGAAGGTTACTATCTTTGCTGATAAAGCAGATATATCTCATAAGTAGGGCGAATTGCAAGAGCCCTGGTGCCCTCGGTCCTCACAGAGACCTCAAGAACAGTTATGGATGACGCATAAGCATATTCCCGGGGTGAGCCTTCGGCCCTGTGTTCCTCTAGCAAGAGAGGCAAAGTAATATATGAAGTATCTCGTATCCACGAGGGGTTCTGGGCCTGGTACCCTTGAAAACCACCAGGTTACCACCTTATTCCGTATCTTTGGTTCCTTATAACAATCCACATTTTTTTTTCTGCTCCCATAGTGCTGAAGGCCAGAAAAAGTCCGGAATTCTGGAGTAAAAAAAAAGAGCCCTCCCATCAGTGTTGATTTTACCGCTACTTGGTATTGTATACTACGTTTTACGTTTATGGTTCGACACTACTGTAATCATAATGCCTAGTATTTTAATACTTATTTGACATTTCGGTATGATGTTTAGTCACCGGGGGTTTAGGATTATAGAATGGGTTAAGGAAAATAAGCAGCTTGCTAGGGTTGACTAAAAGGCTATAACAAGTAGCTAGTTGGGGATAAGGGCTATCACAAAAAAAAAACCAGCTCTATTTTTCACTACCCCGGGCTATTACGATAATTGCTAGTTAAGGTTTAAGATTGATAAATGGGTAAGTAATGGAACTTAACTAGTCAGCTTTGAGGAATGGGTTGAGGAAACTAACCAGCTTGCTAGGTTCGAAGAAACCAAGGGCTAAGTTTTACCACCTAGTACTGGGAGCTAGGGGGCCTCAGCAAGAAAACGCAAAGCGTTTTTTCTTCCGTTAACCTTTGGTCGAGTGTTCCTTCGGGACCTCCTTTTTGGGCACTCCAGCAAAGGAGAGAGGTTTTTTTCATGAGTCTTGATTCTATTATTCTCGGGGTTAAGTATGGAACCCCGCCAAGAGTGTAAACCTCCTCCAGAAAGTACGGCTCTGTCTGTCTCAGTAAAAATGGCAGTAAAAGGTTTATGCTATAGAGTTTACATCATAAGGTAGCTGGGCCGTAATAAATCGGGGAACCCAAAGGAAAATAAAGTAGGTTTTTTATTGCAGCGAGAGAAGGACAGATTCTCGAGGTGGTAGAGCGGAATTACAATCCGCATGTCGGAATAGTTTAGTCGGTTAAAACAGCGGGATCATAATTCGCACACCGGGGGTTCAAATCCCTCTTCCGATAAGTAAACAATTCCAAAAAGATGAGATTTTTACCCCTGGAAAAGAAAGAACAGTCACCATATGAATGATCGGAGATAATATTTCGGAGTTAACTCCAAGTAGTTCGTAACACGAGTTCTAGGTTATGGGGGGGTTATGTAGGTCAAGCGTTTTATTACGGTCGAGTAGAATAATGAATGAGTTGACGAGTGAAAGTATTTCAAATATTACTTTCAAGTAGTTAAAGTATTTCAAGTAATTCGAGTAAAAGGAACAAAGAGAGAAAGTATGAGTAAGATCCTCTTAGATTCGTTCTCATTCCTTTATTCCTTCTTTCAATCATCTTTTCTATTCTCCTTTTTTTTCTTCGGAAACCTCATCGAAATCTGTCATATAGCTCTCAATACTGATAACGGTAATTCAATGGAGCAGTTTTCACGAAACCCTAGGCATTATTAAGTTGTAGAATATTTATATATACCCCCCTCTTGGTTCATTTTCTGGTACCAGGCGTCTTTATATCGTTGCGGAGGATCGTTTGGTCAAGTTAGAACATTTCATGACCGGAAAAGGGACTTTACCAAAAACCAACACGGTCAGCCGGCCAAATACCGCCAGCATTCTTCCTTTCTTCGAAAGCTGAGGGTATTGACAAATCTCTACTACCACAACTACCTTTAATATCAGTCCCCTTTGAAGCACTTTCTTCGTCCACAAGATCTTCGATCCTTGTTCTACGGGTTCATCCTTTTTTAAAACAAGCTTTTCCATCTCCTGAATAAACTTGTCATGAGAGATTTTAGCGGCTGGGAGTTCCCTTCGGAGAGATTCATTCCGCGCATTAGCCACTAAACCATCCAATATTTGTTTACTTATACTTCTTCTCGAATATTGCCCGCTGCTTCCTGTTTGTATTCCCTCAAAGCTTTTTTTAGCTTCGGTAAAGCTAGCTGTAGCAATATTTATTTGGTCCAGTTTTTGCAGCATCACCTAAGGTCTCTAGCTCTTATAGCGTCTGATCACGCTCCTGCATTTGATTATTAAACGTTTGATTACGATCTTGCATTTGGTGATTGTGTATCTGCTTCTGATCCTTCCGTTGATCTTCACGTTCATTCCTTAGAACTTTCATAAAATATCCACCCATACTTCTTCATATCCCTGCCAACACTACACACGCCACCTTTCCCTTTTCAAACTCTTCAAATAACCAATTGAATGAACGCTCTCACCACTTATTAATTAAACCCCGGTGATTGCCTTTATACCGATGTATGAAAATCATACTATTAACCAGAAAATCACGCGAGACCCAGATGTTAGTTGATTGGATATAGGTCGTGATACTAGGCATCATCATAACCTTCTCTGGCAGTTCTTCGATAACACTGTGCAATTTTATCAAAACTTGGGGCAATCAGAGCGAAATTATTGCTCTCTTAAAAAAAAACCAGTATTTGTTTTTCTTCATACTAGAGTAGATCGAGGTCCACATAACCACCAATCTGGCTGAAATGACTAATAGGGTGGTTCATCTTCCCAAAATATAGATATACCCCAAAACCCCCTAATTATAGATATACAACAAACTCTATCCATTGATACATATACACCTTATGTTCCATCCCTAAGGACATATATAAAACCCTAAGGACATATATATAAAAGCATTTGAAAAAGTGGTGACTTTCTTACTTTAATTATCATGTTAGTAAGAAATAAATGAAAAATCTCAGTGAAAGCAGGACATACTACGATGATAACTGTTACAAAGGTTGCTACTGTTGATATAACATACTATTTCTAAAAATGCCTTCGAAGCATAAAAAAGACAGGACTAATCCAGAAAAACATACTTGCTAAAATTGTATTTGGCCACTCAAAAAGTTTTGAGAACATAGTTTTCAATTTAATCCATAACAACAGCATAATCTTCTATTACTTTTTCTGAATTCCACGGTGTTGTATTTGAACTTATTATCTTCAGGTCTACCACCATTAGAGTTACCTGTTACTCTATTCCGATAACAGCAAAAATCGAGATGTTTTTACTCGAGGATCGGAAATAGATATATCTTATACGAAATAGAAGAATATAAATATACAAAGTCAGTTGGTGCAAGGCCACAAATTTTCTAGATATATTTGTCCGGGTCCCTTTTTTTCTACACCAAATCAGTCTGATATGTGGGAATTTTTCTCAATATTCCTACTTAACAATTAACTTCCTTAGTATCAAGGATTAATATGAAAGCATTCTCACTCCGAAACGTTTTATTCAGAGTATTTTAATCTTTTAAATGTTAATACATGTTAATCTTTTACTATTTCAATCCTTTAAAATGTCTTAACATGGAGCTGTTTTTATCCTACCAAGCTCTGAGATACTTACTTACACTTAGAAACTTGACTAATCATTAAAACATGTTCTTAGACTTTGGAATAACTCTATAGAGAATAATACCTATATATCTATTCTTCGAACCTTTTATATATATGTGTTAACTTTATATTATATGTGTTAACCAGGAAAAACTTGTACTTCCAGCAACCTGGGGCCTAGACTCATAATACTTAGAGATCCAAGCTAGAACTATGTTCCAAGTGGGGGAATCAGAGGATGCGTAGTATCACCTAAGAAAGAAAAGAACCCTGCAGACGGAATAGTAGATTCGAATGCTGGCGAATCCATTGATTTGCCAGTATGAGCACTCTTGATTAATCTGGCCTCTAATTGGCCTTTTTTTTTGGGGCGTAATGGCAAAATAAGAGGAAGAACCTACTGGAGCCATTTGTCCAATAGTTACATTCGAGGGATGGTGCCTCCACACCACAGGTTGACATCCAATCCAACCTGAAAGTAAACGATCTGCCAGAAGCAAGCAAAACAATCTTTGCTAAATAGGTCGAGAACTTGAACTACGTACATATGAAGTGTGGACTGAAGTGTAACCCAAACACGGAATGAGTGCACTAAAAAAGAAAGCATAGCTTTCTATTTACTACAGAATATCCTAAAAAGGTATTGAATCGTCGGAGGAGTAATTTTTAAATGTGCAACTCGACGTGCAATTGACGTTGAAGTTTCAGCCGCACCGGATGATTGATCCGCAATTATTATATGTAAGCCTTTTGGCTCGTCAGAGGCTTGTTATAAGAGTGAAATGTTCAAACGTTCATTACAATAAGCTTTTAATAAATAAAAGCTCTTCACGTCTCGATTCACACATCTTTGCCTTTTCTTTACTTTGCTTCCATACTACTTGGTTACAGGTTCCACATATTGGAGTTCCACCCACGAGGACTCCTCCTGTGATGACATCCTAATGCTCTTCGGCGAAACGCAAACCATTGCGAAAAGATTCCCGGCCGCCGCCGGGTTTACATTCGACATGTCTGTTTGTAAATTGATGCAAAGTAGGTGCTATTCGAGCCTTCTCTAAGGTAACCCCAGGGGTTGTCAATGTGGTTCCACAGGTAGAAAAAGCACTTGCGCCGGTATGATCCAAATAATTCCTGTGGAGCCACATTTGCATCTTCTAATAAATTGCATGAGTAGATGGTATTATATTTACCAGTACATCTAATATTAAAAAAGTGTCGTCATATAAAGGGGGGGGGGGAGCCCCATATGAAGTACCAAAATGAGCAGGCCGGTGCTCTGGAATGATAAGAACAAATATTTCCCCGAATAACCATTTATAGCTTAAAACCAGTAAATAAGAATCTTTGATAAACGTAACACGAATATATTTTGATTTCAAAGGAACGACGGAAAGGAGTTAATGGAACGACGGAAAGGAGTTAATAAAAGTAGACACATCAGTAAAGGTACCATAAAGAATGGGAAGGTCTTAGTACTAAGATGAATACCAAACACCAGAAGGAGCTTTGACCATAATAAGTACGTAAAAACAAGGATTGCCACGACGAGCTTATTCTTTCTTTTCTTTTCTTTTCGCTTGTTTATTGTTGGTTTACCAACGCGATGCATCTACTAAGTAGATGCATTACATGCGTAGCAAATACATAGCGTTATTTAACCTTCGAAGCCCGCATCGACGGAGTGGAGTCCATAGAACGAATAAAAAATAATTCTTTAAGATGTTTTTCCATCAATTCATTTGGCCTTCGAGCTGCTATTTTACTCTCAGGAGTTTTTGGCTTTTCCCGGAAAAATAAGTTTTCTTCCTACCTCCAGTTTTTTTCTTACCTTTGTTGTTCGTGTTGCCAACTTTGCGCCTCGCCCTTCGTTTGCTCGCCAACGAAGTAAAAATATGTCATTTTAAAAACGAGACCAAAAAATGGTCTTCCGAAGGTTGTTGCACTGCAGTGAAATTGCTGAATGAATCGAGGAAGCCAGTCAAAGGTTATTAGAACACCAGATACAAAGACTACCCATGCTAATGATAAAGGCAAAAATACTTTCCAGCCAAGTCTCATTAATTGATCATAACGATATCGTGGAAATGCCGCACGGACCCATATATATACAAACAGAAAGAGAAGAACCTTGATACTGAACCAGATCGAGCCCGGAATCACCCGGAGAATAGGAATATCTAGGATGGGCAGCCAACCTCCCAAAAAAAGCAATGTACATAGACTAGGAGAGTAAGGGCGCAGCTCCTGTGCGGGGCCGATAGGTATATAAACTCCCTTCTCAAAGAACCGTACGTGACACTCTCGAGTCATACGGCTCCGTCCCGGTAATCTTGAGTATCCTCCCCTCTAACCAACGCCACGTCTATGTATTCGAACTTACCTCCGGATCTTACTCTTCCTTTGTTGAGGTTATAAAACCTCGCATGGATGTCTTGGCGGTGATTGGCACAGAGCGGGATTTACTTAGGTTCATGCTGGCCCGCGAAAAAAAAAGGCTTGGAGCCCGCGTAAACGAGCAGAAGAAATAGAGAAAGTGGGCCGAAGACGGACGTCCAACCGGAGGATCGGAAATCTCAATACCCCGAAGGGTGTTGAGGAAGGTTTTCATCGCATCCTTTTGTAGGCGTTTTGTTCCACATCCGGAGGAAATAGCCCTCGGCTCTCCCTTCGAGCCTCCGCTTTTGCCAAAGAGCCGAAGATACTTCGACCCACTTTCGGCCTACTCTCGGAACGTGTTGTTACCTCTGAAATTACCCAAAAGCCAGGCCAATTTGCGTACATGGCGCATCTGCTGCAGCACCAGGCTTCTCCTCATCCCCCTGACCGCGCAACGGTTTAGATAGACCTATCATGCTTCTGGAATATTGCCGGGTACACCTGATCTAAGGTCTTGTACGCGTTCCCCCTGCTCAGATCCTTCCTTGTCAGGAACTCTTGTACGCGTCCCCATTATTGTTCAGATCTTTCCTTGTCAGGAACTCTTGCCTAAAAAAGCTTCCTAAGTTCCATGCTGGTGGGAAACTTGGTAAGGGTCTTACCTTCTCCATTGACTATGTGTAAGTCTTTGCAGTGCTTTAGGATTCTATTCCGCGCCGAGGATTTGTGCTTGTGGGCAAGGGTAAATATAGCGGACCAGCGAATTTGGTAGTCGACAATGGCTCGGACTTGGTAAAGATTGTCACAACATCTATAGTAAGACAAAAGACCTATTGCAATGCTCGCAAACCAATTGACGATGTCTCCGTCGCTGACGTTCGTCAAGCGGGCCACGTGGGTTGGGCGGGCCTTCCTCTGGCTAATGATACCTCGGTCACGAAGCCTTTGGAGTATCTTCTTCGTAGGCGCCTGGATTCGTATGGATAGCTTGCTGAAAGACCCCGTCTGTTCGTGCCACCCTCCTCCTTCCTGCTGCTGGCCTTTCCGACCTTTATTATGCGCTCTGGGAGTCTCCAATGAAGACATCCAGACGCTCAACGATTCGTCCAATCGTGAGACTGCCTGTTGAATGTCTGATGGCACGTTGCTCCAACCTAGGCTATGCAAGATTTCCCTTGATCTTTGCTGTATATTTTTGGCGGTCTCCCGTAAGACGCTCACTTGGGGGCTGACTCCTGCTGTTTTCAGAGTCTCTGCTAGTTGAAGTCCCGCTAAATGTAGACTCCCTGTTTCTCTTCTCCCCTTTGTCAGCTGTCGGACCAGGAGACTATTCCCTAGGTTTTCTAACTTGGAATGGATGGCGGAGCGTCGGTGGGAAGCTGTGAGATGGATACGGTGCTTTACTCTCCGACGCTTCTCCAGCTTTCGCGATAATCTACTTTCCGAAGCCGGGACTCCCCGAATGACCGTACCGAGGAATTCTACCGTCCCTGCAGCTGTGTGAGTAAATCTTACAGAGCCCACCTCAAGGTTCAGGTCGGATCTTAGGAAGTGGGTAATACTTTCTCGTATTTTTCCTATCAACTCTACAGGACCCACAATTCCCAATTGGGAGCCGTCGGCATATCGGACGTAACGGATCCTACTAACTTCCACGTTGGCTCTGTCGTCTCTTGGGGGAGATTTCAATTCAAAGCCTGCTTCCTCCCTAGAGTTTTCTTGGTTCTCTCGACGAGAGAAGGCTCTTTTTCTCTCTCTTTGTAAAATGGGAATAAAACGTCCAAAACGCGTTTGATTGGAAGAAAACGCTTGGCGTTGGAAACAAACCAATTTCATTCTCTGAGCCTTCGTAGTTTCGTGCTCCTGTTGGATCCTCTCTATCTCCTGATCGAGCTTTTGTGGGTAGATGTTGCATAGTAGGGGTGATAGTACACTTTGTGGGACCCCTGAGTAAGGGCCCCCCTTATCGCCTCCCACAGGTCCGGCGGAAAACAGTTCGTGAATTAGGTCAAAGAACTTTGGATCGTCGATTTTCTCCCTCAAGATAGAGATGAGTCGATGTCGGTCGATGGTGTCGAAACACTTTCTGATGTCGAATTCTAAAAACCAAGAAGTTCCAGCCCACTCTTTTTTTATCTGTCTTAGGGCCGAGTGGCCGCCTCGACCCAGGCGGCGGAAGTGTGATGTGTCCAAAAAATGGGGCTCGTAAATGAAATTGAGTACTGTCTTGATTGCCTCCTGAATGATCTTGTCTTTGGGTGCTACTACTGCGAACGGTCTGAACTCGGGGGCAAAGCCCGTTGTTTTTTGCCTTCGAAGATTTACTCCCGCCAAAGAAAAATAGAGAAAAAGTGGGCCGAAAGCCAGGGAAACGAAAAAAATTTTCCGGCGTTTTCTTAAAAGAAAACGCCCTGAAAGGGTTTCATTGCATCCAACGCTTGTCGTTTTCTTCCCTTCGAGCTTTCGAGCTTTTTTTGCCCCCGACCTACTTTCTGCGAACAATGTTTTTTCTTTTCTTAATAATAGCCAAACAACCATGACTGTAAGCGAAACGTTAAAGAAAAAGCGCTTCGCTCCAGGCCTTCTCCGTAACAAGATTGGCGCGGAGCGCATAAAACGTATTGGGGGCTTAAAATGGAACTTCGATCTTTCTCGTTTTCTGGTGTATACCACAAAATGTGAGCCTTGTTTATCGGGACCAGAATGATTATCCCTGTCCGATGGGTTTACATTCATCCCAGGATGTCGGGTACTCTCGTTTCCTTCCCCGCCATCTTGGTAGCCGTCACCTGTAATCCGCGCAGGTGTGTCCGCACCCCCTGGGTGGGACGAGAAATTCTTTCTCGGAGCAACCCTCCCTGGTTCCATACCTAGGAGCGAACTCTCCCGTATGAGCATTCGGTACACGTATAGGTCTGGGGGAGAGTTACGAGGTAACCACGGAAATCCCCCTAATCTTAAATAGGTCGTCCGATGAGTTCGCGGTTCATGGCTGTGCTTACACACAAGGCTACCCTTCTCCGAAAGCTTCGCGGAACCTACTAGTCTTTGGATCGCTCGGAGGGGTTTACTGCACAAGGCCCTCCTCCAAAAGGTCGAGTGCCCCTCGGGCCCCTCTTCGAAAAAACGCTTTTGCGTTTTCTGGGAACCTTCAGTCAAGTGTCCCTTCCCCTTTGTGGTCCTTGAGAGGACGCTGGCTCCTGCTGCAGAGGGCTTCAGCCCAACGAATGTCAGATGCAAAGCTCCGCACCTCATTAAGATCGTATTAGCATACTCACCTGAAAAAAAAAGAGCAAACCCCATTGAAGACGAGAGTAAGGTACGACGGCCATTTGTGTCCACCGCCCTTCTCACAGAACCGTACATGAACGTTACCGCTCATACGGGCTCCCAGCCCTGACAATAAAACAAGTGAATGAATTTTGTTTTTTAGCAATAACCTTGTTCCGGAGGTTTGCAATTCTCCATAAGTAAAGAAAAACCAAAGGCCGAAGGCCACGTTCCTAAAACCTTCGGAACCCAAGTACTACGTTCCTACTTGGCCAAAAAACCACCACTAACTTGCCGATGATGGGGAAATCTTTCCGGCGTGCACATCTAGGTGATGTGGCCCGCTTCTAGGTATCTGCCTCCCTTTGACAGTCGAATGGATAGCCGCCTCAGTCCTGCTTATTATTCGTTCCCCAGGGGTGTTTGCAGTGGTTTGTCTCGTCTTGTCTGCAGCGCGTGTATGTGGTGCATCTTGATCTGCGTTTTCGTACAGCCGCCAATAACAGCACATCTGTTCTTGGTGCTAACTGGTCTTGGTGAGGAGCACCACGAGCAGCTTATATAGACAGGTATAGGGTTATTGGTGCTGAACGTCTCGTTCATGCCTTTTCTCTTAGCAGCGCTGGGGAAATATTCAGCCGACGTGCCTTTGGACGTAGCCGAAAAAAAAAGAGGTCGGTGGAATACTTCCCCATGATTTAACTAGTCTTTGTTTTAGGCTTGGCCGCTAAGCTGTGAAGGCAGGACCCCACCCAAAAGTAGTAGTTAACTATGCTTTTGATCTATTACGAAGTTATCATTGTGTTATTGTAGTTTAACATCCCCGAGGCTACTTGGCCATACCAGGCAATAATGGTAAGGTCGTCTTGTGAGAGCAGTGGTTTTAAGGAGTGCGGTCGACCAGTTGATGATTCCACTTTGGCGGAGGAGCTTATCTTGGCATTTTTTTTTAGGGCGCGTATAATAAATTAGAAGGGCGCAAAGCGCGGCGGCAATCCTTGGAGAAAGTAAAACAACCAAGGCCTTCGGTTTTCCTTACATCTGGCTTGGAAATCGAGAAAGCCAGAGAACGCGCAAAGCATCATCTTCTGCCCTACGACGGGCCTTACTTTTTTGATGCTGCGTCTGACTGTGCCATCTCGTAGGGATCAAGGTATTGTGCAACTTGAGGAAACTGGTCGTATGCCGGTGTCAGGTCCCGTAGCAGCAGCTGTTGCCATATTAATGGGTTTGATAGGACGTCCTCTTGGTTAGTTTTTGAGCCACGCATGTCCTTTGCCTTATTTTTGGTATTCCTCCCACATCATCTGAGACCAGCTCCGGAAGAGTTGCCTAGCGTGCTCATCCGCTGTTCACTAAAAGTCCCCAACAAGGTTCTGGTCTTTTTCATGATATGGGTGATAAGCTTTATCCCTACGTCTTTGAGCCCTCTTTCCCCAAGGGGTGACGCGAAAAAAAATATTTATCCAAAGCTCGTGCCGCTGCCCCGATGATTGGTAATTTGGAGAACGCGGTACTCCCAGAAAAAGTAACTCAACCTTCTCAGAGATTACATGTCTTAGTGCAGTATATAGGGCCGAAAGCCTCAGATGGAGGTTCGATAAAACCAGAAGATGATTACCCGCAGACAAAATGTCTTGTGCTAGTTTATTAGGTCCGAATAAATATCCTAGGGTATTGTCTGCGTATTGTAACGGCGTATAATTTGTTGACGAAATTAGGGTTTTTTTTTGCAGTACGCACACTCCTCGGCGGATGAACAATAAGAAGTCGTCTTCTTCTCCACCGAAGTTTTTTAGTTTGGGTCATCCTCATTGCTGCTTCGCTCCTAGGGAGGTGAAGAGCTTTCTTGTACTCTGGGGTTTCCCTGCATGCCCTAGCACTTGACGCTTCTACCTCAATAAGATTCGATTGATCTCCCTTTCGAGTCAATCTAGGTATATGTTGGTAAGGTTTGGGGATATTACGTACGCCCCTTCTTCCCTTCGGTCGAGTACCCCTTCGGGGCCCGCACGCCCTGCCCCAGTTGAGGCCCCCCCATATACGTGGTGGAGTACTTTGGCGTTGAACATTCTTGATTGGCGAAGTCCGGTGAGACGCCACTAAGAAAGATTGTTTATTCCATGCTCGAGTGAAGGGTGTGTATATGGATCGTGCCGAAACGGATATCAAATTCTATCCACCAAGATGGGCCTTTCCTTGGGTCTTGATGCTTCTTAAGTGTGGCACGGAATTCGTGTGAGATGTCCGAGAATATAGGCTCGTATTGGCATATCAGGGATCATCTCGATAGCCTCCTTAACGATTTAAACACGTGGGCGCTGGCTACTTCCGGAGGTAGTCCTTTCTCGTCTTTACCCAGGTTGGAAATGAGGACTCGGCGAAAAACGTACGTCGAAGATACCAAAAATGAGTTCTCTTGCTTAAGCGTGAACCAAGGTCAATGCCATCTCCAGTCTCTTTCGGGGCGTCGCCACCCGCCGCCAGGTTTTGATTTGATCTTGTTGTAAGCTGCTAAGTGCACTTCAGGCCTTGCTATTACCTTTTCGACTAAGTATCGGAATTTTCCACTGATGTATTGTTCACTCGTTCGACCAGGTCATTATACTCTAAAGGTCTAATATTATCCGTCCTTCTGGTTTTGGTAAGGTCGGGACCGTGGTCTTATATATAGGGGTTTGCCCGATCTCTGATATTGACCAGCTAACGTAGAGTCAGCAACGCAAGTCATCTTCTGGGCTTCGCTGGACATGTCGATGTTACCTATGACCGTCCTTGTGATGGTTCCTTAGGGTCCAATATTCCTAGGTTGACGTTTTCACGAGATTGACCGGCCTGTGAGTCCGGCGTTGATGTACTGTAGAGGGCAGCTCTAGGTATTGTCTTTCCGACCAATATTCTGCCGTACTCGCATGGAGCTGTCTTATACATCCCTACAGATAACCCATGGGTAGCCGCACCTCAATGTAAGGAGGCGATCGGAGCTTTTGTCAAGCAGCGCAACCCAATCGAGGAAAGTTTTCCGTCCGAAGTGCTTGTCCAAGGAGGGCCGAAGGCCGACCCCCTTGTTTCGTACGTAATTAGTCCCCGAGATCCCGGGACATTGGCTTCCGCCAACAGTGAACTCTTAAGGATCGCATCCCGCGCATATTCCACATTATAGCCCGCGACTAATTCAGCTTCTGCTTCTGGTAGATCAAACGGGGCCCGATTAGTTTCTGCTAGACGAGAAATAAAAAACATAATCAATACAGGAAACAAGGGAATGCCAAACCATATTTGCTTTTATGCTATGACAATCTCACTGAAATTGCAAGAACCTACACGGATTAGTACAGTATACCGATAGGGCTCCTATCCTCTCCCCCGGTCAGAACCACACGCGCAAGTTTCCCTGCATGCGGCTCGTCCGTGATAACTTCTTCAGGTTTTACGGGCCATGGCCCAAGACCATGAATGACCCGCATAAGCGGAAAACACGCCGTGACCCGCATAAGCGGAACTTAACACGAGGTTTTCGTGTTTAGAGACTATGGCATTCGCTATATATATATTGCTCATCCTTAGTTTCCGGCTGTGTTGAGTAGGCAGCGCCTACCGAGTTCGCTCCAGGCCCGTTCGCCCTTTCGTAAAAGGGAAGGTCGCAGGTTGACGTTGGAAGTATCGTAGGTGTTGGGTCAACAAGACAAGGTATAGGTGGGTCTACCGACCTACCCTATCTCGGTATCCATAGGCGTCAATTCGGTCTTGGAGGGGGCTACATTCAAGGTGCTGTGTTGCAAAAGCTGGGACATCCCTTCTCGGGCGGCAGATGGTCGGGGCCCCCAAAAAGGCAAGTCAGGAGAGCCATCCATTTTAAGTATGGAGTGCCGAGGCATGTCCAAGGGAATAAGGAAAATATCAAATTATGCTCGAATGTAGCGCTTTTTTTTCTGTTTTCGGCCTTTAGCTGTATCCTACACGCGCGTTATCCAGGTCAGGAATAAGAGAGCTGTTAGCAAGTTTCGGAGCATTGTTTTGTTTCCTAACTGGCGTAGTCCTGCGGCCTTTTACCTATTTTTTTTCCTCTGGAGTCCTCTCGCCATTTACTCGGCTATACTCGTAGCCAGCCTCGAGGTTAGCTTTTTATCGTCTTACATGAGACTTGATCGGGCACTAAGCCCAATACGATGGCCTTACCTCTATTGGCAACTTTTGGTTCGCTTTCTCTGATTCTGCTGTGCTTTTCAGACGCGGGCGGCGAGCACCCAAACTCCACTGAGTAGTGGAGGGGAGACAGTTCGAAGCTGTCCGAAGTGCCCAGTCCGCGTGTTTCCGGCATAGCGCATTATCACCTACAGCCCTTTCTTCCGAGCACTTTCACTCTAAGGGCATCGTCGTAGGCTCGACATTTGTTGCCCCGGTGTATTATCTCTTGGAGTACATTTATGGCTGATCTGTCATCCATACATTTTTGGCCAAAGCCTCGGTCTCCTAGGGCTTTCTCACTTCTCTCGAAGCATGGTCCTTGTAGAGTCCATTGGGGTGATCCCTCGCTTTCACGTTTGAGTGTTTGTTCGTTGTTTAGGCTGGTGAGTGGCATTTGTGCTCATTGCAGCCACCCGGGGGGGGGGTTATTTGCACCTGGATAGTATTGGGACCCTTGTGCCTGCCTCCCGGACCGCCTTGGGCCTTACTTAACCCTGTTGCAACTCGAAATTAGCCTTGCCACGAAACGCGGACATTACCCATGCTGCGGTTCCCTCCGGTATGTTCCCGAGTCGGGTTAGGTTAACATCCGAGCGATTGTATGTAACCTTCGCGGATCCAAACGCGCTCACGAGGCGCACAATAATAATAAGACCAATAGAGACTTCATAAGAAACCATTTGAGCTGCAGATCGTAATGCTCCTGAAAAAGCATATTTAGAATATAGAGTAAAACCTTCCACCAATCAACAAGATCAGTGTAAGCCGAGTCCTCTCCGAACCGTACGAGCGCGTCACCGCGCATACGGCTCTCTCCCCCAGCTTGCTTTGAATTACCTTTTAAAATGAAGAATCGTCCACCATTTAATCCAATAAGGGACGCGAAGCGCGGAAATAAAAAGACAAAACCCAACAAGTATTGGCTTGGTTTTGTTTTTGCGTGGGTTTCCCCGGGCCCTTGATTGTAAGCTTGGATCCGGTGTTCTCGTGTCCAGTTCATGGAGGTAGTTGTTAGATTGCAAAGGGCTCAGTACCCAGTGTTCCTATTTATGACGTAACTGTGTGGTACCATTGGGCATATGAATCTTGGCTTCCAATCCGGTAAGGATCAGATCGAGCTTTTTTTTTGTAACTTGTTGCAGAATGATGACCAGGATCTCGTAATTTACGGTGCCAATCGGGCCTTCCACATACTCTCGAGCTCCCGTGATTTTAATAGTGCGCAACGCCCTACATTGAGCCCGCGGGCCTGGGTTGAACCCATGAGAATAGCGGGATAATAATTCAGCAGCCGAGGGGCTCTAAGATTATTTCATTCGGCCTTCCACGCCGCGGGCGGCGGTCTTGAAAGCAAGGCACACGTCGTTTATCTCCATCTCCCTAGTATGGTTATGCGCCCTCTTCCCGACCTACCTCGAATCATGGTGTCACGGAGTGTACGCATTCCTGCGAGGCCACAAGTGGCAAATGGGGCCGCCAAAGATCATGGATCCAGGTCCTGCTGTGCTGCCCGCAGCCGCCTCATAAAAGTAAGCAGATCGATCGCTTCTTCGTGGCTATGCGTTTTATCTTCGAACCCGTCCAGTCTTGGAAGAGTAAAAACTAGAGATCCAAAGATCCACCAGACGATCAACTCCATTCCGCACTAAGTCGGACTTATCCACCAGGGGATTCGTGGGATTTGAGTTTGTGGATGGATTGCGTTGAGTAAAATATGCCAGCCAAAGCTAGGCACAAATATAGACTCCTCTCCTGCTGCTAAGAAAAAAGTTTATTTTTCGAACCAGCGCCTTCTCCTCACGGGAAAAGGGTATAGCGGGTACTATGAGTCTTCTGACTACCAGCCATAAATTAATCTGGCTGGGTCTCGCCGGTATCCCCTATGGCTTTTATCCTAGGTCCTAGGATGTAGTAAATCGAGATGTCGTTAAATCTCTTGTCCCCAAGAAGATGGGTAATATGTTTCCATACAATGTTGCTTTAATTTAACCTGGCTGGCAAGCAATCCCAGCCGGTGGAAAACAAGACAGCGTACGTTCGTTCGCTTCACCAAGCACGGAAGTGCTAGGATAACTGTAGGCCGTTGGTTACCTAAGGAGACTTCATCAAGCCAGGACGGCACCTCATCATCTCGATTTACTTTTTCAGGTTCGCATGATGTTGTTAGGCACTCCTGGAAAGGAAGACAAGATTTACCCTCAACCACGCTTTTGTGGCATGCTCTTTTTTTTATCAGGACTTCCCCACGTATTCTCATCTCTGAGCTTTGGCCCCAACCCCATTTAGCTTATTACTCATTTTGCCCCACACCCTGTGTAGAGCAGATCGTTACACACCTAGAGCACATTAGATTTGACCACAAGGGCTCTAGTACCATAGGCGACCGAACGGCCACCCTACTAGACCAACCCGCCGTAATAATTCCATAAACACCTAGAGAAGAAATAGCAAATAAATAAAGTATACCTACATTTGAATCTGACAATACCATACCATAATCGAAAGGTGTAACAGCCCGAGCAACCAAACTTGACGTAAATGTAATTACTGGAGCCATTGAAAAAATGAATAAATTAGCACTACTTGGTAAAATAGGTTCTTTTATAATTAATTTAAAACCATCTGCTAGAGGTTGTAACAACCCAAACAATCCTACTACATTAGGACCCTTTCTACGTTGCATAGAAGCCATTACTTTACGTTCAGCTGAAACTGAAAAAGCTACTCCTGGTGAAAGTGGTATTATTATTCCAAGTATTTTAGCTAAGATACCAAGGATATACGGTCTCGTTTAACTTTTTTTCTTTTTTTCTTTTTATTCTTTTTATTTTGTTCCACACTTACCATTCGTTCGGGTTCAGTCGGAAAGATCGGCTTCCAAGTCTATGATCAATGACTGGGTTCTGATTATTTCCATGGCAGAGAATTGGATTTCACTTATAGAGAGGCTTACCTAAAAATAATAATCTCAATATACCTTGGGGTTTTCCTCGTAATAAGATCTCTCGTGGACTTCCCCCCATACCCCAATTTAATATGAATGAGGGTGGAGTTTATCCTGTTTAGAAAGTGTAACCAATTCTTGCGTCAAGGACTCGCGGTTCCGTTTTCCCTCCCCAGGGACTTTATAATCTCTCTCACGAAGTCGCGTTCCTGGTCAGGAAAAAAATCTGAGTCCAGTCGTCCATGGTAATAAAATAGAGTTCCTTCGAGTTTTGGAATTGAGACTTCAAGGGAAGCTATTCGTGCTTTGATGTCGTATTTGGCACCAGCTTTATATCCATATATCTTAAATACAAAATTAATTTGACGTAGGAATAGCTTCATATAATACCGAAAGAGCCCCATAGAGGGTAATAATTGCATTATATATGGAACAGGAGCTGCACAAAAAGCTTCTTTCTTCTGAAGTTGCCATAGTTCAGAGGGGTTACCTCTGATTTTTTTCCTTATGATCTCAGGAGTCTTCCTTCCTACTAGACCAACCCGCCGTAATAATCCTATAAACACCTGGAGAAAGAAAGCAAATAAAGTATACCTACATTATTTGAATCTGGCCAGACCATACCATAATCGGAAGGTATAACAGCCCGAGCAACCGAACTTGACGTAGATGTAATTATGGGAGCCATTGGAGAAACGAAGTAACGATTTAATTAGCACTACTTCAATTTTTTTTTCTTCTTCCGAACTATCTGCTAAAGGTTGTAACAATCCAGACACGTCACGTCGCACTCCATCTGTAATGGGAATCACATTGGTAGGAGTATAAGTAGACACGTCTACAGCTCGTGCTGTAGAACTAGCCCGAAGGACGTTCACCGAACCGTACGTGGGAGTTTCTCATCATAGGCTTTCAGCTTGCCCCTTATCTTGTACTCTAAGTTTTAGGTACTGCGGGGCCTCACAGCTCCTCCTGTCCCGGAGCCACTGGGCGTAGCACCGGCAAGGCCACCCAAGTGGAAGCTATCATTTCCGTGGTGCTTTCGGTGGGTGGCTCCATTTATCGGAACGAGGGGCTGTCTTCGGCCCCGTAGCAGTGGAAAGATGTGGTTCGTCCATTTTTATCCCACCGAGTGAAAAATGTCCTCCATAACCGCGGCGGCGTGCCCGATCCGGCCATAGTTGCCGCCCTGATTTCGTATCGATCTTTGGAAGTGGTCAGTTCCCTAAATTCGAGATTAGGAAAACAGTGATCGGGTGGTGTCATTTCGGAGCAATTTGCGGCGGGAGTGACCCTTAATGTTTTTAGTATTTTGCTCTGGGTTAAGGGCTCCGGCTTGGTTGCATGTTGTTTTCCATCCAAATCCTTACTTCATACACTAGTGAAATTTCCGCGTAAAGAAGAGGGAATAAAGTACACGTTACAGATATAGGATGGGTTGAGTGGGAAACGCTGGAAACCACCTCATTTTTGCTGCTGCGATGGAACAAGCTACCAGGAACACATAGAGGGGGGGCAAATCCCATGATGGGGCCCAGTCCTTCGACAAGAGCTTGTTCTCGTGAAAGTAGGGTAAAGAATAGTTTATGAAATGTAATTGTGCTGTATATAAAACACTCGAGTTTTCGTCCGAATGTTGTTCTATTCAGCACAAATCTTATCAGAAAACTAGAAAAACCCAAGCTCCGCCGCCGGGAGGTCCAGCTCATATCTAACTTCTGGTTAGGAGCCTCTAAATTTGGACAAAGACTAGTGTAAATATAACTCCTTTCATAAGTTTATTCCCTCTCTTTGGGGAGGATAAAGGCGAACTCCAATGGTGAGAATTAATGAAAATACCAACATAGAGCAAAATCCAAACCAATCAACCTTGTTTAGGAAAGATTGCCCAAGTAAATAATTAAGAGAAAGGTGGCTTCCAAATAAAATGTAATAGGTGAAATAGGAACAACAGCCAGCCCCCACTACTTTTGCTGGCATCACCAAAGGGATCAAAACCACATTCCTAAGCGGACAATTAATTCCTCATTTGGAAGCCAAAGAAGGAAAAGCAAATGAAAAAGAAACACCAATGAGGATCAAAAGTAGCAAACTGATCACTGAATAGACACGAATAGGTGCAAATTCCAGGAAGGAGATAACTACTTGTTTTTCGGGATAAAGAAGAATTCCAATGGTAGAACAATGGTCTCCAAAACCACAGGTTAAGGGTTTGGAATCCCTTTTCTCCCTACATTAGATTTTGCTAGTGGAAGTAGTGATCAATCATCTAACATAATTGATTAACATTAAAAGTTGTTGCGCGAGAGTATAAATTACTGTAACCATCTGAACCAACAAAAGGTATAGATAAATAATTGGTTTGGCTTAACCCTAATTTATCATCAAAGATGATAAAAAAAGACAGGGGATAAATTGGCGCTTGGCCAAAAAACCAAGAAAACGTAAAGGTTCGAAGATCTTGGTTGGTTTATTTTTTCAGGGAAGAGCTGAGATGAAAATGGCGCGAGGTTAAATTCGCTTATAATAGCCGCCTCGTCGACTATACATGCAATTCCTATGCATATTGATGAGCATACCTTAGCTGCTGCGGGGATCCTACTGATTTCGCTCAAAAATATACCGAAGAAGCTGGGCGAGTTCATAATTATGAACTTTTTCCAATTTATAATCTTATTACGAATGGTCATACTCAAATATTATGCTACAATGAAAAGACTACCGCCGGTTTCCACTATAATATAAGAAACATAATCAACCCCTCTGGGATTGTTTATCCAATGTAGTAATCCTTCCTCTATAATTTTATTTATACTTGTTTTTTGATTCGTCACATAGCAACATTTGTTCCCAAGGACTAGCGAAATCAAAATAGCGAAATTCTTGAGTCATCTCAATTGGTTCAGAAACCACACGTTTCTCTGAATCATCATAACGTACTTCCACATATCCACTCAAAGGAAAGTCTTTTCGTAATGGATGACCCTCAAAACCATAATCTGTTAATATACGACGTAAATCAGGATGATTGGAAAAAAACACACCAAACATATCCCATACTTCTCGCTCCCACCAGCCGGCGGATGGAAATATACCAACTACCGAACAAATTGGAGTTATTTCATCGTAACTTGTTAATATACGTATGCGTGTATTATAGTCAACACTAAGTGAATTATAAACTACTTCAAATCTTTGTTTCCGGGAAGGATAATCAACTCCGCAAATCTCGATCGAAACTTGAAAACGTGTATTGGTATGATATTTCAAAAACCATAATAATTGGAATGGGTAGTCTGGATTGGTATATAATAGATTTTCTTGTTTTGATGTTTGACATTGATTTATCCGTTTAGGTAAAGTAGCTTTCATAAATTTGAAAAACAATTGGTTCGTAAATTAATTGTATTTTTTTAACATATCTTCATGAAGGAAGATGTAGTTCTACCCTCTGAACCAACGAAAAGTTATAATATCCCAACTCCCTCCTACCCAAACTTTACCATAGTCTCGGAGTCCCAGATATTTGAAGATGATCTCCCGACGGGTAAATTCTTCTTCGTTAGCGATCTCCTGCGGGGGGGGGGGGGGGGCAGCCAAGTATAATAATGACCTATGCCCCCGCCGGCACGACCTACAAAAACAGCAGGGCCCGCTTTTCAGGCCTTTCCTCGAGGGCAGCCAAATGTAATACCTCTGCCTCCGTCATTACCTACGTAAGCAGCAGGACCTGTTCCAGGCGCAGGCCCCCCCCCGGCGCTGTAGCAGAAGTACCTCCCCGTTCTTGGGGACGTCGGTAAGGCAATGTGGGAAGTCGGCTAGGAGTTGGATGGGAAGGAGGTGTTGGGTTTGTGAAATTAGATTGAGTCGATGATGCTTCCACAAAAGAAGCACATGCATTCGTAATCCAGTCGATTACGGATTTACCCCTTTGACTGGGTTGCTTTTTCCTATTGGTCATATCTTTCTCTTTCCTTTTTTGCTTTTGTATAGCCATAGTAGTTTTTTTTTTTGTTTGAAGGCTTACGCGAGAGCGGTTCACTCTTTTGTGTCCTTTGTGTTTGCGAAAGAATGACAGTTTCCGTAATCAAATTACAAAAGAGATATACAAACTGTATAGAATCATCATTCACTGGAATAGGATAAGTGATTAATTCATGTAATCTGTTCGGAATATTAGAATCCACCAAGGATATAATAGGTATTTGTAATTTATCAGCTTCAAGTATAGCCATGGAATTTAAATTTGCATTCATTATTACTAAACAATTCGGAATACAGTGTGTCATGATTCCTTCAAAACAATTTTGCATCTTTCTAAAACGTGGAAGAGAAAAGGGCGAAGATGTAAAGGCGTCTTTAAATTCGGGATCCTCAGAGAGATCTTGAAAGTGTTGCTGTACATCCTCCATATGTTCCCAATTGGTCAAAACCCCCCCAATCCATTTATCATTAATATAGCTTTGATTGGTTCTTTTCGCCGTTTGTTGAATAATCTTATTATATACCGGATTATTGATATTTACCAATAATAAATGGCTTTCTTTTGAACGAATGATAGATGCCACCAATTTACAAGCCTTTTGTAAACAAATAAGTGTTTTTTCTAAATCAATAATAGCCATTTCATTTCTAAATCCGTATAAATATCCTTGAAAATCGGAAGTAGGTATCCGATGGCCCAGATATGCGTTTGTACTCAGTAATTTTTGAAGAACCAAACTGGAATGATAATTGTACATAGTTGCTTTTTGTCTTTGTTCGGATAGCTCAGGTGGTTGGAGCAAAGGACTGAAAATCTGGGTGTCAGTGGTTCGAATCTACTTTCTTTAAACACAGAGTGAAGCTTGTAATTCAAGCCTGTCCGGGGAGCTCAGAGAATGAAACAGTCTCAAGAAATTTTTTTTGATGGTTTTCTTCTCTTCAAACGTCCAAAAGAAGGGGTTCATCGCATCCTTTTTTTTTTTGGCGTTCGTTTTTTTTCCACAAAGCTGGGGTGTTCGAGCTTTTTTTGCCTCATTTCCATAATTATCTTTAGATAAAAGTGACACGTTTACGCATGGAATCATGAGGCTCGAAGGCTCGTTTCGCTTGGCGTTTTCTCGAAAAACCAAATGTACCGTGGGTACACATCTCTTCGACTGTTAGCGTCATCAATAATAATCTACACTGATTGATCGCTGCGCGCCCAGCGATAATACATATAAGATATATTACATAGCTGATGTTATCCGTAAGTGGCCCTTCTTAAGTGGTTAAGTGGGCCTTCTGCCTGTGCTTGGAAAGGCCACCACAGTGGGGATAGTGGTCCTCTATTCCAATCAACTGCATAATAGGTGCAATGATCTCATACGGAAGCTAAGCACACTGCATCACGTTCGTTTATACGGCCACTATTCGGCGGCTATGATCCGATAAGTTTTAAGCTAGCGCATAAATAAACCAAACGAGAGCGGATTTCCACCACGGGATTTTGCACAATCCGCCAAACAGATAGTGCGATCCTCTCTCCCCGCATGCTACGCAATATCACATCGTAGATTAGGTAGCTATCGTCCTTAATTCGCTTATACATAGTCCTGGCGGCCTTGGAAAAAACACAGTGTGATTTTGTACTTCTAGAAAGAAATTCCGGGTTTTTGGATTTATTATCACATGAGCCATCTCTTTAGAACAAAGTCGAACCTTTCTTCTCTTATAAACCTTCCGGACACAATATTGTTACGGGTTCTTGGGTTCATTTTCACATAAGCCATCTTTTAAGAAGAAAGTCGAACCTTTCTTCTCTCATAAACCTTCCGGAACATCTTATTAGGGTTCTCGGGTTCATTCTCACATGAGCCGTCTCTTTCCCGTCAAACGTTTCTCTCATCAACCTCCTGGACGACGATATTACGGTTTATTGGGTTCATACTCAAAACGTGGAATGTCTTTTTTAGTTTTCTACTCTTGCGAAGACTCCGGGGAGGAAAAGCGTCATGACCCGCGATCTTCAAAAAAAAATCCACTTTTTCGAAAAATTGACTGGAGATTTTTCTGAATTTTGAAAAGTTGAAACCATTTAAAAAAAATAATTGCTTTCCCTACTTTTCCCCCAGACCACCCCTAGTTTTGCCTTATTCTCAAAGAAAAGTGGAATATTGTTATTTCTAGTTTTCCACCTCGGCGAACACTCCTGGGAAGAAAAGCTATATGACCTGCCAATGCTGCAGCAAAACCTCCTTCTGTGTAGTTTAAAATAGTAACCTCGACCATGAGTTTACTTCGCCAAATATTGGTTGGTTCAGTCCAAACTTGTTTTCTTTTCAATTTTCCTTTTTGATGGTTTCGGCTAAAGCATTTCTTCATAACACACTTCCACATCTTGGATTCCAAAATTATACTTTCTTTGCTTGATTGGTGTTTGGCAAAATCAGCTAGCTCATGTTGGCAATGAATTATTGAATTCAGTCCTGTATCCACCAAGATCATGTTTGGTGGTAATTGTTTGACCGAACATTGTATAGTACTTTCACGTAATTTATTCAAACTATAATTATATTTGCTCAATAATTGACTAAATTTGGTGGTGGTATATAGTAATCGACTGAATTTGGTATATAGACTAAAGCTCATTTTGTTCCTTCTTCTTAAGAAAAGTATTTTTCCTTTTATTTTGGGTACCAAAGCTTATTTTGCTTTTTCCCTTAAGGAGTGGGCAGGAGTCAGATCAATGCCCAGGGCCAACAAGCAGCGCCCTGGATAAAATTGGTGAAACCAACCGGGATCTTCGAATCTTCAAGAAATCCAAAGATTTCTCGAAATTACCGGAGCTTTCGCCAGGAGTAACTTTTGGGGATCTCTTTATGGAGGCCGAGGAGCTTCCATATATATGTTGTTCCTTCCGGTATCTTATCCTGGGGGAGTGCTTTCGCAATCTGGGTCCTCTGGAGCCTTATTTATAAGAACCTTGACCTTCATGGAATTATTTATTAATACCCATAATTAATGAAGGGCTAGGGACGGATTCCCTTATGGTATAGTAGAGCCCTGCCTATAGCCCTCACCTCCCGGCAGCCCTATAGCCCTGCTATACCTAACCTATAGCCTAACTCCGTTCGCCGGCAGCCTAACCTATAATAGTTGAAGCCCCGCTATAGCCCTCCTATACCCAGAGCCCGGCAGCCCTAAACCCTCAGCCTAAAGGGAACCTTATATATAATTTAAATTATATTTAACCTGCACTTTATGCAACATTTAGGGGATGGTTCAATTTTCTTAATTTCCAAACGCTGAGGATAACTCAGGCCTAGGACGTAGCCGACCTCAGTCACGTAGTTCTTCTTCAAAGATATAAAGGTTTCTTCTATAGGAACAGCCCACAAATTTCCATCATGAAAATGTCCTATTATTTCTGATTTCGTTTCCTTATGGCTCTCTAGGAATCGTCAAGATGCTGAAGCAAGAAGGATAATTTCGTACGACTGGAGGAAGGATGAATAAACATAGGGGAACTCCTTTAAAGTAACCATATATATAACTGTGGCCCGAAGGTCCATGCAAGAAAAAATCATCCTTGGTAAGTTTGTAAACGGTGTTCGCAAGGTTTCTAAGATCTAGTATTATGTCGGTTTGCTGTAAGGCTGTAACTATATTGACAGCCCTCTGGTGCCTCTCTTTGAAATCGGGGAAAGCTTTATACTCCGACTCTACCAGGCCTATATTCTTCCGTTCCGATTCTATGATACCTTTTATCATGGCATCATTTCCTCCCCTAAACAACAAGCATGGGTGGCAATCTTAACCGAGGCTTTGTCGTTCGTAATAATCCCCCTGTCCTCGGGCGATAAATTGTTCCTTTATATAGGTCCCAAAGTGACCTTTTCCTTAAAGCGGCCAAAACGGAGGGCAGTTCACCGGGGTAAAGGCCCACCACCACCAGTATGGTCGTATAACAGGAGGCTAGGTCGACATCGATTATGCGGTAACCTTCAGGTTCGAGGGCTTTTCCTACTGTATCAAGGTAAATTTCCCTTATTTTACGTTTAACGGAGTTAAGAGAGTCCTTATAAGACGTCGGGAGAATTCGTGGGGAGGCACCCCTGGAATGTAGGAATAGGGAATCAAACCAAAAGTTTGAATAGTACGTAAAGCTTTGCTTATTTGAACATATAAAACCTCCTGGTATTTATCAGAGGGAGCCTCTAATCCCCTTAGCAACTCGCCCATTACGTAATCATAATCAAGGGTTATGGATCTCGCCATCTTGTTAATCTTTTCTTTCAAAGGAGGAGTTCTGCATAACTTTTCCAAGTAACATAATACACAATCCTTCCTGACTTTTGTACTTATATTGGGATTCGAGGTATGAAGTATATTTGGTTCCGAAGTATGAAGTATATTGGGTTTCGAGGTATCGGACTGAGGACTTTCAACATCGCTAATCGGAGCCCTGGTAGTCCAGGTGGAAAACAACAATGGGGTTTAATTCTACCCCTTCTATATATGTACCTTCCCTTTTTTTGTGAACTCGACTTACCTTATATCCTTTGTCTCGGAGAATGTCAAGAAGGTCGTTTGATAATCTCCGGCTTTAAAAAAAAGGGCATATAACCTATTCTATTGCACCACCTTTCGTAGGCCGGGTAAAATTTTCTCCTTCCTACTTCTTGGTATCCCCTGATTCCCATCTCCATGTGCACCCCTAATACGAACCTTGTCCTTCTTGTAGCTCTTCCTCGGCCCAGGCCGAGAGAGGGTTAACTTTAGTTTGTCCTGCTTTAAGCATAGAAGACATGGAAGGGTAGGTCCTTTCCGTTTAAAGAGAAAAATTTTTTTTTTCAATTAAAAAAATTGCAAAAAAAAAGTGGTCACAAAACAGCAGAAAAGTGAAGTTGTAATATGTGAGAAAAAGCATACATAATATAACTGCAGAAAAGTGAAAGTTGTCTTAAAACTAAAAAAGGAGAAAAATAGATGGAGAATAAAATAGTAAGATTGCCGAAAGAATGACTCAAAGGCCAATATTTAGTAGCGCAGCGGGATAGATTTTGGTGCATAGACGCAACGTATGTAAGGTCGGGCACACTGCTGCTTGTGATTGATCTAGCAACAAGATTAATAAGAGGGGATTATTATATGCATAAGCAAAAATAAAATGAATTGAGTTCTGCATAAGTGGAAGCATTATTGAAACGTTGTTGCGAGTCGAGGGGGGGTAGACTCGTTGAGTGAATCTAAAGAATGTGTATTAACGATTCATAGTGATAGGGGCCTGCAGTTTTCAAGCGAGGAATTTCATAATTTTTGCAAAAAGCATGGCATACACCAAAGTATGAACGAAAAGCCATTCAATAATCAAGTGATTGAAAGCATAAATATACATCTCAAGGATGCAATTAGGCTTCGAGTGTATCTAGCCGCCTCGGTTGAGAAAGTAAAGAGTGGAAGCTTTGCGGATCCTTTGCGTAAGCTTGTGTCATATGAAAAGGAAAAAATCTTATGTGTAATAAAGTTCGCAATAGAGGGGCATAATAACAAGGCTCAAGCATTTAATCAACAATTATCGCCTTATGAGTTTGATAATCCTCTTTTTGATGCAAAAGATAAACCCCCATACGTGCATAACGCCAGAAATGATAAGTCAGTAGAAGCCCAGTTGGTGCAGGAGTATCGGGACAAGGTGACATTGCAGTATGCTGGCTCGTGGGTGGAATTTTTTGGAAGTTGGAAAAAGGGTCATTAGTTGGAATTCGAGGAGGCAAGGCGAGAAAGAGCTGCCTTGTATGAGCAAAACATAACTTTAAGAAAAAAACTAGACGCACAAAGTACAAAATTGGAGGAGCAAAGCGCGAAGCTCGAGGAAATGCTAGAATAATGACGTAAACGTAGTAAAATGGAGGAGGGAGGATCGTGCTCTGAGGCAGGCAAAAATAAAAGCAGCAAAGAAAAAACCCCACGTGACGCAGTAACGCCCGCCGAGTTGAAAAGCATTATAGAGGAGGTAGACTGTTCAGGCATATCAGGCTTAAAAAAAAAGCGCGCGTTTAAAAGTAGCATTAACCCTGTTGTACTTTACTGGGTTACGCGTGTCAAACTTGCTGTTATTTAAAGCAGTGAATTTAACTGAGCTGCTTTAGAAACAAAATACATTACTTTATGTGATAAAAGGAGGAGGTAATCGTAAGATAGTAATAGGCCGGGAGGCAAAGCAATGGTTCGAAGAAATATAAAGCTCTATACAAATACTAATGAAAGACAAGAAGGGCTCAGATGACTTGTTTTCAAAAAGAGGAGGAATAGAAAAAATATCTCGTGAAAACTTGACAAAAGAAATAAACGAAGTGTTGAAAAGGTCATCAGAGAAGAGTGGAAAACGCATTTTTACACAGAGTTTCCGAGTTTATCTGATAACGGAACTCTTGAGAACACATTAAATACAGGACGTCAAAATAATAGGGTGGGTCATCGCGACATAAGAACGACAGAGGTATATAGCAGGGCATTTATGGGGGAGCGAGAGGGAAGGCTCGCTGCTCTCTTTTGAAAAGTTTATTTCTGAATTTTCCTCATCCCATGAAGACCGCGTCCAATTTATAAGATCGTGGTTTTGGGCTACTATTATGTCTTGGTTGGAAGGACAAGTCTTTCTTTATGTTCAAGGACCAGGTGGAACAGGGAAATCCCAACTAGCTTTAATCCTAACAGCTCTAATAGGAAGGGAGAATGTTGTAACTACTACTTTGAAGGACTTGAATAACAACACTTTCGAGTGCTCCAACCTCAGAGGGAAGAAACTGATACTTATAAGTGATACAGAACGTTATGGAGGAGACATCTCAATTCTCAATCAAATAGTGGGAAGATACTCTGTAAGAGGTATGGTTAAATTTATCCAAGGAGCTTATGAAGTACGAATACAAGGGACGGTGATGATTGTAGGAAATGCACCTTTGGAGGTCAGTGATACTTCAAATGCTTTAGCCATAAGGATGAGGCTCTTTCATGCTGAAAATATCTCGAATAAAAGAGAAGATCTGATCTCCTACTTTCCAGGGGGAAGGGTGGAAAGGACCTCTGGCAAATGAGTTAGAAGGGATATTTCAGTGGATCTGGACAATTGATTCTTCTCTAGCCAAAATTGACTTGATTTCGACAGAAACGAGGGTACCAACTCTCCGGGAGTATTACCAAGAAAACAAAGAGTTATTAAATCCTCTCATGACTTGGGTTAAAGAACAGTTAGAGTCTGGTCCAGGGTCCTTCGTAGGATTAAAAATGAGGCATGACTTGAAGTCCCAACTATAAATTGAGAGAAGAAACCCTCTCTATCCAACTTATGAAGTATGGACTCTCAAAATAGGTCTCCAACCCTTGGTTGGGACACGTCCAAATTGTAACCCAGTTGATAGAAGTTCTAACACAAGCAGGATTCAAAGTAAATAAGGTTCGGAAGAAAGAGGGTATTTACCTTTCAGGGATACAAGTGAGGGAAGAGGTTTATAATAGAGATCTCATTTTTTATAATAGAGATCTCATTTATTTATGGAGCCCCTCTAATTCAGAATGATCGTCAGAATCAGAGTGAGCTAACTCTAATTTATCTCACTCTACCTCTGAAACAAGTATACCAACCACCAACCACTATTGCCCTCCTAAAATAGAGGAACAACATCCAGCCTTAATACCCTTTTATTTATGATAAATATATATTTCGACTTTCAAATAAAAGTCCTCTTAAAGACAAACTTAATCTTCTAGGGAGTATACATTTAATGTGGATTCTTCTTCGGATTGGAAACATACTTGGACGAGGCAAAGATACCACCTTCGGAAGAATATAAGGAGAAGGTTCGATAAACAAGAGGAATAACTACAATAAAAAATTTGGTGCTATACCTTATTCTTACAAACCTCTGGGGATATCTCCTCGGATAATACCTATTTCTTACGGGGATAGTATAAACAATGTGAAGCGAACTCTGAGAGAAGAAATATATTAACATTTAGTAAATATATGTCAAGATAAATTCGGGATGATCATAGTCGACCTATACTTGGTAAGTTGTTACACTTCTATATTATGGGGATTGTACCCACGGGAGCTTGAAGCCCTTCAACATGCCATTGAAGGAGAGGGCTTGTGGAACCACATATACAGATAATTCAAGAATAATGGGAAGGAAGAAGTTTTCAATAAACCTGCTGTAAAAATATGTACCTATTCATCATTCATCTTAGGAGGTAATAAGGCTATGATAGATGGAATTTGAGAATCTTTATTTTTGGACTTGGGCCTCACGAGGAGAGAATTCAGAGCATTTTCTGACTATGAAGTTTTCCATACCATTGCTCGTAACGTGACCCCAAGAGATGCAATCTTCCTCAATTATTACAGACTTCCGTTCAATCTAAAACACAATAAAATAAAGGTACATGGATGATTTTCTCGTAGGACCAACTGGGCATTCCTAGAAAGTTACCCAAGCTGATTTATCAACCGCTTATGCAAATTATCTTCAATCTTTTGAATTTGCTTTGCTCGCAAACACCACTCTAAAGGTTTGCCATAATTATCCTAGGGTTTAAATAATAAATAGGACATTATAACGATGGAAATGTCCTAGCAGTTCCTCTTAATCAATTGGAGGATATAATTAGACTCTTATCTAAGGAACTTATTTGACTTGGAACAAAGTGAGGATTCAGGTCTCCTCATAAGATTGAAATGAAAAGAAGATATCCTTAAGGAAACTAGGCAAGAGCCCATCCTGGATCTGGTTGGTGGGTGGGGCAAGAGCGGGTTCTTCCTGGCAGTTATAAAGAAGGCTGCCCTTCACCCAGAGCCTACGGTATTCTAAGGCACCAAACCCCTTCGAAAGAAATTGTAAACAACCTACACAACCTACACCACCCACCGTGTTTCAGTCTGAAAAGTGAAAATAAACCTACACCAAACCTACATGTTCCGCCCAAACCTACATCTTTCCGCGTCGGACCTACACCTTCACATGAACATTTGCATATACCATCGAGATGAATATGTGCAACTAATGAATTACGTTGGCTCCTGGAAAAAAGGAAGGGCAGGCAGGCAAGCAAGCCAGGCAAGGCAAAGTCAGGAGGCAGGCACCTAGGCGGCAAGCCAGTCAGGTCCAGGCACACCTGAGCCTTTCGCCAGGCACCAGAACCTAGGCAGGTAGATGGATAGGCAGGTAATTTTGTCCGGATGAAGTGAAGGCAAGGGGTTGGACATAAGCAGGTTTTTCCTCCCGTTAACGGAAAGTAAAAGAAGGTGTTTAACTGGAATGAGAGCAGTGAAGGCAAGCCCCTCCGGCGGCCATAACTGGAGGGTATACTTATACCTGGCTAAGGAATCTGTCTCATTACCCTTAGCCAGCTTCTTCACTCGGAATAATAATAATAATAATTATTATTATTATTCACCTGGCTTCTTCTTTTTTGAGAGATGACTAAAAAAAGAAAGAAGAATTTCGCTATTTTGATTTCACTGAAATGGAACAAATGTCGCTATTTCACGAATCAAATGAGAAGTCTAGAATGGATCGTAAGAAGAAGTCTACAAAGAAAGGATCGCCTATATAATCTTCATATATTTCTGAAACATATTTTAAATGAAAACGAACAAATGCTCGTTCTGCGAACCTATTATATATTTGTATGAAAACCAATTGTTGATTCTATTATAAAGGATTATACCACAGAGGCCGAGAGTAAGAGCGAGGCGGACGGAAATGGCCGCTTGCTCTTACTTAATATCGACCTAGCGCGAGCCCCTTCCTCTCGAAGCACTAGGCTCTTCGCGGAATATGCCTATAACTACCTCCAGCCCAATCTCTAGCATGCTCCCTAACATAACACCAAGAATGCACAAGGGTTTTGTGCAACAAATCACCATGCGCCATATAGTTCTCAGTAACTGCTATATTATGGTAAATCTCTGGATTAGAGCTAGTCAAATAACCTAAGCCTTGATTGCATACAAGACACATACCCTTATGGCGGCGGATGAACAGCTTGCTTAAAATTCGTTACCTTTCCCATCAACATAGCCTTTTCCCGAGAGCTCTGAATTTATTTCGAAGGGGTTCTGCAAAAGGATTACCAATCACGAGATGCTCGGAACATATAACATCTTCGTAACTTCCCGCAGAGAGTGTGATCCATATTACGTAAGCACGACGTCGTTTGACATCTTCTACACTTGGCTCGGTCCAAGTAGCATGTGCCAGAGTCTTCACTTTTTGGGGAAACCCCCAATTGGGGGACCAGTATGGGCGAGGTTGGTGGGAATTTGCAATGTAAATATCAACAGCTTCTGTGCCAAATCCAATGATCCAGCAGACTGAAGGTACGAGGAAAGTTGCCGATCCCGAAGTAGTTGCCCCAACCACGAGGGTTTAGGTTTATCAATTAAATCATCCGGTAAGGAGATAAATATATTGTCCGAGAAGGCAGGCACTTTTTATTTGACGTTTCAGCAACATTATACCATCAGTAAGTATTAGAATAGACGTCAATCTGTGAGTGAACCTCTTTCCTGCCTTTGGGTGGTGATTGGCTATGAGAGCGAGCCCTCTCGATGCTGTGAAATATGAAGCAAAAAAAAAAAGTCAGTCTCTCTCTATTCTTGCACGGGAAGATGCTGTGCTGCGGGGTTTGTCCGGCGGCTAGAGGCCACGTTCCACCAGGAACGCGCGCGTTTCCTCAACATATCGTTCCACCCATCTTTCAATTGGTAATAATGATGAAGTCATCGGCATACCCAATGAGTCGGACTGATGTTTTCTTTCTCTCGTATGTGGCGAAAGGTGGAGATGTCACATAACCTTTCCTTTCCATCCATTCTCTCCTTTGAGGTGAGTCATGGTGGTCAAAAAAAACAACTGCTAGTGACTATCCTTTCTAGTCCATCCAGGGTAAAGTTTGTAATTAAGGGGCTAATTATGACACCTCAAAGGGGGAATCCTCAAGGCTGAGACTTCATCAAGTTCCCCCTTGATATTCAATAGGACTCTTGAGCCATTCCTCGAGTATAGGTTTGGTATTACTAGGCATGGGAAAATTCTCTAGGATCCATTGGTGGAATATTTGATCAAAGAAGGTTTCTATATCAGCGTCAATCACCCTTTTGGTATAAACGAAAAAGAAAAAAAAAAAAAATATTTACTATTATGTTCCCTCTTCTTGTGGCGAACCTTGCGCACTTTTACGTACCCGTGTTTAGTATTAGTATTAGTATGAAGGCAATCTAATCTGCCGCCATGTGTGCACATTTTCCCTTTCGGAATCCAGAGCTATGCTTGTCAGCGAAGGGTTCCGTTACAGATGATTCAAAATGGCCAGTTTGAACAAGTGCTGCATGGTCCTGTCAAATATTGTTGGTATTCCCAGCGGTCTTTCACTACATTTTGGTTTGGGGATTAAATATGGCGAACGGGTGAGCTCTTGTAGTTTCTTAGATTGATCCGGGAGATACGACGAACTAGACCAATTCGGAAAGAAGCGTCTAGTCTTATTTCACCATCTACTTCCGGAGTTCGACCTATGGAAGTTTAATACGAATAATTGCCGTAGGCCATTATTCAAGAGGTTAGCTGAGTACAAGTTTAAAACATGCAGTCTATCAGGAGTGGTTTTACCAGTCCCCGGGAGGCTGCTAAGAAAGATAGGATCTTTTGTTGGTTCTTGACTAATTGGCGGATAGCCATAGAGTTATTTCCCAACATTAGCCAGCGACCTTCATCCATAATGACCGCAGCTTTCCCGGCAGGCAACAATTCGTGATTCCGGGTCTTCTTCCATTCAGCCAAGTGGCTGGGTATCCCGGACCGTTTTAGAGGCCACGTTTCTCTTCCCACGTGGAACGTTTTGGCATTACCCACACGTTACTGCTGCGTATAGAGCCCTACCTATCATCTCACCCTGTGATGGCATCATTGGCCTGGATATATCAACGATGTCCGATTTAACGGAAATTTTCCGGCTATTGCTTGGAACAAGTTCCACCACCAGGGGCAACGCTACCCAGAGAATATTTGTCTATCCGAAAAGATGATGTTGGGTCTCGGGTGGTCCGCCGCCCGGGCAAGGGCCGAAGGGCCGAAGGGCCGCCGCCGAAGGGGGATGGATGCCTTCGGCCCTTATTTTATTAGAGGAAAGTAGGAGGCACACTCCAATCCCAAGAGATCCTTCCTTACCGGCAGTTGGCGGGTGGTTTTCTTGGGTGGGGAGTACCCCTAAAACAGTTTGGAGCTAAAGCGGAGGCTGTAGGGCCTTGTGTTTTTGGTTTGGCACCATACTCTACCCTTCTCATGACATCGACTTCCAAGCAGCATCCCGCCTCATTACCGAGTATCCGCCTGGAAGAAGAGAGAAGGGTAGGTTTAGGCACCAGCTGTGCCCGCCTAGGAGGCGCAGTAAGGGCAGCTACCGCCCTTTCCATTGGCGCAATTGCGCTCGTAAAAATAATCCAGAAAACGCAAAGCTTTTCTGCGCTCCCTCTGCCTGGACCTTACTTATGGGAACAATGTTTTTCTTGGCTAGATAGGGGTGATGTAAAGAAAAAAAAGACATCGAGTTCGCCGCATCTATCCTCAAAATGAAGTTTATCATGATCCGCATACAATTTATTCTTCAACACCTTCTCAGGTAAAGCTCCTGAGTTCTAAGCGAGTAAGATCCTCTGGCCTCGTAGCTTATCGACCCGTCGAAGGTCCTGCCTTTTTTTTTTTCGGGGTGACATGTCAATTAGCCCCCACAGAGGACGATAAATGGAGGGTCCCGGAGACTCAGATGGTTCTCCAAAAGTGGATACCAAGGTTACGGCTCCAGGTTAATCAACTCATATAATTCTGCAAAAAAACAACGTAGATACCAAGGTTCCTCCTCCAGTAGAGCCCTGGGCAGACAAAGCCCCAAAAATATCTTCGTTGAGAAGTCAATACCAAGGTTCCTGTAGTAGAGCCCCGAGAGAAAACTTCAATTGATCGAAGTTCAAATTGTGAACCCTGATTTGTTCGTGGAGCCATGTCACTTGGAAATACAAGTGGTCAGCCGAGTGCTGATCTTCTTATTATGACAAGGAATATTATTTGCACTTTCACTGCGGAAAAGTTTTTCAATCTCTTCAGATTTATGAATAACCCATTGGAGTTCGTTCCGATACTCGTCGCAGATGCAACTAAAGTCATTTATATATCTGACCAAAGCTGATTTTAAACGTAAGGCTTCCTGGATTTGGCATGGATCTTGCACCTTATTATTCATTATATAAAGGTCAAGCTACAATGGTCGAGCTCACCCAAATTACTGGACATAGAGTTCATCTTTAAATTTAAGCGGTCTCGTCCCGAGATTAAAAAGTCAGTTTCAGATTGCTGAGTAATTTGAAGATTTATAAGATGTACGGACTCATGCAAGGGCTTGTTGACCCTGAGGAGGTTTCAAAGAAGGACTTGCAGATTATGATAAAATGATGGAATAAACGCTTCGAAATTGATGTCTTTTTTTCTTGACGTCTTAGCCAATAAACCCATTGTTCCCATCTCAATGGAGTCCAGGTTTCAGGAGGCTGCTTTGAAGTGTTACTATGGGGGGGTGGAATCATATATATAACTGTTAAAAGTTAGTGACTGTTCATCAGAACTGTGGTGTAAAGACTCATAAGTCCGATACCATTGATGTCCAATAGCTTTGCTAGTAATGGCTGGATCTACCATCTTGTCCATTAGATATAATGAAGCAGAAGGTAGTATAGCCATAAACATCAGAATAATCTGGCAAGAATAATCCGAATAATCTCTATAGTAGTTCCATGAACAATCCTTTCTGGAATCGGATTTATATAGTGAAAATGCCATAAAGCGCGAACCAACATCCGTAAGACGAAGATCAATACAATAATTAGAAAGGAAAAATATCATCATAATGCATCAAAAAACCATGAAGGCTGACAATCTCTTTAGATCAGCCCTACTAGAAGCAGCTGGATCAAAAAAAGAAGCCAAGAAAAACGAAACCGCTATTAAGAAGATTAGAACTGTATTTTTTAGCATAGATACCGGATTCCGTTTCTTGCAGCCATATCTAATAATCTTTCTTCTTCACAAACAAAGCCTACGACCGGACTTGAGGAGGAGGCCTTTCCCTTACCTGCTCTACCATCTGAGCTACACAAGCCCAATAATCACTCTTGCTATTACTGAAAAAATAACCGGAATCCGAGCCAAGAGCCGGCTCAACCAACATCTACGATGCGTGTGTTTCTTGGTTCGGCTGCTTCTTTGCCGGGCAAAAAAAAATCGCTCTGCAAAGAAGCAGAGCGCAGGTAATAAAACGCGAAGCGGAACAAAAAGCTGTTGGCTTTACGAACGAGGGCCGAGAAAAACAAATATCTTTTCCACGCCGTTTAGATTTGATACGCCGCGGCGCGTTCAAGTCCAAATGAAGCCTTCGGCCTTGCTCCGCTTCGCGAACTAAGTAGGAGAGAAGAAAACGCGAAGAACCTTGTGGTTTTTGAAGAAACCCTTCGGTTTTCTTCTCTTGGGCTTCGAAGCTGACCCCTAAACGAAATCACTCGGACCACAGGTAAAGATTAAGGTCAGACCACAATGCATGCAGGAGGTCTCAAGCTTCTTGTCAAGATCTTTGGCGGGGAGACATTAAATTAAAAGAGCCTATGAGGCCATAGGCTCACGTATGGTTCGGAAGCCGAGCCCCCCCGCAGTAATGCTGCCTGCTGCGGCTCAGGTTAACTAACAAATATAAATACAGTTTACTCCTCCACCATTGCCTTTGGGTTCCGAACTCCTCCGTATAGGGAAGTAACGTTGTTGTTTTCTCATTCTTGATCATTTACAAAGACCCACTTTTCATTCAATTCGTGCTAATTAAATTATTTCTAAACCATCCCTAAAACCCCCATTCATGCTTAAGCATGAGGGATCACTTCGTAATAATCGACCTGTTGCCAATCAGCCTCATATGAAAATGAAGAAGTAAATCATTCATTCCATTGTGAAAGATCGTGGATAAATTGCGAACATCATAGTTTCCCACTTTGGTTGACTATGTTCCCATAAAAAAGATTGTTTTTTTCAATTGAAGAACGAGCACGACCAAAGTGACTATACATACCAATCTCTTTACGGATCCATATGCTTTGATTGGAACTGGAAGTTTAAAAACTGGCGGGTATACTACCATAATGGAACTACCCCTCTCTTTTCCGCCGTATTTATGGATAGGTTTTGTTCTGGCTTCGTTGGGAGGTAGTTTTTTACGCCAGCTCGCTTTTGACAGATTGGATTGGAAGAAAAAAAAAACACATTCCGTGAAATTCATAATTGCATAAATTTGGAGTAAAAGGATTCGAACCTTCGCATGTCGGTATCAAAAACTGATGCCGTTCCACTTGGCTATACTCCAAAAAGCCCACAAATAAATCAGGAAACTCTTGTTGGGCCAGGGAACGCAAAGAGTACAAAGCATCATAAATAAAACGGGCAAAAAAGAACGCAATGCGCTTCGCGCCAGTATTTGCTTCTTTTCTTGACCAAGATTATCGGGTAATAATCTCGGTCAAATCGTTCGTTTCACGCCCAACAAACAGGCGTGAAACGAAAGAAAACACAATGGCCTTCGCGCCTTCTATTCGTAAAGTTCGGAGTTATTCGACCCCCCCAACAACGCCAACCAAGGCCGAAGGTTCTATTATTAATAAAGCCTTTAATTTGCTAGTGGCTTTGCTCCTTTTTCTTCTGCAAAGCCAACAAAGTGCTACGCACCTGCTGCTGAAAAAGCGAAATAACTTCCTACTGCGCCAATGGCGCATAATGAAACACCGTAGTGGCGGGTGATTTGGTTATGTTCCCACACGTGACGGCATAACTGAATAATTCATCTATATCGTAAATGAAATAACCCTAGCTAAACTTTTTTCTTCGAACCTCCGCATGTATAGTAAACAGAGCCAGAATTAATAAATAGCCTCTCATTTTATTTTTTAATTAAGCGCGCTTTGCGCTATGAATCAACTACCATAATTGATGAAGAAGCCCCGCAGTGCGGTTTCATTTCTTCGCTTGTTAAGCACATGGGGTTCCAAGTGGAATAGAATAAAATACATTTTATTCCCCGTCGTCAACTATCTACCATGTTTGTCGCCAATCATCTACGATGATTTAACTTATTATTATATTAGTGCTCTGCAATTTATTCAGGACTTCGTTAATATGAACCATATTGACAAACATACCGTTTTCTCTTATGTAGCAAAATCTTTTTTATGTAGCAAAAAGCCCGACTTCAGTTACTTATTTGGCGAAAGGTCTGCCAATATTTTGGCAAAAGGTATGCCAGAATGCAAAAAGAAAGAAACAGAAAAGCCTTATGCTGCAAGTCAGAAGATCTCCTATACAGAAAAAAGCCCAAGATATTGAAAAAGAATCTTCATATATTTTTTTATTTCATTGTAGTGGTTTGACAAGTAAACAATGGCGACATCCCAAAAATATATTGTGCACCTTTCAGGGTAGAACTTTATTCCAACCGAGTTGCAAATGGAAACTGCCACATAAGACCGAACAAGGTGGTTTTTTTGCACAGCTTGCTTCTAGCGCTGGTCCCACTTGTTTCTTTTATTTGACCAAAGAAGCACCAGACCAGGCATGGTCACAATTGCTACCTCCGGCCTACCATAACCAAAATCTAGTTCTATTATACGGACAACACCGATATACCTTGGTAAATCATATGGATATACAAAAAGCTGCTGATTCAAAAGCAACATCAGTATTTCCTCCATTTTTTTTGCTTATGGTTTACCCATGGCTTTATTTATGTTTTTGCTTTTCCTTGTTCGCACCAGCCAAAGGATCCGACGGGGTAACTTAGTCACCAAAGGAAGGATAACCCAATAACTGGAGAGCAAAAAAGGTGCGAAACACTTGATGGGCAGAGCTGGGCACGTAGTTTATGGCGAAGTTCAAAGAATAGAATGTGTTCTCTCCATCAAGCCGCGAACCCGCTGCTGGCTGGTCGTCAGGTGTGTAGCACTTCGTTGGCGAGCGAACGAGGGCCGGAGGAGGCTGAAGAATAGGCCACACGAGCGTTCTCCGAACGAAGGAAGTGAAGAACTTGGCTGGCAAAACGAGCAAAGGCGCGGAGATAGGAAAACAATGGCACGGAGCGTAGGTTGTCAAGATGCAAGCTAATGGATGATGTGTTTTTGGCGAATAACGGGATTCGAACCCGTGTTTTCAAATTCACAATCTGACACTTTCACCTATTAAGTTATACTCGTCCTTATTTCCAATTCATAAACTAAGATACTCGCTAGCGGATTCGAACCGATAACCCATAGGAACAGATTTTGAGACTGCTGCGTTTACCATTTCCACCAAGCGAGTATGCTCACTATCGGACTTGAACCGATAACCTATAGGTTGGCACAATTAGTCTGCCCTGTTTACCATTTCCATCGAGTGAGCTTGGGGAAGCAAATGGCAGAGCGGAGAGCCCTCCCATTGCCACTTTATTCTCATCCTTTGCCTTGCCAGGCTTACTCCGGCGGCTGGCTTGGCCGTACGTACTTGCTTGCGGCCTCGTCTTATTTCTAATTTTGGCGGGAATGTTTGTTGAGGTAATCAAGCAGCCGACGCTCCATCAGATTAATTAGTGCACCCTCCGCAGGCTGCGCCTGTAGAGTGTAGAGCGCTCCTTCGTTACAAACCTTGTCAACCCTCTCCTTTATTCCTTGTCAACCCTCTCCTTTATTGATTATTTATATCAGTCCATTCCATTATTACGTACGAGTAGCCAGCAAGAGTGTGCTTGGTGCAAAGTCATTTTTACCATGCGAGATCTCTAGTAAGACTTGCATTCTTTTCATTCCTATTTTTTCTTAATTTTCTCTTTTTTCATGAAGATGTCTTGCCATGGAATGAGGTAATAGAATGAAAAAAGTGTTATGACCTGTTCCTCCCCAACGAGATAATCAGTTGTATTTTGATCACCAAAGAAGAAGGATTCAATTTTGTATTTACTCCCAGTACTGTTGCCCTTGCCTGGTAGCTTTGTTGCAGGAGCTTTTGGTCGTTTTCCGGGTTGTTAAAAAAAAAAAGGGAACCGCTATAGTAACCACCACGTGCGTTTCATTATCTTATATTTTATCTTTGATTGCTTTTTCTGACGTTGCACTGGGAGCCAGTGCTTGCTATACCAAGATTGCTCCTTGGATTGTATTTTCGATGTTTGACGTTTCTCGGGGCTTTTTGCTTGATAGTCCAACTGTAGTTGCGTCAATTGCGGTTACATTTGCAAGTAGCTTAGTTCATCCCTATCTTATTTCAGAGGTGTCCGAGGATCCACATAGCCTTCGATTTATGTGTTATTTATCCATTCCTACTTTTTTTCTGCTATTGCTGGTTACCGGGGCTCCATTCAATCCATTCAAGGAAGGTGGGTTACCAGGGGTAACTCCATATTTATTTGCCAATTTAGGGATGGTTTACACGGTGGTTTCCGGCAAATAAAGCAGCTATCGAAGCTATGCTTGTCAAGAATTGAGTAGGTGATTCTCTTGAGTGAGCTATCCGAGAAAACTCATTATTTTATGTATATTCTTCACGAATCCCCCCCCGGATTCGGTGTCACCGCTAACTAGACAGCAGGGGCTTTTGTTTATTCCGTCCCACCCCCCACCCTAAACGCACCGGAAGTAAAGACACTTCTTCAACCAGCCTAGAGGAAGGAAACCCTGGAAGAAAGACCCCCTCGGATGAGGTAGCCGAAGGTCTTCCCCCTCACAGAGAAGTGGTATCTGAGCTTCACAAGCAATTAGTACAAGTTTTGCAAAAAAAAAGCCAAATCTCGAAATCCAAACTATCCTGAAGAGAGTCGAACTCCTAGAGCATAAATGAGAGGAAGACCTCTTTATTTTTAGGTCGAACAGGCGATAAAGCCAGAAGGAAAATATCCAAGGTAAGATGTTTCTACGATTGAAAGAAGTGTTATGACCTCTAAAAAATAAAAGCGTGGCTCCGCTCCAGAGATAATCAATTGTATTTTGATCACTAAAGAAAAAGATTTATTTATTACGTATTTACTCATAGTATTGTTGCCCCTGCTAGGTAGCTTCGTTGCAGGAGCTTTTGGTCGTTTTCTGGGTTCAAAAGGAACCGCTATAGTAACCACCACGTGCGTTTCATTATCTTCCATTTTATCTTTGATTGCTTTCTATGAAGTTGCACTGGGAGCCAGTGCTTGCTATATCAAGATTGCTCCCTGGATTTTATCGGAGATGTTTGATGCTTCTTGGGGCTTCTTGTTTGATAGTCTGACTGTAGTTATGTTAATTGTGGTTACATTTGCAAGTAGCTTAGTTCATCTTTATTCTATTTCATATATGTCCGAGGATCCACATAGCCCTCGATTTATGTGTTATTTATCCATTCCTACTTTTTTTATGCTAATGCTGGTTACCGGAGAGTGCGACTCGAAGGACATAAAACAATGCGTATAGCCAGGCTATATTGCCATCCCAGCCGACGGGATGCTCCTACCTCACCATGCGTTCCTGGCAACGGGAAGGTTTGAAGCGTGAGGAACAATTACAGAAGTGTAGAATACAGCATACACACCTGCTAGGGGTGGCAAGATTATTGATCAATGCGAGTGAACTGTGCGACGACGCTTCGTAAAACCGCACCGGAGATCCCATTTAATAAAGAAATAAGGGGCTGTATTGAAGATAGGGGGTGTGATCTGTGACACGTTGTTTCTGCGCGTGCCTCGATCGGCAAATGATCACCGGAGTAAAACAAAGGATCGCCAAATCTTGCAACGGAGTCAACCTGTCAACAAGGTAATCCCAATGGGCTCCCCGGGCAAGGGAGGTTTGGTTGTGATATTACATACCGCCTAGTGGGCAGAAGACGATTCAGAAAGCGAAGGTTCACCCGGGTTGGGTAAGATAGGCAACATATCAAGAATATGATACGTATATGTATAATGTATATTATATAACGTATATGTAAAGTGGGCCATGAAAATGCCAAGCGTTTTGGCCACGCTTTTTTTGGGGGCGTTTTTCTTCACAAAAAGATCGACCCACTACTTTTAACCGAACAGTGCTGACTTGAATCTTGGGTGACGAAACACTATTACCGGTCACTTTTCTTATTGAACACACGAAAGTTTGGAGCGGTCAAGACCGCAAGCTGTGCGCGCCGCTTAAATTAAATATGGGTCAATTGCAACTTGCGACCCGCAACTCTTGAGTGGTAATAACACTATAGTGATAGCATACAGCTGGAACCAAAGGTGTGGCCATGGCGACCTGGCCTAAACTTTTCTTCGCCACATGAGCCGTATGTTGGGAAACTTGCACGTACGCTTCCGAGGGGGGGAACGCTGGGAAAAGCCTACCTATCCCGCTTAACTTTATTCAATTATTCCTAGGATGGGAGGGCGTGGGTCTCGCTTCATATTTGTCAATTAATTTTTGGTTTACACGACTTCCGGCAAATAAAGCAGCTATCAAAGCTATGCTTGTCAATCGAGTAGGTGATTTTGGATTAGCTCTCGGGATTATGGGTCGTTTTACTATTTCTCAAACAGTAGACTTTTCTACTATTTTTGCTTGTGCCAGTGTCTTTTCCGAACCCAACCATTATTTCATTTTTTGTGAGATGAAATTCCATGCCATAACTGTTATTTGTATTTTACTTCCTACTGGCGCTGTTGGAAAATCCGCACAAATAGGATTACATACTTGGTTACCCGATGCAATGGAGGGTCCCACTCCAGTATCCGCTTTGATTCATGCCGCTACTACGGTAACAGCAGGCGTTTTTATGATAGCAAGGTGCTCTCCTTTATTTGAATACTCACCCAATGCTTTGATTGTTATTACTTTTATAGGAGCTATGACGTCATTCTTCGCGGCAACCATTGGAATATTACAAAACGATTTAAAGAGGATCATAGCTTATTCGACTTGTAGTCAATTAGGCTATATGATCTTTGCTTGCGGCATTTCCAACTATTCCGTTAGCGTATTTCATTTAATGAATCATGCTTTTTTCAAAGCATTACTTTTTTCGAGTGCAGGTTCAGTGATTCATGCTATGTCGGATGAGCAAGATATGCGTAGGATGGGAGGGCTTGCTTCCTTGTTACCTTTTACCTATGCTATGATGCCTATAGGCAGCTTATCTCTAATTGGATTCCCTTTTTTAACTGGATTTTATTCCAAAGATGTAATTCCAGAGCTTGCTTACACTAAAGTGCGACTTGAGGGACATAATGAAACAATGCGTATAGCCAGGCTATATTGCCATCCCAGCCGAGGGGATGCTCCTACCTCATCATGCGTTCCTGGTAACGGGAGGGTCTGAAGCGTGGGGAACAATTACAGAAGTGTTTGATACAGTATACACATCTGCTAGGAGTGGCGAGGATACAATTGATCAACGCTAGTGAACTGTGCGACGACGCTTCGTAAAAGAAGCGCACCGGGAGCCTAATTAGTGGGGGCGAAAGGCACTATGTTGGCGGCTAAAAAATAGCCAACAAAGCAATGTGATTTGGGACACGATGTTTAGTTACGTGCCTCGATCGGCAAATATCACCGGAGTATAGCACAAGATCGCCAAATCTTGCCAGAGAGTCAACCTGTCAACAAGGTAACCCCAATGGGCTCCCCGGGCAAGGGAGGTTTGGTTGTGAGATCAAATACCGCCTAGTGGGCAGAAGACGATCCAGGAAGCGAAGGTTCACCTGGAAGAATATAAAGGTGAGAAGGCAAAAAGTAGCCGACCAGTGCTGACTTGAATCTTGGGTGACGAAACACTATTAGGGGCCACTCTTTCTTATTGACCACGTATATAAAAAGAGGAGGAGCGGTCAAGACTGCAAGCAGTGCGCGCGTAAAAATTGGTCAATCGCAAAGTCGCGACAAGAAAAGGTTCGAAGATCTCTACTAAGAGATTTTAAAAGACGAATAAAAAAAAAGATATTATGAATTGGAAAGAAATAAATTGGAAACAAGCAGCGAAGCTACTGCTACTCTTGAGTGGCAGAACGCTTTAGTGAGAAAGTATAATCAGTAGATTAGCTTCTAATCCACCGCGGATCCAAAAAAAATCATTCATTCACTGAGCGCACGAGCCCTAGCGGTTCGAAGGATGACAACTCACTATGGTCGAAACACACCTGGAGTAGACAGAGTTGTGTGGAAGACTTATCGAAAGAAAAAGAGAAGCCTTACAATCCTTAACCCACCACATGAAAAATCCTCTTCCTTACATGCCCCACCACTTCGAGTTCAGATTACGAAACCGGAGAGTAAATAAATCAGGCCCCGTAGACCAACCATGATAGAGCAAGAAGGCAGGCTTTCTACTAGAAGGCCTTCGATCCTACTACAGTGGAATGTCAGTCGGGCCGCCGCCGGCTAGTTGGGGCAACGCCTGCTTTTTATTGCTTTACGAAAAAAAAATAAGGGTTCCGGAAAGGGCGCTCCCACAATAAATACGCTATCTCGTACCTGCTGAGTAAATGCCTCCCTCCATCAACCCGGATGTCTTGAATGGATCTTCGATGCCGATGTAAAGGTGGCTTCTTTTTTTACCCCACTCTGTTTGCGAAGCGAACAATGGGATGCTTCGGCAAACATAAGCCACCCCCCGAACGAAAAAGCCGGATAAGATCACACTTAAGGAGGCACAAAGATGAAATCTTGGAAATGGCTCCGAGCGAGGAGGTATCATGGAAGGATACAACCTCCCGCAGCCTAGAGGGGCCAGGGCATCATTTTCCTTCGCCTATGCTGCTCTGCTGGCCAACTAGTCGGATTGGAAAGCACGCAGACCCTACCGAAAACTCGAAGGTTCAGTCGATCTAAGTGGAGGAGGCCACCTTACGGGATCCTTGTGCCCAGATTGACGATTTATTGAGTCTCTGCCAAGACCAGAAACGGAAAACACCCTAGTCCCTGTGGTATCCGTCCAAGAGTTAAAAAAGGTTCGAAGAATTATTCTGCGGCTAATTATAGATAAAGGTGCTGTCCGGAACGTAAAATAAGGATTCTTCTTTTATGCGCTTGGATCCCACATCAAGAAAGTGGAGCACAAACCTCACCTATTATCGTAAGGAGAGGCTAGAGATAAATCATAAATACTCATGAAGGTAGTACCTAGGACGGCAAAAATGAAATCCTTAAAGAAAGACAAGGATCAAGCACATTGTGCGTTAGAGTGCGCAAAATGGCCCAAGCCCAAAAAAAAAGGGACTTGACCCACTTCCACGAGGATGTACTGTATATTTTTCCGGAACCACGGCCTACTGTGCCGATTGTTAGCGTATTACATCTGGACGAAATATTTATTACTGGACGCAAGTGGGGAAGGCACCCCATAAGAACCGGCGAATGGGTTAAAGTATTTCCGTTCCTAAGTAAATTCGAAAAAATTGGAGAGCAAGAGCCAAAGGATGGAACGTAAGCTAAATCAAATTTCGATTTTCACTCCAACTTAAAATCGGAGAGGACTTAAAGATGTTGAACTCCTTCTTGACATCTTTCAAGCCAGAACCTAGGCTCTGCTAAGATTGAATTCGAACGCCGCTTACAAACTCTCCAACAAAGAGTATTTCGAAGAACGCTCAATCACTTACCAAAGGATGAAACTTTATGAATCGGAAACAACACTGTAGAATAAATATCTATGCCCACATTCTTTGTCAAGATTCATTCCTGTCCTTTGGGCCTGTCCTTTCACATCATGAACCTGTTCTGATTACTGTAAAACTAGGTGAAAGGTGGAAGGACGAAATTATCCCACTTCACGCAAGATTTGCCATGATCAAAACCTTGGGAATCCAAAGAATGGATGAGCCCCTTTCGCAAAAGCTGAAGGTAAAGCCGTGGGTCCATCGGTGAATAATAAACTGTCACTTCCCCTCGCCACTCGAGCCGTATGCAGGGAAACTATCACGTACGGTTCCTAGGGGGGGGGCTTGGAAGAGCCTACCTATCCCGATTATACCATTAGTGGTAACTTTGCTTTCTGGTTGGGAAGTATTTCTGTTTTTTTTACTTCTTATTATTCTTTTCGTTTACTTTTTCTCACATTTCTAGCACCCACTAATTCATTCAAGCGAGACATCTTACGATGTCATGATGCGCCCATTCTTATGGCCATCCCTTTAATCCTTTTGGCTTTTGGAAGTATTTTCGTAGGATACTTGGCCAAAGTGTGACCTGTTATAGCCTATTAGTCAATCCTGTGACGAAACGGCTGTTGCTCACCCAACACGATCCGGGGTGAACAATAATTGAGGATTGGATGCGGGCGAAATTCCCGCCAATGGCTGAGTTGTTCAGTCGACTCTCTTCCCTTTGTAGGAGGTCTGGCCGCCTTTAAGTTGCAAGTGAGCAAGAAGGGGTGGAGGAAGGAGGCCCTGGTGAACCATCATAAGTGAACAAGTGTAAGCTTTGTCGCCCGACAGTATCCAGTACTGACCACACGGAGGGACGGGCCCTAAAACGAGGGGGCAGTAACGAGGGGTACTCTTGCAGTGTAATTTTTTGGCCTTGCACCGAACATCCAATGGACCCTAGAATAAAAAAAAGATGGCCAAAGGACTATGCCCAGGGGACCGCCCCACAAGGTACATCTTGCGCCTATGGGCCGCTATAACTATCCAATACACTCGAAACTGGAAGACTCTGGTAGGGCTCCCTTGTGGTGGGCTGCCAAGCTACAAGCCCTACAGGAGCAGGATTCTCTAAAAAGCGGCGAAGGCCTTGGCGAAAAAGCCAGGGATATGCCTGCCCACTTGGAGACTTAGGATCTCAGTAAAAACAGAAAGGGATAATAAGTGTTACGAGTAGGTTCTACATAGATACCCGAACAATACCCTGGGAACAAATCCCTTGGTCTTAGGTCGAGGCAGTTGTTTTTAGATTTTAAACCGGGATTTACCACGCTTCTCGCTCCAACAATATGAACAAGATGCGTGCTCCTCAATCTAGACTAATACGAAATATACACGCAAGACTATTAGCCGTAAGACAAGTCACACAGGAGAACCAAAGGAGAAACGCCCCAGGCATTGACGACAATAAGATGGTAATTTCAGGGCCACAAAAAAGAGAGATGGCCAGAGGTCCTCAGTTGGATGGGAGGGCTACACACATTCGTCGAGTATGGATACCAAAGCCTGGAAGGGATAAAAATAGACCTTTTTCCAGAAAACCTTCGGCCTTTGTTCGAGAATAACTTTATTATTCGTGGAGAATGAAGGCCGAAGGTTGGTTGGCTTTACGAAAAAAAAAAAAGGCTCGCAGCGTTGAAAACGCAAAACATTTCGAGGCAAGCGCAGAAAATGAAAAAAAAATAAGGGCCAACAACGGGCGAAAGCCCACCGGCACGAACAAAGACGCGGGGCGAAAAGCCAAATCAAAGGCGGCGGCCGCCGGCGGCTCTTCGCGCAGGAAACGCGCGAAGAGCTAGAAGAGGCGCCGCGAAAGCTAGAAGAGAATAAAAAGCCATGCGTTTCGGAAAACACTTCGTGTTTTACAAGTTTTGCCTGGATCCCTGTCATCGAAGACAGAGCCAAACATACTCTGGCCAAGATGGCTCTGGAACCGGAATGGGAAGCCGCCCGCTTCGAACCCAACTACTCTGGATCTAGACCTGGACGGAGCTTCCAGGATGGATGCCCGCCGCCATTTTATCAGCCATCCGAGCCAAGCCCAAGTATGTTTTGCATAAAATTCGATTGCATCAACCACGAAGCCCTCTTGGATAAACCTCACACTCTGCCTAGTATAGCCAAACAGGTAAAAGCTTGGCTTTAAGCCGACATCATGACCAAATTGAATAATACCCAGTTTGTGGAGATCTGTGAGATGGGCACCCGTGGCGTCATCTCCCCACTGCTAGCCAACCATGCTCCCCTGGGATGGAGACAGCTTTAAGACAGTGGTTACTGAAAGACACCCCATAAAACCAACTCCAATATTTATGAGATATGCCGACCACTTCGTTGTACTTCACAAAACTGAGGAGGTCACAAAACAGGCTCATACTTTACCGGGGGAACGGTTAAAGCCCATGGGACTATAATTGCACCCGGATGAAACCCGGATAGTAAACACAAGGTCCGGGTTCCAATTCCAAGGGTTCTCAATCATTCATTCATCTATGGAAATGGGGCAAGGTAAAGACTTTAATAAAATAACACCGTCTCGCGAGTATCGCCGGAGATTTCTCGAACAAATTGAACGGGCCATCCAATTATTTGCTCAGAAAGGAAAGCGGCCCACCAACTGCCACCCTGGTACCTACCCAAAATGATGGGATGGGGCAACTACTTCAAATACTGCGAATGTGGCAACGTTTTTCGAAGACTAGACCATGACATCTTTCAAAAAATCCGAGCCTGGGTGTACCGACGGCATCCAGAAAGAGGTCGCGACAAAATAAAACTAAAGTACTTCCATGAAAATAGAAGCTGGATTTTACGAGGGAAAGCACACCGGAGTAACTGGGTGTTGTACGACTCCCACACTACGGCCTTAGGGGTGAAAAAACACAAAATTACCCACCCAAACTGAGTCGGATAGCTAGCCAAATGCACAATGAAGATAATACGAGACAAGAACCCAAGAAAACATACAGCCAAATGTAAACGAAGAAAAAGAAAAAGCTTGTAGAACAAAGGCCGAAAGCCGACAGTGACTTTGCCAAAAGAAAAGTTTTGTATTGTTAGGCTATAAATTGCTTTTTCTTTCTTCGAATGCGCTGCGCACCTTTCTTCGTAAAGCCAATAAATAAAGTTCTTCCCTTCTCTTGCAGGCTCGAAGGCTCAAGGTTCGAATAATAAGCATACATTGCCAAAAGATGCTCAGGAAAGGCAAGAACATCGAAGTAGACCACATCAAAGCAAAAACCTTGGGTGTTCGTTCGTGTACAACACGATTTTAAACTCTAACACAAGCACTGCTATGTTGAAAACACGCGGCGGGAATACTTCTTCGAACTTCCGTTCGTAAAGCTCACGAAAATTTCCGATTCTGAGAGGAGCCGTATGAAGCGGAAGCTTCACGTACGGTTTTGAAGCCGAGCCGTTCCAGTAATGGGGCAGCTTAGGGACCGATATGATGATTGGTTTAGGTAGGGCGGCCGTAGGGTTACCTGTAGGGATACCCTAGAGTGAGACTGCAATCCACCGAAAAAGCATGGGACTCACCCTTACTTGGAAACCAAGACGGGATACATAGCATGTCACAAAAGCGGGGCTCGGGGGATAATCGCCGCCGGCCATACTCTGGAGGGCGGCGGCCTGCCCTAGGACGCCTCGCGAGCTTCCTGATGCAACACGAGATGAGGCCAAAGGGCGAAGCCGAGTCAATTCCGGGCCACCAAACCCTGCAACTCACCGGACGGATTTAACCCCCGGTAAGCGCGCGAACGTAAGTTGTAACACTCCCTGCCTTCCTTTGGTGCCTAGAGTTAAGGCCAGACGCAGAGCGATCAAAAGTCGCATGGGAGCAGACTACCCACCGCACAGAAGAAAAAAAACTAAAGGCCATCTCGAAGCATTACGACCTACAGGCAACATCGGCGATACCCAACAATGGAAGGAAGGCAACCCCAGTTGGGAGTCAGAGGATCCATAGTACCTGCCACCCGTTTCCCCAGTAAGGGGAAAGCGCCGACTGGCAAAGGGGAAGAGATCTATGCATCTGCAAAACCTACGCAGATTTTACTCAACATAACCTAACAATACACCCAAAATACCAATTACCTAGTGAATAGGCTGACAGCGAGCAGCACGGATTGGATGCGTTGCTAGTTGTTTGTATTTTTGGTTACCGAAACCCGGAAAAGGGTTACAATCATCTGACAGGTTTCCTGCGTAATAAATATTGGAATATGGGTAATATAATCTGGAAAAGCTTGTGCCTTAACTTAAGATCAATGACACTTAGAGCAAACTGCGACACAATCACAGCCTTCCCTCCCTATGACGACTCACCAATCCCCGCAACGCCGTTCTCAGCGGTAAATTTCGTTCGTGGAGGGGAGGGCACTATACCGTACATACCCCCACGGGAGATAGAAAGACGGCCACTTGAACCCGCAGGCAGACTCTTGTAATAAGTTGTATGATCCTATAACCTAAATACGAGCCACGCTGAAAGTGGACCTCCCAGCCAGCACGGCACGGGTTTCACAGCCGCCAAGAAGTAGCCCCACAGTGAGTGCACTGGGTTTTATAGCAAAACTTTCAATGGCTGCGGTACATTGAAGCCACAGGTCAAAGTTTTTCGCACGGTGGATCATGAGACTCTATGTCGAATCATCCAACGAGCTAGCCAATACTTCTTATAAGCAAAGCCTCATCCGTAAAGATTAGAGGCAAAGAAACTCGAGCCTGACAAGGAAACGGAAGACCTACTCCAGGAAACAACTATGCTAGCTAGGGAAGGCCGGCCCACCGCTGCGAACAGGAAAAAAAAGGACGAGGGCAGAGAACGCTACGCGGTTTTCATTCCCTCTATTTTATCACATATATCCCAACAAACTAGACGAATAGGTCGAAGGCCGCAAAGCCAAAGTAATACAACAAGGACAATACTCCACAAATCGACCCGGCGCACCAGACAGCAGTACCCAGGCGGCGGCAATAAAGAAAGCTTCCTGAACCAGCCATCTCCAGTCTCGTCGAATGAAATATACACGGTTCACGGACGACTCCTGCATTGCCGACTCACGATCAGACGCGGTGGAGCTAGGGGCAAGATGGGAAAAACTCCGACTGACATTGGACATAGAGAAAAAATACGCACGTATCGCAAAGAGTTCGGGGCATATATATAATAAGCCGGAACCTACAACTAATGACTAGTATGGCAACGGCAGCGAACCAAGGCCGAAGGCCTTTCTTCGTGAAGCTAATCAAAAGCGGGTCGAAGGCTGGCTCTAAGCCAGAGAAAACGCCATGCATTTCATGCGAAGAAAACGCCCAAAGAGTTTTATCGGTCTGGAGCCAGTACCTGACTATGAACGCGAACACTGCCAAATATTTATGAAGATAGCAATATCAAGTAGTCCTACAAGGAAACGAACCAACCACGTGTTTCGGACTCATGCAGTTTCCCCAGAGCGTAGTCAACTTAAGATCAACACCTACGCAGCAGGCTGGAAGAGTGGTCCAAACTTGACTTGCGCGGAACGCTGAATACTCCATCCACATATCTTACGTCATGCAATCTTTCGTGGCCAAAACGTACGCCGTCTTTTAGAAAAACATGGAACAATGACTAAAGTGTTTCATACTTTGGGAAATGACCTCCGCCGCAACGGCTTTAGCGCTGAACCGCAAAAAAATACCATTTCGGAGTCACTGATGACCTATATGGAATGCTGAAAGTGGTGGGTAGATCAGGTACTTCCAAACATATCCAGGGGATCTTATCTCCCCGCTATAAAGACTTATTATCTCTAGCATAATAAAAAGGTGCACGCCGGAAACCAATCACCAAAACAAAACACAGATGCTGACCCATGCTATCTACTATTCCAAGATCTTGCCCCATAGAGCAAGACAAACTTATGAGCCTTACAAGCCACCGGCGACCTGTAAAGACTGACTCCATGTTTTGCTTGGCATGGCTCCACGCAAGGTAAAGGCCCCTCGCCTGCCTCTACGCGCGCGTTGTGCCAATCAGCAGGTGGTGGGAGATGTCGCTAAAAAATCTGAATGGAAGAAGCAAGGCAGAGAGCCTTTTGTGTAAGCCGTAAGCAGATTTAACTATTACTATTTTATAAGAAAAAAATTCCTTATTATTATGTCCAACCAACCGAGGCCCAAGCGAACGAAAAGGGCACTTATCAAGGAAACTCCGCGGCGAAGTACACAACCCCCAAAAAGCAGAGCTAGTGAGCCGTGTAATAGGTGACTATTCTGCGCGGCTCGGAGGGCACTTCAAAAAAATAAGTAAGCCTTTACAGAATGGGCTTTCCTAAGTCTTGACCCCTATCCAATTTTTGGGCTAATTCCCTTTTCATACTACCCCCAAATGAGATTATTGCCGAATCTGAGTTTGCTACTCCAACCATTATCAAACTAATACCTATTTCCTTTAGTACTCTAGGTGCTTTTCTGGCGTATAATGTCAATTTTGTAGCAAATTAATTCATTTTCGCTTTGAAAACTAGTACTTTTGGTAATCGACTTTATTGCTTTTTGAATAAGCGCTGGTTTTTTGATAAAGTTTTCCATGACTTTCTAGTGAGATGGTTTTTGCGTTTTGGCTACGAAGTCTCATTCAAAGCTTTAGACAAGGGTGCTATTGAGATCTTGGGTCCTTATGGAATTTCCGTAACATTCCGAAGATTAGCCAAGCAAATGAGTCAACTTCAAAGTGGATTTGTTTATCATTACGCCTTTGTTATGTTACTTGGATTAACTATATTTATGACCATTATAGGTCTGTGGGATTTTCTCTCTTTTTGGGTAGATAATCGATTGTATTTTATTTACATCGTCAGTTTTCTATTTATTAATTTATCTAAACACCACATTAGCACGAACCAAAGACCCAGACTTATAAATCCTATCATACCATGCATCTTGCCTGGCACGCCATGGGCCCGTGCCTATCTTCTGGGCGAGAGAAGAAAGAGGACCTGAGCTAGCTAGGAAAATGCAAAACACTGGAATGCTGGAACCATGGAATTAACCCGGAGGAGCGCAGACTGCTCGCTCCCTCCCAATATCAAATTTATTCTTTTGTAGCGTCGTCTGCCCCATTATAACCTAGGTTGACTGGGGGTGGTGGGGCCAAAAACTCAAGTATTACCAAAAGAGAAAGTCTTCGCTACACTTTTGAAGTTCTTCGAAAGCAATACCACGAAAGTGAGAAAACATTATCCTTCCTTCATCACCATGGCCTTATAACTATAATTTCGTGTTAGCACTTGAACGAAAATTACGAAGTGATAACGGCAGCAGCAAGTGTGGTGGTGTTTATGAAGCCGAGTACCAGAGTATGACAAGTTCGGATCCAAGACCAGGAGTATAAAGAACGTATAGCCATAGCAGACCAAAGGCTAAAAAGAGCATATTTAGCTTTTCAAGCTAGATGGTGAAAGCTATATTGAAAAACTTTTCAAACCAAGGCAATATAAAGACACAATGTTCAAAAGGATAACTTAAGTCCCTAAGGGCATAGCAAAAGAAGATATCTTGTTCTTTTCTCATGAGCCCCGCAGGGCACCTCCTGCCAACCCCCGCACACACGAAATATTGTTCTTTTGTGGTTAGCCCCTGGGCTAAGCCGTACTGAACCCATAAGTATAGAAAGCCCGGAAGGGCACCTCATATAGAAAGCCCGGAAGGGCACCTCCTCCTCAATCTATAAAACCCTTCCGGGCACCCTTATAAGTATAGTATAGAAAGCCCTTCCCGGGAAGGGCACCCCCTTAAGAACCCTTACTTAACTTAGTTTAGTTAAACCCGCAGGGCACAGCACTTGAACATCTCATTATTTCTTAGTTTAGCTCCTTGGGACAGTCAAAATCTCTGGGCATGCCATAGTGAAGGCATATAGAAATGCGTTACCATTAGCCCCGCAGGGCTTAGCAGTGAAAAGCTCTCTGGGTTTAGCCCCGCAGGGCATAGCACTTAAACATCTCTTTTGATTTCTCCTGCGGAAAAGAGGGTTAATATTTTTCTGAACATCGTCACATCCGAAATGTGTGTAGGTTTTCCAATTAATTCGATGGAAATCCCGCTGGAAGGTGTAGGTTGATGTAGGTTTTTCAACCTACTTAGAGTGAATGTGTAGGTGGTGTAGGTTTAGCTCAAATCTTTATATAAATTATGCTTAATCTTGTTATATACTCTTATTACGGCATTTGACAAATCTTCAATTTCATTTGAGTTGGAGTGCCACCTTCTTTTGGGAAGGTGGCACTCCACAAACTACTATGTGCTCTTCGGGAGGGAGGGTAGAAAGATATGTGTACTTACGCGCCCTTCGGGAGGGTAGAAAAGATATGTGTACTTACTACCCTGTTTAAGGGGCTCACTACATATATAGATATAGATATGTGCACTTACTTTGCGCCCTTCGGGGAGGGTAGAAACAAAGATATGTGCACTTACTTTGCGCCCTGTTTAAGGGGCTCACTCCAAAAGAAACAAAGATATGTGTACTTACGGGCCCTGCGGGGCTAACTACAGACAGAATGGGTGGCCAGGAGGGAGCTCCTTTGAGGAGGAGCTCCCGCCTGGCCTGAAGCTGGCATTGTAGGAGGTGGTCACTGGCATGGTGGAAGGTGGCCACTGGCGGAGGCGCAATAACCCTGAGGGATTTAGAGCCAGAAAAGAGAAATCTTCAGCCTGAGACCTTAAACAGGATGTGACGATGTGACGATGTGACGGATCCTCAACCCCTATGTTTGAGGATGTGACGATGTGACGATGTGACGGATCAATGAAAACCCTATGTGTGTTTTAGGGGCTAACTACAGATATAGATATAGATATGTGCCAGTGCTGTGCCCTTTATAGAGGGGCTAACTACAGAGATAGATATGTACTTACGCGCCCTGTTTAAGGGGCACACTACCAAAGAAACAAAGATATGTGTACTTACGCGCCCTGTTTAAGGGGCACACTACAAATATCTCACCTCAATATCTATTTTGGCGCCGAAAATACATAAGCTGTGAATATTCACCTCAAATAGGCCGAAATAGCTGTGAATATTCACCTCAAATAGGCCGAAATAGCTGTGGTTGGCCAGGTGGGTGCTCCTCCTAAAGCTCCCGCCTTCCCTAGCTGGCATTGTATTCGGTGGCCAGGTGGGTGCTCCTCCTAAAAAGGAGCACCCGCGCCTGGCCTTCCCTAGCTGGCATTGTATTCGGTGGCCCCTACGTACCCTGGCCGCACACTAGCTTGTCTTCACTGGCCGCACACAAGCTTGTAAGCCAGGTGGGTGCTCCTCCTCAAGGAGCACCCGCCTGGCTGGCCTTCACTAGCTTGTCTGCCAGCTGATTTAAGCTCCCCACTGCATTGGTGAGTCGATTGCCTCTCTGGGTAAATCGTGACATTGAAAGACAACGTGACATATCCGACTGCATAAGGTGAATCCCGGTCAAAATATCCTATAAAGATTTCTCTCAAACCTACACAACCTACACACTCACTCTGTAATTGAAAAAAAACCTACACCTTTCCGCGTAAAACCTACACCTTTCAGCGTAAAACCTACACCTTAAAACGTGAAACTGACACCTTCACCTTCACATTTGCATACAATCGATTGACTAATGTAGTTGGTCCTGGCAAAGGGCCACCTGGCAAGGCGGAAGGACCTGGGGATCTAGACATACAGGTCCCGCGGACTCTAGGTAAGTAGATAGGTCTGGAAGTCGAGATTAATTTCTACAATGTTCCTGGCCGTTAATATTGACCTCCTTGAGTTCACGTTCGTATTATTGGGAATGTCACCTTGTAAGATTCCATGGTATACAATAAGGTGTTAACGTTGACTTTGAGGAAATTGACATATATAAGAATATTCACAATTTGGGTTTAATATTCACAATTGTTTGGTTAATATTCATCCCAATATTTCTCTATAAATACCGTTGTAAGGTGTAGGTTTTTGTAGGTTTCGCACAAATCTTCTCAAAAAAA